TGCACTGTATAGGAGTTGAACCTATCTTAGAACGATTATGAGTCGTTTGCCTTATCCGCTCGGCCAACAGTGCGTTTAAACTAAAAAAAAAGTTATTTTTTTTTTTTTTACTCAAGATAATTCTAGTTGTATAGCTGTCAAGATTTTCTGCTTGTCCGTAATATAGCTATAGAATCACTGTTGGGCAAAAGCCCCAAGCAAAAAAAGTGCCACAAACATGTTCGCTCCCAACCGAAGTTCGGCCAAACGGACCTGTTGATTATAAGTAATAAGTCTAATGAATCTAGTCTATAGTTAAGTAAAAAACAGCCACCTACGACAATTCCATTGTTCATTCTAATGTAATGCAAACCCGTCCGCCGATGCAATTGGCATGCCTTTCTTGTACGACGTGTGCGCTTGAGTTATTCTCCGTGCAACTCACAATTCGTCCTAGGCTGTAGAGTCGTTAGCTTTATTGTTTTGTCTTCTCCTTATATTGTTTAACTATAAAACTAGGTTCCATTGCACCCGACGTTAGATTTACTCTCTCGTTGTAGTTGAACTCCATTAAACTACATTCTCGATGAGTAAACTTATAGTTCAGCTACGTTTTTGTTTGACGAAGTACTTTCTTGTAATATTCGCCCTACGCTAGATACTAGTTTGCCTTCCAGTTTGTAGTTTAATAACTAAAATTCACGTGAGCTTATAGTTGTTAGGTACTTGTTACCTAGGTAGGCATAAGGTACGTAGTTTGACTTAGTTCTTTGTGGCTTATAATACAAAGTTACAAGTAATACTATACCATAGGCCTACTTATTAAAAATTTAATCTTTAATTTGTCAAATCCCTATTTCAGGTCGCACGCCCATTTTTCAAAACTTGTTTCTACAGGATTGCGATCAACCGCAATCTTTACTTTTTTCGCTTCGCGCTCTGGTGTACTTATTGTCATGGATTTCTCCTTGATATAATAATCGGGGCTTCGCCCTCTATTTAATTTAATAAACCCTTAAATAATTTGTAAAACTGGTGCGATACTAAAAGCAACGCTTTTGATTTTTATGCGTTTTTAAAAATAAAAATTGGAATGTTATTAAATTATACAAAAATTTTTTTTCCAAACTATAATTATATGTTTTATTATTATAACATATTTATTTATAATTAGAAAAAGAACAAAGTATAATGGCAGTACTATATAATCTGGTTAGATTGCGTAGTTAACATACACAGGACTCGCTCCAGTAACTTTATGTTTAACTAACGACATAATTAGTTTCTACGCTCGGTACCTTTACGACCTACACGTTTAGTGATGCATGGCACACATACTTAGCACTTTTTTTCCTAAAACGGAATTAGCGAGCTGCAACCATCCTAAAGTTATTTAGGCGATAGAGTTATAGTGTAAAGCAAATACAAACATACGGCGTACAATTAGGCTTATCACCTTAGCGGGAAGGGAGAAGGGGGGGGGGGGGGGAGAGAGAGAAGCCCAATAAATAAAGCAAATCGTTTAACATCGTCCAATGGCAGTTTGTTTTATTTAAAAGCCTAATTTGTGGCCTGATAATTTTTAGTTTGAGTCACTTAACCTATTTCAAAGCACAGCGTGCCGTATCGGTTTTCACAACTAGGTGCTACGAACCTTGGGATTATTTTGTAAGTAACTACGTTTTTTTACACATTAAGAACTGGTGATTTATTACAAGGCCTAGGCCTTGCAACCTTTACTACACGACTACAATTACCAAACAGAACAAAGTAATTCACCACCAATACCACGAAAACGAGCTTCACGATCGGTCATAAGACCTTCAGGAGTAGACACAATAACAATACCTGTACCACCTAAAATACGTAAAATTTCTTTATGGTTTGAATAAATTCGTAAACCAGGTTTACTGATTCTTTTTAAATTTGTAATACATGATTCTTTTTTCTTACCACGATAGATTTTTTTAGATCTATATTTAAGGCGAAGTGTTAAATCTTGTGAATCTAGAGAAACTTGATATGTTTGAATAAAACCTTCTTGTTCTAAAATTTGGGCGATTTGTTGATTTAATCGTGTAAATGGTATTGAAACAGTTGATTTTTTTGCTAAACAAGAGTTACGAATACGTGTTAACATGTCACCAATACTATCATTGATTAAACCATGTGATTTAACTTTTCTGTTTAATGTAGTTGGTTTTATAATTGTCATAAAAAACAAAGCTATTTTTTTTATTATTCGTAATTTTTTAAAAAAGACCTGCAACCTAAACTTATTAATACCTAGCCTAAAGTTTTATACTTTTGTATTGCGTCAACATCCTCTCAATGCTCAACAAGTAGAGAGTAGCACTGCTTAAAGTACAACTATCTAAATTGTCAAGAGAAAATTTTTTTGCTCTGCCAACAACGTGGTAGTTTATAATTTAGATTAACAATGACGCGTAGCTTGTTAAAAATGAGCGCAAAGCGCGAATAAAAACTACAACAAGTATTAAGAGACGTTGGCTAGGTTACCTAACGGTGCTTATTCTTAGTTAAATTTATAGACTATCTTCAAAATGACCTAAGCCGAAACTTTTGGCCTTCCTTATATAACTGGGAGACTAAGCCCTTGTTTGGGCCAAACGCTCTCACAATGAGATTACTAAAGCAACAAGGGCTTTCTTCGATTATTTGTGTAACAAACTTCAACTACAACAAGGTGCTCCGCACCAAACAAAACGCGAAACGAGTGCTTTGCACTTAGCTTGTAACTGCTATCGTCAAGATTTTGTGCTCCAAGTACTAATGGCTTAATACAATGAAACTTTATAGTGTTTTTTTTATTGTTTATTTAACAGCTTAATTGTTTTTGACTTGATTTGGCGCAACGCAATTTGTGCTTCAGTCCTGCTTGCAGTTTAGTAGCTTAATTATATTAAGTCTAGTTGCACTATCCAGCCTAAGGCTGGATGGTTAAACAATAATAACAAAAACAATATATATATATATGTATGTATTTTAATAAAAAAAAAGTAGACGCATTGCGCTGTTCACAGCTACGTTTGTGACATAACAAGGTAATTTGGTGGCTTTGCCCCTAAAGACGCGATACTTAACTTTAACTAATCCTTTAGGTGTGAAACTCGTGCTGTTTGTTTCTCGAAGGGTCGTGGGGGGGGGGGGGTTCTGCCCTACTGTGGCTGAGTTGTATGTACCTTGTAGAACTCAAAAGATGAGAACTAACGAAAGCATCGAGTTAAACTACTATCTGCGGTCTTCTACCTTTGTTGTCTAATAGGAACTTGAGTAAGCCTTACCCAGAACGAAAGTACCCAAAAAATTAAATTCAGCTGAGTGGACTATATGTAAAAACGACTGCTTAAGTAAATCACAAGACATAGTCCCCCCCCCTTCCCCTTACGTCATTTACGTGTGCATACACGGGCCTTGGGCCCTTGGTTTAACGTAAACAAATGATACTGTGCTTCTGTTTCACTATATAAATAGTTAACATAAAATAAAAAATGCTAGATGACAAGATCGCCTGTTCATAGAAGTCATGTGCTTATTCATAAATTAGCGCTTTACGCGTGCTGTATCAATAAAATTTCCTATTTAAAAATTATTTAAAAGGTAATCCAAATTCTTTTAATAAAGAAAGGCCTTCTTCTTGCGTTTTGGCTGTTGTAACAATACAAATATCCATACCACGAATTTGATCAATTTTATCATATTCAATCTCAGGGAACATTAATTGTTCTTCTAAACCTAAACTATAGTTTCCTTTTTTATCAAAACTTTTAGAACTAATTCCTTGGAAATCACGTACACGTGGCAATGCTAAATGTATTAAACGATCTAAAAAACCGTACATACGATCGCCGCGTAATGTAACAGTAACACCGACAGGCATTTTTTGTCTTAATTTAAAACTAGCAATTGCTTTTTTTGAACGTGTTACAACGCCTTTTTGACCAGCAATCATAGCTAATTCTTTTAAGCTTGATTCTACGATTTTTTGGTTTTGTGATGCATCACCAATACCACGGTTAATTACAATTTTTTCAATTTTTGGTACTTCATGAATATTTTTATAATTAAAAGTTGTAATTAATTTTGGTACAATAGTTGTTGTGTATAAATTTTTAAGCCTTTGCTTTTTAAAAAGAGGTTTGTTAGTATTTTGTGTCATAACTAAAAAATAAAATAAATAAAAACTAAAATAAAATGAACATGCACTCGACTTAAAAAAAGCAAACGACCGTAAGCCGGATGTTTCAAACAGCTTATAGGCTCTGTATCGTTGAATGGCTTTTAACGAGAGGAACTACATAATAGGAGCCACATTAACATCTGTTGGTACAACCAATGTGGATACGTGTTGTATAACTCAAAAGGGACAAAGCCTTGGTTTGCTCGTTTACGTTCGTTGTACAAAATATAGAGGCTTTTTGCCTTATATTACCTCCCTACTAATACATTAAACAACAAAGAATTTAATAATTTATTTAAATTGTAGTGTATAAACATTTTTTAGAATAAAACTCACATCAGTATAAGTTCCAAAAAAATTTAAAAACCTTTTAATTTTTTGATAATTAGAAATTAAAAGATTTTTAAGAAACAAAAAATTAAATCAGGTTTTGACGTTGGCCAAAAACAACGGTTTATGCTTAATATATCTAACTATGTTAGAACAAGACTTTCTAAAGGCGTTTTACTATTGTCGTTACTAATATGTCGTCTAAATAACAACGAACATAAAAGCAAACCATTGGTCCCCCAACTAGTGCTTGATTTAATTTTTTTTATTGAGCTTCGCAGCGCGAGCGCTGCGTATTTCTAGTATGTCGTTTAGATTTCGAAAATGCCAACACTAAAAGAAAACGCTGTTGCTGAGCTACTAGGTGTACTAGGTGTAGCCTTTTACAACGTAGTTAAACTTTCGGGTTACCACGTAATACGTGGCGGCTTACTTTTTTAGCCAAGAACACCTCTCTAGTTCTGAGGGGGGAGGTCGGGTGCAAGTGAAGCCCTTACGTTATTTAAGTTCGCGCACGAGTCATCTCACTTAAGGGTGTCAAAGCCCTGATTGGCTCGCAGCATAAATATAAGTCTAAGTTATTTTTGTGCGTTGTAATTCTAGCGTGATCACAGGATAGACCTAAATAATGTTGATTTATACAACGAAGCTCTTGTAAAAGTATTTATTTTATGTGACTACGTTTAAACTTCATAACTTATGTAATGATGACCTGTAGCACGAATAAAAGTATACAAATTCTATAAAAAATGACAGCTCGGACTAAATCCCCTAAAGTAAGACTTAGTACGGTCCCTTGGGACAACTAGGTTTTAGGACAGTCAAAGACCTTTGGCCTTTGGTATATAAGCTGATATTGAGCCTACTTAACGTGTTGTGTGTCAGCGAAGTTGTTGTTATAGAATTGTAGCTTTGTTGCAAATAATGCGTGAGATCGTTTAAGCTTAGGTGTAGTTAAGCACGTCGTGCGTAACGGAGGTCGTTGGCACAAAGTTTAGACCGTAGTTTTGAACGCATGCACTCGGTTAGCTAACGTAGTCCATAAGACTGATACGGCCTTCGGCCGGATCATCGTGCAACAAACCTTAACAACAAACAAGGTTTAACTTCATTAAGCGCCATAAACTAGTTATATAAAATAAACTACATAGAGGCTTTTGCCGTGATACGTGGGCTCGATTAACTTACATTAGTTTAACGTAGTCCGCAGAGCACAGACGCTTATACCTAAATACGTTTAAAATTTAAATAAAATTATAAAACTTCAGGTGCTAGAGACACTATTTTTGTAAAATTCTTATCACGTAGTTCACGTGCAATAGGACCAAAGACACGTGTACCACGTGGATTGCCTTCTTTATTGATAATAACCGCAGCATTATCATCAAAACGTATGCTCATTCCATTTTCACGACGGATCCCTTTACGTGTACGAACAATAACAGCTCGTACAATATCAGAACGTTTTACAGGCATATTAGGTAAAGCATCTTTAACAACAGCAATAATTACATCTCCAATATTAGCAGATTCACGATAACTACCACCAAGTGCACGTATACACATTAATTCACGAGCACCACTATTATCTGCTACATTTAAATAAGATAAAGGTTTAATCATAAGTAAATAAAAAATTTTTTTATTAATATCAAATTGCTTTTTTTAAACAAAATTATAATTGGCTTTGCCTTGTATAACGACTTGGTTAGATCAAACTAAAATTTTGCGTGCGTTTGGATTATCATAGCATTTAAATTGTTTACGCACACGGTAGGTTAGTAATTCGTCTTGTAGGTCTGCTGTGTAACGAATAAAGGCCTAGCGGTCGGATATCACTACCAAGCGAGGTTTAGTATACGACTCTTAGCTATGTTAAGCTATTTGTTAAATAACGTGACGAAAGATCAAATTATCTTAATAGCATACCTCAAGATTTTGTGGTATTAGGTCCGAAGGTCTGATGGTTTCGGCCGGAGGCCTACTACAACAAACATAAGTAAACTACGCAGTTTGCGTTTCGCGGTGACCTGTTAAACCACAGAATTAAGGTCGCTAGTTCTTCTTTCTATAAACCTTAGGTTGTAATCTGGTTATAAATTGGAACAAAAATAAAGGGCTACGCAAGAAAAACTACCGGTTCAGGGGGGGGGGGGGGGGGGGTCGGGTGAACCTTTCACTAGTTTAATACTGAGTTATGAAAAATAATTAGTATTGGCTTAGAAATAAAAAGCAAAACAATACTTAAAATCTTATTTTTATTTAGTTTTTTAAAAACATTTGCTAGAGAAGCTAGATACGTAGCCGTTTTTTAGCCTAGAACATACAACTAGATTATAAAACGGTTAACTATTTCAATGCTCAAGGAATGTTAGGAGAGCTTTGCCTTTGGCGAGCAACAAAAAACCTGAAAAATGAAAGCAACACCCTCTAACGTAGTTTGTGCTACTTTTGCTACAGGTCTATACACGATTTATCGTGTTTGAGGCTATTTACTAGTTTAACAACATATGCTTCGTGCACCAATCGGTCTAAAACATAATTGTAAAGTAAGCTGTTACGGAAGTCCATTGGCCAACTCGTCCGCTTATAAAAAACTGCAGGGAAACTCTGTTGTAATTTCGGTCGCAGGGATGCTACAACTAGGCTTTACTTTACAAAGTCAAGTTACAGTTATCTAAATAATAAAGGTTCACGAAAGTTGACACGTTGTTATTGTTAATCGACCACTAAGAAAGCGGCCTGTTACCTATACAGTCGGCTACGTAGTAACGACGTGACTGTATATAGGGAGATCGAAAGCTACGTGCAAAGAAGGTAGTTTGTTGCACTATTTGTAGTTGTAGTCATGCGGCTTACGGCCACATAATCTAGAATTCACCCTAAATATGTTTTGTTAAAAATTTTGTTTTAACAGGCATTTTATAAGCTGCAATACGCATAGCTTGTCTAGCTATTGTTTCCGATACACCTTGCATTTCATAAAGAATTTTACCAGGATGTACAACAGCTACCCAATAGTCAGGAGCACCTTTACCCGAACCCATACGTGTACCTGCTGGACGCATTGTTACAGCTTTATCTGGGAAAATACGAATCCATAATTTACCACCTCTTCGAACATAACGTGTTAGAACTCGACGGCCTGCTTCAATTTGGCGTGAAGTTATCCAACAAGGTTCTTGCGCTTGTAGTGCAAAATCACCAAATACAATAGTGTTACCACGAGTCGCTTTTCCTCTTAAATGCCCACGGTGTGGTTTACGGAATTTTGTTCTTTTTGGACTTAACATATTTATATATTATATTATTTATATTTTATATTATTTATATTTTTTATAAATTAGCACTTACAAAAAAAAACTTGCTTTGCACTGTGACAAAAAATAAATTAGGCTATGTTGTGGGAATTAGTAATTTACTATCTAGTTACAGGCTGATTGTTAATAAGTCTATATTACCAATTACTTTTGTTGTTCACTTAGTAGCTTTATACTTACAACATTACTGCTGTAAGGGTATACCAAATATACAATATGTTGTGCGGAGCCCTGGCTCGTATATTAGTATTAACTTGTAGAATGTACTTCTGAGCTAAAGTAACAAAATTATAACGACCGCTAGAGTTTATTTTTGTCTACGTGAAGTTAGGGAAAAATAGGAGCATAGCCTCCAGTGTAGAAAAAAGCTATTTGTTTTATAAAAAAATAAAAATTAAAGAAAAATACCCTTTTGGGTTACTATCCAGCCAAAGGTTGTATAGCACTGTTCCCAAGGGTGGGAGGGGGAATGATTTGGCAGAGCCACTATCCGGCCGAAGGCCGATTGTCAACGCACAAAGTTTTCTTTTTTCGGGCCTAGTCCTATTTTTGTAGCGTTAAAAGGTTTACTATAAACGTTATGCTAATTAGTATAGGCCACATCTATTATGCATAACCTTAACATAGTTCATAGTTAAGCTCTACTAAAAATTTTTACGTAAATTAAAAATCTTAACAAAAACAACTAGCATTAGTGTAGCTTTTTTTTAACCGACCAACAAACTTTGTAACTTAACTTTAATAAACAATGTTGCATAATGAATCCGTTAAGTAATAAGACAATATTAACTTACACTAACTTCTGAAAGCCTCAAATTGTCCGGCCGTAGGGCCAGTTGTCTAATAGCACTAGGTTGTAGCGTGTTAGCCGATTCATTAATGTAGTCGAAGTATGTGCTCTAATTTGGAAAAGCCAACGAGTTTGTTGAATGTGACGTGTGTCTGCTCTGTACACCCCACTGGTCCGTTGCAGTTGGTTGCCTCTAGAAAAGTTGACTTTTATTTGTTTATTTATCCCCTAGTAAGTCCTAACTACGTTGTAGTGTAAAGCACAAAGTAGTTATTCCCCACCACTATTGGTGTAACAACCTCAAATCAACTAACAGATGCTTTGTTCTAACAACTTGATTCTGCGTCTCCCTACACACAGCGCTTACGCTGTGAGGTCGTTTGTTCCATGAATTTTACATGTTATATAAATCTTGACAGTGCAAGGTACCCACTTGAAATTTAAAGATTGTGTTGAGAGGTTACATTGTGATCGTGTATTATTTTGTTGTTAGAAGTTTTAAAGTTAAATACGGCTGTGTTATCACAAGGTAAAACTACACTAATTTTTGGTTGGATTTATTATTAATAGTTGATTAAGTTACGTTTTCTAACTATTTACTTTTTTCCGCTTTTGTACAGTAAAAAGATAGTTATCTTTTTATAAACTACCACAAAGTACTAGCGCTGTAAGTAAGCTGTTGTGGAACATAGTAGCTTAACGTAGTTAAGCTACGTTCAGCGTACAAAGGCCTTTGTACTACGTAGTTAGGGGCAAAGCGCCGTACTACATTTAGTAAGGGCCAAAGGCCCTCACAACTAGAGTGGTTGTGGTTTAAACTAGTTTGTAGGAGGAAATTAGAACATAGTTTGCACAACATCACTAGGACCGAAGAGCTTTCACTTATGTTGGGTGTAGCTTTTTACGGAGACCTAAACTACAATGAACGTAATTTGTTTAGACGACGAAGCCACATTTACTATAAGATCCGGTTGGAACAACGGACTACATTCCACAAGACTGTTTGTGAAGTAAGTTAAGCCTTGTTGTCTTTTAGGAGAGAAAGCCAGTAAGGGAGGCCCTACGCACAACTAGGTGGCAATAGGTGGTAGAACCAAATCTTCGTTGTGAATTTATTAGGCCTATGACTGTTTAAGACTCATAACGATTATGTTGCAATTGGACAAACGTTCTTTTAAGTGACTTTAGCGGAGTTAATCAACGCACTCTAAGCCGGATAGAAGCGCCAATGTTATGTTTGCTTCTACAACGTGCTGCTCTGGACTAATAGGCCTTCTGCCTACCTTGCGAAACTACACGGACATAGACAACGAGCAAACCGCTAATTCCCTCCTTCCTTACAGACATAACCGGTTGAGTACATAGTTCTATGATATTCCTCAAAAGGCGTAGCTCTAGTTTATAAGCATAGAACGAGTAGATTTGTGCTAGCCTTCTATTTAGCAATTTATAAAACTAGCTTTTTGTGCGTATTAATAAAAAAACAAGCAACTTTAACTTTATAGTAAAATCTTATTTTCTCTTATATTAATAATAATCAATAATGGTCTTGTAAGTATAAATGTAGTACAGGTCTTTTCTTTTGATAAAATAAGATATTGTAAAATCTATTCAATTAAGCCTTATACTACGAATTGACGTAGAACTTCTCATGGGTAAGAAGAAAAAAGCAAATCTTTTGTTAAGCTACAACTATGCTTAACAACGTCCGCATTGATACTTACGCTTAGCTCGAACGTAACATGTTGTATTAGAATGTTGTTATACAACCTTTGGTGCAAAGCACCTTTTCCGCAAACGGTAACTCTACAACGAAACCACTTGTCTTGTGAAAGATTTATGTTGTAGTTTAACTACAAATAAGTCAGGTCCAAAGGCCCTGACTTCTGTGGTGAGCGAACATTGACTCCAGTAATCCCTAGGGATTACGTTGTTGTTTAATTACAACTATGCTTAAGAGTTAAGCAACAGGGTCCAAAACGGGTGTTGTTACTAAACGTTGTCTAAACAATTGCAAATGAGGGCTTCGCCTACCCCTTTAACTACAAGAACTTGTTTATCTTAAGCCATTGGATTACGTATGAACAGGATCTTTAATGTCATGAAGTATCTGCTTTTGTAGTTTGTTAACTAGTAGCTTTAACGTAGTTAAGATTTGTTGTTAGAACCAGGAGCAAAGCTCCGTGAATCCATACACACAAATTGCTTAGCCATAAGTGTCTTTAATGATCTAGGCTTAACCAGGTTAAGCTAATAGGTTAATTCGATTAAATACCATTCGTTCGTTATTTTTCGATAAATACGTATAAAATTCTATGTATTTACCTAAAAAACCATTAAGGTGCTTTGCACCGAAAATTAGCGTTTTGTTTTTTTATCTTTTTTTGCATGACCACGATATGTACGAGTTGGTGAAAATTCACCTAATTTATGCCCAACCATTTGATCACTAATAAAAACTGGTATATGTTCACGACCATTATAAACTCCTATTGTATGACCAATCATTGGTGGAACAATCATTGAAGAACGTGACCATGTTTTAATAACTACTTTTTTACCTTTAGAATTTAATTTTTCTATTTTTTTAAGTAAATGATCTGCTACAAAAGGACCTTTTTTAAGAGAACGTGACATTATTTATTTTTTAACGACTTGATATTTTAATAATACTAACATAACAAAATATTACCAAAAAAGCAAAAAAAATCCTTATAATCTAACAAGTTTTAAATTCAAAAAATATAAATAACTCAACGGTCTGGATGCGCGCGATGCGTAGCAATAAAAAACCTTAGTACAACGGACTTGCACATAACGAGGGTCGAAGACCCGAAGAATCCTGCTTAGAACAGATAGTCCAACGGACCTTAACAAAGTTAAGGTGCTAGTTTAATAATGTTAAATTCCATTTGCCATAAGGTTCACTGCGGTTCTATGTTTTAAGCTAATGCTCATTAGACTTCCGGTTGCTTACCGCTAGCGGTACATTCACCTAACACATACTGCAGACTTCAAGGTAGGCGTTCGCCCTTTATTTACAGTATGTCGGTGCTTTGCTCCTACGTAGGCCGATGGCCTACTAACAAACTATTTGATAGGTGTGTATAATCGGAGCCCTAAGTTGCTATAGCATGTATTAAATTGTGGAGGGTTCCTCTTCGAAAATAAACCGTCTGAAGACCAGATGAATAAAACACAAAACAGCGACTCGTTGACATGTGCGCTCACAGAGCTTTGCTACTGGTTTGGCCGAGCAAACAAAGTTGCAAAGGCTTGTGGAAACGCTTCGACCCTCATTGTATGTAACCCGGATGCTGGTTATAAGCTAGGTTGTCTTTAGAGTCGAGACGAAATTCCGGAGATACTTGTTTAGCTATTACCTTTTTGACCAAATAATGTTTTATTTTTGTTTATATTAATAAAATGTAAAATAAAAAGTAATTTTGTTTATAGTTTTTATAAGATTTATAAAAAATTTTCGAACAAAACTCTATGATATATTGTTTTACTATCTAGGGGCTACATACTAAAACTGCGTATGTTGCCCTTTTTATATAGGAGAGGCGAAGCCTTGCTATTTTACTAGCAAGAATTCATGAACTACCTTACGACGCTAGCACTGTGAATTTAGCCTCTCGGTCTCGACGAGCTTAGTGCAAAGACGAACGTTGTTTAAGATATAACTTTGTTCAACAACAGTGCTCGCGTTTTTAACTTAGTTACAACTACTGAATCTAGCCAAATCAAGTAGTCAAAGCTAGGGTGTAATCGGAATAGCTTCCGTTCTTTGGATTACGTTAGGAGAAAGTGGAAGGCTAAAACATCGAGCTGTGCCTTTACACATAGCTTAATTTGATAGATTGTATGCTTGAGGTCTTCACAACAAAAGTTCTGGAGTTTAATGGCAATAACGCCAGAGTCCTTTTTAGGGTTGTTGCTATCTAGCTATTTTTTATAAAAAAATAGCTAGATAGCAACAACAAACCATTTGATCTTAGGTTACATCCTAGAACGTAAAACTCTAAGTAGCTTAACTCCGTTAAGCCTAGTTCGGCTTACGGCTAATTAAAATCCCTAGTTAAGTATCTAAATTGAGGTAAGATAGTTAAGATTTCTATACTAATTATTACGGGGCGATTAAGCTTTGTTTGTTAGCGTAACTAGGCTAACGACCTATCCAGTCGAATTTTGTATATTAGTTTTAATAACTTTCTAATTTATTTTTTTCTTTTTTTTACAATTAAGTTATTGCTGTATTTTTTAGGCTTTCTTGTAAGCTGACCTAGTGCTGGTCTACCCCAAGGAGTCACAGGGCGACTGCGACCAATAGGAGCGCGGCCTTCACCACCACCATGTGGGTGATCTACCGGGTTCATAACTGAACCACGTACAGTTGGACGTTTACCTAACCAACGAGTACGTCCAGCTTTACCTGCTGTTAAGTTATAGGCTTCAATATTCCCAACTTGGCCAATAGTAGCCCAACAATTTCTAGATACTAAACGAATTTCTTTTGATGGTAAACGAATTGTTACAAAATTTCCTTCTTTTGCTAAAATTTCAACCATGGCACCTGCTGATCGCGCTAATTGTCCACCTGAACCTGGTTGAAATTCAACATTATGTACTTCAGCACCTAAAGGAATATTACGTAACGGTAATGAATTACCAATTAAAATAGGTGCATTTAAATCGGATTGTATTATGTCACCAATATTTAAACCGCGTGGATGAATAATATAACGTTTTTCACCATCTTCATAACGAAGTAAAGCAATGCGTGAATTACGGTTTGGATCATATTCAATTTTTATAACTTTGGCTATAATGCCTATTTTATCACGTCTAAAGTCAATTTGACGATATAAACGCTTATGACCTCCCCCGCGGTGACGACATGTAATAATACCATGATTGTTACGACCTTTAGATCGTTGTAAACTTCCTGTTAATGTTTTTTCTGGTGCTGATTTTTTAACAGTTAATTCACTAAAATCTGAAACTGAACGATTACGTGTACCTGCAGTATATGCTTGAAGAAATCTAATTCCCATAAAAATTAAATTTTATTTACTATTTATGTTACTAAGTCACGTTGTGACATAGTTAGACGCGACACGCCAATGCCAAGTGCGTATCAACGAGCGGAGTTAGTGTTTTTACTATTAAGATTTTTGCTCCAATTATTTTAAACTAGTAGCTTAAATCGTTGTTTTCCGAGGGGAGAAAGCTCACGTACTTTGTTTACTACCTTACGACAAAGCCCCGCCAGTTACTGAATTTTCAGATTTCAACATGTATTTTAAGTTACAATGCAGTTGTTTTTAGCGTCAGAGCGCTAGGGCTGTGAGTATTTGAAGTGTGGTGTTGTACTAAATGTTTAACGACATAGACCAGAAGCCGAAACAAGTCGCTTAGTAACATAGCTGATGCGTGCGCTCGGCTAAACCTAAAGAAACCGTTAGCTTTACGTAGTTACTTCGTTCATTATAGTTTATGGGGTGTCAATAAACTACATTTACGAAGCGTAACGATCCTATGTAGTTAGCAAACTACAATAAACAAAGTTCGAGGCGTTTATGCTACTAGAGTTCGCTTGCATTGCTCTAAAAAAATCAACGGGAAACAAAGATCTCCATGGCGCGTAGTGTTTTACGCTCATACTTATTTTTCATTTTTAGAAGAATAATTAATGGATTGACCTGCTTTTAAAGTAATAATAACACGTTTGTAACGAGGACGATAACCCTGAGCTAAACCAACACGAATTTTTTGACGTGGTGGAATATGCGTATTTACTGAAATAACTTCTACTTTAAATAAAGTTTCAAATATTTTTTTAATTTGAGATTTTGTTAAACGCAAGTCTACATCAAAAGTATATTGATTATTTTTAAATAAAGCAATATATGTTTTTTCTGTAATAACAGGATATTTTACTAAATCTACCATTTTATTTATATTAGACGGAGCTGTTGTTAGTATCTCTTGCCAATTTGTTTGCATATTTGTTTTAATAACTTAGTAAAAATTTTTTTATATATCAACCAAACAATTATTTTTAAAAATAATTTATATTAAAAATAAAAGGGAACTTTTTTTATTATAATATAAAAAAAATACAAATAAAACTTTATTATTTTAATGTTAAATGACTTGTTAAATAAATTATAAGCAGCAAAAGTTTTCGTTAACTTGTACCTAGTTTCTCAAACGAGAATCTAACTAACCAGCCTTAGCCCGCTTAACAAAGCTCATCGAATGATCCGCCTACGGGCTTCACCAGTAGTGTTGAATAGCGGCATAGCCCCGTTTTGTTACGCCAACTATTAGTTACCCGAATCATATCAATGATTATTTGTAGTTTTCAAAAATCATTAGTTACGTTAATGAGTAAATACATGATGCCATTAACTAGAAACGTACCATCGATTCTTAAAAATAACACAGACATCTCACAATGTGAATAGGGCGAAGCCCGAGTTATTAACGTACTAGATCTCCGTCCAAAGCTATCTTGGAGTAGGTCTCCGGCCGATACTACAAGCTAAAAGCAAAGCACTGTTTTTGTAGCTCACCGGGCAGAATCCCCATAATCGAATTAACTTACAGGGTATAGAAAAACCTCTTTGCACTATATTTTTCTAACGTAACTAATGACGAACAGAGCTTATAACATTGTTAAGCTCTAAAGTACCTCTAACATATCTGTTGGGGGGAGTGTATTTAGCATAAACGCAGCGTTTCTGACCTACTTACTCATAACAAAAAGGTATTTTCTATTAACGGAGCTTAACATAGTTAAGCTCCTAGTTAAAGTAGATTCCACGATGCTTACTCTTTGTAGCCGAAGCCCCTGGTTGTGTCAACGTCTCCGTATAACTAAACGTCCTTGTTAGCCGTAAGTTAGCGTACGCTGACAATTGTGGCATAAATAGGATGAAAGAAAATAACCCACTACGTAGTATTCTAAAGCTATTATGGAAGGCTATTAGAAAAAGAACTACGTACCTTGTCTTTGTTTATGTTTCGCATTTGAGCAAATAACCATAACTTTTCCTTTGCGTTTAATAACACGACAATTATCACACATTTTTTTTACCGAAGCACGTACTTTCATAATATTTTCTAAATAATTTTAGGTTTTTTTAAACACAAAATAAAACACAGATAAGCGTTAACAAACTATTTTGTTTAGTTTCTTAAAAAACAGCGTACCCTGTGTGGTTGGAGTTTAATCTCTGTTATGACTATATAGATAATAGATAGGCTAATTAGACTTAGCTTAACGACACTTATATTTGAGTTTACTTAGAACGATCAGCTGCAAGCTGGTTGGTCTAGAAAAGGTCCCAAACTAGCTCATAGGCTAAGCCCTGGTTGGTTGGACTTTCGCGAAACCACTGCTACTAGCATAAAATCCACAGAAACAGGCTTATTGCGTAATATAAAAAGTGTTTTTGAACATTACTTAAGTCCGAAAGCTCGCTCTTTAATGTTCGTCGGTAGTTAACTTAGCTTAACGTAGTTAGGGGGGGGGGGGGGGGGGGGATAGCCCTCGAGCTACAACCAAACCTTCCGTCTTCTGGCTGAAATTGCATTGGAGTTTCCTACTGCATCGGGCCTAAGGCCCGCGCTTGCGTTATAACTTAACAGACTCGTTCTTAGTACAATCATGATAAACAAGCATGTAGTGTAACAAAACCATTTGTGGCTTAAGGTAAATTAACAATGTTAATGTTAAGCTAAACAATAAAGAGCCTTGTTGATGGTTTCGCCAAATCCATTACACAAGATTTTTCAGTTTGTGGTCTAACGCATGAGCTTGATCACAAGACAAGGGTTTTGTTACCTAGGTGGCCTTTTATTTTTGTCACAACATAGATTGTTATGACAAGCAAGTTACCTGTGAAGCAGATGCTTGCACCGCACATAGTTGTCCCTTGTCAAGCTTAGCCCTTTCTAAAACTATGTTTAAGATGGCGCAATGCGCCTATTAAAAAATAAAGGACTTAATATAATGAAAACATTTGACTTTTAATCTTAAAATCAAGGTACGTGGTGTATAGGTTTTTGCACGTTCAAAAAGTTTATAAAAAATTACTTTCTACATTTACGCTAAGTAGCAGTGTATGTATTACAAGTAAACTTCGTTATTGGCGTGATCAACTCTAAACTTTTAAATAAAAATCAGATAAAAGTGTGAACAATTCTTTATCAGATAATTCACGAGGAATTACTCCTTCTGGTTCAGTTAATAATTGATCTGCTATATTTAGATAGAAATTACAAATGTAATCGTTTTGATTTATTACAGAATTACCTGTCCCAAAGCTTATCCCTAAATTATTTTTTCTTTCATTATTGTTATTAATAATCTTGACTTTGGCATCATGATTTGTCTCAGTTGAATCTATTGTTGGTGAAAAAGTTGACATTTCAAATAAAGTTTTACCTTTAACACGTGAAATACGTATTTCTTCGATTAAAGGTAAAACTTCTAATACTGGCATTGGGCATGCTTCTACATATTTATCAATTAAATCACGTTTAGAAGTTCTATTACCTATTAAACCAGCTAATCTTAATGGGTGCGTACGAGCTTTTTCACGTACTGAAGCCGCTATTCTATTAGCAGCAAACAAGGCATCAAAACCATTGTCTGTCACAATTATACAATAGTCGGAATAATTTAAAGGCGCAGCAAAACCACCACAAACAACATCACCTAAAACATCAAATAAGATAATATCATATTCAAAAAAAGCATTTAGTTCTTTTAACAGTTTTACTGTTTCACCAACTACATAACCACCACAACCAGCTCCTGCTGGTGGTCCACCTGCTTCAACACAATCAACACCTCCATATCCACCATAAATAACATCTTCCAATTTTTGTTAATTTTCATCAGTAAATCAGAATAAAATTTTTACTAAAGTTTTTTGAACTGATAAAAAACTGATAAAAAGATTCTCTAAGTTTAACAATCTAAGGTGTAGCAATCTTTGTAATAGCTTGTTAAATCAATTGTTTTAAAAGGGATCCATTATACATTAGGTACATGGCATTTTGTTTACTACTGATGTTGCTTATAGCAGTAAACTCCCTAGGGCCTTAATAATCCCTTGTTTATGTTTAGTGTGGAAACTTTTAAAGCATGAATGGAATAATTTCAAGCAAAAACCTAAATAAAGACGATTTTGTTGAATCCTTTTTTTGATTTTATCAAATTCTTGAAAACTGTTTTTAAACCAACTTTATTTGTTTAGGGATTAGAAAGCAATTTAAAAACATCAAAAGTAAACGAATTTGTAGATATACAAACAGCATATCTAGATTTTAGATTTTTTCTTTTTTGATCATTAGCATCCATATACCAATAAGCCAAAACAGTTTAACAGTTTTACTGTTCTTCAATATTATTATGTGCACTTTTAGTTTATATAATAAAGATTTCTATAAGAAGACAAACGACGCGTAGTAAAATGCTATTGCTCGTTTAGTTTACCTGTTGGACCTTTAAACTTTTTCCAAGTTGGTTTTGTTGAACAATTTTGTTCAAAAAATAAAATATTTATGATAATCTTGCTGTGTACATAACAATAACACCATGTTTTACGCTTTTCGTCACGGCTTAATTTTTCATTACCTAAAAGTGTACCTATTAAAACAACATACATTTGTTTTTTGAGATTACTAGATTCAATTTTTTTACACACTGTATTTTAGTTATTTTAAAAAATTATTAAAATAAAATATTTGAGAATCTCTTTATATGACTATAAAGTTCAGACTATATCATCAACCGGATTTATTCTTGTCTATAGACTCTCGATTAAGTTCCTTAGTATAAGCTAAAATATAAACTAAAGTTATGGTTCAGGCTATAGATTAATAACAAAATAAAATTTTGTGAGAAATTGGTCGTCTGGCATGTAGTCGTTGAGGGGTTTTGAAAAACTTCCCTGCTGATTGCCTGCACCGAATTGTATCTTAAAATCTGTTTTTTACACTTAAAAACTAAACAGGAATTAGGTAATAACAGATTTTATAATAATTTAATGAAGGGGGGGGGGGGGTGTCCCAGCATATAGCCAGATTTTACTTATATGTTACCTATATAAGAGCCTTAAGGTGTTAGGGCCATATATCTTCATAATGATAATCTTTAGCACTTAATGTATCTATAATAGTAGGTATTAAAAATCCAGTTAATGTAAAAGTGCTGTCATGTTTTGGATCACAACCAATTTGTAACACTTTTTTTCCACGTTTTGCTAATGCAATAGAAATATTGCAACTTGTCGTTGATTTTCCAATACCACCTTTTCCGTAAACAGCTAATTTCATAGTTTTGTAAAAATGTACATAGATTGTGCTATGCACTATTTAACTGGCTATTACACCAAAAAATTGTCTAATGGTATGTAGTTTAATTTTGTAAAGTCTCTTTCCATTCAACAGCTTATTTCCAACGAAGGAACGAACACCGGATGATAGTATACGCGACGTCAGAGCGATAAGTTTTACTCAAGTTTTGTTAGGTACGCTCTGGTTTGTCAACGACGACGACGTGTCGGAAGCCTTGTGTTGTATTCTGTCTCATGACTTTAAACCGTCTTGACGTAGTTAAGCTACACGTTTGTGCATGTCTCACGGTTTTTCGCGTCGACGTTGTAAGTTATGCGTCCGCTTATTATGAGCCCAGTTTAGGCTCGGGCTTTGCCTCTAAAACTTTAGCCTAAATTTTATTCGCCATACGGCTAATTTAAAATCTACAAGTTGGACTTACGAACTACTTAAACCCAGGTTAGGCCTCGATTTGTTTTTACAATACTAAGCCTAACCTGGGTTTAAGTGAGCGCACGCTTTGTATCTAACAAAAATAAACTATATGTAGCTTAAACTACACGGGGCCAGTATCATGTTTTATGGGGTGCCGTAATAGTTGTCGACTTTTGGGCGAAGCCCAGCATTGTGTAGGAATGAGCGGTGGTGCTTTCTGTTCGCGAAAATCAGCCACACATATAGTAGCCTTTCAGCTGTACGTTGTTAACACCACGTCCCGGGCGTTTGGCGTGACAGTTGTTTTAACGAGTTAGCCCCGTTATTTAGTCAGAAACTTTTACTTACCGCATAAGCTCTATAAGACTCGGCCGTGTTTGTGCGCACGTAAGACTACGGGGGTATAATACTATATTACATTATTTTTAGGTTTCTACTTACAAACACACGTGTAGAGGGGGGGGGCTAAATCTACCAGAATTATTAAATACACAATAAAACAAAATTTTAAACTATAAAAAAAGACAAATCATCTATTTTTAAAGTATCTACTATTTTTTGGAAGAACTAATTAAACACATCAAGTAGACAACGTTTTTAGGCTAGTACAATCAATATTTTTTTAAGCAAAAACTTTTAGTTGTATTAAACTATAATCTTTACAGCACAAGTGCTGTATGTATAAAAGCTTTAACCAAACAGCGTACACGCTGTAACTTTCCCGGAGGGAACGTAGCTTTAAAGCACAAGCCCCTGTTTTTAAGGAATTTAAGAGCTTGTGGTTTTTTACAAACATTGAAAAGTTTTTAATATTTCATTATTACTACTGTAAATTTATATTATATTTTATAGGTGTGGTTTCACCATAAGCCAATTTTTTTACTATGTTATGCTACTTAAGTCCCGGCCTTCGGCCGAATTCTAAAAAACTCACCTAAGCTTCTTGTTTAACTAGGTTCTCGTAGACTTGGGTAAAACTATACTAGAACAGTAAATATGTACTTAACTGTTGTTCTACAACCGCTTATACCTATAACTCCGTCCTTGCTAGGATATGCATCGTCAGCGCACACGCTATTTTTTCTTAAAGCTGCTTTTATTAAAGTAGTAGCTTAACGTAGTTAAGGTGCGTTGAACTATCAATCCATTGAGTCTTTGACCCTCGTTATGCTAAACGCTTGCATTTACAGCTATAATATAATATAATATAATATAATATAATATAATATATTATATTATATTATATTATAGTCATAGTAGTAAAACCACGCACGTCTTATTCACAGTTTTACTTGTTACGAGAGCCTAATGGTCATGTCACAATCTTATAAAAATTTAATATGAGTAAAGTATATGATTGGTTTGAAGAACGTCTAGAAATCCAAGCAATTGCCGATGATATTACAAGTAAGTATGTCCCACCACATGTTAATATTTTCTATTGTTTAGGTGGTATCACTTTTACTTGTTTTCTAGTTCAAGTAGCGACTGGATTTGCAATGACTTTTTATTATCGTCCTACTGTTGCAGAAGCTTTTGCTTCTGTTCAATATATTATGACAGATGTTAATTTTGGTTGGCTAATTCGTTCAATACACCGTTGGTCGGCTAGTATGATGGTTTTAATGATGATTTTACACGTTTTCCGTGTTTATTTAACTGGAGGTTTTAAAAGACCTCGCGAGTTAACGTGGGTTACAGGTGTAATTATGGCTGTTTGTACAGTATCTTTTGGTGTAACGGGTTATTCTTTACCGTGGGACCAGGTTGGTTATTGGGCAGTTAAAATTGTAACAGGTGTTCCCGAAGCGATTCCTGGTGTTGGTAGTTTTGTTGTTGAATTATTACGTGGTGGTGTTGGTGTTGGACAAGCAACTTTGACTCGTTTCTATAGTTTACACACTTTTGTATTACCGCTGTTAACTGCTGTTTTCATGCTTGCTCATTTCTTAATGATCAGAAAACAAGGTATTTCTGGCCCTCTTTAAGGCCTTTTACCTCAGTGCGCACAGTAAGTTTAGAGTTTTATAGAATTAAACTAAATTAAAAGTTATTACCGAGCATAGTCAACATAGGGGGGGGGGAGCTAACCCTCCCCCCCCCCCCCCTTCGGGAATCTAGTTTAATCTAGTTTAACTACATAAAACTAATATAAGTAAACTACGTAGTATATATCCATTAAACGAAAAGCCACTTAGTCCGTACTTACCAGAAGGAGGGGGGGGAATGTATAGTAACTACAAATAACATCCGGCGTAAGGCGGATAGTTAAATTCCCTTAGGGAAAAACAGCTACTAGTTTAATGAAGGTTAACAGCCGTTAGTTTAAGTGATCCTTTGCATCGAAAGCTGCGCATTCTGAAGACCCATAACCGCACCTCATAAGTCTAGCGGATTTGTTAACTTATAACGTATTAAGCTAGGTTCCTCTTTGATACCCGGTTAGAACGTTCTAAAAAGCTACTACGCGTGTGCTTGAACTATAAACTACAACAACGTACGGGTATGTGAAATAAGTACTTCGTACTATGTTACTTTGTTTGTATATTACTAGACAAAAATAACAAACTAAGATATAATATTTTTTATATTAATTATAAAAATAGCCTTCGTGATGGAATTGGCAGACATCCTGGTTTTAGGAACCAGTGCCGCAAGGCGTGCCGGTTCGAGTCCGGCCGAAGGCAGACGTTTAACATTTAAAGTAAAGTCTAAATTCGTCACAGGTCGACACATAATTATTACTACTAGTATACGTAATTGTAACGAAGAAATGGGCTGTATTCAAACGTTCTTGTCACCTACGTAAGTTGTATAAAGGGTTGACGGTGCTCACTTAGTTTTATTTTTGTATACCGTGCCTACTGCACTCACAAAGAGCTGATGCTAAGACTTGAACAACAGAGCGCGGGTTACGTTTTTCGCCAAACGTAGGAGGTAAATGGTAATAAGCTACAAAAATGGTGTTGCCGAGCTTTGTCTGTTTGCACTTAGCTAGTAGTTTCGATCAAAAGCATCTTATAACCTAGTTGGATTTGCCTTTGGGAAACAAACTACAGCTAGGCTAGGACCAAAACTAAAAAATGGCTTTGTCTTCGTCGTGAGTAAGTTTCTTGTACCTTATAGCCTATGGCCATTACTCGCCTCTTGTACTGCTATGGCCAAATCGTCTAAGGTACTAAAACACAACGACGCTACAAACACTCGCGTAGAGTTCTTAGCTTAATAACAACGAGCACATGTCACACAAAAGAAAAGAAGAAGTTGATATCTAGTTTATACAAATGCACAATATATATATATATATAAATGTATATAAGGGAAACAATTACTTCCGTGATTGTATAAAACTACACATTAAAAAAATTTGACTATTTTTTTACTAAAACACGACAATGTTTTCAAAATTAACCTTTTTATGCCTATTGGAGTTCCTCGCATTATTTATTGTTGGGGTGAAGAATTACCTGCACAATGGACGGATATTTATAATTTTATTTTCCGTCGTCGTATGGTTTTTTTAATGCAATATTTAGATGATGAGCTTTGTAATCAAATCTGTGGTTTACTAATTAATATACATATGGAAGATAGATCTAAAGAATTAGAAAAAAAAGAAATGGAAAAAAGTGGATTATTTAAGAGTAGTGCAACAAAAACTAAATCCGTGGATTCTTTAAAAAAAGAAAACTTTTCAAGTGGCGCTACTAGTGCAAAAATACGATCAGTCGAAGATTTATTAACATCAGATCAAGATTTTGGTATTGAAGATAATTATATGTTAGAACAATATACATTACAAAAAATTACAACAGAATGGCTTAACTGGAATGCACAGTTTTTTGATTATTCAGATGAACCTTATTTATATTATTTAGCAGATATTTTATCTAAAGATTTTTCAAAAGAATCAGCGACTTTAAAATACAGTATGTATAATAAAAATGTAGCAGAAATGACAAAACTAATACATTCTTTAAAAAACATTAAAAATAGTTCTAATTTTTTTACTAATTCAAAATCTAATTTAGATGTATATGCTCCGTTTAGACTATTAGCAAATTTTGCTCCTCAAAATTATAATTTAGAAAAAATTAATTTAAGTCAAAATCTAACAAAAAACAATTTTCAAGGAATTTTAACTGTTTTAAAAAACAGTACAGTCAATACTAATAAAAACTTTACAAAAAAATTAATGGATAATTTATCACAAAAAGAATTTGTTCAACAATTACAGATACCAGAAAAAATGTTAGTATCTTCTGAAAAAGCATTAAGTCAACGTTGTTTAAAACGTCAATATATAAAAGAACGTACAGCATTACAACAAACGCCATTAGGTCAAAAAACAAGTAATTCTTTAAAAGCTTATAACTATTTAGATCAAAGTTCACTTAATGCTGAAGGCAATTTACGTGATAACTCGGGTCGTTCTTTATATCGTAAACAGACCGAACGTGTAATCCAAGAAGAAGAATCTAAAAAAGTATTTATGATCATTAATTCTTTTGGTGGATCTGTTGGAAATGGCATTACTGTTCACGATGCTTTACAATTTATTAAAGCTGGTTCGTTAACTTTAGCTTTAGGTGTAGCTGCTTCAGCAGCTTCTTTAGCATTAGCAGGTGGTACAATTGGTGAACGTTATGTAACAGAAGGTTGTCATACAATGATACACCAGCCTGAAGGCGGATTAAACGGACAGGCTTCTGACATTTGGATTGATAGTCAAGAAATTATGAAAATTCGTTTAGATGTCGCTGAAATTTATTCTTTATCAACATATCGACCACGTCATAAAATATTACGTGATTTAGACCGTGACTTTTATTTAACAGCGATGGAAACGATTTATTATGGTTTAGCAGATGAAATAGCTACTAATGAAGTAATGCAAAATATCGTGGAAATGACTAGTAAAGTTTGGGATTATCATGATAGTAAACAACAACGTTTATTAGAAACACGTGATAGTCAAACCGCTGGATTAGATACACAAACCCAAAATTAAAAAATTGATTTTGTAAACATAAAACAATAGTAGTTAACCTAGTTATTGCTTTTTTATCAATAAAGTCGTCAGCTTTTGGTTAATACAAGGTAACGTGCTTTTGTAGTTAGTTTCACAAAGGGGAACCTAACATAGTAAACTACCCGCCCTAGACCCTATGGTTAGCTTCGCCAAACTAGCCCCGGGGGGTTTACGGCCCCCCCCTAACATTGTCGAAATCAGATTACTAAGTAGGGGCAGAACTAACTTACTAGCTCGAGGGCTTCGTTACACAATGTTGTCGTAAGATTCCTTTTCAGAAATGTAGTTTTATGTCTGAATAACTAAACTACAAACGAACTACAAACGAACTACAACGAAGTTACTTTAAAGTTTACTTTGAATGTGTACACTAAAAAATAAAGGGACACGTAGTTAAATCGTGGCCTTGCATATGACTGACAGCCTGTTGGTTAACGAGTAGCTTAGACTAAAAAGCAATGCTACTATGTTTTGATACGTAGGCTTGAAGTCTTAGTTTATAGAGTTTAACTAGACATCTAGATTCGTGTTTATAATCGGGCTGAAGGGCGCTTTATACCCGTGGAGTAACCTTTCTGAGTTGTACTTTCGTCCGGAGGTCTAAGGTCAAAATCTTGTGCTAGTGTCTAGCTGATTGAAATTTTTATTTCTTGTTTATGCTCTGCCGCATGAGCTATCATGCACTTGTGTGACAAATTATTTTAATTTTTGACTTGTCTTTCTTGTTTTAAATAAAAAAACGCTGTGGCGGGAGCATCGAATTATCGTAGATTTTATAGTTTTTTTATTTTTAAATTAAAACACGCCCTGTAGGAATTGAACCCACGACATCAGGTTTTGGAAACCTGCGTTCTACCGACTGAACTAAGGACGTTAGTTAATAATTATTATTTTAATATTTTTATCATGGTTAATTTTTAATGTCAATTCAATAAATAACAGTCATAAGATTTTAAATAAGCAAGATAGGACTGTTTTTGTTTTTTTCAACTAATTTTTATTTTTTAAGGGAGGGGGTAAAAAAATGAAAAAGTAAAACTGTAAAACATCTCTTATGCTTTATAACGTTTATAAAAAACACAGCGTTTTTCCTGTAAGGTTTTCGTTTAACTTCAAATGTTTTTAGGGGGAGGGCAAAGTCCCTTGTATAGTTCGTTTGTAGTTCAATAGAATTTAATTGGATTAAACGCGTACCTAGAGCCCTTTACAATACTAACGCTGTATGTTTAGGTTAATTCTAGTTTTAGCCGAAGGCTACCCCATTGTCCGGCCTAGGCCGGTTGTAGTTGTATAACAAATAAGGGCCTAAGGCTGAGCGCTAACTTTTTAAGAAAAATAGTGTGTATAAGCGACTAGTTGACAGGTATGCACACTAAACCAACCAAGCCCTTGGTCACAAGGTTATATCTAAACCGTATTGCGTAACCAAATGACGGTTGTTGGGAGTTTAGCTTTAATTATTGGACTACGTTGTTGGCGGCGCAAAATACATTTTAGGTTTATGTTGTTATGGGTCTAGTAGACTTTTTAAAGCGCTCTTTTGGATAACGTTAGTGGCTTTTTTTGAGTTGAGAGATATAGAGCGTTACTTGTGGTACAATTGAACTACAACGATGATGAATGAACGGTTTTAGATACACTAGGTTTCTTTATCTAAATTGTAGAGCCTTTTTTATGTAATGACAAACAAGGGTCGAAGACCCGAGTTCTAACTTCCTACTACATCGTCGTTTAACGACAATGAACATAAGTAATTCATTTTGTGCAAACCAAGTAGACCACCTGCTTAGCTTTAAAACTAAACCTCAACCTGTTGATTTACAATTTTTTTTACATATTACCCCAATACAGTTTGTTAATTTTGTTTAAGCAATGTTTTCTAATTAAAAACAGACGTTTTTCTTTACATAAGAAATTAAAAAGGACTTTTTTTACCTATTGTGTAATTATTTAATTATTAATATTACCCATTTAGATGCTTAGATCCTTTGAAGCTCTAGGGGGACTATTTTTTGCCCTGGTTCCGGTCAAGGCAGTTTATAACGAGATTGGCGTAAAGTATGCTAATATCCAATAGAAAGTCAAGTGTACGCGTCTTAAAGCTAGCCGGAGGTATTAAGCCTAGTTTAAGCGTAGCCTGTACTAACTGCGTTGCAAGTTTTTTTTACAAACGTTATAAAGTATGAGAGGTGTCTTTACTTTTGCATTTTTTTTTCTTTTCCTGAGGGCCTATGTAGTAGCCTTTTCTTTTTTATAGTTTTTAGGAATTTACATAAACTAATACTGTGTACCTGATAGAACTCTCGTAGTTCTATCAAGTAAAATGAAAAAACGCAAGAAAAAGGCGGCACCCAGATTTGAACTGGGGAATAGAGGATTTGCAATCCACGGCCTTACCGCTTGGCTATGCCGCCTTAATTATTAATTATACCAAATAAATAATTTAAAAGCTAGTTTACCTTTTTTTTATTTCTCAATAGCCGTCAAGTTATTGTGCTAGAACCAACACTAGACTTCGGTTGGCTAATAACCCTTGTTATTAGCTTCTTGGGTATGTTGTAAGCCTTATATTCTTAGAATATTTTTATTCTAATTGTATTTTAGAATTGTTTTTGTTTTTTAAGCTTGCTATCGGAGTTGAACCGATAACCTTCGGTTTACAAAACCGATACTCTACCGATTGAGTTAAGCAAGCATAAAAAAACAACACGCTATGCTCTGTAGTCACATAGTGCCGTTTAATTTTTTTTTTTTTACTTATTTTTGTGTAAAATCTTTTAAGATATTCGTTGTTTTTATACATAAATATATACATTTTTTTGTTAAAAATGTCAATTTGTTATTTGTGAAAAAAATGGCATAGCAACAAAAAGTTGTTTCCTTCTCCCTTTGGGTTTATAAAAAATATAATTCTAGGCTTTTTGTGCCGTGATTAATTCATTTTTTTGAATTAAATAAACATTAAAGATATGTACTTAAGTGTCACACCGTACCTCCAACATTACATCCTAACGCTGTGGAGCAAAGCTTCCAAGCACCTGAATGTATGTTTGTTTCTTACTCTGATATTAGCTATTTCCTAAACAATAACGCGAAGTAGTTCAGGTCATACATATAACGTTGTAGCAAAAACTAAAAATTAGGTGCAGAGCTTAATAAGGCGTTGGTTACACGTTGTGCCTTTAAGTGGCTAGTATAGTTCCACAAAATGTTTTGGTATGAACATTAATGCAGTTAAACAACATAAAATTGCCTCTTAAACAAAAAATAGGTAGTTTGTAGGGAGAAATGCGTGTGCTTAGTTAAGCTTAATATAGACTCCGTATAATTCGCTGATGGCAAAAAGAATTTAATTAGATTAAATTATACGAAGGCATTTAATTGTAACTAGGTTTATTCTACAAAACTTTGGGGGCTTTGTTGGCTGCGTTGAATTAGTTTACATATCCGGCCTAGGACCGATAGCGAAGAGTCAGGTAGCTAAGCTAACAAAGCATGTAACCGCGCTTTGCCCCATAAAAAAAGCGCATTACAACCTTAAACTATAAACTACATTTAGAACATGTGAAACTATGACGCACGGCCCTTGTGGGAATCGCCACCACTAACTTTAGACAGCAGAGGGGCTTTTGCCCCGAATTAACTTCGGACTATACTCGTCCTAGTGAAGCAACAAGTGCGCTTGAATTTCGATACCTTAAGAATGAACTGCGAAGCAGGGAGGCTGGAGACCATGTGTTTTCGTAACATGTTAATTGTAGTAAAAATACAACAAGGCTTTGGCCTAGCAGGTTTATGAAGTTAGCTTCGCTCTTCGAGAATAACTTTTAGAAAGTTAAACTAAAATCAACTTTAAACAAGCTACACCCCCCCCCGCTACTTAAAAGCACAGTCTTGAACTAAAAAAACGCATCACGTTTTTGGTTTGTAAAAACTATCATTCTAGTGTTTGTGGTTGTTCGTCAATATCAGAATGCTGCGTTTATTTGTCTAGACCTTATAAGCTGTGACAACAAAGTACCTAGGTGCTATCTTTTTCTGTGTTTGTTAAATAGAAGCTTGATTTTTAAAAGTATTTATGTTATATATACATTATAGTTTTTTAAGGAAAGGTGGCAGAGTGGTTAATTGCACCAATTTTGAAAATTGGCGTGGCTTCGCGGTCACCGAGGGTTCGAATCCCTCCCTTTCCGTAAAAAAATTGATAAAATTTAGTAAAACTTTATCAAATAAAAAATTTTTGTAAAAAACCAAGCTAACTAGAATTATATAATAAATATATAAATATATGTTATATTTATATGTAACATAGCGTGTTACGCGCCTAATTATAATATAGACTCCTGAAAGTAAACTCCATTGTAGTTTTAGCACGTACAACGAGATTTTCTACAACCTGTGGGTTTGCGTTTAGGTTGTAGGAAGTCTTCGGAGAAGGTAACTAGTTATTACCTGCCGTTGAAACAATAAACTAGGTGCAAGACACGGTTTTCGATAGCTTAACATCGTTTCCCTCCGGGAAACTCACAGAACTTGCTCCCTCTAAATGACAAAAGGCCTAAGTTGGAGTTTCGATTGCAGACCTACTACGTTAGATTTACATTTTGAAATCATCCGATGCAAAGGCGATTTTTATAAACTACAAACAAGTACTAGTTGACACGTGCTCTCTAGTTTGGCGAAGACAACATAGTCTATAATAAATGAATACGGGCTCCTACGTTAAGTCTCCCCCCCCCCCTCGGATCGGGCCTATGGTGGTATAATATAAATTAGAAATAAACAAAAAATTGACTACCTTCTGGTTTGGTTACATAATAAAACTTGGCCAAAGACTCTGTGCAAGTCTTGTTAGTAAGCCTCGGGTTGAATATTAAACACTGTCTATGTCACCAGTTTGTTGTAAGATTACCGCTTATGGCTGGATAGTTGGGCTTTGCCAAAGTAGTTCTAACTACGTTTTATGTCTTAAAAATTACAAGCTAGGTGCTACAGTAACGGCAAACTGGTCTTGTTAGGTGCAAAGCACCTGATTAGTACTTAAAGTAGTTGTTTAGTATCTTATTTAGTGGTTCTGATAAATTGAATAAAAAGGGTAGCCTTTTTACCCTTAAAACACAAAACGCAGTCTTTTTTTATGAATACAATTTTTAAGGGCTTATAATTGATTGCAAACGAAGTAACGTCTAATTTAACGCTAAGGGGCCTCCGGCCCTATATTTAAAATTACAAAGGCCGAAAACCTTTTGGCTGGAAGTCGACTAGGTTAGGTTTTCCTACGGGAAAGAGGATAAGAACATACTAAAGCTTCCATTTGAAGCCTTTAGTTTAGGTTTAAGCCGTTGTTGTTTGTTAATAACATAGAAATTCCGTTGTAGTTATTAAAGACATACCTAAACTTACATTTACTCTAAGTTGTATCCCCTCCCCCCTCAGGATTGGAGCAGCTAATCATCATAAAGGGAATAGTTCCTAGTTAGTAGTAGAACTAAAAGTATAACTAAGTATGCTTTTAAGTAGCTAACTAATTCTATAGTTCCACATGTAGATTTGCAATTTACTTTTTGTTTTGTTTTTTCTACATAAAATAAAAGAATAAATTTTCATACGTTTAGTTTGGAGTTTTGTCCTAAACAAACGTCGTTAATGCTTCAGATTAACTTTGACAAAATTCATTACGTACTTACGTTAATAAAAAACAACAAACAAGGTGCTAAGCTATAAGTTAACTTAACTACAAAGTACTCCTGGTATATCGGCTTAACTTTAAGTCGTTTAGCCTCTGGTCGATGTAGTGAAAGCACGTTTTTACCTAGAAGGAAACGCCTAGGGCTTTATTGGATTTGCTGCAGTAAATAGGTCCCAAAACAAGCTGCTTGATGAAAGTTCATTAGCTTAACATAGCTTCTACTCAAATAAAAATACGCACGTTATGACAAAAAAAACCCTAAAAAATTCAAATCATTAAAGTAAGTATTAATATTTTATGAATAGCTTAAGGTGTTTTAGACTTACAGCTTAAGTGCTAACAAACACAGTATGTTTTGAATTTAATTGGACACGAGGGCGCAATGAGTTTACCGATGGTGCACTAGGCTTATTATAGCTTACTACGTTAAGCTACAGGGCCCTTGGCCAGAACCAACGAATCAAAGCTACTCGTTATGAAATACTAATAGCGCAAGCGCTGTAAGACAAACATTGGGTCGCTAGTTTTAATGTATAGCATAAACGAAGCCAAAAAAGGTTAGCCCTCCAAAATAAAAAGGGTTATGTATTTTGTTTATTTTAAGCTAAGAATAGCTTATTCTTTATAAAAAAATGTTTTTTGTAAAAAAACCTTTTTGAAAAGCACAGTAAGTGAAAATAAAGCTTAACTACGGTCTTCACAACTTTGTAATCTAATATTTCATAAAATTAAAACACACACGGTCACTTCGTATGTATTTGTCCCTAAGTAGCTTTAATTTTAATTTAGTCAAGTGTATGCGTTACTTTGCTTTTGGAATAAACGAGTCCGTTAAGTTCCAACTCCGTTCTAACTTTTTAACAACGAAGCCTGAAATACAACAAACGGCTTTCCTACGTCCCCCCCCCCCCTTTCCTATCGAAAACTAAATTTTCGAAGAAGAGCGTAGCTGAACTTCGTAAAGCTAGAACTTAAGGAAAGTTATAGGGCATAACGTGTGTGCTTTCTAGCCCATATATGTGATTGGTTGTATCTAGTAGATAGCTTAACTACGTGGTCTTTTATTTTTGTTTTGATAAATCGCGATATTCGGGCGGATTTTTTGAAAATGAGAAGCTAGTTTAGGCCAAGGTCCCAAGTAGAACAAAGCAGGAGTTTTAGATTCGTAGTTAAGTTTATTAACCGGCTTTTAGCCAGATAAAGTGCAACGCAATTTTTTTAACTAAAATACCAAATTTTCAACTGTGTAAAAAAAGTTTATTTGTACAAAAAATCAGTTATTTTCAAGTTGCTTAGCAAGCGGCTGTACTGGTAACTTATATTGTTTAAGGACTAAGCCCAGGCACTAAGTAGTAATTAAATAGTAATTTAACCAAGGCTTCGCCAAAATGATGCTATTACAACAGATCCGGCAAAAGGCTTGATCCACAGCGCTAGCTGCGTGAAGGACTTTGTTTGAATCTACCTTGGGAAAATAGCTCTTTTCAAAGTAATATTAACGAAGGGCCTTGCGTTACTTAGCGGTTTGAGATATAAGACTGTGTTCTAGCTCCCCTCTCATGATAATTTATAGCTACTGCAAGTTACTACGTAACCCAGTTATGAAGTTTAGCTGTCTTGTAGTATCCGGGCATAGGGCAGAAGGTAAACGGACTTACAGCAAATAGCATAAACGACTATACAATCAAAAAAAGGTACCCGTACGGCCGTTAGCATAACACTACGTTGGTGTCACTAAGCCAACGTACCTTAGCTACGCTTAAGTTACATTTATTTATTAATATACTATGACTCGAGTTAAACGTGGTAATGTATCTCGTAAAAGACATAAAAAAATTTTGAACTTGTCAAAAGGTTTCAGAGGTGCTGGATCGACTTTATTTCGTACAGCAAATCAACAAAATATGAAAGCATTACGTTATTCTTATAGAAACCGTCGTCAAAAAAAACGTGATTTTCGCCGTACTTGGATTGCGCGTTTAAATTCTGCTGTGCGTCGTTATGGCTTAAATTATAGTCAATTTATGAATTATATAAAAACGTATAAAATACAATTAAATCGTAAAGTAATTGCTCAACTTTCTATCTGTGACCCAGAAGCATTTATGCAACTCTTATTATTTTAATGTTTCTTTCTTAACAATCAAAAGGTTCACACCATAAGAGGCTTCGGCCTAGGGTTTAAAGGCTTACAGCACATTACTGTAAAGCTTTAAAACTAAGACCGAAATCTAAATCTGCGTTTCATACAAGGAAACAAAGTTAACTTGTGAAACTACGGAGTTGCCGTTAGTTTACCGTAACTCAAAGTAGCTTCACTGCGTCAAGCGTAGTTCCCTTTAAGAAAAGGTGCATACCAAAGATGTGCTTTGAAGTTCCTGATTAAACAGGAACAAACATTGGTAAACATTGACGAACGTAGTTATGGCCAACGGCCTTTTTTTATAGCTTCCTTGTGTCCTACAATTTAAACGAAGCTTATTATATACGCATCTCCCCGTAGGCTTTTTCTAGAGTGTTTTTCACCTGTTAGCTTTGTGCTAATTTTTAACATGCATATTACATCCCGTTTTGATCCGGCTTAGGCCGGATTATAATTATCTTCGGGTTTCGCTCTTAATTAGCTTCCTCTACGCAAAATAGCTACTATTTTTTATTAACCTTTTGGGCGTAGAAAAAACTAGTTACAAAGCCAAAGCCCTGTAGCTTATACTAGTTAAGGAGGAGTCCAAAACCCTACTAATCACTCAACCACTAAAAAGTAAACCTACTGTTAAAATTTTTGTAGTTACAAAAATAAAAAGAGATCAAACAGATCGATATAAAATGACAAGGATTAGCTTATTCGATTACTACAGCACTTTTACTTTTTATAAAAATATGTTAACAATATATATATCTATATATTAAATTCTAATTCAGTAGTACCTTTACCGAAGGTTAATTCTGGGCGAAGCCCTTTTTTATTGTGACTTAACCATAAGACTTGTAGAATGTTGACCTTATGAAAACAAAAGGTCTAAACAAACATAAAAGTGGACCAATCGCCCTTACTTATGTTGTGAGGACCCCTCCTCCTGGCCAGAACAAAGGCCGTGTGCAAAACAATGTTGTCTATGTAAATCTGTTGTTTGTTAATAAAAACATGCTTTGGGTATTCGACCCACTTTGTGTTTAAAGTCATTACTGCAATAGAGCGCTGGTATTCAAAGTTAAGTAGCTAGGGAGTCTTCGCTCTTTACTATGTAAACGTTTGTTGGACTATCCTTGAAAGTCATAAGCTTTTTAGAAACTACATTGTAATTACGCGCGAAGACTTTTGTTATTTAGTTTTCACCGTATCGTTAGAAACGTATCGTAATATTGGCTTCAAGAAAAGATTTTTTCGGGGTTTTGTAACTTAGGTTGAGTTGTGAGAAAGTTAGTACCCAATTGTAGACCAAAGGCAGTGAGGGCTTAATAGGGTGGTTTTAAGAAAGTATTCTGCATATCACTGAAGGCCAACTTCGGTAATCACTTCCCTTGTCTACCAGATTTACTTAGCTATACGGAAACATTTTTCGTATAAAAATTGCCTAGAAAGTACCGCATAAATCACGGCTTGTTTTAAAACATAAAGGGTTCATCGTTCAATGGATAGGACAGCGGCCTTCTAAGCCGTCGATGTAGGTTCGATTCCTACTGAGCCTGAAATAAATAGATCTTATATAAAAATTGTTATTTATAAATATTGTTTGATCCAAAAACGAGTCCCGTCAAGGACTAGTTTTATCTATAAAATTTATTAGTGTCAACTAAATAAAATTATATTAGATGTAAATCTAACTAATTTTTACATAGTTTACAACGAGAAGCGAAGAGTTTTTTATGTACTCTAACTAGTAGGTGTTTTCCTAGAGAACTTACTTGTGTGGTTTGTTTTAAAAATTGGCTTCGCCAACAGCTTCATTCCCGAAGGTGACCTTACAATTTTTTATAAAACGTAGTTATAGTTAAGCATAGTTTACGTTTGGCTTTTAGCACTTATACTTTATACTGTTCATTGAAGTTAAAAAGATAGTACAATAGTTCTCACAAAAATAAAGGGACATATAGTAAAAATACTAAAATCAGACTAAAGCTAGTTAAGTTTGGATATTACTAAATCTAAGTAGCCAGTAGGCCGTCATCCGTAGTCCTTGCTACAACATTGGGCTAAATACATAAAAAATTAAGTGATTTATATGTTATCAAAAAAGTAAAAATTCAATAAAAGTTGATTTATAGAAATTTTTTTGTATATTTAAAGAAAAGCCACGTTGAAACAATGTAAAAAAATAATTGTAGCTTAATAACGTTTAATTTCTGAAAGGGAAAATCTAATTTGCTTTAGGTATAATAAGTGTTTATTGTCAACGTGTTGTTTTAAGCTACGTTTTTCAAACGGAAACTTACACGGCTCACGCCCTAATTTTCGTAGTTAAGTAAGATTTCAGGTGAAACAGCCACTACCCGTCTGGGTTTCGCCCCGGAACTATCTTAATTGACTCCGTCCCCGACCGAAGGAACGTAGTTACGGCCAACGGCCTCCTATACAACGAAGTTGTGACTAACAGCTTATGTATATTGACTATTGGCTTTGCCAAACTAAATAAAGCTAAATAATTTAGGCCCACCTAATACGTTCTGATAGAATCCGGCATAGGCCGGATACTGCAGCCTGTAAGTAAGCTAGACAACTACAATTTATCTAAACTCCGTTAAGGCTACGCTCTTAGTAGACTTGACGCTTATGTTTACCGGGGTTAAAAACCAACAAAACAATATTGTGATTTTCATAGCTTAAGGTACCAGAGAACAAACGTGTCGTGCTTTTCTAACGCTACTAATCAAGTTTGACAAAGCGAATGCCATTATGTTAAAAGCAAAGTACCGGCATGCTAGAAGGACATTGTAGCTCTTTGTTGTTGTACTATAAACTATTTTGTATTTTGTAATCCAGCCTTCGACCGAATTATTCTCAAAAGGGAACCTACCGTATACTTTGCCGAATTTCTTGTGTTACAGAAACCTACAAACAAAGCAATGCTCATAAAGGTAGATTAAACCTACTAGCTATGTTTTAGTATCCAAACTAAAGCGGGAATCCTTAAGAGGTTAGTCCCTTAACTACGTTCAGCTGAAATGGTAAAACCATGTAGCATAACGAAAAACATTATTAACGTAATAGGCTACTCCTTTTGTCTGTATTCCAACCTACCGGGTATACCAGCAATATTAATACGGTTGTTTTTTTTTTAACGTTTTAATGTTTAAAATAACTAAAAATTTTTATGGGACAAAAAGAAAAAATTCTTTAAATCGTTAACAAGTTTTTATTTATTATTAATTTTAGTTATTAAGTAAGGCTTGTTTAAATTCATAAAGCCCCTTAACCCGAAAAATTGGATTATTTATCAATAACACTAAATAAACAATATGAGTAGCTTACTTAATAAAAAGTAAAGTTTCTTGTTTTGTGGTCAAGCGCTCTTCTCATGGTTGTTATTAAACTAGGTTGCCCTATAAAATGTGCTTCGCACTACCTATTATTTAACCCCTGCTCAGTACATAGCTTGTATTCTAGCTAGATTTTGTAACATAACTAAGCTACGTTGTTACGCACCTCCCCCCCCCCCTCCTAAAACAACGGTAACTGCCCGACAAGGGTTACCATAAAAAGCCTAAAGTCTGTCTTAAACACCAATGTTTTAACAAAGACCTCACAGAGTTGTGAGCCGTTTTACAACGAGGTGCTTTGCACCAAAGGTCCCGTTGAATAAAAAAATTTCAAACAACATAAGGCCTATCGCCAGCCCGAACGAGCGCCTTGGGTAGAAATTCGAACTTGTAACACATGATTTTGAACGATAAACTGGGCCTACAACAGACATTAAGAACATGGTCTATTAAAAATTGGGTAACATAAACCAGAAGAAGCAATGCATGGCCAAGGTTAAATACTAAACGGTCGTACCTGCGTCTGCAGAAAACGGTAAAGATGAAGTGAATAATTTTTCAAGCTTTTTTAAATTTAAATTATGTCACGCTCAAAATTTGAACGTAAAAAACCACACGTAAACATTGGTACTATTGGTCACGTTGACCATGGTAAAACAACATTAACAGCTGCTATTACAATGACATTAGCTGCACGTGGTGGTTCAGTAGGTAAAAGATATGATGAAATTGACTCTGCTCCTGAAGAAAAAGCTCGCGGTATTACTATAAACACAGCTCACGTTGAATATGAAACAGATGCTCGTCATTATGCTCACGTCGACTGTCCAGGCCATGCTGACTATGTAAAAAACATGATTACAGGTGCTGCGCAAATGGATGGTGCAATTCTCGTTGTATCAGGTGCAGATGGTCCTATGCCACAAACAAAAGAACACATCCTGTTAGCTAAACAAGTAGGTGTTCCTAATATTGTAGTTTTTTTAAACAAAGAAGACCAAGTTGATGATAAAGAACTCCTAGAATTAGTTGAATTAGAAGTACGTGAAACTTTAGATAAATATGAATTCCCGGGTGATGAAATTCCAGTAGTTCCAGGTTCAGCTTTATTAGCTTTAGAAGCATTAATTGCAAATCCAAAAATTCAACGTGGTGAAAATAAATGGGTTGATAAAATTTATACACTAATGGATAATGTTGACAGCTACATTCCAACACCACAACGTGAAACAGATAAACCATTCTTACTAGCAGTAGAAGATGTTTTATCTATTACAGGCCGTGGTACAGTAGCAACAGGTCGTGTAGAACGCGGTACACTAAAAATTAGTGATACTGTTGAAATTGTAGGTTTAAAACCAACACAATCAGCTGTTGTAACTGGTTTGGAAATGTTCAAAAAAACTTTAGATGAAACAATTGCTGGTGATAACGTTGGTGTACTTCTACGTGGTGTTCAGAAAAAAGATATCGAACGTGGTATGGTTATTGCTAAACCAGGCACAATTACACCGCACACTAAATTTGAAGCACAAGTATATGTTTTAACTAAAGAAGAAGGTGGACGTCACTCTGCGTTTATGGTTGGTTATCAACCACAATTCTATGTTCGTACAACTGATGTTACAGGTAAAGTAGTAGGTTTCAACCACATTCAAATGCGTAACCCTTCATCAGTAGCTGAAGAACATTCAAACAAAATGGCAATGCCTGGTGACCGTATTAGTATGACAGTAGAACTTATTAACCCTATTGCAATTGAAAAAGGGATGCGTTTTGCAATTCGTGAAGGTGGTCGTACTGTAGGTGCTGGTGTTGTGACTAATATTGTTGTATAATTTAAAAAAATTAAAAAAATTAAAAATTAATTGTTGAGCTTTGAAGAGCAAACTAAAGCACATTAGTGAAAACTTTTGGCTCTCGCTTATGTCGTGAACAAACGAGGGCTGAAGCTCTTAAGCTACTACGTAGCTAAATTCCAGACTTTGTAGACCTAGATTCAAACAAGAGCCCTCATAAAATAAGTTCTGTAGTTTAATAACATAAAACTCCGTAGTTTACTCATGTTTATATAGACAACAAGATAGTTTAAGCTAAATGCCAATGGATAACTAGGCTTAACTATGTAAAGCAATTGGTTAAACCAATAGCACTTATTTAGTTGAGGCTGGCTGCAAGAGGTTTCGCTCTTGGTTTCGCGAAGCCAACGACTTGGTTATAAGCCTAGTTGTCTTTAAGTATTGTGGCTTCGTTCTTGTAAAATAATGCGTGCGTGTTTTACAGCAGAAGTGGTATAAGTATTGTAGTTCTTCTTTGCCTATGTCGTTTACTAAAAACTTGAAGTGAGCTTCATCGGCTATTCGCGATGTTTCTTTAGACGCTTTTATATTATAATACCGTGCAGTATCAAACACACGTCCAGAAGGCTACAAAAATACAGTCTAGGGTTCTGTCGACCAGGCAAAGTTCCAATTACACTAGACTCGTTTTTAATACTTGCAAAAAAATTAATTATAAATTATAATTAATATAAAAACAACAACACCTAATAATAAATAGGCCCATAACTCAGTCGGTAGAGTGATTGCCTTACAAGCAATAGGTCATCGGTTCAAGTCCGGTTGGGCCTAATTTTATACTATTATTTGGTAATAGTCATACAATTTTAAATAGGGATGAATTATATTAGAAATATAAAATATTGTAAATATGGTTAAAATAAAATAAATAATATAATACCAATAAATCTAGTTAAATAACTATGTGCTTTGACTTTTAGCTACCTAGTTCGGGGAACTTAGTATGTGTAAAAAGATACTTACCGTAGTAAGCCGGATAGTACAACAAACGACCTGTGTATAGGGATATCAAGGCGCTCTTTTTTAGTTTAAAAACGTGGGAGTTACTCTTAACGACATAGAACTATTTGTAAAAACACAAAGCCTTTCTCATAACGGTAGCTCTGTGAGATAGTTCCTAATTACCGAAGCAAGGAGTCCGTAACCAACCGGCCTTAGGCCGGATAGGACAATATACTACATACTACAATGAACAAAAGTGTCTTTTGTTGTGATCGAATAAGGGGGTTTTATACCGTATTTGTAGTTAATTGACATTTGGAGTTGGTTTGGCGAAACCAACAAAATTAAGGTAAACAATAAAGGGCCACAATGTTGACTTCGTCAAATTTGTTTTTTTGGCTTCACTTTCATAATTTCTACCTTTATAATAAATTTTTTAGCTACTTTAAAGTATTGGTATTAAAAAATTTTTTGTTGGATTTTTTATAAAATATTGTTATTATGAATAATAGAAATAAAAAAAAAAAAAATTTCTGTGGTATAAATTGTAAATCGCACGAAAGCGTTTTTCCTTTTGTTTTGTTGACAAACAGCTCTTTGATAAAGAAGTTTAATTATGTGAATCATGATATAAATAAAAGATTGTTTATTGTTGGCTCTAGTATAATTCCTGTTTTAAGTCAAACAAGCTACAAAATGTTATTTAATAATAAACAAATATTACCACAAGTTGGGTATAATTTTAGTAAAACAGGTTTAAATTTAATACGTAAAATTATAACAACAAAAAATTTCAGCACATTTGTAAATAGTGAAAAAAAACAAAATGTACAAAATCAAAGTCAACAAGATATTAAAAATAAAGTTAACCAAATAAACCATAAAACACAAAATAATACATTTGAAGAAAATTTTTCTCATGCAAAGAATAAAACAAGAACAAATTTTTTTAGAATAACAAATAACAGTAAAATTAGTTGTGCCAAAACTACGGTACAACTTGCCAATCGTCCTTGTTCGGGCCAGGGTCCCTCACAACATTATTACGGGCCTAAGGCTCTAACTTATGTTCGTTTAGAAAAATCTAAAATTCATCAAAAAACAAATTTTTTTTTCAATAAACGATATCAAAAAATACAAAAACAATATCAAAGTATAGAAGCAACACCGTTAACAAGTATTTTTCCTTTTTTTTTAAACAAAAAAATTAAAAATTTTAATAAAAAAAATGTTTCATTAGAAAATTTAAAAAAAAACATTCAAGTAACACCTAACTTAGCATACGTTAAAAAACAAAAAAATGTAGTTTTTGGCCAAGAACAATTAAATAAAAATGTTTTTAAACCGAAAAAACAAACAACTAAAGTATTTCAAAGTTCTTATTCAAAAATGATGGAAATAAATTTACTAACTATTAGTTTAGCAACAGCCAATCGTATACGTCAATGGGCTGAAAAAACATTACCAAATGGAAAAGTTGTAGGGGAAGTTATTAATCCGGAAACAGTACATTATAAAACCTTAAAACCTATAAAAGGTGGTTTATTTTGTGAACGTATTTTCGGTCCATTAAAAGATCATGAATGCGCTTGTGGAAAAAAATTTAATATAAAAAATTATATATCAAAAATAACAAAAAAAGAAAATACACTTATTGAAAATAATTTAGTTAACAAACTACAAAAACGTTATTTTTGCCGTGTTTGTGATGTTGAATATACCTATTCTATTATTCGACGTACACAGTTAGGATTTATTCAATTAGCTTCTCCAACAACACATGTTTGGTTTGTAAAAGGGATACCAAGTTATATTGGAATTTTATTAGATCTGAAAAAAAAACATTTACAAAATATAACATATAATACGGCAATTTTAACATTAGAACATGCGTTTCGAGGTCGACAGTTTTTACCTAGTTCACCTTCTAGTATTTTTGAATCATGGCAAAAAATTATGAAAACACATTATCCTGATAAATATAACTCAACCACAGGTACGCTTAGAAGCGCAAAAGCAAATATACCTAAAAACAGCAAGTCTTTACGTAACAAGCAAAGTATGCTTACTAAAAAAGGTAATAAAAAAGAAATGATAATTAACAAAATTCCCAAAAAAACCAAAAGCAATACAAAATTAGAAGCACATAATATGGAATTATTATTATATAAATCAAAAAATTGGCCAAAAAAGCAAAAATTCTTGTATCAACAAAATAGAAAAAAATATTATTTAAAAAACAATAATACATATGAACAAACACTCGGCCAATGGCCTAATAACATAAGACCTAATGATCTAAGTTATGGTGTAAATACGTCACAATACGTTAGTTTAAACAAAATAAAAACTAAATTTGAGACTAACTTAAATGACAACTTATCACCTTTTTATTTTAACCTGCAAAATAAAGGAATAGGTAACCTGATTTCAAAACTAAAAGCGAAAAAAAAAGGAAGTAAAGCAACTTTAGAAAGATTAGAACAATCTGCTTATAACAATAATAAAAAAGGTTGGTTTAAATTAACTTCTAATGTTTTGACTAAAAAAAATATTAATGTTATTTTAGCTGGGCCTAAGTTCAATAATATTTATGTTTCAACACAAGATGATTTACATCTTTTAATAACTTTGTTACTTAATAAAATTGATTGCAGTAATACGTCCCAACTTGATTACAGCCTGAATAAGGGCAAGAAGACCTCACAACATAAGTTAGGGCCAAGGGACCTGCGTGATGTTCGTTATAATAATATAGCGTTTTTTTATAAACAGCATTTTTCGGCATTGCAAGTAACGCCCAGCGTAAGTACCGTACAAGACAAAGTTTTTAATTTTTTACAATACCGCCTAAAAATTCATACTAAAAAACTTTTTATTTTTGATACTATCGGCAAAATCGCCGCCGTGCCTTTGTATTTGTTATATTTTTCTAAAGATAAATTATTTTTTTATCTGTTACGTACAAAATTAGTTTATGGGACTTATAACATTTTTTTACCAGCTGTAATATCTAAATTAATCAATAAAAATAAAAAAACAAATAATATTTTGTTTCATATATTAAAACAAAAAAGAAAAAAAGCTTGTTTTTTTATGTTGAAAAAAAATGACCTATCGATCACAAAGCAATTTTATTTACAAAAACAAAATATTATCAAAAATTTGAGTAACCTTGAAAATACCTATTTTTTTATTCGTAAAATGCCTATGTTATTTATTAATACCCCGCTTTTCTTTTCACAACAAATATTAAGTCATACTCTTTTTAAAGTATGGAAACTCTTTATTAAAAAAAACCAAACAACTATTTATTTTTTAGGCGATTTTGTGACAACTAACAATAAAACAATTGAGACTTTTTCATACCTTGAACACAAAAATTTTTTCAAAGATATAAATTTTGTAAATTATTCCGTAGGTTCGTTAGAAATGCTAAATCGATTAACGTGTTATTTGTTAGAAAACAAATTATTATCATACTTAAAAATAAAACCAAACACTGTACAAACTTTATTTGATTTAATATTAAATTTAAATGTTTTTACAAAACATTTTTTAAAATCTCTTGTTAGTTTTACTAATAAAACATTGGTGAGTAAAGAGCTAATAATTTTTGGTTTCGAAAATAGAGGGAAAAATAAAAAAGACCAAAATGCGTTATTCATTTTAACTAACAGTTTAAAAACTTCTAATTTTAGATTTTTAGAAAACCATACGACAAAGTTAGCTATAATGTTATTATTAAATTTAACAAATCAAATAACGTCAAAAACACAAAAACTACTACTAGCCCCTTTTTATTATGGTCTACCAAAGAAAATTGAAATTGCAAAAATACAAAAGTTACGTACGTATGCGACAAATGTAAACATTACTTTTAATAGTTTAAACTATTCAATAAAAACAAAATTAGTACTAAGACTTCACTCTTGTTACCTTTTTAATCAAGGTTTCCAATTAAAAAAAAAGGCTATAAAGATGACAAAAAACTTTGTATGGAAGAAACAAACAAAAATACAATTTGTTTTAAGACATATATTACAACAAAGAATACCAGACCTAGGAATGTTAATTGCTTTACGTCCAGCTTTCAACTTTCTTAAAATAACTCAAAGGATGAGTCAAGCAACAACTAAAATTCACAACTTGAATAAGAATGTTAATACCCTAAATAACGCAATTAAAATTAAAAAAAAATTAACGAACAAGGAGCCTCCTTTTTTGTCAAAAAAATATGCTAGCGCCTTGAGCTACCAAACATTATATACTATAAAATATTATAGTTCTTTAAAAACTCTAAAAATTTTAACACTTTATTTTTTCTTTTTCAAACCAAGTAAAAAAACAATCATATATAAATACTATTCTTCTTTAATAACAGATTTTAAAAAAATACAAAATAAATTTATTAAAGATTTGTTTGTGTTAAAAACATTTTTTAGTTATAAAATTAACTCTAAAAATTTCATTGAAAACGTGAAAGCAAAAAGAAATTATAGCAGCTTAGATATGTCTTTGACAGGTTTTAAGTTAGGCGTTACTATGTATTTTAAAAAAACATCAACTCAATTAAAAGATTATAAGAGTATTGCTACAATTTTGTTTCAAAGAATTAATAACAATTGTTGGCGAAGTGAAAGTACGTCTATTTATAAGAATTCATTAGCTGAAAGTGTGTTTGTAAATAATATCTATTGTCTTTCTCATCGTGAATTATGGGAACAAGAAAAAGATTGGCAAGATTTTTCATTTTATTATTACTCACCAACAAATTTAACAGATATACCTATCCCATCATATAAACATCGTAATTATGATTTATTGTTTAGTATAGATAACACTCTTAGATTTATAGCAGAAGATACTTTTTCAGCTCAAACAAAAATTTATAGTTTAGGTATGAATCTAAATACAGCTTTTTCAGGTGCTGGATTAATACAAAAATTATTAAATGAATTCAATTATAGTGAATTAAAAAAAATGGATAAACAAAATCGTATTTTACTTTTTGAATATAACAAACACATAAAAAAATTAAAGAAAAAAATGAATACTGGTTTAATCAAAAGTAGACAGGAATATTATAAAGCATGTCATATCCGAGATGTATTAATACGTCGTACAAAGTTAACTCGTAAAATTTTTAATAAAATTTTTAATACGTATACTAACTTACAGAATAATATAAGTTCCCCGATGACTAAACAGAAACACAGAAACGCACAAAGTGAATTTCAAACAAATAAGGTAATGCTAGCAACACGAAGTAAACAAATTACACAAACAATTGAAACAAATGGGTTAAACATGATTTTAACACTTTTACCAGTTTTACCTCCAGTGTTACGACCAGTACTTAAAATGGCTGGTCAATTTACAATATCAGACTTAAATCGATTATATCAACGTATTATTTATAGAAATGAACGTTTAAAAAAATTTTTAAAAGACCCAGCATTAAGCAGTTCTTTTGAAATGAAATACGCACAACGTTTATTACAAGAAGCAGTAGATAATCTTATTCAAAACGGTAAAAGTGGAGTTGTACCTGAAAAAGATGCCCGTGGACGTTTACTAAAATCACTCTCGGATATTTTAAAAGGTAAACAAGGCAGATTCCGTCAATATTTATTAGGTAAACGTGTTGATTATTCTGGTCGTTCGGTTATTGTTGTAGGACCTCGTTTAAAATTGCATGAATGTGGAATTCCTAAAGAAATGGCTTTAGTTCTTTATTCTCCTTTTTTAATAAAACGTATTTTAAATGAAAAATTAGCAGATACTTATTTAGCTGCTAAAAAACTCATAAAAACAAATCCTTTATTAGTTTCGCAATTATTGCGAGAAATCATGAAATGTCTAACACCAGACCACGATGTCTTAACAACCGAAGGTTGGATTCCAATAAAGGATGTGACTTATAATCACGAGGTTGCAACATTTAATCGTAACACTGGTGAACTTGAATATCAAAAACCCACAAACTTATTCCATTATCACAACTATAAGGGTCAACTCTACCACATTAAAAATAACAAAATAGATCTATTAACAACACTTAACCATAGAATGTTAGTTAAAAATGCAAATCATAATCTTAATAACTCTTTAATAAACTACAGCTTAATTCCTGCTAAAGATATCATAGGTAAACGTTATATGTACCTTAAAACAGCTAATTGGACAAAAAAAGATTATCAATTTGTATTACCTTCTGTACAATCAGGCAATTATATTATTCCAGAAAAAATCGTTAATATGGAAGCTTGGTTAACCTTTTTTGGTCTCTGGGTTGCTGAAGGCTGCGTAGAAAACAATAATGGCAGTGCTAATTACCCGGTTCTTATTGCTCAAAAGAAAAAGCCCGTTGTGGAAATTATCAAAAAAGCAATATTGCAACTCGGTTACTGCTACACAACTAACGGAATCAGCTTTAAAATATACGACAAACAACTGTATAAGTACGTAGAGCCTTGGAGCACTGGATCTGTAAATAAGTCACTTCCACCGTGGGTTTGGGAATTAAGTCAGGACCAAGCAAGGACATTGCTCTGCTCGATGGTACTTGGTAATGGCAACTATTGCAGTGAATCAATGTTTTACTTCACAAGCTCAGTAAAACTAGCCGATGATGTAATGCGTCTAGCACTACATGCAGGCTGGAGTGCAACTAAGTCTTTAAAAATTCCGAAGGGTACCGTAAGTTACATAGACGGTAGGCAGGTTGTGGCTAAATACGACAATTGGAGCCTTAGCATCATCAAAAAAAACAACGCAGTAGTTAACCATGATCACACTAAAAAAGGAAATGCTCAAACAGAAGAGATCCTTGACTATGAAGGGTCTGTCTATTGCTTAAGCGTTCCTAACGAAGTCTTTTACGTTAGGAGAAACGGCTGCACTGTATGGACAGGTAACTCATGCCCTGTTCTATTAAATCGTGCACCAACATTACACAGACTAGGTTTTCAAGCATTTCAACCGAAACTCGTTGATGGTAAAGCAATTTTATTACATCCATTAGTTTGCCCAGCTTTTAATGCGGATTTTGATGGCGACCAAATGGCTGTACACGTACCTATCACTTTTGAAGCTAGAGCTGAAGCTTGGAAATTAATGTTAGCTAGAAATAACTTATTATCACCAGCAACAGGAGATCCTATTATATTACCCAGTCAAGATATGGTTTTAGGTTGTTATTACTTAACTACTAATTGCTCTGAAAAATGGAGCAAATCAAAAAAAGGTTCAGGAATGTTTTTTCATGATTTTAATGATGTTTTAAAAGCTTATTATCAACAATTAATACATCTCCATGCTATTATTTGGGTTAATATAACAGGACATGTAGAAAATACCAATATTTTAGAACAACCTTTGGAAATTCGTATACCGTTAGAACAATTTAAACTAAACAAACAACATAACAACAAAGTTATTAAAGTATTTAAAAATTCAGAACGTAATTTAGACTACATCTTAAGCCAACCAGGGTTAGACTACTTTAAACAAGATATAAGTTATATTGAAATATATTCAAAATCTCATAAAATTTTAAACTTTAATGGTACTATAATAAATCAAATAGTAAGAACAACACCAGGAAAAATACTATTTAATGTGATTATTAAAAATGCTATTGAAAAACGCCCTGTTTTATTATCAAAATATTGTTATGAAACTGGTTTAATAAAAAATAAATTAATAAATACTTTTGATTTAGAAACAACCAATTTTTTCACAGTAGCAAAAATAACCGGCCTTAGCCCGGTGAATTCTTTGTTAGATTAATAACATGAAAAGCAGGCCAAAGGCCTTAACGACAACTAGGTTTAATGCTACGTTGATTTAACTAAAATGCTTACAGACATACACGCGTTACTTACAACGACTGTTGATTATTGTATAAAACTAGTGGCTCTTACGTTGTTGACGTGTGAGCTCTGCTTTAGCAAAGCAAATGTATGTTTGGAAAACTCTTGTGGTCATTATCCAACCAGTGTCATGAGTCAAACCAATGAGGGCTACGCCCTTAAAGCCTTGTTGTTTGCGCTCGACGGCTTCGCGCTAATTTAAACCAACGGCCTCGGAGGAGGACGAAGCCTGTGAGCCCAAGTGTCAACTACGTTCTAGTTAAACAATATTAAACTACAACTATACAAGAACTTTTCCTCAATTGCTTTGCGCTGTTAAAATAAACAATAGGGGCGTTGTTATATTTTGTAGTTGTGAATAAGCTACTAGGTTGTTTTAGCACGCTTAAAAGACTAAATAAAAAAATATGTGCCAAAGTGCTCTAATATATATTTGGTTTTTCTTACTTCTTTATGTTTTTTATTGTTAACTTATGAATAATTCAAAATTTTTGTCGTTAATCGGTTTTATAAAACCAAAAATTAAAGAACAAAATTTAATGTTAAATTTTGCTATAAATATGACAAAACTACAACTATATTATATTTTAGCGAATTATTATAATTTTAAAAACACTTTAGATACAAGTTCTTTTCGAATTGACCATGCTTTACAAACAAAAACATGTGTTATGAAACTTTCTTTATTGGTAATTCAAAAGATAGCAAGGCCGTTAACAAGTAAGAAACAAATAATAAACAACTGGAGTTTAGTGTGGTTTCAGTTGTGGTATTCATTAATTAGTGATAAAAACACAAATAGGGGGCGAAGCCCTCCTAAACTTGACCATATTTTTGAGCTAATACTGAAAAAACTGAAAAAGTTATTATTAAAAAATTTTTTTAAAAAAATACAAAAACTAATCTTGTATTTAAAACAAAAAATTAAAGAAAACTCTTATAAACGTTTTAGTTTTTTTATTAAAACAATCAACTTTAAAATAGTAAATACATTTAAATTTTTTGGTACTTTTTTTAGTCTTTTCGTTTTTTTACAAAATATAATATATTTTATGTGTAGACAAAAAAGTTTTTTTTATAAAAAACAGCATTTTTTTGAGAACTTTTTTAATCGTATAACAATTCACAAGATTTTTTTTTATAAACAAGCTATACTTGCAAAATTACAATGGATTTTTTATAAAACGAGAAAAATAATAGTCGATAGCCACTTTTATAATTTGGCCATTAATAAATTGAATTGTAAGTTGTCTTTTTTTCAAAAAAAAGTATGTTTTCATTTTTATTTGAAAAAATATTACCAATTTTTTGGTTTTGTAAGAAAATTTTTACATGTTTTTTTATTTGTTAAAAATATTTTGTTTGGTGTAAATAATAAGCATATGTGTTTACGAAAAATGTTGCAAATCTATAATAAAAAAGCAATTTTTCCAAGAACAACAAAAGCTAAAAATTTTATCATATACCTTTTTTATTTTGGCTTACCAAAACAAACATTTGCTAAAAAAAAAAATAAAACTAAACTTTGGTGTAAACGTAATACCAATGGCATACTTGTTAAACTAAGAAAACCACAAGTCACTTCTTTAAAATACATTTTTAACAAGACAATGCAATCTGGACAAATTGTTTTTAATCAACAGGATTTTTTTATAATAACAAATACTTTTTTTACAAAAATCAAAAAAATTGTTTTAAAATTAGCTTCTTTTGTAACGTTTTTTTTATCTAAGTTATTATGGAAATGGGCAAAAAAGCAAAATACCCAAATTTCCAATAAGGGCCTACTAAATTATTTTTGGATTTTTATACAAAAATTGGCTAGATTTTATTTTTTTGAAAAAAGTAAACTAAAATCGTAATGCAACTCTACGTTGAACAGTATATAATAAGAGAACTGTGAGCTTGCTGTAATAATATAAATATAAACTCCATTGTAGTAGATAATCATTATTCCGGAAGGGCAACTCAGTTATAGTTTCGGCCGGAGGCTTAAATGATAACCAAGGACGTATCCCTATCTGGTTACTATAGGGTTACTTTGTTATGCAACTTAGGGAAGAAGCCCATACCATCCATTTTGCATACTTTGCACTTAGCTTAACAGCAGCCTTTCGAGACAGAGGCTATGCCGTACTTTAAGTCGTAGTTGTTGCTTCCGTTCTGGCAACATTTCCAGCGCAAATTCTAGTAGGTAGAAGACTTCGCCGCTTGTGAAATTTCATGTGCGCTTAGTCGCATGCAGCTTCTTTACGTAGTTAAGCTAAACGCTACGCTTATTAAAAATACTAGGAGCTTCGCAGGTTTCATCAAACTTAGCTACAGCTCGTGTGGTACTATATAAAAAACTCGCGTTGTTAGGTTTAGTGTTCTCGGTATATTTTTTAAAACGCGATTCCTTAACCAAACGTACGAATCAGACCAAGAATATTCAGTTCCTCTCACAGTAGTTCGTTTTTAGTAGAATTCTAGAAACTAGTTGGTTAACCATACCACCTATGCCGCCAGTTACCTAAGAGGAATTAAGTTTTAGTTTAACTACTATAAAGTCTGTAAGCTACGCATGCGTTATGACACAACTACGGACTTGGTTCAAAGCCACAAGTACAGCTCTAACGACATACGTCACACCGATTTGCCCCTAAAAAACAACAAACCGGTGAGGTTAAGCGCACTACATTTGTGCAAACAGTGTATTCCCTGTCTTCACTCTAAAAAACAACGTTGCGTAATAAACTAACAAAATGTTGTGCAAGGAACCCGTTAAAACAGCACGCAAGCGTTAACTAGGCTAGAACTATTAGTTAAATTGTAAACTAGTTTTCTACTACGTTAAGAAAACGACAATCTAGCTACCGACTACCTTACAAACGTAGGTGAACAGTCCCTAGTTAAAGAGGTACAGAGCGTCGAAAAAACATCTTAGGCCGTACATGTGATGGTTGAATCGAAAACGCAATTTTCGGGCTTTACTCATTATTGTGGTTTAACAAAGAAGGTGCACAGACCTTGCGCAGCTGTGTCGCTACGTCGGGACAACTCAACTGTTATGTTAATTAGGTAACTCGCCGTGACCCATAGTACGTTGTAAGGGAACCCAAAGTCTCAAGTGCGTAGGACGTTGGCTAGTATGGTTCTAACAAAGTATCGTGTATTGCATTTAAACCGTTGGTTGCATCCGATGTACGACTAGTTAATTTCTAATTTATAATAGAGAAAAACAAAAACATCGTTTTAACCTAACATGTAGTATAATTAAATTTAATTATAGTATATGTAAAAATCATATATAATATAAATAGAGAAGAAAAAATAAAAATAGAATTTAAAGAGTAATAGGGCTCAAGCCCGAAGGTCTTCGGACGGGTGTCCCCGATTGTTTTAATTACTAATGCACTTTTAAAAAACTAGAATAAACATTTTAATCTAGCGCTGTTTTACTACCTTACAGGGTTAACACTTTTGGCTTAGACTTGTCTTTTCGCTACAAGTGTCACAAGTAAGGTTACTTTTATGCTGTATTTTTGTAGTTTTATTACTTAAAGCACAAGTGCTGAAATGCATAGAACGAACTTGAGTTATAACGGTGAACAAAATCGAAAATAGTTAATTCTCCGATCTAGGCCGGATAGTTTTCCTGCTTACTAGGGAGTTGGACCTTTATCGACTTGCTTTTATAATCTTAACGACAACCTAATACCACAAGACAGCCAAGCTCGAAGCGCGTTGCGCTTGAGCCTTAGATATCCAAACAAAGTATCTAAAACAAATAGTAAACCGTTTTCTTCTAGTTTAGTTTTAGAAAATTATAAAATCTATGGTTAAACAAAACTTAGTCGCTGTGCGCGCAGCTTTTTTAGCTGCTATTTTAGGTGTTGTTATTATTGTAAATCCTGCAGAAGCGTATCCTATTTTTGCACAACAAAACTACGCAAATCCACGTGAAGCAAACGGTCGTATTGTTTGTGCTAACTGTCACTTAGCTCAAAAACCTGTTGAAATTGAAGTTCCTCAAGCTGTTTTACCGAATACAGTTTTTGAAGCGGTTATTGAAATCCCATATGATAAACAAGTAAAACAAGTAGTAGCGAATGGTAAAAAAGGTGATTTAAATGTTGGTATGGTTCTAATTCTTCCAGAAGGTTTTGAATTAGCACCAGCAGATCGTATTCCTGAAGAAATCAAGAAAAAAGTAGGTAATCTTTATTACCAACCATACAGTCCAGAACAAAAAAATATTTTAGTTGTAGGTCCAGTACCAGGCAAAAACTACAGCGAAATGGTAGTTCCTATTTTATCCCCTGATCCTGCCAAAAATAAAAACGTTTCGTTTTTAAAATATCCTATTTACTTTGGCGGTAACCGTGGTCGTGGTCAAGTTTATCCGGATGGTAAAAAATCAAACAATACTATCTATAATGCATCAGCGGCTGGGAAAATTGTAGCAATTGCCTCTATTGAGAAAAAAGGTGGTTATGAAATCACAATTGAAAAAGCAAATGGTGAAACTATTTTAGATAAAATTCCAGCAGGTCCGGATTTAATTGTTAAAGAAGGCCAAATCGTACAAGCAGATCAACCTTTAACGAATAACCCGAATGTAGGTGGTTTTGGTCAAGCTGAAACTGAAATTGTACTACAAAACCCAGTTCGTATTCAAGGTTTATTAGTATTCTTTAGTTTTATTTTAATTACACAAATTTTATTAGTTCTTAAGAAAAAACAATTTGAAAAAGTACAATTAGCAGAGATGAACTTTTAATTGTATAAAATAAAAATGTAATTCTTAGCAAGTTTTGTGGCTTAATGTACTTTAACTGCTGGCTATAACCTAGTAAAGTTAAGCCACGACGCTTCCACTCATCGGCTGTAACAACCCATTTAGTTGAAAACGAAGCTACTTGTTCATAGCCTTACAATCATTTGAAACCAATGTGTACGTTTCAACTACGTAAGTGGAGGTCCCTTAAGCCACATGTTGTATATGAACAAGGGCAGCCAATTAAACGACTTTGGTACACGACCCTCGTTATCAAAGGTCGCCTGCGCTTGGCCGTTATGCGTAAGTCTAGTTCAATAAACACTTCAGGAATGTCGTTTATTTACTTACTTTTTAAACTTTTTTTAAATCAAACCTATGTGAGTTTTGTTTAGCTAGTCGCGGGGTTTCGCCTTAAAAACATTTTACCCAGCACGTTAAAATAAGTTAAGCCTTGTAATATCTACACAAAACAATACGCCAAAACTATCGAAATGGAAAAGTCTCTGGCCGAAACCAACGAAGGGCTTTGGCCTGTGTTGTAATTGTAGTTTATTAAACTGCATTATACAAAGCAGCAGTTTGTACTTACATAGGGCGGCTACTGCAACCGCTTAGTTGAGCAAAACTCATCGCAAAGTGATTACTCTAGTTGATACACGTGTTCAACACTTGTTTTGATTTCGTTTCTTGTACCATCAGGCCGTAGGCAGGATACTAAACTTACAATTTTGTTGTGAGTTGTTAAAAACTAACATGTACCAAAAGCACACAAACTACCTTTGCTTTTTGCTTTTTTTTTAAAAAAGACTTGCACTAGACTGTTTTAATTTTCTTGTTGTCTATTAGCACGCAAACTTATAGTAATAAATTTACTTTGTTAATAATTAAATTGTAGTAAGCAACTTTATAAAGCCCCACACCCAAATATAACGCGCCTAGCCTTGTCCTAGTATTTAAAAACAAAGTAAAGCTACATTTGTTTTTGGTATTGGCGGTGCCTTGTAAGTTACCTTTGGATAAAAGTCTTTGGTCTATTAGCTTAACCTTCTTTAACTACTGTGTTGTTAATACGGCTCAACTAAAAATAGGTCTAATAGGGGTATAAGAAGTTGACCCTGGATAAACCTCAAACGCAAGAGTCTGTGAGGGCGGGGGGGGGGACAAGCACATAGCAGCCATATGGCTAACAAGTCTTTTAAAAGCATGCCATATTGTAACGCAACTTCGGACCTCCGACTCGTCGTTCCCTCCTTAGACATTTTTATATTTTGATAACACTAAGCTAATTTGTATTAAAAATAAAATAAAAATCTTAAACATTGTACAGACTATTTACTAGCCCAAACCAACAAAGATCCGAAGGCTGTGTATCAACCGAAACTAAACAACAGTAGCTAATACATGGTCCTTTATTTTTCACAGTTCGTTTAGGCCAAGATCCCAAAACTTCCGCTTTCGACCCTGTTTGTTATATAAAAGATTTCCGACGCAAACTCGTTGCTATACAGTAATTGGTATTGAGTTTTTGGCATTAGCGCTCTAGTTTGGCAAAGCTAACGAGTCCGTTATGAAAACAAGAACCGGAATCGTAGGCAGCATAATACCTTTTGAATAAGCCGTTAACTACAACTTGTTAAATTTAATTTAATGTAGGTAGACTGCATAAAACAACCTTAGGTGTTCGACTTTCGTTGTGAAATAGCACATACTCTTGGTCGTTGGTGTAGCACTAGATGCTTTGACCCTCGTTGTATGCTGCTCAAAACAATGTCCTTTGACTAGTTCTGTAAGAAAGTAGCGAATTTTTATATATTACTTAAAGACATTTTAGCTTAATTGAAAATTAATGGATATAGAAATATGTCAGTTACTAAAAAACCTGATTTAAGCGATCCTGTTTTAAAAGCAAAATTAGCAAAAGGTATGGGTCACAATACTTACGGTGAACCAGCTTGGCCAAACGATCTATTATACATGTTCCCTGTTGTTATTTTAGGTACTTTTGCTTGTATTATAGGTTTATCAGTATTAGATCCTGCAGTTATTGGTGAACCTGCTAATCCTTTTGCAACTCCACTAGAAATTCTACCAGAATGGTATTTTTACCCAGTTTTCCAAATTTTACGTGTTGTACCTAACAAATTATTAGGAGTGTTATTAATGGCCGCAGTGCCTGCGGGTTTAATTACTGTTCCGTTTATTGAAAGCATCAATAAATTTCAAAACCCTTATCGTAGACCAATCGCTACAATTCTTTTCCTTTTAGGTACTTTAGTTGCTATTTGGTTAGGTATTGGTTCTACTTATCCTATTGATATTTCTTTAACTTTAGGTTTATTCTAATTTTATTATTTTTTTATTTACTACATATTTCACAGTTCACACTTCAAGTTAACTCGTTGTGTGTTTCATCAACAAAATTTCTATTGGTCTAACTAAAGTTAGCTTGTCGAGACATCTTTTAGTGCGCAGCACTTTTTCCTTAGTTTCGCAAACGTAGACCAGTAATCCACGGCTCCCGTCTTACCTTAACATAGTAAGCCTACACATAACCTAGTTGGCGAAACTACGCCAACTAGCCGTTTATCAAGTTTTGCTCATAAAAAAATTTTACTAGAGAGATTGGCGTAATATCGTCAAATTGGGCCGAAGGCCTTTTTTGTTAGCTTGATTTTCGGTAAACTACTTACACTTGTGGCTATCTTGTAAAAACATTCTAAGTACAAAATCTTGACGACGTTATAACTAGATTCTAAGAGTTACCGGCTATTATCCTTTTGTTTGCGTAGGCTTAAATTTGTTAGGCTACTTTGAAAAAATTTTTATAAATTGCCTAAAAATAATATTTATGTTATTATAATATATAAATATTTTACAAATAAAAAGAGCTTGTAGCTCAGTGGACTAGAGCACATGGCTACGAACCATGGGGTCGGGGGTTCGAATCCCTCCTAGCTCGTTATAATAGACCTTTAATAACATAAAAGGTAAGGGAAAAACAATAATCAAATTAGAGCGATTTAACGTTTTTTTGTAAAAACCAATCATAAGAAACAAATGCTAAAAAGACCTATTTATTTACTAATAGGAGCCTTAACGTAGTTAAAATTGAGAGAGAGGGGTTATTGTTAAATTACAACGCAAACCTTATTCGTTTAGACACAACTTGAATTCTCCAAGGAACCTCGTCCTGTGATTATATATATAACATAGTATACGTATATCGACGAATTCCAATAGGTCTTAGAGCCTCGTACACTAATCAGTGAGATACACTTTTTTAAGTTTGAATAAACCAGTTAAATTTGGTTGAAATTCTTTGTTGTTTTAGTTCATAATTCTTGGTACTACGTTTGTGGTCACGTTTTATTAGTCCTACGTTAAAAGAGCGCATAGCGCATTTATAATCTATAACGAGCATAAGTAAGGTCACCTGGGCTAAACAAGGACCGAAAGCCGGCCTTGTGGTCTTGTGAGATTTTATAAGATATCCAACGTAGGTAGCATACATTACTTCTTATGTAGCCAGGGTTTTTAGCTCGAACCTTCTAACGAGTTTACGCGTTGTGCGTTTCCCATTGATTAACTAAAAAACTTAGTTACTGCTACAAAATATAGGGAGAATCGAGAACACGTAGCTCAATACTTACAGCGCAAATAGGATCTCAAGCACACGCTAGTTGTGGGAATCATGACTCCCACAACTAGCGTTGAGTAATTAGGTTCCTTATGTTACAAAACTTAGTTACAACGAAGTTGTATAATAAGACGTTATCCATGTTATGTATGTCATTTAATTACTTTAAATTACTTAGCTGCATTGTCTATTTTTTAACCAATTTTTGTGCTAAAAAATCTCAGTAAACTATTATTATGAAAACGTTTGTGGCTCAACGACTTCAAACACAAAGTACGCACCCCCCCCCCCCCCTAACATTAGTTACTTTGTTTAGATTGCTTTAGTTAGTTATAACTAGTAGGAAGTTTCGACTCGAGCTTAAGCTTAATTACGTTAAGCTTCAGTGTTTGTCGGATCTTAACCTAGTTAAGGTACAAATTAAATTTCATTCTATTACTAAGTAAGCACACATGTCGAAAGGGTGATAACACAGGCTACGTTAGCATAGTCGGGGGCTTAAAATTGCTATAAAAAAGCAAGACTCGGACGAAGATATATCAATTAACAGTGTTTAGCTTATAATACGTTAGCTTTGTTTGCCAATTTTAACAGTGTGGGGTGAGTTGAAGCCAGCCGTCGGTCTATTTGCTACATAACATGAGCTACTTTGTAGGTTATAAGCATGAAACGCTATTTTTCTTAGCGCTGGAGGTCCCTTCAAGGGATTTTGTCAGAAACAAAACTACTTATATAGTAACCAGTATATCCTTTTTCTAACTTTTTGCGCTTGTCGTACTAAAACGGGTGAATTACAGATGTAATATAACTAGAGCTCTTGAACGATAAAATAAGGATAAGAGGGGCGGGGAGGGGTAAAACAAAATATTATATTGTGATTTTTTATTTGGCACATTGCTTTGTTCTTAAAAAATATAAAATTTTATAACATAACATTAATATGAAATTAGCTTATTGGATGTATGCAGGTCCTGCCCATATTGGGGTTCTTCGCGTTAGTAGTTCTTTTAAAAATGTTCATGCCATTATGCATGCACCTCTTGGGGATGATTATTTTAATGTAATGAGGTCAATGTTAGAACGTGAACGTGATTTTACTCCAGTTACAGCGAGTATTGTTGACCGACATGTTTTAGCAAGAGGTTCCCAAGAAAAAGTAGTTGAAAATATTACACGAAAAAATAAAGAAGAAACACCAGATTTAATTTTATTAACTCCTACTTGTACATCAAGCATTTTACAAGAAGATTTACAAAATTTTGTTGAAGGCGTTACACGTAACGCTGTACAAAATGCTCTAGCAACGTCACAATCCAAACCTACTTCAACAGATAAAGAAAACCTTTTTAATACTACAACAAATGTTGTAAGTAGTAATACAGTACAAAATAAAAACAAGGCTGAAACCAGTCAAACTCAAACGTCATCAGGGTTTTGCTCCTCAACTGAACTTGTCACGTCACAAGCTAATGTTTTTAGTGATAGCACAGTACAAAAATTAGCGGAAACAGATACTGATTTGGTCACAACATTTGCACATAACGAAATGCCTCTTTTTGTTATGACATCACATGAACAAGAAAATAATATATTAAAAAAACAACTAGAAAAAAAAAATACTGTTTCATTGAAGATAAATAAAGGTCAACCTGATGTTATTTTAGCAGATGTAAATCATTATCGAGTAAATGAATTGCAAGCCGCCGATCGGACGCTCGAACAAATCGTACGTTTTTATATTGAAAAAGCAAAAAAACAAGATGATTTAAATATTATGAAAACCGAAAAACCTTCAGTAAATATTATAGGGATTTTTACATTAGGTTTTCATAATCAACATGATTGTAGAGAATTAAAACGATTATTTAATGATTTAGGTATAAAAATAAATGAAATTATTCCAGAAGGTGGTAATGTTAATAATTTAAAAAATCTTCCACAAGCATGGTTTAATTTTGTGCCTTATCGTGAAGTTGGGTTAATGACAGCTGTCTATCTTGAATCAGAATTTAATATGCCTTATGTTTCTATAACTCCAATGGGCTTAATTGATACCGCATTATGTATTCGATCTATATGTAAAATAATTACAAATCAACAATATTCTTTAAATATACAAAAACAAAAAACCCAAGTTTTTAATAAAAAACTATTAAACTTTGAGTTTTTATTTAATCAATATATTGATCAACAAACGCGTTTTGTTTCTCAAGCAGCTTGGTTTTCACGTTCTATTGATTGTCAAAATTTAACAGGTAAAAAAGCAGTTGTATTTGGCGATGCTACACATTCGGCTGCTATAACAAAAATATTAGCGCGTGAAATGGGTATACGTGTTTCTTGTGCAGGAACTTATTGTAAACATGATGCTGACTGGTTTCGTGAACAAGTAAGTGGATTTTGTGATCAAATCTTAATAACAGATGATCATACGCAAGTAGGAGATACTATAGCAAAATTAGAACCTGCTGCTATTTTTGGAACACAAATGGAACGCCATGTTGGTAAGCGCTTGGATATACCTTGCGGTGTAATATCAGCTCCCGTTCATATTCAAAATTTTCCGTTAGGTTATCGTCCTTTTTTAGGGTATGAAGGGACAAATCAAATAGCGGATTTAGTTTATAATTCATTTAATCTTGGAATGGAAGATCATTTATTACAAATTTTTGGCGGACATGATACTGTCTTAAACCAAAAGGATAATACAATAACTAGCACAAAAAGGAATTTGTCAACTCAGGTTGAATTGAATCTATGGTCCCCCGAAGGTTTAGCAGAATTAAATAAAATTCCTGGCTTTGTTCGAGGAAAAGTTAAACGTAATACAGAAAAATATGCTTTACAGAAGAATATAACTGTAATTACTGTAGAAATAATGTATGCTGCAAAAGAAGCAATATCGAATTAAAAAAAAGCCAACATGTGGCCAAGTGCTGTAGTTTTGTTACAAGTATGGGTGTATAACTACGTAGTTTACTTGTAGATTTACTACGTTAAGTGACCTACGTTAGGTTACCCCCCCCCCCCCCCCACCTTTCCTAATAGATCCATGAACAAACGTAGACATTTGTGTCAACTTTAGAAGAACCTAGCTAGGTCTTTCAGCCAAGCCACAAGAGTTTGTGGGACGTTGTTATGTTCACCAGACTCTTGGTTTCATCAAACTTAACTACGTAAAAGGCTTCGCCGCGTGTGCTAGCTAAAGCCACATGTTGTGATAATGGATTCGTTGGCTTGCAAATTTTGACTTTGTTAAGGCACAACCTGGTCGTTAACATCCTTAAAGGCAACCTAGCTTTAACGTGGTTTTATCACAGAACTTATGTTATCAAGCAATTAGGCCTTCTACACCTGCTAAAAACACAAACGCATTATCTATTAAGCTATACACTATACACTAAGCATATTAATATAAACTAAATACCTAATTTAAAAATTAAAAACATCTCCTAACGTTAGGATAATACTCTCCAAAATAGCAGTGCTAAAAAATATCAAGTTGCATAAGGAAAAAATAAATGTTATATTTATAAAAATTATTAACGGCGTTTTGCGCCGAATAACGGGATGTAGCGCAGCTTGGTAGCGCATGTGCTTTGGGAGCATAGGGTCGCAGGTTCGAATCCTGTCATCCCGATATAAATAAATATTACACACATTAATAGAAAGTAATAAACTTTCTTTATATATATATAATATATTAATTAATTTATATAATTAATATAATAATTTAGTATTGCTTTATAATATAGATATATAAAATATTAAACATAGGTTTGTTTATTTTTTACAACAGCTTAAAGAAGTAAATGTCTGTTGTGCGTCGTTCGAGGCTTCGCCCTAATGTTGTTGGCTTTGCTAAATAATTTATATTTGTTGTCGCTGGTTTTCCGAAAGAGAACCTTAATAGCTTACAGCCGGGAACCCCCCCCTAAAAGATCTTTCAGCACGAAACCACTTGGCATAAAGTTACTAGTTGGGGCCTACTTGCTCGTAACAGACATTGTACGGAGTTAAAGGACAAATAACTTACAGCAATAGCGCGGTGAGTATATTTAACACTATTAAACTAGAACTACCCACGCAATTTTGCGTTTATACTGCATACAACAAGCACTCTTGCCAACACAAACCAATTAAAATAATTTTTATAGTTTAAGGGTCTAAATAAGTAGAATTTTGTTTTTAGAATGAAAAAAAGAGCTTTAAGGTGAGCTTATTTTGTTGTTTGTGACTAGTAGCTAATGCCACATAGCACCTATCTACGCTAGGATGTCTTCACAACGTTGCCTAGCTATATAAGGTTTACCTTTCCAGTCAACCTAGTTTGCATGCTGAGCATGCAGGGCTTTGCCAGACAATTGACGACGTAGCACCTAGCTTACCAGGCTGCACCCTAAGACCAGAGGCCTTTATAACGATATTTTGTTATATCGTACCACTGTTCATTGATTAAAACTACTATAAGAATCTAATAAGACATTCTAGCACAAAACTGTCTATCAACAAATTATTAAATTTTTTAATGAAGGATATTTATGACAACATTAGCACTGGTACTTGCAAAACTTCCTGAAGCATATGCACCATTTGCACCAATTGTAGACGTTTTACCAGTTATTCCTGTATTCTTTATTTTATTAGCTTTTGTTTGGCAAGCGGCTGTGAGCTTTAGATAATTTAATACAAAATTTTCTTGTTTTTATAAAATGATAATAGCTTATGCTTGAGCACAAGAAAAACATTGTAACCGTGCAGTGCACACAGCTTAACAACTTTAGAGAGTAGGCAAGACGTTAAGGACGCCTTCTGCCGGAGCATTTGACAGACTAACCCCAAGCGTAAAGTGTGCGTTGGAGCATAAGTTTGTCATTATTAAACCTATATTATAAAGAATATAACTTCTTTATAATATAGGTTTAATACATACACTACCCTTACTTTAATCTTTATTCTGACTAGATAAACGCTAGTGCCCTTGGCCCATACTTATGTTATGAACAAATAAGAAACAAAGAATCGTGTTGGAATAGAAAATTACAACAAATACTGTTGAACATTGGCAGAGCCAACGATCCAAACTAAAACTGTATGGCTCCAAATAAACTCTCGTGTAAACTACTAATTGTTTCCCGCAAGGATAACCTAACGTAGATAAAGTAGCTAACACTAGGCTCTTCCATAAAGACGTAAACAAAGTTTATGTTGTGCCACCAGAGGTTATCCTCCTTTAGCCAAAACGCTATTGCTTGTTAACGCATCTTATCCGTAGTTACGCAACTGTGCAAGATTTTAGCAAGATTGTCAAACTTTATAAATTAACTAAAACGGCAAGAATATAACGATAAGTTGCACCTAATTGCAAAGAAATAATAGGCGGGAGAGATATCAAAATCCTTAAAATAAACATAAAGCTACTTAGTTACTTGACTTTTTTTTAGGTTTTTGTTATATATATATTATAAATTAAATGCCCCCATCGTCTAGAGGCCTAGGACACCTCCCTTTCACGGAGAAAACGCGGATTCGAATTCCGCTGGGGGTATTAAAAGGTTCAACTAAATATTATGACAAGTTAAGCATAGTTGGTACAGATCCTCGTGGGTAACCTACCTTTAAATTGTTGAAAGGAACGTCAGGAATGGTGTTTTTGTCTCTATAGTAAATTAAATATTGACAAGTTGTAGTCCCGAATGTTAAAAACATCCTAACAAACTATGTGCCCTCAATAATAAACTACATTAAACTATCTTATACCAAAAGCAGCTGCTCTGCAGCAAAGTGCCATGTATCGCATGCTGTGTTTGCGTGGTAGGTGCGCGAAATCCGAATGCTCTGCATTCGGTGTTCGTTGTTTTTAGCTACGTTCTAGGTTAGTAAATATTCACATATTTTCGTTGTAGTTTGCTACGCCTTTTTAACGACGTTATAGTAATTACAACTCAGGTTTTTTTCTAGCTTAACTAGAAAAGTCTCGTTGTAATCGTAATTCCCGAATGTAATTGGGGAAGCCAACGTTTACTCACGACATAAGTTCTGTAGTTTACTTATCACCGCGAAGCCTTACGTTAATAGGCCCAAGATTAACTCCTAACGTTAGTTTTGCCAAAGCACACAACTGTTGTCGGGTCTTAAGCAGGATGCTTGGCTCTGCGCCAATACCGAAAGGGAAGTTTGACAGAGCCTTTGTACGTAATTAGGTTTATACAAAGCGCTCACGAGATTCCTTTCCCTCGTTGTAGAAACTAACTTTTAGCTTCGCGCAAATCAGAGCGTATGCGTTAACTACGTAATAAGCGTCCCCATGTGTGATTTAAGTTATAACTAAGGTATTACCTATAACTACCACTTATTCGTTTAAGGTTAAGGTTATGTGAAAATCTTTTATAAAACGGTTCTAAGTTAGTTTTCACTATATACAATGTTTCTATTTTTTGGACTAAAGCATTGTTAATAGACTAACAAAAGTTTTTTATAGCAGGGGTAGGATTTGAACCTACGACCTTAGGATTATGAGCCCCACGAGCTGCCAGACTGCTCTACCCTGCGATTAACAAAATAATAATAAACCTTATAAGGTTTATTAAACAAGACTAAATTCCCGAAAAGGTGGTCCCTAAGAATAGCTTATTTATAAGCTATTCTTAGGGACGTTGTGGCCCGCAAGATTATCCTTTAACTACCTTTTCTCAGTTCAAAGCTTTTTGTAGTTCCGTTGTAAAACACCCGTTGTTCTATCGTAATTAGAAGCGCGGTTTGCGCTTATTAAATCGAGGTCCTAACGAAGAGACAATTCTTGTGTCTCGTTTTTATGAGTAATTAAAAGATAAGGAACTGAGATAAAGCGACTTTAAGTCATAATATTTGGTATATATATATATATATATACCAAATATAACATTTTTTTAGTTTTTTGTAAAGTATATTAGGATCCAGTTTTCTTTTCTTAGTAACCATGCGTTGATAACAACGAAATTAGGTAAGGCCCATGGCCTTAGATTTGTCATATTCTTCCGGTGTAAGAACCCCCAGTTCTTGCTTTTTAGACCGTTACTTTGTAAATAAATACTGCAAAGCTCTGGCATACCTGTTATGAAATTTTGTTAGCTAATGGTCTGAATACTCGTGTAGTTTATAGTAGCCTTACAGCGCACACCTAAAGGAGTGCGCTGTAAATTGTAACAACATACGGCCTATGGTCTTTTTCTGCCTCTTCTAACCAACCTATGTCATGAGGGTTTCCGGGTTTTAAATAACCCGGATAAAAGCTATTATTAGCTAGTCATCTCCCCAGGTAGGACTTGAACCTACGACCAATCGGTTAACAGCCGATCGCTCTACCACTGAGCTACTGAAGATTTTTTTAGATACTAATAATATATATTATTATATAAGAAAAAACAAGTCTATTTTAAGTTTTTAAGTCTATAACCAGGTTGTTTAAAAAAAAAAATCAAACGATATAAACTCGCTTATCGGCTTATAGTTTGTATACAACGTTTCTGTTTTGTAAAATACTTAATGAAGTCACAGGGTTTTGGGCTTTATGCCTTTATTCGTTCAGCATCAAAAGCCAACGTTATTTCTTAGATAAATTTGCTAACGTAGTGCGTAATGGGCTCTTTGAATTTCAAGATCTATGCCCTTCTACGTTGTGTTTTAAGCTGTATTTGTCACTAGCAGGCTTCTCTAGTTTCGCTGTTGAACAACAATCTAGCTTAGACGTCGTAAGTGTACTAGACGCATAACGCAGTTGGTTTGTTGAGGCCAACTGCCGTTACTGCGGCCATTATTTCTCCTCCGACTAATACAATGTGCATTGTTTACATACGCTGTAGATTAATCAAAGTCGATATCCGTGACAAGAAACATACATAGTTGTGTTGTCAAAGTACCTCTGGCATGCATTTATAAAAATAACTTGTTAAACGACTAAAATTTTTTTAAAAAATTAAATTAATTTTACAACTTTTAAAAGACCTAAATAAATCCCTAAAGTAAACACTAAAGCGCCAATAAGTAAACCTACATAACTTGTAATTGTTAACATAAAAATATCTATTTTATAATCAAAAATCATTTTAACACGGTTTTGCTGTGAATAAGCAAACGTTTTATAAAATTCTAGTAGTAAATGACAATAACATAATTTTAACAAAGCAGCTTCAATGCACTTTATGGCTAATTCTATTCCTAGTAATTAGGTTTAGCTAACGGCCTTGACCTCAAACGTGTTTAAGCTCTGCACAGAGTTTAACTGAAAGCATGCGTTACTGCCAACGGCCTTTGTTCGAGCCAGGGGGCCTCCCTAATGTTGTGAGAGCAAAAAGCCCTTACTTATGTTCATTTATATGGTATTTTATAGACTCCAATCGCCTTACGGCTAATTAAATACCACAAGTTGTGCCTGTGGTCTTTTGTTGGCGCATAACGTGTTCAGCTGCAACGTATTAAATTAACTAACTCACAACGTACTTACTCTATAGGTGGAAAGTACTTAGTTGTGACAACGGTCTCCCTTGACTTGGCTACTAATAGGTTCAACCGAGCGTACAGGTTACTAACAACAATGGAACATTGTTAGATCAAAGAAACCGGTGTTGGCTTTGCCAAACCAGAGCTAAAAGTTAACTAAATTAGAGCGTATTGTTTAACTACATTAAACTCTCGTCCTAAAAAGACAAAAACAACAAAAACTAATTTATTACCAAAAAATTGTAAATAGCTATTTGTTTAGAAAACTAAAGCTATTATGATTGAAAAACATATATGCTAGTTACTATTTTTTACCAGCTTTTTTTTGCTAGGAAGATGCTCACGTTTATGTAACAGTTTTTCCGGAGGGGGGGGGGGACTTAACGAACTAGGAAAGTGTAACTAACACTAAGTACGCCCAAAGAGTTACTCTCGATCTCAAGGCTAGGTGGTATGTCCTATGACTGACAAAACCGAAAAACAATGGAAGTTGGCACTTAATGTGGTAAACTACAGGGTGAAATATACGATGCACAAGTACGGTGGCAAGTGTTTGAAAAGTGTAGTTTATCGAATTAATATTATACGTTAAATCTTGGTGTAATTGGGTTTTTAGTTTAATGCCGTTAAACTAAAAACCCAAAGTAAAATCTAACTACGTTTTATTTTGTAGAAACTACGTAAATCTAATGGAGTTAGACGTTCCTCCTCGGGAAGAAACTATTAGATTAATAATATGGTTTTCTAAAACTAATGCCATCGCGGATCTAGTCACAAAGGACTTATGAACAATGTGTTACAACACGTAGGTTCGCGAGGCTTTACCAATGGTGAAGCTGTAGCTTAACTTTAACAAATGGTCGTCGGCCTACGTTAAATTGCTGAACCGTTGACTGTATCAGGTACACGTAGAAAAATAAGTATACTCAAAACCGGTGGATGATTTATAACGCTAAGTAAGTTTGACAACCCCGCACAAGTACGGCCATACGAGCGTTATAACTATTATTTTAAAATAATGGCCGAAGGCCTTTAGAGCTTAAGCACTTCGCTCGCGTTAGTTAATGAACTACACGTTAAAAACAAAGCATAAATAAAATATTGGTGCCAATAAAAATATTAATAAGATAAGCCCATACTTCTTGTGCTTTCTGAGCCTAAATATACACGAACGCTTAAAAAGTCAGTAGGACAAGCTGTTTCACAACGTTTGCAACCAACGCAATCTTCAGTACGTGGAGCTGATGCCATTTGATTTGCTTTACAACCATCCCATGGAACCATTTCTAAAACATCTAAAGGACAAGCGCGTACACATTGAGTACAACCAATACAAGTATCGTAAATTTTAACGATATGAGACATATTTTTTAATTTATGTAAAAATTGACAAGAACGCAGTTAAACTAACTTAGTACTTTCTACGTTGCCTTTTTTAGCTTAAGTAGCTCGAGGCTAGGTCCTTAACGTAGTTAAGGTAGTTTGGCCAAGCCAAGACTTATATCCCAAGCCCTTTACGACACTACGTAGATAGCCTATAGCTTATTGTAACTAATAAAGCGACCTGATTTAGGTAGCGGCCAGCTGCGCGCATTAAGTTCATGGATGATTCCCTAAGAAAGACTGTTCAATGTACCATAGGCCCGTCCCTGTGTGTTAAAACCAAAGGTGCTGTGCACTTATTGGAACTATTCTAGTTCCCCAGACTTCGCCCCCTAGTTTATTATATGCAGTTTGATGAGTTGCGCTAACGTAGTTCACACGTAGCTCCGGTTAACCAGAGCGTAAAATGAAACTATGTTTAGGATTTAAAACATAATGGTAAAGGTCATGTCTGAAGTCAAAACGCTGACCCTCACAAAGCTTGGCCGCTCCCCCTAACAGACCACGTTCTTTTTAAGAAAGAAGATTGAGAATCGAAAAAAAAATAAATATATTTTTGCCAGGAACCGGACTTGAACCGGTGACCCAAGCATTTTCAATGCTTTGCTCTACCAACTGAGCTATCCCGGCTTTGAGTTTTTATGCACAATATTCTTGCTGTCGTTGTAAGGCTCTTTACAAGGCACACGCAACCCGGTGCGTCATTTCAGCTTACCGTTTACGTTGTAGTTACAACAAACACTAGCATCAGCAAATAAAAATACAGTTTTTTATTGTATATATAAATATACAATAAAAAAAAGTTTTGACAAGCTTTATTTTTTATAAAAAAATAGCTAGATAGTAACAACCTTACTCAAACGGACCCCCGTGTTCCTGCCTTAGTTATGGTGCTGCTTACTATTGTCGATAGAAGCGCTTGAGCCAAAAACTGGTGTAGTTTGAAACTTATTCTTGCGTTAGAACAGTCCCAAGTTGTTAGGTACGTTATGTAGTCAATATTACGACCATAAACTTTATAGCATATGACGAGAATACAAGTGCTAAGCCTCACACTTATAACCTTAACATGATTGATAAATAACCGAAAACCTTCGTGCTTGAGGTTTTTTTCGTCGAACAAAGGCAAGCAATCTTGTCAATCGGCGTGCTGGCCGAACATCAACTTGTGATGCTGGAAATACATTTTAGGGACCAACAAAAGTATTATGTAATATGTTCCAAGTACGTCATCTAAATATCTTGTGGATAGTTACCTGAAGGAGATTATAATATTATAAACCTAGTTATAGTTTAACAAACTTGGCGAAAGCTTTTGGTTTAAACTAAAACAGAGTTCTTTGTGAAAATGGGCTCCGCGCAACATTACACATTGCTGCAAAACAGTTAATAGTAACGTAACCGGTGCCTACACGCTTCGTTCCCCTATTTAAACATCGGTGCTACTATGTTATATTCTGTGTAGTTTAAAAAAAGTTTTAATTGAAAACTATTACGAAAATCTCCTACGGAAATGTAGTTTATATACAAACTATACGATTTCAAAGCGCTAGCCGTGGCAATAAGGCGAAACACGTGTTGTTTCAACAAGCGCGGAACTCACGTTTATTTCTCATAAACTACGTTGGCTTCACCAAACCAAAGCGCACACGTCATTAGTTGAACTATGAGCTGCTTTGCAAAATAATACTACCAAAATTAAATTTTGGTATATTTTTACTGTATAAAAATAACTGATCAACCTTCTAAGGATCTGAGGGAGAAGGTTATATAACTGAAACAAAGTAAAACTATTAGTTTTTAGTACAGCCCTGTTATCAAAAAATGCTTTATTTAGAATAAATGAAGCAATTATAATTTAATTTATTTACATAGGCGAACGACGGGGTTCGAACCCGCGAATGGTGGAGTCACAATCCACTGCCTTACCACTTGGCTACGCCCGCCAGTTTCTTATTAAAATCATTATATTAATTAACATTTTTTTAATATTATGTCTAGGTGTTCAATATAATATTTATAATATTTGGTGCATTTTTTTTTTAGTAACTTAATAATCTCGATTTAGACCGGCGACTACAACAAACAGAAGTAAACTTTGGCAGAGTCAACTATGTGGCTAACCTCCTGAGCTACAACAAAAGTAAACTTACGGCCGGCGGCTTATTAACCACTAGGTAAATTACAGTTGTTATGTTGTGCGTAAACGAGAGTCTAAGACCCATGTTGTAGAAACAACAACGTGGTCGATCTTAAAACGAACAGTATTGTGGGACGCGTAGCCTTCACAACATGTTGTGAAGGCCTCTGGCCCAAACGATTACGTGCCATTGTTTTGTGCAAGGCACCTATTTTTTAATATTAGTCTAAAGGACGCATAGAAAGAACTGGTTCATCGAAACGGTCAATACCTTTTTCGAAGCCTGCAGCTGCAGCACGAGCACGACCAGCGTGCCATAAGTGACCAACAAAGAAAAAGAAACCTAAACAGAAATGAGAACAAGCTAACCATGAACGTGGAGAAACAAAGTTAACAGCGTTAATTTCCGTAGCAACACCACCTACAGAGTTTAATGAACCAAGAGGAGCGTGTGTCATGTATTCAGCAGCACGGCGTTCTTGCCAAGGTTGAATATCATTTTTAAGTTTGTTTAAATCTAAACCATTTGGACCACGTAAAGGTTCTAACCATGGACCACGGAAATCCCAGAAACGCATTGTTTCACCACCAAAAATAATTTCACCAGTAGGTGAACGCATTAAATATTTACCAAGACCAGTCGGACCTTGTGCAGAGGCTACGTTAGCACCTAAACGTTGGTCACGTACAAGGAAAGTAAATGCTTGTGATTGACTTGCTTCAGGACCCGTTGGACCGTAAAACTCGCTTGGATATGCTGTGTTGTTAAACCAAGACATACAACAAGCGATAAAGCCCATCATAGAAATAGCAGCAAGACTATATGATAAATAAGCTTCACCAGACCATACAAAAGCACGACGTGCCCATGGCCATGGAGTTGTATATATGTGCCAAATACCGCCAAGAATTTCTAACGTACCAATCCAGATGTGACCACCGATAATATCTTCCATATTATCAACACTACAAATCCAACCGTCACCACCAAATGGAGATTTTACTAGATAACCAAAAATTACAGCTGCGTTTGTTGTTGGGTTAGTAATAACACGGATGTCACCACCACCTGGAGCCCATGTATCATAAACACCACCAAAGTACATAGCTTTCCAAACAAGTAACCAAGCACCTAGACCTAAAATGATTAAGTGGTAACCTAGGATGTTAGTCATTTTATTTTTGTCTTTCCAAACATAACCAAAGAATGGGAATGATTCTTCTAAAGTTTCAGGACCAATTAGTGAGTGATAAACACCGCCAAAACCTAAAACAGCAGATGAAATTAAGTGTAAAACGCCTGATACAAAATAAGGGAATGTATCAATAATTTCACCGCCTGGACCTACGCCATAACCTAAAGTAGCAATGTGAGGTAAAAGAATTAAACCTTGTTCGTACATTGGTTTTTCAGGTACAAAGTGTGATACTTCAAATAAGTTCATAGCACCCGCCCAGAAAACAATTAGACCTGCGTGAGCTACGTGAGCACCTAAAAGTTTACCTGATAGGTTGATTAGTCGAGCATTACCAGACCACCAAGCAAAACCTGTAGTTTCTTGGTCACGGCCACCTACTGTAAGTGTTCCATTAAAAAGTGTTTCCACTTGGCATTACCTCCGTACAAGCTATATTTTCTAAAAATAAACATTTGTATTGTAATGGATCTAATATTATGGGGAGGAGCTTCTATTGTAGGTCAAAAAACGAAGCTACGTGCCCCCCCCCCCCCCCCCTCCCGGAAATACACAGAGCGAACGCTGTAAGATTTATTTGCTTCACAACTTGAGTCTTCCTGGTTCTGACGAACGAACTCGTTGGCTTCGGCAAACCGGAGCGTACGCATCAACTAGTATCCGCTACTGTCTATCTGTTCAAAAGGTAGTTAATAGATGTAGCTAAAGGTCGTTAAAGCGTTTAGTACATAGTTTAATTTTATTTTAGAAAAAATAGCTTGTATTTTAAATATAATTTTATTAAGTCTTTAAAGTTGTTTAAATCCATATTACTGATTTTAAAAATACAAGCTCTTTCTAGCCTAGTATTCGCTTTGTAGTCATGTAACCGTTAAGATTTTGTGCTAGTAGCGCGGACCCCCCCTCCTAACAAAGTAGTTATGTAGTTTAATAGTCTTAAATAAGATTATACTAAAATTATCCGGGTTTTTGGCAAGATCATCTAACTGACCATAAGAATGTGCCCCGTAAGCTATCTTGTATTTTAAACAACAAGAGGTTATTATAAATTGACAAAATAAAAAGTAGGTCTATGATCTTGTGAATTTGAACAAGGCAGAGTCTATTTTTACATCCCAGGTTCTATGGACCAAAAATTTCGTAAAGATTCTTAATTAAATAATATTTATTAAATAAAGTTGATTTAAAACAACTTTATCGTTTTTAAACATCGGTGCTACGCTACAGTAACCTACCTTAAATAACAATTCTTTCACAAATAGCTATAAGCCTGTTTCAGCCCAACGGTTGATCCTCTTTTATAGAATCTTAATTTTAATTATTTACACCAAACGTTTACGTTACAGTGCAGGTCTCCCCGATTCTAACGGAGCTTGCGTTTATTTATTGGGCCTAGTACTTAACGTATCTAGAGAATCTTAAAACGTAGTAGATTAAAGTAATTTACAACGAAGTAGCTGAACTATTGAGTTACCCACTGACAAACTCACTGTGCTTATCATTTAGCTTACAACTGGAGTTCCCAAGAAAAATAAGGTAGTTTAATAGTGTTAAAATAAAAACACAAGCTGACTACGTGAGTTCTTTGGCTTTGCAGAGGACTTACTTTGTTTAAAAACAAAAAATTTTTTATAAGAGAAAAATTACAAATCAAAATTTTTATTGATTTGTAAAAAATTTTTGTTTTTGGCTAATATTGTTTGTTAGCTTCTAAACAAAGTGGCTTAACCTAGTTAAGCTACGTCTACATATAAAAAAATCAAAAATATATTTTGATTTTAAAATCAATTTCATTGTAACAAAAATCTATAATAATAATTATTATATAAAATAATTATTATAAAGAAATATGCGTAAAACCAGATAAAAAGCACCATGTAGCTGTTAGTTGGCAGGTACGTAATTATTAAAAAGTACATTGTTTTGCATACCGTCGTCCATACGGCCTCATAACTAGGCCTATGCGTAATTCATATAGTAAGCGATAATCAGCTGTATTAGATTTACGAACGTATTTTGTCTCATCCTTCTAGTTCCTATTTCACCGTTATTTACGTAAAAATGGCTAACACATAAACAGTGTGTTAGGGGGGGGGGGAGGTAGAAGAACAAGCGACCTCCTTTTTTATTCGGTTACTAACTAGTGCAATGGGTCAGCTTTAGGTGTACACTTGAGTCTGTGTTAAGGGCCTTTGGCCTACTTGAACCTAACTACAAATATGTTTGTTGTATTTTAATAACTGGGTCATAGAAAACCTCAACTTCGTATTTACACAACCCGGACCAAAGGCTTTGGTTTGTTGTGAAGTTTATTTGGTTTAACAAAGCAACTAAAAAGCAGTCTAGTTTAACTGTATCAAACACGCGTCTTTGGCTATTAGTCAGGAGCTATGTACATCGTCACAATTGCGCTTGTTGTGCCTAGGAAGTACCTTATAAGAAATCCGGGCTTTCGACCCTTCGTTGTAGTTTAACTAATAGGCCAAGGACCTTTATAACTGTTCGTTGTAGCATAAGACCTGCGCTTGGCCACTAGGGTTTCTTCAAAAATGCACGCACTATTACGAAAGGCTCCTTGTAAAACATAGTTGTTTACAACTTTAGCAAATTGCCTACGTTAGCAAAAGCCCCATGACGTGCCGGCAACAAAGCCAACGTCCGACCTTATGCTAAAACATGCTAAAACTAGGATTATAGAACAGACGTCCTAAACTACGTTAAGGGTCCAACGCGCATCATTATAAACGAGGGACAAAGACGCAAAGGTCGTTTAATGAAGTTAAACTCCATTAAGCGAATACCACAAGTTACCAATGGCCTTTTACTACAAGGCTTAACCAACCAAACACACTTGTTATTAACAACGGAGGACGTGTAGCCAAAGCACGGGCGACGCCCTCGTCTTAAGCTACGACATATGCCTACAATATAGCACACCGAACAGAAGGTAACGTCGTTAAGGCTTGTTGGTAAACTTGTAAAAATTAGTTTTTAAACTAACACCAGATCTTCCATCATGATTTTCTAAACAAACATAAGTAAGGAGCCCCTGGCCCGAAGGAAGTGCGTTAATTTTTTTTTTTTCAACTCAACTCTTGTTAAGCCTAGTTTTTTAAACCTTCGGTCAAAGTTAGAACGTCGTTCAACAAAGATCTTATTTGAAATAGTTTTGTTTCCACAAAGTTAAGGTACCTCCCGCACCGGCGCTTGGCGTTAGCGTGTCAAAATTAAAAGTTAAGGGGAGGGCAGTTGGACACGCCGCATTGAAAGACTTACTTAAAAACGTTGAAAACTATTTGTTATTATAATTTCTTTTAAAAAATTTAATTCTGTTTTTGTATTAGCTTTCACTAAGTTCTTATTTAAAAATTGTAAAGAGCTACGTTGTGACGTTAAATTTGTTTTTGGATAAGTAGTTTTATCACGTAGGACTTTGGTTTTGCCAAGGTAGTAACCTAGTACAATAAATTTACTCGTAACAAAATCTAATAATTCAGTATTGTTGTAAAGAAACTTATAAGTTTGTATGATGCTTTCTAATATCCATGTTGTTACGATTTCTTCTGAATAAACTTTATCAAAATTAAACCAAAAACTCCAATAGCCTTTATTTAATAGCCAACGTCTACGTCGTGGGTTATAAAATTGATCAGTATCTGGGAAATCTAATAAAATATCTAAACCATCAGAACTATTTTTTTGTTGAAAATTTGTTGATATTTGTTTATTTTTAATAAAACTAGATCTCCAATCAATATCACTTAAAAAAACAGTCTCTGCTTTATGTTCAGTAAGTTGACCATTCCACCATTGATTTGTTAAATAATGACCATGGCGTTTTAAAATTCTATTTTGATAATACCAATTTATATTAGTTGTTGTTTGTACTAAATTTTCATCTGGAACAGTAGTGAAATTCCCGAATTGTTTTAGCTGATTTTGTTGAGTCGTATCTTGTGTAGCCTTTCTTGATTTTTGGACATCGCTAAAAATATTTTTTAATTCTTTAATTTTACGCAATTGGGTTTGATATTGTATTTTTTCAATAAAAGAAACTGCTGTTTTTCTTTGACCAAGTTTATTAGAAACAATACTATCATGAAAAACACGTTTATAATTTTCAAAGCGTTTAGCTGGTATTAACAAACTTGAAAAAGGTGGACAAGGAGGTTCTTCTAAAACATTTCCATCAGTAAAACTTAACAATTTTGGTACTATTAAATTTTTTTTATATAAATAACGTTTATGAATAAAAGATAACAATATTGATGTAGTAATCCTTAAATTTTCATTTGGTGTTACTTGTAACGATCTACATTCCCCTTTAAAACTAAACAAGGTCTTTGACAAGACTGCTTCGAATAATTTGGATGTCTCAAAATTTAATAAACTTGCTGTTTGAAACGCAGCCTTTTTTGATTGTAAATTAACTGTATTTACTAGATTTTTAGAACCTAAAAATTGACCCATATTACCACCAAAAACTAACATTAATTGTAAGATTATTTTATTTTTTGAAGAATAAAGGCTTAAATTATTTATGTTTTTAAGCTTTAAATTATCTGTAATTTCAAAGATTTTATTTGGTAATGGACTAGGTTTTAATTTTAATTGATCGGTGTGCACGCACATATTTAAATAAAAATTTAATAGGTTTTTTCCAACTTCGTAATAAGCGATTGTTTTATCTTTATGTTTTTTATTGACCGCTTGCGCCGTGAAAGTGCTGTGTAACTTACAAACTTGTTGAGATTTTGAAGTTGGGCTTAAGCCCGAGAGTTGCGTAAGAACAAGAGACCCTTTAACAAAATTACACTTTTTTTTAACATTATTCAAAAATAAAGCATTATTTGTATATAACATAATATTACAAGACGTATTTTCAGCATACTTAACCATAGGTAACCCCATTGATACTTGTTTATCAATTCCTTTAAAAAACGTATTATAATTTTTTAAATGTGTGTTTTTAATGATTTCATATATTGAAAATGTATCATTACTTATATTAGGTAGACAAATTGTTTCATCAAGTCGACCTGGTCGACGTAAAGCTGGATCTAATAAATGTGGAACATCTGTTGTAGCAAATACTACAAATCCTTTATTACTTCTTACACTATCAATAATAACAAGTAAATCTGTAATCATATCTAATTTTGCTGACATATTAGATAAAGATAATTCTGCTAACAAAGCTACCTTAGCTCTAACAGAATAAGAGGCACGTGGTTTTGTTGATAATTGTTCACCAGGTAAACCAGTCCAAGGTAATTCATCGACAGTTTTATTTGGTCTTAATTTTTTTTCTTCCTTTAATAATAAAACAGAAAACGGAGAAGTACTTGGTGGTGCGAATTTTTTTTTAGTTTGTTTAATAATATTAATATATGAAGTTTTTAAAGAAGAATAAAATTTTAAAAAGCTTTGATTTTTGATTTTATTTTTAATTGTTAAATTATGGTTTTCAACTAAACTTAAATTACATGTTGATTGCATAGGTAATTTTAAAAATAAATCAATTAAATAAAGATTTGTTGGAATAGAATTACCAGTCCACACAGGAAGATTATTTCTTCGTACATAAAAAGTTTCGTTAGGTACGCTTAAACAATGAACAGATCCTTCGTATTGAATAAGTTCTTCAATTTGAAACCCTTGTTCTTTAGAATGACTATGATTAACTGTAGGATTGTTACGTCTTTTGATAATGGAAATACTCCAATTATCATATTTAGCTGTTATCTTTCTACCATCAATGTAGCTAACCGTTCCTTTAGGAACACTTAAATATTTATTACCACTCCAGCCAGCATGCAATGCTAAACGCATTACATCATCGGCTAATTGCACAGAAGAAGTGTAATAAACTCTTGTTTTTCCTGAACCACAGAAAGAACCGTCACCAAGGAACATACCTTCAAGAAGAACTCTTGCTTGTTTTTGGCTTAGCTCCCAAACCCACCAAGGAAGTTGCTTATGTGGAGCTCCAACACTTAAAGGCTCCAAATATTTATACAATTGCTTGTTATGAACTCTAAAATTAAATTTGCTTTTTTTATATGTATAGCCGAGCTTTTGAATGACTTCTTGAATGATTTTTGCAGTATTTTTCTTTTTTTGAGTGATGAGTACTTCGTAACGGGTGCTATTCTTTGTTACACAGCCTTCGGCCATCCATAAACCGAAGAAAGTTAACCAAGCTTCCATATCTACTATTTTTGATAGTTCGATACAAGAAGTTACCGAAGGTAATACAAACTGATAATCTTCTTTATTCCAGTTGGCTGTTTTTAGATACTTAACACGCTTACCTATGATGTCTTTAGCAGGAACTAAGTTATAATTTGTCAGAGAATTTCCAGTAATATTCCCATTTCGTACTAACATTCGGTGATTTAATGTTGTTACTAAGTCTATTTGTTCATTTCTTACGTGGTATAAAGATCCTTTATGGTTGTAATGATAAACTTTAGTTGGTTTTTGATAAGAAAGTTCACCTGTTTTACGATTAAACGTTGCAACGGTATGATCTGTTGTAACTTGGTTAATTGGAATCCAACCGTTGGTAGTTAAAACATCGTGATCTGGTGTTAAACAAAGGGAATAATCGCCTCTAAAAGGTTTTTTATAGTGTGTAATAGCATGACGTGTTAATTGATATACAACTTGATTTTTTTCATGGACTTCATCACGTTGACTACCAAAAAAATCAAGTTGTATATCACCAATATCATCAGCCAAAGTTCCACCAGAATCTGAAATTAACATTGGTCGTCTTTCGCCAATCGTATGTATATCTTGTAATAAAAAAATACACGGTGTATTTAATGCAATAGCGTCAAATACATCTCTTAATAATTTTATACCTATAGCAAAACCACGATTTACTAAAGCATAACGTTGTGCATTATCTGTTACAATTTTTAGTTCAGTTTCACCTGCTAATGCTTGTATTAATAAGGCATTAAAATCGGTCACTGGGCTTGCCCCTAAAACTTGTTTTGTTGTTGTTTTTCTATTGACTAGTAATAGATTTTTAGATATTTGTTGATCAAAAATACCTGAATAAATTTGGCAAACCATACTGCCTATGGGTTGTTGTAATATAGTATTATATTTTATAGCTGGAATATGTAAAAAAGATTTTGGTGGATGGTAATCAATAAATAAATCACCGTTTGCATTATTACTACCGTTATGACTATGCCATGATTGATATGTAATAAACTGATTAATTGACCATCGATTAAATATTGTCTCTATTTTTGAGTCTTCCACGGCACAAGGGCCTAATTTACGATTTACAGTATCAAGCAGATTCGTAGTTTTTTTTTTTGCTTTCCCAAAAAGAATAATTGGTGACAAGAGCGTTTGAACAACATTAATTAAACTTGCTTCTTCTTTTTTCGTCAAGTCTTTTATTTGGTCAACAAAAAATGATTTAATAAACAATTGTTTTTGTTCATAATGCGCGCCTTGATCTAATTTTAAAAATGTTAAACTGCTTTTTAATTGATCCATATTAGAATTATTTTTATTGTGGCCTAACAACGTCACTTTGTCTTTTATTTTGATTTGTTTTGGACTCACTAAACTTCCAAAATCATTTGAAATATTTTCAATAAGTGCATTTTGTTCAGCTTTAATTGTTGACAAAGCAGCAACATTAACATTATAATAATCTGCTGCTGTTACTAAAAAATCAGCCCAAATATCCCAAAACAAAGTACCTTTTTCTTGTCTTGCAATTAAATCAGTATCAGGTTGGCTTATCGTTTCCAACAATATATCAAATAAATGTTTAATTCGATTTTGTAATAAATGAGATATTGTCAACAAAACAGAGAAACTATTTATATTTAATTTACCGTAAGAATTTGTAAATAAATTTAACTGAGATTTAGTACTAAATCCACTGAATAACGTTATTAAACAAAAATAAGAATTGAGTACAAATTGAATATTTTTTTCTCGTGAAATTTTAGAAAATACATTCCAAATATAAATATCAACATTTTCTGGGATAATTGTTATCGGATCAGAAGACCATTCGACTAAAAAACCAAATGCAATCCAAGTTGTTGTATATTCCGCTGGTTTTTCAAAAAAAATCGAAATTGTTCTTACGGATAATTGAAATAAATCAATAAAATAAAAAATAGTTCTTGCTATTATTTTTTTTAAAAGCTTAAACGTACGATTTGTTTTAAGATTAGTCGTTTTTTTGAAATAAAGAGTACCTTGATTTATTTTATAAGTCATAAAGAATCTTTTTCTTAACAACGTAGTTTTACGTTTTATATTTACCAAACTTTTCACCAAATTAGAACTACCTAGTGACGGAGTTACCACACAATATTTTAAAAATTTTGTTTTAGGGCTAACAATATTAAGTTTTGAATAAATATTTAAATTATTTAAAACAAAAGGTCTTATTTTACTCAAATTATTTGAATACGCAAGCTTTTGACTTTTTAATCTAAGCAATTTCGGTAAATCGAAAATAATGTTATGTTGATTTTTAAATTCTTTTTTTAATAAATTAAAACTAAAATAAGTTATCAAACTATGTTGATTTTGTTTTAACAACAGCAAATTTGTTTTAACGTTAGGTGTGGTTCTATTTGTTAAAAAATTGGATATTTGATGTTTTAATACTACGTTGCTGTTACGTATCTTAGGTATATCGTAAACAAATCCTAAAAGATTTGTGTATACATTAGAAAGTTTATAAATTAAAATCAAATGAAATTTAACAAAACAACGTACTTGACGAATACTTACTAGTGATATTAAAGCACATAAATGTAAAAGAACTAAACAACTTATTATTAAAGGACCCATAAAATTAGCTTGAAAAAAAGCATCGTAACATGTTGTTAGATTCCAGCTTTTTTCTACGGGTTGATTAATGAACGTTGAATTTAATAATTTTTTAAAATTGTTAGGCTGTGCCATTACAACTAAAAAAGGATCTTGTTGTTTATCTATAAGATAAGTATTTTTTACTAATGTTTTAAGATTTAAGTTAGACCAAAAAAAATTGTTAAAAATTTTAATGTTTTTTCTTTTAAAAGAATGATAATAAGCAGAGTTATAAGAATAACTTGTTAAGTAATTTAATTTTTGTGTTTTTTGGCTTAATTTACTACTTATTTTTTTATAAAATACACTAAAGTTTTTATTTAAAAAAATTTTTCTATTAAAAAACTCAATAAACTGTTTTTCTAAAAATTTTGTTTTATTATTTTTGCTTTGATTACGCAATTTTTGAAATCCCCATAAATTATAACGTTTATTATAATCAGTAAAAGAATTATAGTTTGTTTTATTTAATGCCCAAGTTACCCTTGCAACTGCAAAAATATTTTTTATTTGTTTTGCATTATTAATAGATGCTTTGTTAGATTCTGAAATAGCAAAAAGTTCTGAAAAAAAAGAATTAAAAAATAAACTAGTGTTATTTGGTAAAAGCCACCATAATTTTTGACTGATGTTATTTGTTAATGTGCTATTATAAGCCCAAATCCAAAAATCTCTAAAGATTGTATCTGTATCTTTATCTTTTTCTGTGGTTGGTGGGGGATTATTTGTTTTTTGATTTTTGAAATTTATATAATTCACTTTTACAGAGCTATTGCCCATTTTTATATCACGTAAACTGATTGGTTTGGAATATGGTTTCTTTTTAATATATTTTATTGGGACAAGCAAATTTAATGAAAACTTCTTTAATTTGTTTAAACAGTTTTTTAACAAACGATTTTTCTTTAAAACAAAATACTGCGCGACGTTTTTTTTACTTTTTATTTGATTTTTTGAAATAAAAAATTTTTTTAAAATCGAATGTAGTTTGATGCACGTTAAATGACTTAAATTAAAATTTATTCTGTGTAAAAACCAATTCTTAAAAGCTTTATTTTTTCTTTTTAAAACAGTTACGACGCGAGCGCCTTTTTTGTTTTTTTTTATTGTTGTCTTAATTAAAGAAAGCTTTCGCTGGTTTATAAAATTTAAAAACATTCGATATCTTAACCAGGTTGGACGAGGAAAAAAACGAGTACGCTTTTTTTGACGACGGGTTTCTACTCTTTGTTTTTTAGCTTTACGTTTTTTTTGTATATGTAATCTTTGTTTTTCAATTTCTGTTTTATTTTTAAACATTTTTTGGTGTTTAAATAAAACTGATAAAGAGTTCAAATTTTGTTTTAATGACAAAGCTAAAAAATAAGTTCTTACACGATGACTCGCGGAAAACCCTCGTTGTAACGTTATTCCGTTAGTTTTGTTAGCGTTAATAAGTTTATTTGTGTAACAAGTATTAATTTTAATACCTAGCTTAGAATTTATTATTTTATTATTAAACGCTTGTGTAGTAATATAATTTTTGTAATGTGAAGTCATTAAACAATTTGTTAAAACGCCGGTTGTTAGGTTTTGATTGTAATCAAATCTTGTTGTTATGATTTTTAAACTAGGAAATGTATTGAATGAAATTGACTTTGTTAATGGGTAGGGTCTTATGTTATTTTTGATTTTATTTGTAGAGATATCTATTATTGTTTTAATTAAATTTAATTTTAATTTTAATTGTTTTTTTGTATTAAAAAATTCATGTTTAAATAAAAAATAGTTAAGTAATATTTTATTTTTATTTTCAGTATTTTTTAATTTTAAAATATCTTTTAATAGATATAGTTTGTTGTATTTTTTTAAAATATTTTTACAACATCTGATTGAATTTTTATATTTTAAATTTAAATTTATTAAATTTAAACTTTCTTTATAACTATTAAACGGTTTATATTCAATAATTTTTTTGTTAGAATATGTTATCTCATTAGCTATACCAATACCTAAAGGGAACTGGTTACGCTCAACGTTTTCAGTTTTACCAAAAAACATTTGTGGTATGTTCATAAACTGTAAATGATCCTTAAAATTTTTTGGCGTTTTATTTAATTTAATAATTTTATTTTTTAATAATTTCATTGTTTTTTTATTTTTTATAAAAGAAATATTATCATTTAATTTTATATTAGAATATAAAGGATTTATTGCCCTTAAATACAATATATTTTTAAAATATAACTCTGGATTTTTAATTTGTATACTAATATTGTTAATGCCAAAGAACCTATTTAGTTTGCTAATATAAAAAGATACTCCGTAATCTTGCAATTTATTGTTACAATCAAAAATGAAAGATGACTTTGCCAATGCGTTTATATTTTTTTTTAAAATATAATTTTCGTAAAACCATTTAACATTGTTGTTTAATGAGTGCAAGATACCCAAAGGCATTAATTTGTTAGATAGTTGAAGATGATTGTTAGATTTTTTTTGGGTAGAAATAGTCGTTAACAAATCAGTATTTGATGTAACAAAATCACACGAAAAATCAATTATGTTATTTTTTTGAAATCTGACGTTTTTTTGTGTGTTAGGTATTAGATTAGTAATTTTAGAAAGAGTTGTTTTAGCTTTGATAAAGTTATATAAATTATTAAATGTTTTTTTTATGATCAAAGTTTGGCTATCATGGCATAACTTAGTTTTACCTAATAAGAAATTGGGGTAAACTGCTTGACCCAATTGCACAGTATCTATTGGTAATTTACGTAAAGATAAAACATTGTTATCATAAGAATTCATTGAAGATACATAAACAGTTGTCTTATAGTAAATGTTAGGTGTGATAAAAGCAAAACCAGCAATAGGTATTAACCAATAACCGATAAATGATTTATTATTAATTTTGTTAAAAAGAAAGTGTTGTTTAGTACTTGTATGTTGTAATTTTTTTTTCGGCGGTTTAACATAGGCGCTTGTAAAAAAAAACGCTTGTGCCGGTTCTGACAAAATTTTATAGTTGCACAACCCCTGTTTTTGTAAAAACGTTTTATATAAAGCACAATTTGTTTCGTGTACTAAATTATTTTTTGTGCTAGGTGTTGTTTCTAAATATTTTGCTAAAAGTGTTTGTAAAAAACCATATGTTCTATAATTTTCTTTTATAGCAAAGACTTTTGTTTTATTTATATCTTGTAAAACATGTAATGTATTTAATCTATTTATTTTTTTTAAAAAAATAAAAATTGAAGTTGTTGTAAAAACAGATGTTTGTTTAGAAAAAAAATAATGAGATTTTAACAAACGTGCTACGCACGCGGCTTGTTTTAGTAAATTATAATTATGGTTAGTGTTCGTTGATTCACCTAAAAACGCACTTAAAGGGTTTATTTTTTTATTTAATCCTTGTTGTTTATTAACAGGAGATACATTCTCATATTTTGCTTTTTCGGTTATTGTATTGTAATTATTAAATTCTTTAAAGTTATTTATAAGTTTTTCAGATTTGTAATTTTTTAAAAATTTTTTTAATTGTATATTCACGGTGCAAGCACTTATTTTTAGAATATAATCATCATGGGGCGCTTGTGCTGTGGAAGAAATACCTACTAGCTTATTTTGTTTAAGGTATTGTCGTGTTATGTCATTAGTCATATCTAGCTGTTTTTTAACTTTATAAGGCGTTACTCGTAACGCCGTATATTCAAAATTTATTTGTGGTAATTTGTTAAAAAGAAAAAGTGAGTTACACATAATTTTTTGTGTTTTTAAAGATAAGCGGTAATAATAAATATTAAAAGTACAAAATCGGAAAGAAATCAAAGTAGCTTAACTACGTTAAGCTACGTTCCCACACAACAAGGCCTTTGGCCTTTATGTTCTGCTTACCTTGCTGCTAAGGGTCCTCTGCCCAGCGCTTGGTTACAAGGAACTGCAGGCCGAAGATTTGTTAACAACAATTTCGTTAAGCTACGACGTACCGATGCTTTACGACGCTTGTGCTTGAGTTTATTGTATACTTGATTTTCTACAGTTCAAGCACGGTGTTCGGGCGTAGTTTGTAATCTCCCTATAATGTGACAAAAAAATCACTTGGTAGGCCTCCGACCGAAGTAACGAACGTAGCTTAACGTAGTTAAGCTACTAGGTACTACACAATGAAGTTTATTCGTCCTAGGTTTTATTACTAACGGGCTCCGTGTAGTTTAACACCATTAAACTATATTAGACTAGTTCCTTATTTTAAGGTTCGTTGATCTAACAAAGTTGTAAAAATGCAACACCTTATTTTTACAACAAGGTGTTGCTTAAACCAAGGAAGCCGTAAGATTTTTTATAAAACCTCGATAGGCGGGTGTTATCAAAACTATGAACCTGTAACAGGAACATTAACAGCAAATAGCTTTTGTAAAGGTGTCTTTTATGTTAAATATATGTTAAATAAAAGTGCTTTTCAAATCATTTATTAGTTGTTTAATTTAGCTTTACAAAAGTTTTTATAAACTAAGAAGAAATTAAATTAGGAGATAGGCCCCCGTGTTTCTGAGTAGGACACGGTACGTGTACAAATTCAATTGAACTACGCGTTTCGCTTGAGTCCTAGGGTAGCTAGATTTTTGTTTTTTACTGCAATTTACAAAAATAAAGAGACACTCTAGGCCTCCGGGCAAAAGTTAAGCTAGGTGTAAAAACCGATAAATATTCTAAGAACTATCACAGGAATAAACCTTTGTGGCTTAAAGGGGGACTTAACGAACGAGTCTGTTAAGCTCAACGAGCTTAACGGCGGAGCCCAACTTATCGTCAACGTTCAGACTTGTAGTTTTGTAATAGTAAGCCTATAAAGTAGTTGTTTCTTGAAGCAGAATCTAGCTCAACTACGTTAGGGACGAAGTTTCAAGCGACAACTTAACGTAGTTGGTCAGTGGTTGAAGTTATAACAATATTCAATTATAAAATACAAGAAAATTTACTAAAACTATATGATTTGGTACTACACAAAGTAAAATAAAATACCAAAGCTTAAGTTGTTCTAACGAGATGCTCCGCACCAAAAAAGGTCAGCTGCCATTGCTCTGAGCCTAGTTTGTTGTCTTTGCCAAACATACAGAGCTACACACATTATTTATAAAAAAATAATACAAGAACTAGTTTTTTGGGGATACAAAAAAATATAGAGAGGTCACATCTCCTATACAAAGTGACATTAATAATAAGCTATGATTCTTTGTAGGAGTTTTTACGATTTGTAGTTTAAAAAAATGTAGTTTTAGTGCTACGCACTTATTACATAAAACTAAGTACCTATTTTATATTTTATAATATTTTTAAAAATAAGTCGCATAAGCATCTAAACTTAATCAGTATAAAACAACATAGCTTCGACCAGAGGTTTGCTACGTTAGGGGCAAAATTCCGAGCTAGTCGTTGTGGTGTACTTTTATAACTTCAGAACGCGCTTTGAGCTTTCTGATGCAGTGCTATTGGTCACAACCAAGTTGTGAGTAGTGCACTAGTTATGAGGCTAGTTGCCTTTGGGTTAGGTACGAAACCCCGTGTTACAACAATTTATGGCCTAACAGTTTTGTGCCAATGTACCCAGCATGCGCAGGATGCGGTACTCTCCACCAAGATGGACGAACGGTTTGCTGCACACCGAGGGCAAAACCTAAAATATTAACAGACTTACAAAGTAGCTTAACTACGTTAAGCTACGTTCAACGATGCAAAGTCTAGGTTTGTGCGAACTGCCTCCGTTTAATACTATGTCATTGTTCGATTAGAATCTTTGCTCGTAGGTTTGATCGCGTTAAGACTACGCTTCGAGCTAGTGTTTCAGCTTGAGGACGTTTATCTCTCGTACAACAAATCAGTACGGTAGTCCTGAGTTTAGTCATAACGAGGTTGAACCTTGCAACTTAGTGTTGCTTTTCGTGGTTAAACAACGTTTGTTTGGGCCACAGGCCCTCACAAATTGATTTTTACTAGTTGTACCCTATGACCTTTTCAAACAAACTTGCTTCACAACGTAAGCAAAATCTGAAGGAATGTAGATAAGTCAATCTTATTCGAATTCACCCCCATTTGCTTACTCATAAACAAACCACAAGTGCAAAGTTACAGCTTTGTGCCAACGCGCTTTAATGCAGCTAAGCTTAAAATCCGCGTACCCATCCATCAAGACAACATGTCTCTCATTTATCTTCGTTATTGTTTGTAGTTTACATACAAAATAAATGTTGCACAAAACAAGTTGCTTCGTTGTCTAAACGTAAGCTGGTGGAGCTAAGATCACTTTAGTTTCTTATCTGGTAATGCTGTAAAGTCTTAGGCCGACGCAGTTTACCACAAATTCACAGCATTTGCTGTGAGGTTCTTGCGCACTGATAGTATCTTCCTAAGGTAGTTATATAACGTGCAATTCGTCGACAGTGTCAACGAGTCAAAAATGTCCCAAATCTTTGATTTTTGTTATAATATAAATTACAAAATGATTAAAAAATTTTTTTTAATTAGACCGAAGGCCATCTAGCACTTTGTGCCTAAAAATAACGTAACGATGAGTTGTTTTTATTTTCGGAGATACACGCTATGACAATAGCGATTGGTACATATCAAGAAAAACGCACTTGGTTTGATGACGCTGATGACTGGCTTCGTCAAGACCGTTTCGTATTCGTTGGTTGGTCAGGTTTATTACTTTTCCCTTGTGCTTACTTTGCATTAGGTGGTTGGTTAACTGGTACAACTTTCGTTACATCATGGTACACACATGGTCTAGCTACTTCTTACCTAGAAGGTTGCAACTTCTTAACAGCAGCAGTATCAACACCTGCAAACAGTATGGCTCACTCTCTTCTATTTGTTTGGGGTCCAGAAGCTCAAGGTGATTTTACACGTTGGTGTCAACTTGGAGGTTTATGGACATTTGTAGCTTTACACGGGGCTTTTGGTCTAATTGGCTTCATGCTACGTCAATTTGAAATTGCACGTTCAGTAAACTTACGACCATACAACGCTATTGCTTTCTCAGCACCAATTGCTGTATTCGTATCTGTTTTCTTAATTTACCCATTAGGTCAATCAGGTTGGTTTTTTGCCCCTAGTTTTGGTGTTGCTGCTATCTTCCGTTTCATCTTATTTTTCCAGGGCTTTCATAACTGGACATTAAATCCATTCCACATGATGGGTGTTGCTGGTGTTCTTGGTGCTGCTTTATTATGTGCTATTCACGGTGCTACTGTAGAAAACACATTATTCGAAGATGGTGATGGTGCAAACACTTTCCGTGCTTTCAACCCAACACAGGCTGAAGAAACATACTCTATGGTAACAGCAAACCGTTTCTGGTCTCAAATCTTTGGTGTGGCTTTCTCTAACAAACGTTGGTTACACTTCTTCATGTTATTAGTTCCTGTAACAGGATTATGGATGAGTGCACTTGGTGTTGTAGGCCTTGCATTAAATTTACGTGCTTATGACTTTGTTTCACAAGAAATTCGTGCTGCCGAAGATCCTGAGTTTGAAACTTTCTATACTAAAAATATTCTTCTTAATGAAGGTATTCGTGCTTGGATGGCTGCTCAAGACCAACCACATGAACGTTTAGTATTCCCAGAAGAAGTTTTACCACGTGGTAATGCTCTATAATATTTAAATACTAAAATAACTATATAAATAAAAGGAACAGCGTAGCTAAATTACGTTTAGCGACCTTGTAGTAACCGGCTTACAGCCGGTTACTACAAAGTCGCTACCTGATATTTTAGAATGTAGCTAGTGCCCAACTATCCAGCCTACGGCTGGTTAATACACCTAAAAAGTGAGTTTTCGTACTAACGAACTTTTTTAATAATCTTGCTTTCTACTAACATAGGTAGTTAGCCTACGTTAAACTACGATACCCCCCCCCCACAAAAATTGTTTACAATAGTGACTTGGTTGTAAGTACCTTTGTTCGATAATAAGCCTGATAGGCTTAGTAAATAAAGTAACAATGTTACCAATCAAAATTTTGTGGCGGCTAGATGACTAAATTAATTTTTTGAGTGCTTGAGCCGTATGCGTGGAAACACGCACGTACGGTTCTTTGGGAGGTTTTTAATATAAATGGAAATTCATAAGGTCACTCTTGTAACAACATAGCAAGACGGGTTAGCTCACAGTAGTTTATAACATAGGGAAAGCAACGACCTTGTAGTCAATATAGTCAAACTTAAGTCCGTTAAGCCTTGTTTAGTAACGACTAGTCTAAGCCCGGATAGTTAAGAATGTAAAAAACATACTTAACGTAGTTTGTTTATACAACCAAGCCACATTTTCTACAAGACCAAGTTTACCAACAAACTACATAAAAAACAGCCGGACAGCCTACAACTAAGATTAACTGAGCGCACGCGTTACAGCCAATTAAGCTGAAAAAAATTTGGCTACGTCGAACGGGCCAAAAAACTGCGTTTAAACTACAACAAAGTTCCTCCTCAGGGCTTGACGAGCTAACTTTAGATTCCCTATCGGTAAAAAATTCTCTTAGGGCTTCACCCGTTATTAAACACAAGATTTTGACGGTTCCATAAAAACCTACCCGACTAAACCAGGACATTTTTCACGTACTCTGTCAAAAGGGCCAAATACAACAACTTGGATTTGGAACCTTCACGCAGATGCTCATGACTTTGATAGTCATACAAGCGATCTAGAAGAAATTTCTAGAAAAGTATTTAGTGCACATTTTGGTCAATTAGGTATCATTTTTATTTGGTTAAGTGGGTGCGACACGAGGACGTATTTTTTTGACTAGTTTAAACCCTTATTTTATTGATAGCAAACAATTTATTAAGTCTATCAACATTGTACAACGTACAATAGATTCACAAAGCTAAGGGTGAAGGTCCATAGCATTATTAAAAGTAGTTAAAAGGCAGGGCCCTTCCCCCTCCCCCCCCCCCCAAACAAACTTAGCTACGAAGGCTTTTTGATAATTGGGCTTCGCCCTCTTTCTAATTAAGAACTGTTTATAACAAAATACCTAAGCTACCAAAGTTAACAAACGGTTTAATTTAAAAAAGATATTTTTATTTTTATAAAAGTATAAGCTCTTTTTAAATTTTGACACACTCACTTTTGGGGTATAAGGGGAAAGAATAAAATGTCGTTTGGACAACATAAGTTCGAGCAAAAGGCCCTGCTATTTGTTTTTTCGTAGGCCTTCGGCCATAACTAGAACATTGCTGCGTAGCAGCTATGTTCCACAAAGTTTTGTAAAGTCACTGGTCTTATTTTTCAACAATAAAACCTAAAACTATAGAAAATAGCTAAATAAGGTTAAGACATATGAATTTATTTAAGATAAAATAACTTTTAGAGACAGAAGCTGTTAGTTAATGTATAGGCGCACCGTCCTATGAATAAATAATTATAAAATCCGCTTTTTTAAAATTTTTTTGTTTCTTATTCTAAAAAGATACGTGATCGAACACCAAGCAAAGCTACTAACTTGCGACAACGTAACAATAATTATGTTACAACTAAGATACTCCAACAAACCATAAGACCTTGACAGTTCCTAGGTAACTAAAGGACTGGTTTTGTATCTGTTACTAGTTTTTGTTGTATCTTAGTTAAACATATGGTGTGCTTCTATTAATGAGATAAAAATATAGGGTTATGTTCAGAATTCCTCTTCGGCAAACCTCTGTGGGTTCACGCATGTTGAAGCTTAATAACGTTAAACCTAGTTGTCATTTACAGAGTCTCCTTCTAAAATGGAGTTTAAAACACTAAACTCGTTGTTAGCTGGTGCTACGATTTTGTAGTTTAACTTTATTGGAGTTAAACTACAATTCCCGTAAAAACCGTTTAGTAAAAAAAGTATGACGAACTCATTGTAGTTTAATTACAATCACTTTTTATTATCATAAAGCAAAGATTTTATCTTATTTTAAATACTAAAAATATACGTAACGTGAAAAATATTGCTATGTACCGTAGTAGTCTTGTTAGATTTATAGTTTTATTAAGGAAACTCAAAATAATACATTTAATAAATAAAATTGCTATAAAAATGTATAAAATCAGCAATGTCTGTGTAAAAAAAGCTTTGAGTGGGTTCTTTTTTATTTTTTTTAATGTACTTTTTTTTATTTGCAACAAAATTAAAAATACGATCTATCCAGGAAAATGTATTTTGTTATTAACTTCCATGGCCGTCAACCAACAAATCCAATAAAGTTGTTAAACTTACATTACAACTTTATTGGGACCAACGGTCTACGTCACGGAGTTCACCCCCCCCCCCCCACACACACAGGAAAGTACAACTGGTTTAATGATGGCTCCGCCAATTCCAAAAGGAATGTAAATAAATTAGGAGGGCGTTAACGCCCTTTCTTCAAGCGAAACTTTGTTATTGTTAGTTTTAAATTTACGTTTAGTTTAAAATACCAAGGAGGAGAAGTTGCCTAAACTAAGGCATTGTTGCTTTTTGCAATTCCATTACCGATATTTGGTTCTGCTCGTAGACCGGATTATCATACTATTACAAAGTTCCATTTTAAACTATATGAAACCACAAACTCACAATACGCACCTTGTGTTTTCTATACAGCATTGCTGTTGTTTAGCGAAGCTATAACACTTTTTTACATTTATAAATTTTACATATGACAAGAGCCCTTTGGAAACTAGTAGTTTGTTGTACTAAAAAGCCGTTTACTGTTCTGTAGAACGGCAGTTGTTGGTCACAAACAGGACCGCGAAGCTGCGTGACGACACTTGTCAGTTCTAGCTTTAGTAGTAGTTCATAAGATCGTAGGTTTCCGAACGAAGGTTTATCTAGTTGTCTAAAAAACGCAAAGCCACGTCCTGTACTTAATAGATTCTTGTTTTGCAATAATAAAGCCAACTATACGCCTTTAAAGCAGGTACTAAAATCATTATAGGTGAGAGCTTTGGTCTGTGTTTATTGTGTGAGGGTTCCTGACCCAAACAAGGTTTCTCCGCCTTTGCTTCTTGTTTAATAGAGTAAAACTATAGCTTGTTATAGCTCGTGTCTTTGCCCCTAACTTCGTTTATAGTTAGGTACGTTAGCTTAACGTAGTCAAGCTAAAGCGCAAAGCACATCGTTGGTATTTAACGTAGCCCATTGGGTGTTTGTTCCTTATAATCGTCACAAGGGCTTTAGCTCCTAGATATTACAATTTTAAAATGAACGGCTCTTATTTTAAAAAATAAAATAAGTCCCAAAAACAAAAAAAATGATATTAAATACAAAATAAAAGCTTTTATAAGCAATTAAAAGTGATTTGTATTGTTTTTGTAAGTTATTATTAAGAAACTTAATAAAAGTTATTAAGGTACTATGTCGTGCATACTGACGATGGAGTATTTTGACACGAACGTGGGTAGCACCGTTAGAAAGTTTAGCTCGAGACTTTGTCAAAAATGTTTCCCCATTGAGGTCACGCGATACTTATATTTATAAAGCTTTTTATAATAATATATTGAAACTTTTTTTTAAATTTATGTCTAATACTGGAACTACTGGACGTATTCCTTTATGGCTTGTTGGTACTGTGGTAGGTACTTTAGCAATTGGTTTATTAGCCATTTTCTTCTATGGATCTTACGTTGGTTTAGGTTCTTCTCTTTAATTTAATTTTTTTCTTTTTGTTGTACAAAATATAGCAAACAAAAAGCAAATTCGTGAACCAAAACGCCAACCCACCTAATGCTTGAGCCGAGTAGCTTAACTACGTTAAGATACTAACCTTTTTCTTCGGTTGTAGGTAATATATGACAGTTTATAGCTGTTTGTAGTTTAATATGCATCGGATACTAATAACATGGGGGCTAGTTTCTAACGTAGTTAAGCTTGGGGGGGTAAGCAGCGAAGCTGCAGTAACATAAATGTAACAAATTTCAACCTCACAGCGTGCGCTATGTGTTTGTAGTTAAATCTACTTATTAGGACATGGGTATTCGATCGAAATCGATTTCCTTTAACGCAGAAAGTTAGCCTCACCAAACATAACAACGTAGTTGTTGATAAACTGGTTTCTAAACCTCCTTGTTAGAGTTACATAGAGTTAAATTGTCTTATACAGCAGCCTAAGCTTGTAGTTGTTTTCCAAGGTGGAAACTAAGTTTAACGACATAATACTTGAGTTTTAGGGGAGATAATAAAAAGTATGCATGAAGATTTACTAATCAACTTTCGGCTAGATAATAACTTCTACTATGTTCAAGGCGAAACTCCAAGCTACTAGTTGATGCTGACACTCGCGGGCTTTGTCTCCCCCCCCTTGTTTGAATAATACATACAAAAATAAACCTTCAACACGCGCGCTGTGTGGTTTATTAGAATAGTACAAACAAAAAGCTATATGCCACAAGCAACAAGCGAAGCTCTTTCGTGTGGAATCTACAGCAAAAAAACTTCCACCAGGACATAAGCTACAAAACCGTTAGCTATGTTTCGTTGTGGGCGGGGGTATATGTAGCTAAACGTTACCGTGCTATATTTGAACCGATTTTAACCACAAGAAATCTTAACGGCGTTATGTTCTAAAAATAAATTTGTTTATTCTAAAATCATTTTTTATTTGGTACCTAAACCACCGGTTATTATTAAATATATATACGATTTTTCCAATAATTTTGGTAAGAAGTTTATTAAAAATATATGAATCCTTTATTAGAAATTGCTGAAGTTTCAGTAGGTCAACACTATTACTGGGAATTGGGTGGATATGAACTGCATGGCCAAGTCCTTATTACTTCTTGGGTTGTTTTAGCAATTATAGCAACATTAAGTTTTTTAGGGAATCGTGATCTAAAATCAACACCAGATGGTTTTCAAAACTTTACTGAACTTGTAACAGAATTTATTCGTGATTTAGCTAAAACACAAATTGGGGAAGAAGATTATTTAAAATGGGTACCTTTTTTAGGTACTATTTTTTTATTTATTTTTGTTTCAAACTGGTCAGGTGCTTTATTACCATATCGTTTAATTGAGATTCCTAATGGTGAATTGGCAGCACCTACAAATGATATAAATACAACAGTAGCTTTAGCTTTATTAACATCTATTTCATATTTCTATGCTGGTATTAGTAAAAAAGGTTTAGGTTATTTTAGTCGTTATGTAGAACCTGCTGCTTTCTTATTACCTATTAACGTACTTGAAGATTTTACTAAACCGTTATCACTAAGTTTCCGACTTTTTGGTAATATTCTTGCTGATGAATTAGTTGTTGGCGTTCTTGTAGCTCTTGTACCTTTAATCATTCCTATTCCTATCATGCTTTTAGGTGTATTTACAAGTGCAATACAAGCTTTAGTTTTTGCTACATTAGCTGGTGCTTACATTGGGGAAGCTTTAGCAGATCACCATTAATTTTTTTGTTTTTGAAAAAGAAATAAACTTGCCGTAAGCTGAATTATTGGGGTAAATTTTTATTTTAAATATGTTAAGCAACCCAATATGTACTAACCTGGATACTGCTTTTGTAAGGTTAACATTAGCTAGAACATTACAAAGCTGAAGGCTAGTTTTTACAAAAGTCCTTAGGTATCCTACCCCTATGCCCGAAAAAAAGAAGTTAAAACTAGCTCTTTGGGTGTGCTTAACATAGTTATTGACCTTGGAATTGTCAAAATTCTTAACAATAAACATTGTGGTTTGACCCGAACAAGCCGGTTTATAAAAATTTGTTTATCTGGCCTACGGCCGGTAACTAGTATTAGCTACCTTAAGCCACACGAGGCAAATTCTTGTTCTTAAACGCACTCGTCATGCCACGACTCTTAAGCTTGGTTAACATTGGTATTTTGTACGACGAAGTGGAGGTACAAACAAACTATAATTTTTGACAACGGGGTTTCTTCACTTTACAACGAACGTGAGCGCAGACTGAAATTGTGTGTTCTTTATGTTTTCTTTTGTAAAGGGAATGTACTGTTGAACTGCTTTGTAGTAACGACCAAGATGCAACGAGCTTGAGTCAATTAGACATTACCTAATTACCTGTATTTACTAGGTTCTAGCCTCTATATAAGTATAGCTACCATATCAGTAAATAGAAATTGATTTTCTAAGTCTGTTGTGTTTTTATGTTGGAAGGTTTTGTTTATGTTATACTCTGAAACTATAAAATAAATTTTTTATTATGAACCACAATAAGCTTAACAATTTTGTATAGTTATACTATAGCTATTTTTTTATTTATGTACGTAACACTTTTTTATAGTTTAGCATGCCCGAAGGGCATAAATAAACCAGTAGTTACGGACAAGAAGCTTATGCTAACAAGCCTTCGGGCCTGTACGAGTTCACAATGCTACGCATCTGACGATTTTCCACAGCTTCAACAACCTCGCTTAACAATAGTTACTTTCGAAATGGCCCTATATTATTTCTCTAAACGATACGTGTGCTTGATTTTACTTTGTAGTTTGTTAATCGAAAAAGAACTTAACCCATACGGCCTTAGTCCAGAAACTACAACGTAGCTTTACAACGTTTATCTAAAAAAAGCTAATAAAAATAGAGGACTACCTTGGCCAAAGGCAAACTCAATTTTGTTGTAGGTTACGAGGCGAAGTCCACTTTTCCTATATACAACGAGGGAAGCCGGTCAAACGAAATACAGTGAGATCAAGTAGTAGGGACCACAAGTAGCGTCGCAAAAGACCTCCAGCCACTATGTTAATAAAACTACTTTAAAATAGAAAGATAGTGGATATCTTATTTAATTTTTAAAAATAAAACTTATTTTTCTATTTTAAAAAATTAAAAATAATAAAATAATTTTATGAAAGATTTTACTACTTATCTATCAACAGCACCTGTTATTGCTACAATTTGGTTTACTTTTACAGCTGGTTTACTTATTGAAATTAATCGTTTCTTCCCAGATCCTCTTGTTTTTTCTTTTTAAATTGACTTGTTAAAGTCAATTCTAGGCTTTACTAACCGGCCTTTAGCAGTATATTAAAGCCTAGAATTGACTAAATCCCAAAATTTTGCAGAACATAAATGTTGTTTTACTGTAATAAGATAAGTGCTTCCCCCTACATTACTTGATTTTGTGCTTTTTTTATTACCCGTAAGGCGAATAAAGTTTACGCTGTTAAGCTACTGGTTTAATTACAAACTCTTTGTTTCCACGTAGGATAACCTTGCCAACACAACGGCTAGACGTTCTTCTAGCTGAAGGGCGTTATACGAACATCAGGTCTTGTGAGGGGGGGGGGGGGGTACGTAGCCTAACTACGTTAAGCTACTTGACTAAACATTGTATATTACAGTTTGACATCAACCACGTAGCTTAACAAAATAAAGCTAAGTTCACATTGGCTGGAGGCTTTAACGGTATGGGTTTTCGTTGCTATGTCGTAAAACTCTCTAGTTCCCAAGCCTCTAGAACTCTTTAGACTACATAATATATATATAATCTTTATTATCAACAAAATTTAACGCAGTTAACCAGCTTAAGTGCTTTGCCTTTAATTTGTTCCTTTTTATTATTTAATGACGTTATCATAATTACTAAACAGTGCGAAATAGACCTTAAAGGGGCTTAAAACTACACAGTCACAAGATCAAAATAGACCTTTTGTGATTTTTTGGCAAAGACCTTGACATTGTAGCAAAACGTTGTTAAGGTTCCTGTAGATTAGCTCAACTAACATAGTTTATATAGGTCTTCTGCCGAAACAAGTCCATTGTTAAGTTTAGCGGAGACAATGAAACAGTTGCTCACAAATTCATAAAGGGACTCCGTTGTAAAATAACGGGTAAGCTGTAAATCCACACTTAAAACTAAAGCTGCGAAGCAGAGTAAGCTGAGGTTACTGCGTTGCTCGATATGCCGCAAACTGTACTTGTAAATCTCGTTAGTTTAATACAGTTAATTTAAAATTACTTTTAAATCTACAATTCTCGTTGTGAAGTAAGGCGTAAGCTTGGTTGTTAGCGGAAGGCAGCATAACAGCAACGATGTTGCACTAACGAAGCCTTAGGCATAAACTAAGTCGTAGCTCTTTAGACCACGATACTTGGTCTTAGCATCACAGTGTTTTAACCCAAAATAAAATGAAATACAAAGTAGAAAGCAATTAAAACTTCTGGCCAACAGCCCTAACTTATATTGGTTATAGGATTCGGCTTAAAGCCAAAAATTTGGTTTCGTTAGTCCCGAAATGGCAAGTACAACACGTGTTTTTGTTTAACGTCCAAACAGCAATTGGATTTACTTTGGACTAAGCAGCCACAGACTAAATCGTAGCTTTACTACGTTAGCTACTAGTTGGCTCGTGCGCTCGCGTGACTTTGCTGCTTCTGTAGTTTGACCGAGCCAACCATCCTGCTTACCATGGATAATGCTCAACGTTTTTATTTGATCATAGACCTAGATCCAAGTTTTAATTTTTTTGTGTTTTTTGATGTGGAATAATTTTTATTAATATACTACTATAATTTTAAAAGACATCGACGTAGCATTCTTTATTTGAAAGATGTTTTTAGTCAATAATTACGAACTATCTCACAGCGTTAGCATTGTAAGGAAGTTCATTGGACCGAGTTAAGACCTTGCTACGTGTCGCTGACTAAGTCGTATAAACTGCATTGTAGCTTAACTCCCTTATACGAAACTTCAGACCGAAGCTATAACTCGGGCAAAACTCTCCTATAAGAGCGGAGCCAGGGTCCTTTTTATTCTATAGAAGATCAGCTACGGCAAACCAGAAGCAAAGCTCTGTGAGTCTAGAAGTCAGCTAAGTTAGGTGCCAAGCCCCGCCTTACTCATTGGGCTTTGATTATATAAACATCTTAAAGATCCAATAAAAATCAAAGTCAAAAAGGCCGGAGGCCGAAACTACAATACAACGGCGAAGCTTACAGGTGGCTTAACAAAACAATAGCATAGGCCATACGGCTTGACAGTATTGCCAGTAACCGCTTCCTTCGCTAATACAACGTTATTTTACGTTATTAACCTACGTCTATTCGAGCCAAGAGTCTTCATAACCATTGTTCTACAAAAAAGGCCTTTAACACTCGTTATTAACGAGGGGGGGGGGGGGAGCACGTATCCGCGCACAACATAAAATGTTTGTTGTCAAAGCAAAAATCGTAGGCACTTACGTAGGCACTTATACGTTGTTTGTTTAATGTCGTTTTCTTTCTCTATTCTGCAGTTTGGGCCGCGTTTGCACGCATAAAGGCCTATGGCCTTTCTTTAAAATTAGGCCTCCAGCCGAAATGCTAAAATATGGGAATACTCCCGAAAAATTTAACCGCCGACAAAACTTTGACAACTACATGACGCCACAATGCTACTCACTTGGCCTTAACAAAGCATATAGTAGACAATTTTTATGTGTATCAGTTTGCAAGCTTGTTGTTTGTCAAACTTTTTATTTTTTTTATGCCTACAATACAACAATTAATACGTTCAGCTCGAAAAAAAATTACAAAAAAAACAAAATCACCTGCACTTAAATCTTGCCCACAAAGACGTGGTATTTGTCTTCGTGTTTATACTGTAACACCTAAAAAACCTAATTCAGCTCTTCGTAAGGTAGCTAGGGTTCGTTTAACAACTGGATTTGAAGTAACCGCATATATTCCTGGGATTGGTCATAATTTACAAGAACATGCTGTTGTTTTAGTTCGCGGTGGAAGGGTAAAAGATTTACCAGGTGTACGTTATCATATAGTACGTGGTAGCTTAGATACAGCGGGTGTAAAAAATCGTGTTCAAAGTCGTTCAAAATATGGTGTTAAAATAGGATCAAAAACAGCAGCTAAAACAGCTGGTAAAAAATAAATTTTAATATGTATTGGTCTGCAAACTTTTTGTTTGTGGAAAAAACAAAATCTAATAGTTTTGATTTAGAACTCCTTGTCTTCGGTCCGGGGTTTCACAAATGCACGTTAGCTAAACTATAAGTAAAAACGTGATAAACAAGCCGCTTGAATCTCTTGCGTTAGACCGGATGTTCAAAAAGTCCATTGCCCTAAATGACCGATAAGAACTAGCTAAAGCTTATAGCGTAACTACGCTTATGTCCGATATTTAACAACGTAAAATTGGCTAACTCACAGTGCTAGCTTTGTGGATTTCCCAAAAAGGAATTCATGTAAACTTTGTCTGGTGGATCATCCATACTACACCCGATTTTACTACTAGCATCGTACTTCGCCCTACTTACAGTGCTAACTCTGTAATATACATTAAACACTGTAACAAAGGCACGTAGATATTTGATAGTTCTCAATAGATTTTAAAATCTATTGAGAACTTTTTAAATTGTTAAAATATATAAAATAAATAAAAAATAAAAAAATAAGAGTTAGTGAATAATACTTATAATTTATAGGTTCTAACAATCCCCATTAGCTATTAGGTTGCAAATACGCTGCTGCTTATGACTTGGCGGTTGCTCTTGATCAAAAAAACTTCGTTTAAACTCTTGTGGTATTAGGTAGTTTAATGAAGTTATACAACAACAAAAAGAGTCCTCCTAAGAAGCGTTTGTGTTATTTTAAAACTAAAAGGTTACAATGTAGCCATGTTGGAATATATTAGTACAACAAAAGTTAGAGTATAAACAAAATAAGTTAAAACATAAATGCCTTTGGGCAAACAAATTACACTTAATATGAGTGATTCTATTGAAACAAAAAACATGGGCCGTATTGTACAAATTATTGGTCCTGTATTAGATATTGTATTTGCTAAAGGCCAAGTACCTAATATTTATAATGCTCTTACGATTCGTGCTAAAAATGCAGCAGGTCAAGAAATGGCTGTAACTTGTGAAGTTCAGCAGCTTCTAGGTGATAACTCTGTACGTGCAGTTTCAATGAACCCTACTGAAGGTTTAATGCGTGGCATGGAAGTAGTAGATACTGGTAAACCATTAAGTGTTCCTGTAGGTAAAGTAACATTAGGACGTATTTTTAACGTTCTTGGTGAACCTGTAGACAACATGGGGAATGTTAAAGTTGAAGAAACTTTACCAATTCACCGCACTGCTCCTGCTTTCGTTGACTTAGATACACGTTTATCGATTTTTGAAACTGGTATTAAAGTTGTAGACCTTTTAGCGCCTTATCGTCGTGGTGGTAAAATTGGTCTTTTTGGTGGTGCTGGTGTAGGTAAAACGGTGTTAATCATGGAACTAATTAACAACATTGCTAAAGCTCATGGAGGTGTTTCCGTTTTCGCAGGTGTTGGTGAAAGAACACGTGAAGGTAATGACCTTTACACAGAAATGAAAGAATCTGGTGTTATTGTTGAAAAAAATTTATCTGATTCAAAAGTAGCTCTAGTATACGGACAAATGAATGAACCTCCAGGTGCTCGTATGCGTGTTGCTCTAACAGCATTAACTATGGCAGAATATTTCCGTGATGTAAATAAACAAGACGTATTATTCTTTATCGATAACATTTTCCGTTTTGTACAAGCTGGTGCTGAGGTGTCTGCTCTTTTAGGTCGTATGCCTTCTGCTGTAGGTTACCAACCAACTCTTGCAACAGAAATGGGTGGTCTTCAAGAACGTATTACTTCAACTAAAGATGGTTCAATTACATCAATTCAAGCTGTATATGTTCCAGCCGATGACCTTACTGACCCTGCTCCTGCAACAACATTTGCACACTTAGACGCTACTACAGTACTTTCTCGTAACTTAGCTGCTAAAGGTATTTATCCAGCTGTAGATCCATTAGAATCAACTTCAACTATGTTACAACCTTGGATTGTTGGTGAAAAACACTATGATTGTGCGCAAAGCGTTAAGAAAACATTACAACGTTACAAAGAACTACAAGATATCATTGCGATTCTTGGTCTAGATGAATTATCAGAAGAAGATAGACTTATTGTTTCTCGTGCACGTAAAATTGAACGTTTTTTATCACAACCATTCTTTGTAGCAGAAGTATTTACTGGTTCGCCAGGTAAATATGTTTCACTTGCTGAAACTATTGAAGGTTTTAATAAAATTTTAGGTGGTGAATTAGATGATTTACCTGAACAATCTTTCTACTTAGTAGGTAATATTACAGAAGCTTTAAGCAAAGCTGCATCTTTAAAATAAAAGATAATACTATACCACGTTTAAATAATTAATTATACCTAAGCTGTTTCTCAAAGCGGAACCTAAGCTATTTCCTAGGTTGGCCTAATAACACCTACCGGAGTTTTCGGATCTTGTTTATTAGGTCTCCCCTCTTTGAGAAAGAGTTACTCCGTATACGGCTTTTTCGAAATAATTAAAAACACTATTTTAATTCGTTTAGCAGACAGTATCGTTTAAGCAGAAGTTCCGCACAAACGTTATGGTCAATCATACAAAGTTTTGTATCCAATTTTCTTTTTTTTGGAAAAATTTGGATGTAAAAATAAGTTGTTTAACCACATCTAACTATTACTGTAAGTGTTCGTTGAAATTTAATAAAAAAGTTAAAAAAAAAAGAGAGTTATTTTGGGAAATATTTTTTTAAGTTTTATTTTTTAACTTATAGTTACGTGTTTTTTATTTTTTATAAAAATCTTTTTACATTGTTAATTGTTCTATAACATATAAAACTATAGTTGTATTTAGTTTTTTTTTATTTACCAATCAGTAAATAATTTGAATTTTTACAAATCTACCTCTTTTTTATTTAGTGTTTATTCAACTTTCCACTAATATTTTAAAATAACTGATTTCCATTAAATATTTGTATTCTTCTTTTTACAAGAACTGTTCTTATTTGTTAATTATTGTTGATTTCTCAAGTTATTTGCTTTTTGTTATTTTTTTGAATAAATCTATACGTAATTATTACTTTTTTTTTAAACAGCAAACCAATAAACATCGTATTGTGGTTTATAAAAAGTTAGAAAAAAAATACGTTTATATAAAGAATTAGGTACAACTTTTTTCGTTTTTTTTAAAACAACAAAAAATCTTAAAACTTTATTTTGTGATATACGAAAAAAACCGTTTTAAACTGTAATTACACACAACGCATTATCTTTACAGTGCTCCAAAATGAAACCAACGGTCACTGTTCACTTAAAATGTGTTAGGATACAACAAGCTTTAACCAACTCATCACATTTCTTTCAACATCTTTCAACAATTTAGAGGGGGGGGGTACTCAAAAGTTCTGAGGTAAACAAATTTGACAACAATCACGCTAAAAATCTGTATTTTTATAGTAAGCTTAATGTTTTTATTAGTACCAAATCATGTAAATCATGTAGTTTTAGCAATTTTTCATTTTTATTGATAAATGGGCGATGCTTTGTTGCTACTTTGGGATATAGCGCCTATTGTTACAAAGCCGTTCATTGTGTAAAATTTATACAGATTTTTTCAATTTTTATTTTATCGTTCAACCCAAGTAGTTACTTTCCTAAAAATTGTCTTGTGGCCCTATAAAAACAACCCTTGATTAGCTTTTGAGATATACTAACTTTCCTAGCTAAGTACTGACATATGCTGTTGACTGTTTGCTTTATCACAATCAGTTTTATTTATGTATTTATAAACTCAATGTTGGTTTGCACTCTGCTTTTAGCTAAAACATTAAAGTTTGTCTTGTCCTAATTACTTCAAAAATTTACAGATTTATTAAGGAAACGTGCGAGTAAATAATAAGAGTGTCAAAACGCCAAATTATATTTGTCGTGCACGTGATACAGTTTCTTTAAGAACAAAACAAGGTATAAAAAAAGTTTTTTTAAAAAAATATTTAAAAGCTCAAGGAACGTAGTTTACGTTACTTAATTGAGCGCACACGTGACGACCAACGGCCTCCGTTCGGGCCAAGGGCCCTCACTTAACTTAGTATAGACATTGTCTATACTAAGTAATGAGGGTCGAAGATCCTAAGGTAGTTTAGAAACTCTATTCGCCTTACGGCTAATTAAAATTCCACAAGTTGTACCTACGGACTATGTTGTCTTTTAGGGGCGAAGCCCCGTGACGGAGGCCGTTGGCACAAAGCCGTAGGCTGTAGATGTGGCTTCGTTGTTCAAAAATTAGTGGAAACTGGTGCATAGCACGGCCTACAGCCTAGCACAGTAGTTTTACGTCCCTAAAAGTGGACCGTGAACACCAGTTTCCACTAATTTTTGTAGGGCCGTTCTGCGTAAACTACGTAGCTATTTTTTTTTTGGACACAGAGACACAAAAATTGACAATTTTTTATTTTTATTGACAATTTTTTATTTTTATTGACAATTTTTTATTTTTAATGTATAATATAATGGGGGCTACCTAAATCCCATAAATAACCGGTAAAATTAATAATAAAATTAATAATAAAATTAATAATAAAATTAATAATAAAATTAATAATAAAATTAATAATAAAATTAAAACGAACTACCTCACAGCGCTAGTGCTGTGAGTAGGGCCTTCGGCCGGAGTTTAGGCCTCCGGCCGATATAGTCAAACAATAGAAACTACAACCATCCTGAGTTGTAGTTCCTAGTAGCTAACGTAGTCTTGTAGTTTGACTAGGTTGTAGTAGGAAACTACAACATAGTTCACAGCTACTAGTTAAGCTATTTTACATACTTCAAGCGCACGCGTCACGACAAAGCAGCACTGCTGCTTAGTAGCTCACTAACGTAGTTGAAGCGTGCGCTCTGGTTAACGAGTTTGTTGGACGTGACGCGTGCGCTCAGTTAAGCCTAGTTTAGGCCTAAAGCTTAACGTAGTAACTACGTAATTACATTGTAATTAAATTCTATTCGCCTTACGGCTAATTAAAAATCATAAAACGGCATTCCACAAGACCTTGTGGCCAAGCGCGAAGGCCAAAGGCCGTGCGTCAAGCCACGACGCGTACGCTCACGGGGCTTCGCCCCTGGTTGTTAAACGGACCTTAACTACGTGGCCCTTTATTTTTTTGTTTAGATAATCCGGCCTTCGGCCGGATTATTGTAGTTTAAACTACAAACGAACTACAACGAGGGCCAAGGCCCGGGTTAAGCTACAAAAATTAAAAATTTGACAAAAAAAAAAAAACAAGTTAAATTAAAAACACTGGGAATGTGTTGTTTTTTTAGCTCTAACGTAGTTAAGCTACATAAAAAAATAGGTAGTAGCTCTAACGTAGTTAAGGGGCTTTGCCATACTCTATCCCCTTCGGGGATAGACTGCAAATTTAAAGAGTATCCATGGAGAGTTTGATCCTGGCTCAGGACGAACGCTGGCGGCATGCTTAACACATGCAAGTCGAACGAGCATTAAATTTTTAATGTGTAGTGGCGAACGGGTGCGTAACGCGTAAGAACCTACCTATCGGAGGGGGATAACATTGGGAAACTGTTGCTAATACCCCATAAAAGCTGAGGAGTGAAAGGTGTAAAACCGCCGATAGAGGGGCTTGCGTCTGATTAGCTAGTTGGAGGGGGTAATGGCCTCCCAAGGCCACGATCAGTAGCTGGTCTGAGAGGATGATCAGCCACACTGGGACTGAGACACGGCCCAGACTCCTACGGGAGGCAGCAGTGAGGAATTTTTCGCAATGGGCGAAAGCCTGACGAAGCAATGCCGCGTGCAGGAAGAAGGCCTGTGGGTCGTAAACTGCTTTTCTTAGAGAAGAAGTTCTGACGGTATCTGAGGAATAAGCACCGGCTAACCCTGTGCCAGCAGCCGCGGTAATACAGGGGGTGCAAGCGTTGTCCGGAATGATTGGGCGTAAAGCGTCTGTAGGTGGCTCGTAAAGTCTAATGTCAAATACCAGGGCTCAACCTTGGATCGGCATTAGAGCACTCACGAGCTTGAGTACGGTAGAGGCAGAGGGAACTCCAAGTGGAGCGGTGAAATGCGTAGAGATTTGGAAGAACACCAGAGGCGAAGGCGCTCTGCTGGGCCGAAACTGACACTGAGAGACGAAAGCTGGGGGAGCGAATAGGATTAGATACCCTAGTAGTCCCAGCCGTAAACTATGGAGACTAAGTGCTGCCGCAAGCAGTGCTGTAGCTAACGCGTTAAGTCTCCCGCCTGGGGAGTATGCTCGCAAGAGTGAAACTCAAAGGAATTGACGGGGACCCGCACAAGAGGTGGATTATGTGGATTAATTCGATGCAACGCGAAGAACCTTACCAGGGTTTGACATGTCAAGAACTTCCCAGAAATGGGAGGGTGCCCTAACGGGAGCTTGAACACAGGTGGTGCATGGCTGTCGTCAGCTCGTGCCGTGAGGTGTATAGTTAAGTCTCATAACGAGCGCAACCCTCGTCTTTAGTTGCCATTTGGTTCTCTAAAGAGACTGCCAGTGTAAGCTGGAGGAAGGTGAGGATGACGTCAAGTCAGCATGCCCCTTACACCCTGGGCTTCACACGTAATACAATGGTTGGGACAATCAGAAGCGATCTCGTGAGAGCTAGCGGATCTGTTAAACCCAACCTCAGTTCGGATTGTAGGCTGCAACTCGCCTACATGAAGCCGGAATCTCTAGTAATCGCCAGTCAGCTATATGGCGGTGAATACGTTCCCGGGTCTTGTACACACCGCCCGTCACAGGCCGAAAATTAACTCAACTTTAAGCAGTGAGCTGAACCTGCAAAGCAGGACGGGAGCTACCACAGTGGGGTTAGTAATTGATCTGAAGTCGTAACAAGGTAGGGCTACTGGAAGGTGGCCCTGGATCACCTCCTTCATTTAATAAATTTTGTCTAAAAGATCCGGCCTATAGCCGGATAATACAGTAGCTCACGAGTTACTATAGTAACTGGGTTAAAGCCCCAGTTACTATTTTTATTATATTATGCGTAGCAATAACTAAATATATATATATAAACTATAAGCGGGCTTCGCCCTCCTTGTAATTTAATGTAATTAAAAATGTAATTAAATTAGTACCTTAACTACGTTAAGGTCCGTTGGACTATCCGGCCTAGGATGGTTCTCACCATACTAGTATGGTGTAATTAAAATTCCACAAGTTGTGACCAACGGCCAAGCGCACGCGTCACGTCACTACGACGAAGCCACGATGCACGGCCAAAGGCCTTCGTGCTCACGGGGCGAAGCCCCTGGTTGTGCCAACGGACTCGTTAACTCAACTATTTGTAGTTTAGTGACTACGTTGTACAATGTAGTTTTATAGCCTAGTTCCCCTTCGGCATCCGGCCTAGGATGGTACTATCCAGCCTTCGGCTGGATAGTAGCCCTTGTCGGGCTTTGCCCGACTCCTTCGGGCTTTGCCCGTCGTAGGGCGTACGTTTCTGGGTTGTTCAACTCGGGCCTTCACATATCTTGACGGTAACTACAACTTAGGATGTTTTTAGAGTAGCTAACGTAGTAAGCCTAGTTGGAACAACGGAGTTGTAGCTTAACTACGTTAAGCTACTTAGGGGCTTGTGAATAGGTCCCGGAGGCCTCGCACCGCTTGCTACACGATTAAATGAGCGACTTGACAGTTTTTTATAGTTTTGTTATAAAATAAACATAAATAAAGCAAAAAATAGGTAGTAACATAGTATATGTCTCCGAGTCCAAAAAATATGTAGCTAGGTACGTAGTCGTTAAGATATATAATTTTGACAAAAAATACGATTTGCAAAGCACCGTGATGGGCTATTAGCTCAGTTGGTTAGAGCGCCGCTTTGATAAGGCGGAAGTCAAAAGTTCAAATCTTTTATAGCCCAAGTAGCTCACGGGGCACGGCTGACGCCAAGCGCACGCGTCGTGGCGTAAGTTATATTAAACTACTCACAGCGCTAGCGCTGTGAGGTAGTTGTCGCTTAACTCCGTGTGACGCGTGCGCTGGTTATGAGCCTAGTTGTCTTTTAGGGGCGAAGCCCCGTGACGGAGGCCGTTGGCACAACTTGTGGAATATTAAAAGGGGGTATAGCTCAGTTGGTAGAGCGCTGCCTTTGCAAGGCAGATGTCAGCGGTTCGAATCCGCTTATCTCCACCAATGTACATATATAAATTGATTTTAAGAGCGAATTTTTATTTTAGGCGCAAAGCGCCGTGAAAGTCAAAAATATCTGGCCGTACGGCCTATAAGATACCTAACTATATTTAGTGACTTCCAGCCGAACGGCTGAGTCGTAACGTAGTTAGTTACTTGCTATATTTGTGACTTAAGGTCAAATGAACTAAGGCGTACGGTGGAGACCTAGGCACTCAGAGACGAAGAAGGGCGCAGATACCGGCGATACGCTTCGGGGAGCTGGCAACAAGCTTAGATCCGAAGATTCCCGAATAGGGCAACCTCATAGAACTACCTATATAATTCATAGTTAGGTACGAGGCAACCCAGTGAACTGAAACATCTAAGTAGCTGGAGGAAAAGAAAGCAAACGCGATTCCCGTAGTAGCGGCGAGCGAACTGGGAACAGCCTAAACCTACGCCGCAAGGTGTAGGGGTCGTGGGAGGACAACGTCTACGCTTTTCCATTTTTATGTAACTCACTGTGAGTACCCGGCCGTTGGCGTATAAGCCAACGGCTCTTAACTACGTTAGGCTACTACATAAAAATTGAGGAGCTGTTGACTATTTATATATTATTTTTTAATACGAAGCAGCTGAATCCTGCACCATAGATGGTGAAAGTCCAGTAGTAAAAAGAAAATTCTATTTTTGTCTAATGTAGCTCAAAGCCTAATAGTTAAGCTACGTTGTAGCTTAACGTAGTATACGTTCCATTAGGTCGTTGAGTTACAATGTAATCCGGCCTAGGCCGGATGATATCCCAAGTAGCATGGGGCACGTGAAATCCCGTGTGAATCCGCGAGGACCACCTCGTAAGGCTAAATACTCCTGAGTGACCGATAGTGAAATAGTACCGTCAGGGAAAGGTGAAAAGAACCCCTGTTGGGGAGTGAAATAGAACATGAAACCGTATGCTGACAAGCAGTGGGAGCAAGTAGGCTTGTGACCGCGTGCCTGTTGAAGAATGAGCCGGCGACTTATAGGAAGTGGCTGGGTTAAGGAGTAAAATCCGGAGCCCAAGCGAAAGCGAGTCTGAATAGGGCATTGTATGGTCACTTCTTATGGACCCGAACCCGGGTGATCTATTCATGACCAGGATGAAGCTTGGGTAACACCAAGTGGAGGTCCGAACCGACCGATGTTGAAAAATCGGCGGATGAGTTGCGAATAGCGGAGAAATTCCAATCGAACTCGGAGCTAGCTGGATCTCCCCGAAATGCGTTGAGGCGCAGCGGTAACGATGAACTATCTTGGGGTAAAGCTACTGTTTCGATGCGGGCTGCGAAAGTGGTACCAAGTCGTGGCAAACTCAGAATACAAGATATGTCTTCCGTGAACCAGTGAGACAGTGGGGGATAAGCTTCATTGTCAAGAGGGAAACAGCCCAGATCACCAGCTAAGGCCCCTAAATGGTCACTAAGTGGAAAAGGATGTGAGAATGCTGAAACAACCAGGAGGTTTGCTTAGAAGCAGCCACCCTTCAAAGAGTGCGTAATAGCTCACTGGTAAAGCGTTCTTGCGCCGATAATGGCCGGGACTAAGTGACCTGCCGAAGCTGTGGTATAATTTATTTAGAGTAAATTATAGGTAGGGGAGCGTTCCGCTCTCGGGTGAAGTTTTCACGTAAGTGGGGATGGACGAAGCGGAAGCGAGAATGTCGGCTTGAGTAACGAAAACATTGGTGAGAATCCAATGCCCCGAAAACCTAAGGGTTCCTCCACTAGGTTCGTCCATGGGGGGTTAGTCAGGACCTAAGACCAGGCCAAAAGGCGTCGTCGATGGAAAACAGGTTAATATTCCTGTACGAATTAAATTATGATCTGAGGGACGAAGGAGGCTAAACTAGAACTGTTTTTGGATTGCAGTGGAAGCGTTTAGACGTTGAGAGATAGCATAAAAGCTATCTTGAGTGGAGACGTGATCCCTATATGGTGGTTCGCTATCGTGTAGCTAGTGATGTCATACTTCCAAGAAAAGCTCATACATCTTTATAATTCAATTCCCTGTACCTGAAACCGACACAGGTAGGTTGGTAGAGAATACCAAGGGGCGCGAGAGAACTCTCTCTAAGGAACTCGGCAAACTGGCCCCGTAACTTCGGAAGAAGGGGCGCCCAAAATTTATTTTTTGGGTCGCAGTGACCCGGCTCAGGCGACTGTTTACCAAAAACACAGGTCTCCGCAAAGTCGTAAGACAATATATGGGGGCTGACGCCTGCCCAGTGCCGGAAGGTTAAGGAAGTTGGTTATTTCGTAAGAAAAAAGCTGACGACCGAAGCCCCGGTGAACGGCGGTCGTAACTATAACGATCCTAAGGTAGCGAAATTCATTGTCGAGTAAGTTTCGACCTGCACGAAAGGCGTAACGATCTGAGCGCTGTCTCAGAGAGAGGCTCGGTGAAATAGACTTGTCCCGTGAAGATGCGGACTACCTACACCTGGACAGAAAGACCCTATGAAGCTTGACTGTATCTTGGAATTGGGTTTGGGCTTTTCTTGCGCAGCCTAGGTGGGAGGCTATGAAGATTACCTTCCGGGGTAATTAGAGCCGTCATTGAGAGACCACTCTGGGAGAGCTAGAATCCTAATGGGGTTCCTTGAATCAGGACCCTTGACAGTTTCAGGTGGGCAGTTTATTTGGGGCGAATGCCTCCTAAAAGGTAACGGAGGCGTGCAAAGGTTCCCTCAGTCTGGACGGAAATCAGACATTGAGTGTAAAGGCAAAAGGGAGCTTGACTGCAAGACCTACAAGTCGAGCAGGGGCGAAAGCCGGCCTTAGTGATCCGACGGTGCCGTGTGGAAGGGCCGTCGCTCAACGGATAAAAGTTACTCTAGGGATAACAGGCTGATCTTCCCCAAGAGTTCACATCGACGGGAAGGTTTGGCACCTCGATGTCGGCTCATCACATCCTCGGTCTGTAGTAGGTCCGAAGGGTTGGGCTGTTCGCCCATTAAAGTGGTACGTGAGCTGGGTTCAAAACGTCGTGAGACAGTTTGGTCCATATCCGGTGTAGGCGCTAGAGCATTGAGAGTAGCCTTTCATAGTACGAGAGGACCTGAAAGGACATGCCAATTGTGTACCAGTTCTCGTTCCAACGGGAAACGCTGGGTAGCTACGCATGGATAGATAACTGCTGAAAGCATCTAAGTAGGAAGCTAAACTCAAGATGAGTGCTCTCTAAGGCCGTGGCTAGACAAGCCGTTATATAGGTATCAGGTGTACAGTCAGCAATGGCTTCAGCCGAGATATACTAAAGGCCGTTTGATTTTGACCTTTATAATAAAATAATATAAAACTTTATACTATAGTATATCTAAGTAGCTTAGATATACTTTGGTAATTTAAGTAGCTTAACCTAGTTAAGCTACTTAAACCTTGGTGCTCTTTGCTCAGTTGGACCCACACCAATCCATCCCGAACTTGGTTGTGAAAAAGCTGAGGGAACTGAAGAACTTCTCGGGTCGCCGTTTGGAATATCAGTTCTAGTGCCAGGGTTAAATAAATGAATTCTAATTGCCATATTGTATCTAGAAATCTTATTAACTTTTCATGGGAATCGTTTAATTATCCGGCCGAAACTACAATGTAAACATTGGCTAAATTTCATTGCCAAAGTATCTCTATGCGAGCGCCTTACGGCTAATTACATTCATCTAAAAAAAATTATGGTATAATAATAATACCACGCTTTTAATAGAAGCTTGAATTTATAAATTAAAATATTTTAAAAAAATATTTTACGGAGAAATTAAAACTTTTAAAAAAATTAAAATATGACAGCAATCTTAGAACGTCGTGAAAATTCTAGCCTATGGGCTCGTTTTTGTGAGTGGATCACTTCAACTGAGAACCGCCTTTACATCGGTTGGTTCGGTGTAATCATGATCCCATGTCTTCTTACTGCAACATCAGTATTTATCATCGCTTTCATCGCTGCTCCGCCAGTAGACATTTCGCACTAAACGGTGTCCTTCACTCGTAAGAGTGTTGAAAAATTGGGTGAATTGCTGGAAGCCGAAAGGTAATCGGCAGCCAAGCTACAGACGGACTATGTAATTTAATGAATGTAATATTTGACAATCAACGTAGTTAAACGTAGTTAAACTACTAATTTAATTACAGTAGCTCACGAGCTACTATAATTCGCCTTACGGCTAATGAGATTCCTCTAACGAGTAATTACATTCAAAAAATTATTGATAGATTCTGTAGAAGGTTCAGAGACTAGTGCTTGAGCTCCAACAATAATAGCACATAAGCGCCCAACTCCTTTTAAAATCCGCTTAAAAGGATAATGATATAGTCCAACGATTCTCTACTCTTAAATATGTAAAAAATCTATAAAAATAAAAATTATGACAAACCCAAATCACTCTGCATGTAATTCCGTTTCTAATTATAAGATTGCTACCCTTGAGCGAGAAAAAGTTGCCTGGTTAGCGGGTTTATTTCAAGCTGAAGCCTAGTAGCTTAACTACGTTAAGCTACGTTCTTTTATTTAGATAAACGAATTAGATCTAAGTCTAATTCACCTGATTACATTCCTCCTCCGCCTAGCCCTCAAATCAAATTAGAAATGATTGAAGAGGATCTAATGAAACAAGTAGGTGAATATTTAGATAAACCCGTAATACCAGTACTGCGCAAGACAAGCGCAGGAATTTATAAAATATAAAATCACAATTACAGCAAGAGAAGAAGTAGAAGTTGTTTTATTAAATCTGCTACCTTATAAAACACGATCTAAAATCCAAGAATTGCTAGAAGCGTGTAATCAATATAAAGCTTGGATCGCTGCAGGTGGAAAGACTCAAACTGCCAAATTAGCAAATAAAGCAAGCCAAGAGTCTAAAAAGAAAAAAAAATGAGTAGTGTTAAACTTTTCTTTTTCACCGTGTAATCTAATACAAAATAAAATTCTATTGTTAACTACGTTGATCCAATAAAATTATTGGAACAACAATTGCCGTTGGCCAATTGGCAATAAAATATTTGAATTATATTAGCCGTAAGGCGAAAAAGGATTGTTTGACTTGTTAACACTTTTGCTATATAGTATAACGATAGTAAGAGTTCGTAAACAATGAATCGTGCGATGGTATTCGTGAACCAGTTTCAGGTTCTCTTCTTTACGGTAACAACATCATCACAGGTGCTGTTATCCCAACTTCTAACGCTATCGGTCTGCATTTCTACCCAATTTGGGAAGCTGCTTCTCTAGATGAGTGGTTATACAACGGTGGTCCTTACCAGCTTATCGTTTGCCACTTCCTTCTAGGTGTATACTGCTACATGGGTCGTGAGTGGGAACTTTCATTCCGTTTAGGTTAATCGCTAGCCCTACCTTATTGAAAAATATCGTAGCACTGGGTGAATTGCAAAAAAAATCTATTTAAAGGAGGATAATATGGAGAAAAAGAAAAGTAATAAGGGTATTTTGTTTTACGATAAAGCATGTTTAGAAGAAGAAATATCTACTTAATTCGTGTAATTCGTAAGGTATAGATGTATACTCACGTCATATCTCTGAAGCTGAAAAACGTGCAAAAACGCTATTAGCTAAGGAACCGAAAGCTTACGTAGAGAAACATCATATTATCCCACGTCATGCGGGAGGTTCTGATGAAAAGAGTAATGTTGTTCTCCTTACCTATGAAGATCATGTTATTGCACATTATATTCGTTGGGTTGTTTTTAACGACTATCGTGATCAAATTGCTTGGAAAGTTATGCTAGGAGATCCCCTAGAAGTAAGACAGCTTAAAGTAGCTTAACTACGTTAAGCTACGTTCTTTACGCTCCAAAACGTGTAGTTCCTTCAAAAAAATAGTGAATTTGCAACGAAGCTTTGATTATAAAAAAAAATTTTTATGGAATTTAGGCGCTTTGCGCCGTGATGGAATTAAATTCTATTGATTTTTATAGCAAAGAACGTTCAACGACTAGGGGGTGCAATAATCCCCCCACGAGTGCCCAGCAACTTAGTATTCTAACGTTGATGACATAGTCTGAACCATAAATCAACTAGAATAATTTGGATTTATGGAAACTAGAGATAAAGAGCTCTAGTGATAACAAATTGATGCGTCCTTGGATCGCTGTAGCTTACTCAGCTCCAGTAGCTGCTGCTTCAGCTGTATTCTTAGTATACCCAATTGGTCAGGGTTCATTCTCAGACGGTATGCCGTTAGGTATTTCAGGTACTTTCAACTTCATGATCGTATTCCAGGCTGAACATAACATTCTTATGCACCCATTCCACATGTTAGGTGTTGCTGGTGTATTCGGTGGTTCATTATTCTCAGCTATGCACGGTTCATTAGTTACTTCATCTCTAATCCGTGAAACAACTGAAAACGAATCAGCTAACGAAGGTTACCGCTTCGGTCAAGAAGAAGAGACTTACAACATCGTAGCTGCTCACGGTTACTTTGGTCGTCTAATCTTCCAATACGCTTCATTCAACAACTCACGTTCATTACACTTCTTCTTAGCTGCTTGGCCAGTAATCGGTATTTGGTTCACAGCTTTAGGTCTATCAACAATGGCGTTCAACTTAAATGGTTTCAATTTCAACCAATCAGTTGTAGACTCACAAGGTCGTGTACTTAACACTTGGGCTGATATCATTAACCGTGCTAACTTAGGTATTTTTTTTCGGTACCACCTGACCAATAAAATCAGGTTATAAAAATTGGGTTAATTGTCAAGAACGTATAAGGAACGTAGCTTAACTACGTTAAGCTACTAAATTATAAATAAATAAAAACCTATACCAACTTGCAGCCAATCTGATGAATCAATTGCACATTGCAACGTAATCAGAAGGTTCAACGACTAGGAGGTGAGTATTGAATCAATAATCCTCCCACGAATGCCCAAAAACTCTAAAATTAGAGATTATGACATAGTCTGAACTTTAGAAAAACCTAAAGAAGTTAGAGATAAAGAGCTCTAATAAATAGAAATTTTTTCACAATATGCTAAAAATTTCTAGAAACATCTTGGGAAGTTATGCACGAACGTAATGCTCACAATTTCCCTCTAGACTTAGCTTCTAACAACAACTCTTCAATGAACTAATTTTTTTTATTAATACTAGAGTTTTTATTAAACTCTAGTATTAATAACATAACTTAGAACTATTAATACTAGAGTTTTTATTGAACTCTAGTATTAATAACATAGCTTAGAACAGGTCTATAGGGTCAATTCACCTCTAATAGTTTATTTTCAATATTATTTAGATTAAATTTCTACATAATATTTTTTGATATAATATTACATAGGTATAATATTCTTAAAATTAAAACAAATTGTTATTATTTTACTTTGCTGTTACAGCTGTAGAAGCGTAACGTTGAAGCTTAACATTTAAGCTTAACGCATTAGTTACGTTGTAATTTAATGATTTCGAAAATGATTGTCAAATATTACATTCAATAAAAAATTCTTATGAATTTTAAGTATTTAAATAAAAATCTTTTAACACTTAATACTATAATAAATTTTATAAAATTATAATAAATTATATATACAGATGAAATGAAAAATCGTGTTAACATGCCTATAGCAGAACACGAAATTGATGGTTTAGTTGAAAATGGAATTAATAATATGTTGGCTCAAGATGATAATAGGTAATCAAAAAATTAATTATAAAAAAAGTAAACAATATAAACTACATACAGATCTTATAAATAAAGCAGCTGTTCGCCTTACGGCTAATTAAAATTCGTTTAAGAAATCATAAGTATATATGGCTACATGGTTCTGTGAAAAATCAAAAAGCTATATCTTATGTGTATTGCACAGTAGCTTAACTACGTTAAGCTACGTTCATCACAAAGAAATTCACACGATAGATTTAATTGGATTGAGCGGTGGGTCTGACCAAAGACCTAGAAATCCACATGGTTTACGTTGTTGTTTATATACAAAATGCTGAAAAACGTAAAAAAACTCCCGAACAAAAATTTAAAGAACGAAAATTAAAACGTCAAAAAACTTCAGGACGTATTCAAAGTAGCTTAACTACGTTAAGCTACGTTCTTTAACTAAAACAGATAAAGAAGCTATTTTAACTAAATGGAATTATAAATGTGCGGTAACTGGACGAATCGATGATTTAGAAATTCATCATTTATATTCCGAAAGTACTTATCCACATTTAGGTAAAGTTCATGAAAATTGTATTGTTCTTCATAAAGATATTCATGCGATGTTTCATAGTATGTTTTATGATCCAATACGCGGTGTTTATATGCCAACCACGGTACAAAATTTTATTGACTTTGTAAATAGTCTTTTACGAATACATAAAAATTGTTGTATTGAAGTTCAAAATGGACAACGAATTTCATATAGTTTAAGTTGGCATAAAACTATTATAAATAATGCTGAAATCTTATTACCAGAATTAGATAAGATTAATGCAGTATTAAACGAATTCACATAAAAATTTTTGTTTTTGTGTGTTAAATATATTGTAAATATAGTCCAACGGACCTTAACTATTAGACTCTAGAAAACTACGCGGTGTAATTTAATGATTTCGAAAATGATTCAAACTGTCTATAGATTTCGTACTGCGCCAAAAGAGCATAGTAGCTTAGGCCGTTGGCCGTAACTACGTTCCATGCTTGGCTGGTATGGCAATTTAAGGTGCCAGTAGAGTTATTAATAGATCCTACAATTACAAAAGAAATTTCCGCACCTAAATTTGTAGCCGACTTTATTCTTTACGTCGTTACACGCTAAGTCCAGCTGCTCATGGTCGTTTTTATTTAATTTATTGTTTTTGCTTTTTAGAAAATTGTTTAAAGTTGTTTACTTTTTTTGATGAAAACAATGAGTTTTTAATGCAACATTATAAACACCGTCTAGAGTACAGCAAAAAGATATTAAGCGACAACGTAGAACTGAAAAAGTTCCTTCGCCATCAGAAGAAACAAAGTAACGTATTTTAATAATTGAAACGTTTTTTATAGCTTATTAGTTTTATAGTATTCTAGTTTTCTATTAATCAAGATTAATAGAAAACTTATCTTTCTAGAATTCTGTTGTTTGTTACAAAATGGTCAAATTTGTTAACTTAGGAACTCTAGTTATGCACAAAAGAAATGCACTTAATTTACTTTTACAATTAGCTTCTAACAACAATTCTTCTATGAACTAAGATCATAAGCCTATGTTGTAAAGGCCAAAGAGTAGCTTAACTACATTAAGCCTAGTTCCTTTACAACTAATTTTTTAATGTATTATATATATATATATATACTTGTAAATATGAGCCTTTATCCGGCCGAAGGCCGGATAGTCCAACCGACCTTAACTACGTTTGAGCTACTAAAAGTTTGACACGCTAACACTTGTGGCATCACAAGAGCGCTTGTTTTTGTAGCTCGGGGCTTCGCCGCTAAGTAGCTTTAGTATAAACTACGTGGCCCTTCATTTTTATGGTGAGAACCTCACAGCGCGCGCGCTGTGAGTTTTCTGTTGTAGTTTCCTTAAAAATTAGATTCTCGTTGTGACTTAACACGGGCCTTTGGTGCTTATTAAGTACACGCCTTATTCACAACGAGAGTCGAAAATACTATGATTGTTTTTGGAATTCAACTACAATCACCTTCGCACTACACTGGTGGCTTAGTTTTGAGTAAGTTTGTTAAAACTTCGAACAATAAATGGTAAATAACGTATGTAGAATAAGATTATACTATCTAAATAGGCTGGAGGTACGTTGCACATACCGAAGGCCGTTAGTTATAAAATAACCTTTGTGCAATACACCGAGATGTTGCAGATTGTGACACCATGTTTTGCTTGTTCCTCGCAACGATCCGTTGTAACAACTTCCCAACAGACGGCTTGCGGATGTCCTAAGAGCCTTTAGTTATACTGCAACTATACTTACGCAACAAACAGCTCGGGAACAGCGAGACTGAAAGACCATAATTGACAACACTATGTAAAATTAGCTTAACTTGCAGAAAACAGTTCAGCAAAAAATAGTTTGAGTTTACGTCTATCAACTATAAGCTTACTTTGTGTTTGTAGTTTAATTTTGTTTAGCATTGATTTAATACGGAGAGAGAGGGATTCGAACCCTCGTAAGCGCAAAACGCGCTTAAACGGATTAGCAATCAGCCGCTTTCGACCACTCAGCCATCTCTCCTTTGTTGTATAGTTGTAATAAACCGTTCTAGCACGATACATAAAAAGCAAGCTTAAAAAACAGTCATTCGGGTGCATTGCACTTGTTGCTCCAAAACGATGTTGATCTTATGTAACGTAATTAGAGTTTGCTAACGACGTAGTTTTGTAACGCGTGCACTTATACTATTAAATGGCACACATCGTTAGCGTTGTTTATAAGACATAAGGCCGGAGTTGTTATATCACAATTTTATTTTGGAGCCCTGCTCCCATATACGCGTAACATTATTCTGCTCGTTGCAATACGTCATGACATTACTTTTTTATCCGTTTTTCTTTGGATACGTTTCTTTTAGTTGTTGATCAAAAGTCAACACGATGCTTAAAACTGAGTTGACTTTTTTATTATGCAGCTTATTAAATTTTAGTTGAAACTATTTACTAAGCAGCTAAAACAATTGTAATTTTTATATAATATAATGTTTTATTTTATCTAAAAAAAACCGAAATGACAACTACATAAACTTTTTCTGATTTATTTTATTTATACTCTGTTATTTAGAACCCTTGAGCGGGTATCAGGGTTCAAACGCGAAGTGTTTGTAGCTTTAACCAACCAACCGGCCTAAGGCCAGTTAGTTCAACGTATTTTAATAGCGTTGCTTTCCAAATACCAAAGGGAACATATTTATTTTCAGCCATACAAATGACAAATAGAAACTCACGGCGTAACTCTCTAGGTGCAAAGCACCTATTAACACGAAATTCGCCAACGGTTACGTTCTACGGACTATTAAAAAAAAATAACGTAGTTTAATTACCACCCCCCCCCACCCCCCTCCCGACCACGTTACTTTACAACGAAATCACAAAGTTCACAGCGTTCGCCTATATTGGGAACAACGGTCCAGTCTTAATTAAAAAAGGTAAATAAATTTATAACCCATATTAACAAGGTATGTGTTGACGCTTGCGCTTGGCTCAACGAGCTTAACAGCCTTTGGTACAAGCAAGTGCAAACATCACCTTAGAGCAGAGTACAGGCTGAATCGGAGCTTGTCTTGTATTATAGTTGTGACATCCAAATAATATTTCTTACGTTCTTCTTCACGGCTGAAGGCCTATTTTAACAAATAAAAAACAAGCCAAGCGCTTTTGTCATTGGTAGAAATTATAGGGAGCACAAAATCTTGACGGCTAAACTTTGTTAGTTACTAAATACGTACCTAAATAATTTACTTGATAAAAAAAAATAAATGTTATATAATAATAAATAATATAAAATTTGTTGCCTGCTTAGCTCAGTTGGTTAGAGCGTCCGTTTCATAAGCTGATTGTCACTAGTTCAAATCTAGTAGCAGGCATTATATTTTACACAGAAATTCGCGACTTTGTATTCATTTTATTCCATTTTTTATAAGACTAGCAGCTTACAGAAAATAAATAGCCGTTGAGTCGTTACCTAGTACAACGGTCGTTTGTTCTAGTTAAGCCTAGTTGTAGCTACAATAACAGTAGTGGTTATTCTTGAAACCGTTGAGCACAAGAGGGGAAGCCGCGTGAGCGAATGTGTCGTAGGCTTTAGACCGAATAAACGTTCCATACGTGGTTTCGTTAAAAGCATCCGGCTTTTGGCCGGATACTACGTTGGGGGGGCCTAATTTGAACTACAGTTAAGCTAAATGTAATAAATTATCTATTTCAATCACAGCGTTTGAACTTACATTTGGAGCTGTTTTTGATTTATCTGCTACATTTATTATGTTAATATCTTGTTTAATTACATTTTTTCTAAAAAGTCCAATATCTAAACATAAAGCTTGAAGTTCACATACTAAAACTTTAAAAGATTCTGGTGAACCTAACGAAATATCGTTATTTTCAATTAAATTTTTCCATAAATTTTGTCTTCCAGTCATATCGTCAGATTTGATTGTTAACATTTCTGATAATACAAAGGCTGCACCATAACCTTCAATAGCCCAAACTTCCATTTCACCTAGGCGTTGACCACCTTGTTTTGAACGTCCACGTAGAGGTTGTTGTGTTACTAATGAATACGGGCCCGTTGAACGCGCATGTAGTTTATCATCAACCATATGAACAAGTTTTAATACATAAGCAATACCCACGGTTACGGTTTGATCAAAACATTCACTATTGCGACCATCAAATAATCTAATTTTACCTGGATGGTTAGGGTCAAAAAGCCAATATAAGCCTGTTTTTTTTCGAGCATTATATAATTTGGATAAAACAAAACTTCGCGAGGCATCGGCACCATACATTTCATCAAAAGGTGGGATTTTATAATGTTCCCCTAAATAACGACCAGCTAATCCTAATAAACACTCATATATTTGACCAACATTCATGCGAGAAGGTACCCCTAGGGGATTTAATACTATATCAACAGAAGTGCCATCTGGTAAAAAAGGCATATCCTGTCTAGGTAAAATTCGAGAAATAATACCTTTATTACCATGACGTCCTGCCATTTTGTCTCCAACTTGTATTTTTCTTTTTTCAGCTAAATAAATATGGACGTAAGATGGAGCATATGTGTTGATTATTTCTCTGTACCCATTTGTATTATTTGTGTATTGATTTTGATTATACTGAACAGAAGTTGTTTGCTGGGTTAAAAGATTTGTTTTTGCTTTTTTTGTAATTACTATTTTTTTTTTATCTTTATTATTTAATTCGATTTTTTGTTTTTTTAGGATATTTACATTTATAACATTAGCTTTAATTCCTTTTGGAGCACGCAGAGAAGAATCTTTTGTAGCACTTAATTGTTTATTAAAAATTTTATATAATAATTTTTGTTGAGGTGTTAAAGTTTTTAGATTAAAAGGAGTAACTTTCCCTACCAAAATATCTCCTTCTTCAACCCAACTACCAATTTTGGCAATACCATTTTTATCTAAATGACTTATTTCATTTTCATTTGTATCAGGAATTTCACGTGTAATTTGTTCAGACCCTAATTTTGTATCTGTAGTTAAGATTTCATACCTTTCAATATGAACAGACGTATAAATATCATCATAAACTAAACGTTCATTTATTAAGATTGCGTCTTCATAGTTATAACCTTCCCATGGCATATATGCTACTATTATATTATGTCCAATTGCTAATTCACCACCCACACTTGAAGCACTATCTGCTAGTAAATCACCAGTTTCTATCCAATCACCTTCTTTAACAGCAGTCTTTTGAATCAAACACGTATCTTGATTTGAACGGCGATATGTTTCTAAGTTATATTTTAAAAATAATTTTCCGATTGGTGTACTATTATTTATAGGATAACTTAGCAACTTTTTTGGCAATTTTTTATTGTCATTAAGTTTTCCAAGTTTCCTACTTTTGTGTAAATAACTTTTAGTGATATAAGACTTTTTTTTAGCGAGAAATTTATGTTGCATAGTAGGTACAACGACACCAAGTGCAAGCGTTGCCCTTGAGCGATCCATTAGCTTTCCGTGTAACAGTTTATCCACAAAAATTGTACAAGCATTTTTAACAATATCATAATTTGTTTGTTGTTTACTGTTTTTTTTAAAATTATAGATTAATTTAACTTTGAAATTTATTTTTTTAAAATCATTTGTCATAGAATAAAATATTGTAAAAATAATACCAAATTTCCTAATAATTCAATATTAACTTTTTTGGGTTTCTAAACTACAAAAACCTATTGTAGTTACGTTCCCTTTTGGGTATGTGATTTAACTAATAGCTATATCGTAGTTAAGTTTTGTTGGACCATTCGGCCTAGGTGGAATGCCCTTCGAAAATGCGGTTTAGTATTGTTTAGGCTCCGCCATGATGACATTCGAACTACAACAATAAGATAAGTTCGAAGGTAGTTCTAACCGAGTAAAATAGATGGTTGAAGTTAAATTCGTGTTTAGCTACACAACTTGTTTGTAAACATCTTCGTGATTTTATAGCACATACGCTGTAAGTACTTAATTACGAGCTAGAAATTAACTTCCTAGGTTAGGTTCCTTCTTCGGGAATGTAGTTTATAATAAACTATAAACAGCTAGAACATAGGTAAACTAAAAAAACTATAGACTCCGTTGTAACTAACGAATTCTAACTGTTGTAGTTTACATATTTACATAAAGGTAACAATGTTCGTTATTTAGTAAGGTTCCCCGGAAAAACTAAATCACATTCCTGAAGGGTAACCTTTCTGAGTTGGCCTAGTTACTCTAATGTACTGCGTATTACGTCCCTGTAGCATGCCGGTGCTATCTCCCTAGCTTTTATGCAGCTTATTTCATAACGAAGTACTTGTTTTAAATAAACCTTACAGCGCGCGGTTTAAGTTTACCGTAGCACATACAAGTGGCATATTTGGCTACGTCTCTAGTTTGGCGAAGCCTCGTGATAGCTACTCGTTAAACTACAATAAACTTTGAACTAGCTACAACCTAATGGAGTTCATAGGACGAACTGCGTTCTTGATGTCATCTATGTTAATTAGCTTCTAATTCTTACGCTGCTATAAATAATTATTTTTTTTGAACTTGTATACGTTACAATGCCACTATATTTGGCAGTAACAACATGACCCGAGTCACTGACTGCTCGAGCTTCTAAACCAGTACCAACAATAGGACGTTGTGGTTTTAATATTGGAACTGCTTGACGTTGCATATTTGAACCCATTAAAGCTCGGTTTGCGTCATCATGTTCAAAAAAGGGTATTAATGAGGTAGCAATTGAAATCATTTGAATTGGAGCGACACCAACATATTGTATTTCATTCCGTGCAATTTTTGTAAAATCTTCAACAATTCTTACTGGAATAGAAGCTTTAGGTAAAAACCCAATATCAGATGTGTATAGGTCAGCTGCTCCTAGTTTTATTTTTTCTTCTTGTTTTGCTGAAAAAAAATATAAACCCCTTTTTTTTTGAACTTGTCCTTTATATACTCGGTAAAAAGGAGTTTCAATGTAACCTTGAGAATTTACACGAGCATAAGCTGTTAAAGAATTTACTAAACCTGTATTTTTACCTTCTGGAGTTTCTACAGGACATATACGCCCATAATGTGATGGATGAATACCTCTAATAGCTAAAGTCGCTGAATCTCTAGTAACACCCCCAGGACCCATAGAACTTAATCTACGTTTATGCGTTAATTCAGCTAAAGGGTTAATTTGATCCATAAATTGTGATAAAGGACTTGTTCCAAAAAACTCGCGCAAAGCTCCATTAAAAGGTTTTGTATTCATAATGTTATTAATAGTTAGTTCACGAGGCGATGTCAAGTGCAAGCGTTCTATTTGGACCCTAATACGTTTTTCTTTTTTATTTTTTGTTTTTTTTAAAAAATCTTTTTTTTTTGATTGATTCGTTATCAAAACAAGACTCATTTTTTCTCGTATTGTTTTTTCTAAACGTACTAAACCTACACCAATCTGCATTTGAATAAGTTCACCTGCTGTACGAACACGTCTATTTTTTAAATGATCAATATCATCAAGTTCTCTCAATCCTTTTGAAACTAATATTAAATTATTTGTAGCTGCTAAAAAATCTTGTGGTGTCAATGTTGTTATGTTTGAAGAAATATCTAAATTTAATTTATTATTAAAATTTAAACGCCCGATTTTTCCTAAGTCATATGTTCGTGGATTCATAAATTTATTAAAAATCCATTTACGTCCTTGTTCTGTTTTTAATTCAATTGTTTTTTTTAAGCTAATAAGTTCAGTATAATTTAAATCTTTATATGTTTTTTTATTTATATTTGTTTTTTTAGTTTTTTTTTTTACTTTTTGTTTATTTTGCTCTTTTTTAATTTTTTTTGAAAAAACAATAGTATAAATTTTGTTCCAAGCAGCAGGAGGTGTTGTTACATACGGTAAGCCTTTTCTTTGAGGATTTAAAGGATCTTCTTGGAAATTATATAATAACATTTTTGAATCCATTATACTTTTTAATATTATTTTATCCGTTAAACCAACTGCTATTAAAAACCACATAATCGGTATTTTAGGGACTCTTTTCATTTGAGCCCATATTCTATTATATTTATCCATTTCAATACGAAGCCATGTCCCACGATTACATATTAAATCTGCATAATAACGTGTAAACGTATTTTCAGGTTTTTCACTCCATTTATCAGAAAAATTTTCATATATTTTTTTTTGATAATAAATACCAGGACTACGTATCATTTGATTTACAATAACTCTAGCACAACCATTTAAAATAAAGTGACCTCGTTTTGTCATAAGCGGTATATCTCCTATATAAACCCACTTTAATTTTATTATTTTAGATGTTTTGTCTGTTAGTTGAACAGGTATATAAAGTTTTGATGTATAACTTTTTGATTTAATAATCGCTTGATTTGGTGTATATTGGGGTGGAGTTAATTGGTAATAATCAGGGTAAAAAAACACTTCCAAGGTTTTTTTTGTATTTGTTATAGGGTTACGTTTTGAAAATTCTTCAATAATACCTTTTTCTAAAAGTGTATAAAAACTTTTTCTTTGTATTTCTACAAAATCTGAGATAAAATATCTATTAAAAATTGACTGCTTTCTAAGAATATTAGATTTTTGATTTAGATACATAATGTTTATGAACAAGTTTTGTGTTGTTACAATGCTAGTCCAACATGCCATAGCATGGTTGTGGTGCTCGCACCTACTGCAACTTACTGTATTAAAACAAGCAACATGTCTTTAACTACAACGAAGTGCTTTGCACTAATGCTTAGCATGCATAGAACATGCTATGTTGCGCAATCCTTGAAAATCTAACGTTTGTAGTATCTGGCCTAAGACTGGATAGTTGGCTCCGCTATTCTCATATGGGAACTCCTAGTCGTTCTTACTCGTTTAGGTTATAGCTAGTTTAGTTTAATTAAGTTAAACCGTATAAAACGAGTAACCTGGGTTACCCCCCCCCCCTCTAACGTAGTTAACGCGTCTGCTCTGAGTTAATAACTAAAGTCCGTTAGACGTAACTAAGTTTCTCTTCGGTAACAAGTGAACGCATCACCATATTTGTAGCCCTTTATAGTTTTATAGTTAATATCTATTAAGCTAGAATCCCAAAGGAACTTAACGTAGATAGTGAACTACAAAATACTATACACATACTACGTCGTTAAAATACAACTAGGCTTACAACGTTTGGTTTTCTTTCGGGAAACAAATTCCAACCTAAAATCGGCCTTAGGCTAGAGAATATTACATGTTACGTGCCTCGCTTACTCCAACAGTGCTAGGCATGGGCCTCAGTATGTTGGCGGCATGCTGAGCCTTCACACCTACGGGCACTGAAACTGACTCCAATGCAGTACATAAAGCTCACGGTGCTACGCATTTAATCTAAGCAAGCGCGAAGGCCCTTGGCTGCTTTTTAACTATAATAGAACTACAACGAGGGCCAAGGCCCGGGTTATTAAGGCCAAAAACAGCTTTACTGCGGTAAGCCATAGGCCGAACATTTGATCGCGATACCTAACATTAGGTAACAAAAAAAAGGTCCAATAAATTTATTAGATAGTAATTACGTTCTAAACTACAAACTAAGTTCGTAGCACCGTTATTCTTACTAAATAGCGGTGTTCCTCTCCGGTAAACTCACAACGTTAGCGCTGTGAGTTAGTGTTTAGTCCGTTAACATCTTGTACTACATAACTACAAATATCATGGCGCTAGAGGGGCGTGTTTCCCGATGAGCATCCGAGTCTAAGCCTGTTGGTAATTATAAAGCTGACGAGTGTGCTTTAATAAACGAAGGAAAGCCGAAGGCCCGTGTTTTACTACTCCATGTTTTAACCACAAAACAAGGGTGAAGCTTCAAAGTCTCTGAGCCAGTAGGTTTCCGGCCAAAGGCTTGTTGTAGTTTAGATAATGTTGTATAAGCTATGTACGGAGCAAGCGCTTGCACCGTACGTAGTTGTACTTTGAATCCGATACTGACACATAGCGCACTTCTAAACACCTGAATTATCGTTTTAGTGACCCTTTGCTTTTTTATGTACAGAGTTGTTTTATTTACAACGGGTTTGGCCTTGCACGCTCATGCTTGGTCAATTATGACAATAATGATAGCCCTTTGGCCTTCCTTAACTACCTGATGCTTTATTTTTGCCTTCGGTCGTTGAAAAAGTCCGGGTTACGTGTTTAACTACGTATTGTGAGTTCTAAAAAATCCAAACAGGTAATAATACGTTGTTCGGAGCGTCACTAAACTCTAAAACGACGTTTGCGCTTAATACAACCTCAAGTGCGTAGAAACTACGTAAGGGAAGAGGGGGGGTTCCACGTCCCACCTTATAGTCTAGGTTGCAGCGTATTTGTCGTTTAACCAGTAACTTAGCGCCTAGCTCCCCCCCCCCCCCCCCACTTGCCCAACGTAGTAGATTAAGCTAAAAAATAAAGAGCCACTACTAGTCCCTAACGGCACCTGGCAGTACGTCGAATCATATAAAACCAATCCCGAAGAAGAACTCCCTTATAATTTCCTTCTACAACGTAGTAAGTGGTCCATTGTTTTTTAGCTGTAAACGGAGGCCTACTATGAGGGCTCGTTGCAGCCTTTTTAATACGTGCATAACTTCGGACAAAGGCTTGCTACATTAGAGCTACTATGGTTCCTCCTTCGTAAATAAAGTTTAATAGAGTTAAACTATATAAACTGCAAAGAGCTACCCATACTTGTTTAAAACTAGTGGTGTTATTTAACAGTTGCTTAATATTTGATTTGGGACTGTGAAAAGGTTTATATGTATATAGTAATATAGAAAATAAAAATTGTATTTAATAATATAAACTTCTCTTAGTTTTTCTTTACTTGATTCTACGTCTCTACGTCTAATTGTTTTTACTAAAAAAAGCACTAAAACTAACTAGATTAAAAATTCAATAAAACCCCTTGTCCCTAGTCTAACGTGTCTTAACTTGGCTTTTTGACCTATACAACGTGAGCAAAAATGAACGTAGCTTAACTACGTTAAGCTACTATATATTTTGTATAACTTCAGGGTTTTGCTGCTAACAATTAAACTTGCTAAGAACAAAGCTCGAAGATAGGTCCTCTGATTCTGTGTTGTAGCTTAAAATTACGAGGTGGAGTTATTATATTTACTAGATTAATCATAAATAACGCGTTATATTACAACCATCTGGTTGTAAGACGGATGGTTGGCTTTGCCAAATCAAACCGCACGCGTGAAGTATTTTTGTGTAACAAGGTCAACTTTGTTTTTGTCTTTTGACAATATGGCTTAGGCAAAAATGGGCAACGACCAAGACCACACATTGTGACGTAGCTATAAAACGCTTTATAACTGCTTTAGCATTCGTAGGGACGCAGTTAGCTTTGTAGTTAAATTACAAACAACAAACGGCGATACGTTATAACTTAAGATTGGCTCTGCCGTAATTTGTTGTTGGCGGAGCCGATTAGTTTATCTACGTAGTAGCTGTTCGCTAAAGGGGAACTTAACAAATGAGGGCCTGTCCGCGTTAAGACTTGTGAAGGTCCACCTGGTTATAACCAACGAAAGCCAAAAGCGTATTAAACATTGTTTAAATAGATTAATAGGAAACTACAACTCTAGCAGTTTTTGTGTGCTTGGAGTTTCATATAGCTAGACGTTGTCAAGCGCCAACTGCCTTAAGGAAAGCCGTGGGCTATAATGTGACTTTCATTAAGTCTAGTTGTAGGGCTAGGCCGTTAGTGATTTGTAAATACTTTGTAGTTCCTAGCTCAAGCCACAAGACTTGCACCATTGTTCCCCGTCGTTTTGCAAGCATTGCTTGATATTACATTGCGTCTGAGAGGACGTGTAACAAGTTCTAAAATTTCACGCGTATTTGTAAATCCATGTATTTGAGCAAATGTAAATTCAACCGACCATTTAGTTGTGATACCACGTGCTTCTAATGGATTCGCATGAGCCATACCAGTGATAGTTAAATCTGGTTGTAATTCACGAATACGCTGTATTTGATAATAATTGTCAGGTTTTTCTACAATTTTAGGCATTGGCACATTCATTTCTTTACATGTTTGTTCTAACAAAGCTAACTCAGCAGCTTGATATCTTTTATCTAAATATGGAATACCGACTTCATATACAATCATACCACAACGTGTTAAAAAACGTGCTAGGGAAATTTCTAATAAATTATCACCCATAAAAAAAACAGATTTACCACGTATTAATTTTAAATAATCTTCTAATCCTTCAAAAATAACTTTTTCACGTTCTTGTAATTTTGTTTTTATCCCAGTGACAATTCCTGTTGAAGAATTTATACTCGGACTAATACCAAAAGCTAGACATATTTTTTCAATCCAAACTCTAGTGCCATCAGGTCCTATAGGAAAGGGAGCACAAATTAAAGTACATCTACTACGACGCATTAATGTTGTAGCAGTACGACTTAAAAAAGGATTAATACCACAAACAAACGTATCTTTATTAAAGATAGGTAAGTCGTGATAACGTTGTGCTGGTAACCACCCTGAGACAGTAATCCCTTCTTTTTTTAATTCTAATGTTAATTGTGTTGCTACTGTGCTTGGAACAGAACCAAATAAAACTAAAGAATTTAAATTAGCCTTATTTTTTTTTTCAGTATCTGGAATTATTTGACTTACTTTTAGTTTCTTTTGGGGCGGTGTAGTATCATAGATTTTATTTGGTAAATTTGGCACAGTTTTTGCTTTTAAAGAAGCTAAAGCCATTGCTGATAAAACAGTATCTTCACCTTGTGTAAAAGCATAGTCTAAACCATTTGCACGCGCTACCACAATGGGTAAACCAATATCTGCTTCTAAACGAGGTGCCATACCTTCTAAATCCATTTTTATAATTTCAGTTGTACATGTTCCAATCCAGACTATAACACTTGGATTTCGTTCTTCTTTAATCTGTAAACATAAACGTTTTAATTCTTTATAGTCATTTAATTGAGCTGAAATATCACTTTCTTCTAATTCAGCCATCGCGTATCGAGGTTCCGCAAAAATCATAACCCCTAAAGCGTTTTGTAAAAAATAACCACACGTTTTCGTGCCAATAACTAAAAAAAAACTATCTTCTATTTTTTGATATAACCAAGCAACACAACTAATAGGGCAAAATGTATGATAATTACCTGTTTCACACTCAAATAATCCGTTTAAAAACGGAGGATGACACCAGCTATCTTGTGTGCTGTTTACATAATTACTTTTTATCATTGCGTACCCTTGTTTTTTAGTATTTGAACGTTGTAAATCGTTGTGAACTCGAGGTGTTATACATAACGTCTGATATACTAACTGGGTGTAACAACGTAAAGGAATATTATCTTTATTTGTTTTATTATAATTTATAAGAGATTTTGCTTTTGTAGTAACTTTAGATTGTAATATGGACATAAAAACAGCATTTAATTTTTCTAGAAAAAATTAGAGACCAAACTATGGTCTCGTGACACATGGCCTTTGGCCTTCGTGACAAGAGCACTTGGGTAAAAATGGGTATCGTACTATTTTTGACGTTTTTACAAAAGCTCTTTAACTATGAGTGTAGTTAGTAAACTAACGAGTAGCTGTTTCCCGTGGGAATTCCATTCTATACAACTAGGCTTAACGTATTTTATGCTCCCCTGTTTCAACCTAATCTACTGATCTAAAGCCGGATGCTGCAGCTACGCCTAAACTACAAGTTAAGTTTTGTTGTAATCACTACAAACTAGGTGAAAAGCCCCGTTGTTTTAGCTCACTAACAGAGTATATAATAAAAGCTTTGCCCCGAACTACAATTCGTTTACTGAGCTAGCGCTGTAAGTAGTTAAGGTTTGTTGCACTATCCGGCCGCAGGCGGGATAAACGGCCGAGTCTGAGTCTATCTTTAATCTACTTCGTTGGCTTCTACAAAGTAGAATAGTCACTATAGCAAAGCTATGGAATTGGAGTTGATGTGTGCTTTTTCGTTTGGCGAAAAGCAGCGGAGCTGCGGTATCCATTTTAGAGTGAGTTTATAAAACACTGTTTTGACAACTTAATCCCATTCCCTAACGGGGGGGAACTAGAGTTCAAATTATCCGGTTTTAAAACGCATAGTTGGCTTTGCCAATCTTAACGACATTAGGGAACTTTGTCCAGTAATGCATACAAGCCAATAAATTCGTTCGACGTGAATCGTGCGCTGGGTTAAGCTAGGAACACCGCACTGGTATGACGTAGATACGTTATAGCTGTTTCCCGAACCGGTAGTAAATGGCCAATGCCTGTTTTAGTTTCATTACAAAGTAGTCACAGCAGAGCCAAAACTACAACTAGGCGTACACTAAGAAAGGTTTCAGCTACGAGTTAAAAAACAACTACATTCTAACTAATCTTGGTTTCGTCAATCCAGAAGGACATGCCAGCGGCATCAGAGCGTCGATATTAACTACACTTGTTTAGAATTTAACGATAAAATTCGAAACTAACTACAACGAACAAAATTGAGGGCCCAGCGAAACTAGCGTTGTTAGGCCAACGAGTTATAGTTTAACGTAGGTGGAAAACTTTGTTGTACGACTTGTGTGCTTGTTGGTTACGAAATCCCGTAGGAGAACAATGCTTGTTGGAGGAACTAGCCAACTTATTGTAGTTGAGCAACCTAATTCGCGCTTTTGTTTTAGACTTACAATAGCATAAGAACTAGCTTGACAAGAGTGCTTGTCTAAACTAGACTAGTATACGCCACAAGACAAAACAAATAAAACAAACCCTTTGGGCATGCAAACAAAATATTTTATAAATATTTTTATTAATTTGATGTATTCAAACGGCAACTCAATAGTTGCACAAAGTCTTGTGGCATGACGCGTCCGCTTGGCTCTCCCTAAGTATTTGAGCCTTGTTAAATAGCTTAACGTAGTTAAGCCTAGTTCGCCTTACGGCTAATTAAAATTCGTAGTTTTATTCCCATAGACTAATCGGCCTTCGGCCGGTTGATAGTTAAGGTTCGTTGATGCAATGAAGTCGAATCCCCATAACGTACTCATTGTGGTTTACGTACAGGCAATAACTTTTGCGCTTGGTCACAAGGTCTTGTGGCTTGGTTATAAGTCACAATCGACCTACGGCTGCATGCACAAGAAGCTTTGACTTTCAATAATGTGGTATCTATAAACCACAAAACAAACAGTTTTGTGACTCTACTTGCTTGATCGGGGCAAAGCTCTTATCACAATACCTGCTTAATTTCTACTTCGATATTGGCGGAGCCAAAAGCCCACGCCTCAACATACTTGTAGTTTAAGTAGCTTATCGTTTATTATGTAACGATGTAGTAACTACAAGCTAGGTGCGGAGCACCATCATTGTAGCTCATTAACTACGTTCCTCCTCTGAGGGAAAGCTACTAGTTAACATGATCCTTCACCGGGGTTAACCCCCCCCCCCCCCTTGGTTTGGCGGAGCCTACCATTCTGTTATATTACCATAGAGCCATTAGACAAGCGTCTTTGCAGGGTGTACACTTTTTTGCGACCCACTTCACGCTTTGACCCTATAACCGTGTGCTAGGAAAACTATATTGACTTAGCGCTTGCGCGATTTTGATTTATAGCACATGGTACTAAATTAACTTTTACAATAAAAAAATAAACAATTATAAGAGTACTAAAAAACAACGTAGCTAATATTTTAAAATCCCGCTTAAAAAAAATAACACGATGTTTACATTTTGTAGTTCAAGCGCTCTTGTCAAGTGTTAGGACCTTCTGATGCCTCCGTTCTTATAACAGGAGCTCTGCTGCGGTACAAAGCGTAGCAAAAAATCTTGATTAGCCGGCCGTTGGCAGAATAGGCCAACGACTTACATTATAATGAACGTAGGATGCCGAGCCTACGCTCCCTCGCAGCTACTTCACCCTCCTTTCGCTGTAAGTAGAGCTTTGTCGGAATAGCCTTATACGACCACGGCTGATGTTGTGTCTATGTAATGATTGTACTACAAACATTTATTATTTTAGCACCAAGCACCGTGAGCTACTTACAACAGTGTTTTAACTTAACGGAGGCCGTTGGTTATAAAAGAAAAAAAGAGTGTTACTACTAAAGTATCTAATTCCATGGTTGGAGTTTCGTATTCGCGCTTTGCGTTTATTCATACAAAATAATAAAGGTTTATTAAAACCGGCTTAGCTTATTGTTTTTCCATAGTCTCTAGAAATTGTTTTTTAATAAAATCAATTAAAGAGATTTCACCTGTTTCGAGATTGACATAAAACCTAGTTGAAGTAGGAATTTACATTATTTTTTTTTTTTTCACATAATACATATTATATCTTTGATTTTTTATTAAAACAGCAGCACTATTATAATTAAATAAAAATAAAAAGCTAGTTTTAGGCCTAAGGACGTGAGTCTTTTACACGTTACTCTTTGCAAACAAAAAGACGTTGGTTACATAAACTGATGTATAGAGCGTGTTAAGTCGTTTATCGGACACAAGCGCGAAGGCCTTCGGCCGTGCGTCCCCCCCCCCCCCTGTCCTGTCTAGAAGGTACAAGGCTCAATATACGAGTAAAACGCCGTGCTCTATAATATAATAAATATTATATACATAACTACGCCAAGAGCAAATTGCGTTGCGACTTCATTAGATTCGTGTTTTTCTTATGGAGTTGTAGTTAAAGCGGCTTTTACATTTGGCTAGTTAATATTTATATTATAGGCGCTTGAAGCTACGCTCTCGTTGGGATAACATAAATCACAAATGTTCGTTAGTGTTTAAACAACGTTGTACAACACGGATATTCGACCCTGTAGCTTAACAAGTGGATTTCCGAACGAAAATTAAGCTTTATCTACTGGACCAATATATAATATCATTTATATTATAGATAATTTTTGTTATGGGTTACCTGGGACTCGAACCCAGAACTTATCGGTTAAAAGCCGAGTACTCTACCGTTGAGTTAGCAACCCTATCTGGAATTGTTTTAGCTTTTTATTATTTTTTACTAATAATAAAATTAAGCTACATTGTATGTAGTACGTTTAGTTATACTTTATTCTTTTTTTATTTTCCCAATGTCTTTTTAAATATTAGACTAAAAAGACAAACTCACAGCGTTTTTGCTGTACGGTTTGTAAATTAATTTTTTGTGCTTAGGGTATATTTAATACAAAAATTAAAAATAGATTATTAATAAATATAACTTAAAAAATTTTTTTTATCAAGCTTTCTGCCTTTAATGAACAAAACTAAATTGCTTTGCAAGCAAATGATTTAAATAAAAGCACAACAAGTAAAACGTACCACGAATCCATGATCCTATTGATGTACAGTTACATGGCGTAAGCTATATACGGTTTCGTTATAAAATGAGCTCTATTGTAACAACGCCGCAAAGCACCTATTCTAACATAAAGTGTACCCTTGGGGAATGATGGTCAAAGGCCCAAGTTCTAGCTTAAGGGCAATATATTTTTTTACACATTTAACAAGAGCCGTTTCTCATAGTAGCTTCTTTTATCTTAGGTCCCAGTAATTGCAACACCGTTAGAAGCGTTAAACGGCCCCAGGTTTTTTTGATAGCCACGATGCATCCGCTAACGGCTCCGTAAAAAGCCTAAAAAGGACTTTGCAACGATGTAGCACGCTAATTAAAGTTTAGGCTTGGTAGTTGAACGATAAATTTCTAGGATAAAGGCGGAGCCCTTACGTCGTTGACTTGTGAACTTTGCGTACATGTTCTTCATAATCAGGAGCGAGGCCCATTTTTGTGTATACGTTGAACTATATGGCTGAAACTACATTTAACCACAACAATGAGTTACTTCTTAAGATACAAGTTGACGTGTGCTTTCTGCGGATTTCTCCTCTGCTTTGACTAAGCCAAAGAAGTGATGGTAAAGGATTTGTGCCCTTGGTGTCACTATAATATAAGGGTAAAACTACAAACCGCCCTGCTTTTTTGCAGTCTGACCAACTTAAAGCCAGAAAATTTAAAGCGCCAAATAAAAATACTTGGCGCTGTTAAGAATAAAGTACTGAAAATTATCTTTTACGAAAAAAGCATTAAACGCTACGTTTTTTAGGAGGGCGACAACCATTGTGTGGAATACCTGTTTTTTCACGAATAACACTTACTTTAATCCCTGCTTTAAAAATTTCACGTATAGAACTTTCACGACCTTGACCTGGACCTGTTACTAAAATTTTCGCAGCTTTCATTGCAAAATCACGAGATTTGCGTGCTACTGTTTCGGCTGCTTTTTTAGCAGCAAAGCTAGTTGATTTACGCTTACCTCTAAACCCACAGGCACCAGCAGAGCTCCAACATAAAACTTCACCACGAATATTTGTAATAGTTACAATCGTGTTATGATGACCTGCTTGAATATGAACGACACCTCTAAAAACTTTTTTTTTTGTTTTATTTGTTGTTAATTTTCGTATTTGTTTTGCCATAATATTTAGTTAATAAAATTATGTTGGGACGTAGCTTAATTGCGTAATACTGAAGGGAACAAGTAACGTAGTGTAATGACTTTTGTTACAACATACTAGAGGATAACACACTTCCCCGCTTGAACCACCTGTATGTTGCACCACGCGCGTGAGCGCCCAGTAGTCTTCAAGAATGTAACTTCACTGTATGTATTGCTTTCGGTGTTTAGTTAAAAGGCGTAATTTAAATACAAAGTAGTTAAGATACTACGAACAAAAGTGAGGGCCTTTGGTACTCAATTAGTTTGTAAGAGCCCTTACGTCGCACTCTTTTTCTTTAACGGCTTCGCCCGAACTCTAGTTACTTTTGGTACGTTTAGCCTGGTTAAACTCACAGCACAGGTGCTGTGAGTTCGGTGTAATAACGCCCATCGTTTGCTTTGTACATTATTTACACAAGGCCGTAGGTACAGCTTACTGTCTACTGGATAAGCCGAACTCATTTCCAGCTTAAATGTTCACGGAGTCTTTGGCTTAGGACTTGGACAAACGGTCTATACTTGTGACATCGTTTAAACACACTGGTCACTGTGCTCACTACATGACTTTTCTGTGTTTGTTTCTCACAAGACGGAACTTGTTCTAATGTAAATACTAAACCGGCAGACACTTGAATAAAAGATTCCGCAATGTGATTAAAATACGGGTGAGGGCTATTGTATAAATATTATATGCCCCCTCCACTTTCCGGAATTATACGGGTTTCAGCCGAAAATGTACAACGAACCTAAAGAATGTTAGATTCCCCTGTCATTAGGATTTGCATATCCAACAACCATACTTGTCACTTTGTTAAACTAGGTACAGATCTGAAGATTTTGTATTGCCCTCTTAAGCTACTAAAAATAGGTGCAGGGGCACCATGAGCCCAAAGGCCTATTTTAAATTTTTTTTGTTTTTGACACACACAAGTAGCTTTGCTGCTAATATTAAAAAATCTGTGCCAATAAAAAATTTGGCACTATAAGAAAAAAAATAGTAAATAGAATTTCTCTAAAATAAGAAGCGTGAGTTTTATCCATCCGGCCTTAGGCCTTATGGTCCAACAGACTAAAGATGGGGCCAAAGCCTCCTCCCCTACCCCGCTATCGTTAACCATACGTGTTTGGTGCCGCCAAATACATAAACGTACGTTATTGCTGTTTGTAGTTAAACCCTATTAAACTACAATAGCTAAACGTAGTTAGCTATAACCTAATTATACGTTTTTATAACGAGCGAAGCCCGACACTGGTTACGTTGACATAGATTACTCCCCCGCGTAGCTTCGTGCGTAAGCCTACTACGTTAAGGGGGGGGGGATGATCTACTAGTTATGAACATTTATAACGTAAACGTTGTAAAAAAGCTCACGCGTCAATTACAACCAGGGCGAAGCCTTACGTCACCACTTCATACTACGTCTTTGTGACACAATGACAATGGCCGTAGTTTACAAGCGCAAGCGTCACGTAGTAAAAAGTTACAATTTTTTATCATAGGAGTGTCAAATAAAACCCGTAATATCGAAAGTTGACAAATAGATACTCGCTAAAGGCGAACCAAAAAGGCGGGAAGTATTATTTTCATGAAATAAAGTTAACAAGTAGCTTCAACGTATTCACAGGGAAGCCTTTTTTCCCACAACATAAGTTCAGTTACTAGTTCGTTGAAGTTTAACCTAGTAGGCTTCCGGCTAAAACGCCCGCAAAGGGGTTAGCTCCGCCCCCCCCCGTAATGGAGATTGTTGGTTGTGTCGCGTAGATTTGCACGTTGGTCAAAGCTTATGGATTTTAAATTAGCCGTTAAACGTATGTTGAGCGTAGCTTTACTACGTTTAGCTACTAAGAAACCGTTGGCTGTAAGTTCAGCATGGCATGCTGGAAATACGTTGTGAACAATCGTGTGATGAATCAACGTCGGCGGCTTTCCAAATCACTCCGCTGAAGACCGATACAAGTTACGAGCAAGATACGTGCTTGCACCGTACATAGGGCGTTGCATACTGTTGTAACGAAGTGCGTAGTGGGTTAACCTAGTCTTTAGACGAGCTTGACTTGTCTTATTCTGGTCTTGCCGTCATGGGAAACATTCGTTCCTGAGTCGTAGTTGTTGTAACTACGTATCTCAAGCGTTTTTGTCACAACTAGTTTTTGGCTAGGTCACGGTGGAGCCTATGTCACGTTATGATAAAACCGTGCAAGACTTACCGTGTTGCCAAAGTTAGGTGCTTTGTAAAAAAAAAATAAAATTAAAAGACTGAAACTAAAACTAAAAAGGTCTATTTTTTATCTTTATTAAAATTGTGTAAAACGAGATACATAAAAATTATTAACAACAACATGATAAGTAGAATCTAAACCTTTAGTTAAGCGTTCACGAACACGTGTTATAATTTTATTAATAACATACATATATGCTTGTTTAAACGCTTTTTGTTGATAAAAATCTAAAGTTTCTTGTTTAAATTCTTCTAAACGAGCTAAACGTAGTTCATGTTGAGATACCACATTATTAATTTCTTGAGTTGCACGTAAAACACCTTCTTCGCGGATTTCTTGTGCTTTTTTCTTAGCAATTTCTAATTGAGCACGTGCTGCGTTTAATTTTTCTTCTGCTTCTATAGCACGTTGATTTGCTTCTTGTAAATTTTTTACAATCGTATTTTTACGGTCTTCTAATAAAGAAGATAAATTCTTACCGACAAAAGAAACTACAATACCTACTACAGCTGCTAGGTTAATTATATTGGTTTCAAAAATGTTTGTGTTAAGACCAAAACCGCCATGGCCTATAATTAAACTGCTTTCTGGTAAAAAAACCATAAAAAATACCTAAAAATTAAAATTTAACTAACTAAATATCTGGCTTAAACTAATGTTTATGCTTACGGCCTATAGCCGCTTTTATTATTTTTATAATAGAACCAGTTTAGTATAGTAAATTGCCTTAGTTTTATAAGCTTTATTAAGTTTTAGTTAAACCTAACATAGTTTCGCATTCTGGACGTTTGACAAAAAAGTCTACAGCCTATTGCGAAGACACTTGTTCATCTGATCTAGGTTAGATCCCCCCAACTGACCTTGATATAGCTTCTACACCTTAGGCATAGACTAGAAGCTATGCACTTTATATATGTCACGGGGTTCCAACCTAAAAACAAATTTTTACTGCCTTTTTGAGATTGCGTTCTTCTGCTTACAACTAGGCGCGAGCACCTAGTTGTGAGTTATCCAAATAACCATCAAGATTGTGCTTTTTTATATTAAATAAGGGCTTTCGACCCCTGTTGTAATTTCAGTTGGAGGTTGACTACAACGTGGTCACGGCGGAGCCTAAACGACATAACGTTCTCTTCCATAAAGTTTAAACCTCTTTTAACTACAATAAGCTTAGTTACGGCCACCGGCCCAAACGACAATTAGCTTACTAACATAGTACAAGCGCGCGCTGTCGTTTGGCAAAGCCAACGCGTTTGTACGACATAACATGTGTGCTTAGTTAAGCTTAGTACTTTTTGGTCTTGTAATTTTGTGTTATTTGTGTCTTACGGTCTAAAGACACTACGTTAAAAGACAACATGGTTTAACGGTGTTTCGTTAAGACTTACGTTACAACTTCGTTCTGTGAAACGGTATTTGTCATGGTTTCCCCAAAAGGCAACGTTCCTAAACGAGGGGCTGGGGGGGGGGGGGGAGAAGGGCGTAAGGACACTTAATACAAAAACGAAGCCACCAAACATGTTGCCAAGCTACAATACCTTGAGGAAGATTAAGGTTGTAGTTTCCACAAGGCAGGGTCTTTGGCTCTCATTTATTTTGTGGAAACAAGGCCTTTGCTCCTCCCCCCCCCCCTCTCCCCTGGTTGTGGCCAACAAACACGTTGCCTTCAACAAGGGCGAAGCCCCGTAAGCCCAACGTCAAGATTGTTAGAGTGACGGGTTTCGACAAGAGGTTTATGAAACGCACAAAGCACGACCCAAAGCCTGCGTCGTGAGTTTTAGTTAAGCTACTTGTTTGACTCTATGAAATTACAAACAACTAACGGCCTATGGCCTACAACGTACATAAAAGCCAACGACGTAACCCTAGAATATTTTGTTAACGACGCGTCGGCTTGGGCTTACTTTGAAGTCATCAAGTTTTTGTAGTTAATAAGTAAATTGAAGGCCTACGCGCTACTTTGTAGCTTGGGTTTCATCACAGACTACGTTGTAGCTTAAATACGAAATATGATTATGCGTGGGCTTCAACCTTCCTCGTTTTTTAGGGAAACGCACAGCTCGAGCACTGTTGGTTACTGTAAAGTTGTCCTTCGGTAAACAAACGACAACATTGTTCAATTTACCCATGGTTGTGGTTACGAAGGCCAGCGGCCGTTTTATAATCTACTTGTGATCTATAACATCATTTACACTCATGACAGCATCAAATAAAAAAAAGCATCTATTTGCTACTGAGTAGCTAAAAAAAAATGAAAAGCTTATTATATACTAGAACAAAAATAATAAGGATGTTTTAACACCTCATTACGTACGAACACACATAGTTGTGCTTACGGCCTCTGTTACCGTGTGGTTTCGCCCTAAAAGACAACTAGGTTCATAAACAGCCTAAAAGGCAAATTCAACCACCTCCGTAATGTTAGCTCCTCTTAAGCCACACTACGTGTGCTCACAACGCACTTACCGCACAACGAATAAAAGCCTACGGCTTTTCTTAACGGCCGTTTTTAGCTTAGAAACGTAAGAAAACTCCCAAGGCATAGCTTGTAGTTTTTGAATTAGCCCTAAGGCGAATATCGCTTTTAAACTACCTAGGGTCTTCGACACTCGTTGTCTAGACTTATTTAGTAAGAGCCGTTGGCCCTGACGAGTACACTTTGTTATGCCTAGCTTACGGGCTTTTACGTATTTGGTGTTACAAGCTACGCTCAGTTGTATTCGTGAAACGTTTTACCCACAACTTTGTTCTGGCCGACCTAAGGTTTTTAAATAACAATAAAAGACATACCGGCCTGTGCTTTGTACTTGGTACACCCCCCTCCTTTTTTTTGTGCGTTCTAGCAAGTGCTTTACACTAGTTCAAAAGTTATTTTTAGTTTAAAAGCTATTCTTATAACAAAGAACTGCGTACGTACCAAAAAAGTTCACAGCCTAAAGTGCAGATTCGGAAAAACTCTAATAATTTTTTATTTTTTATTTTTAGTATAAATGCCTATTTATTTAAAGTAAAAGCTATTTAGAATAAACTTTTACTGTATCTAACATAACTCACGGGGTTCGATTCGGGCTTGATGTTACCTTTTTTAGTTTCCCGGAAGCGAACGTGAGCTATGTTAAAAAATGTATAACAAATTAGCCAGCAAATGGGTTAGCAAATAGAAGTGCTAAAGCAACTACTAGACCATAAATAGTTAAAGATTCCATGAAAGCGAAACTTAATAGAAGTGCACCACGGATTTTGCCTTCAGCTTCAGGTTGGCGTGCAATACCTTCAACTGCGTAACCAGCAGCAGTACCTTGACCCATACCAGGACCAATAGCAGCTAAACCAACAGCAAGACCAGCAGATACAACAGAAGCAGCAGCTACGATAGGGTTCATTTTATTTCCTCCTAAATGAATCAATAAAATCGATAACAACCAAAATATATTTTATATTTATTTTGGTTAGGAAAACCAAAAACTTTTTGCCGTTTCGGTTGGAGGCCTTTTTTTTACACAGTAGTTCATATATTATATATTAACGTAACAAATATACTAGCTCCCGGTCTCCTCCTTTATAATGTAGTAGGCCTTCTACCCAAAATTAACTACGGTATTCACAACGAAGTACACCGTACGTTTATATACCAATGGTGCCTGTGACAGGCCTTTGCTCCTCCCCCCCCCCCTCGCAGGGCGAACTATATCGCCTTCGGCTCCAACGTCCCTTGTAAAAACAAGCTTACGCTTCGTAAAGCACCTTAGACAAGAGCTACGTTAAGGGTTACGTACGTTCCTAAACTACTAAGGAAAATGACTCACACATTTAGCTACTAAGAAACCGTTGGCTGTAAGTTCAGCGTTAAGCTTGCAGCATGCCGCATTTCGCCCTTGGCGTCCGTGTGTCGTCGCTATAGCACTGTATAATGCGTTTTTTTTGATTAAAACCACATTATTTATTTTATTCTATTATAGCTTGATAAGTAGCTACAGTAGCAGGTGATGATCGATTTAAATGACGAAAAATTAAATATTTAAATAAAACATCTAATAAAACCGGAAGAGTAGCAACCAATAAAAAAATTCCAGTTTGACTTTCTGGTATACCGTAGTGATTAAATATAAATTCAAAAAATAATTCCCATAAATTTGAAGAATGGTAACCTACTAATAAATCAGTTATTAATAAAATTAATAAAGATTTTTTGCTATCATCTAAACCAAAAAAAACTTCTAATAAAAAAGATTTTGTAATATTTATTTGAATTTCAAGGGTAATTAATAAATATAAAAGTGTACACAAACTTAAAAGATCGGCAAAAAAATTAGTAATTGCTTCGATGCTATGATTATTATAATAAGTTGCTAATTCTATTGTTTTTTCTTGATAAAGTTTAGAAATATCTTTATTTTTACGCACATGCGCTCCTTGTTGGGACGGAAAGACGTCACAAGGCACAAAATTTGTTGTGACATGCTCTTGTTCAAGCGTGAGCGATGAGTTACTCACAGAGCTTGCGCTGTTAGGTTGTGCATTTTTTGTTGGCAAATATTTTATTTCACCTTTACCCTCAACAGAGATTTGTTTATCAGCCTTTTGCTTTTGTAATGGACTGAAACTTAGACTAAAAAAGTCGCTTTGTTCTCCTGCATGATTAATTAAGTTAGCTTCTGACGAAGGGCAAGCATCACGCCATAAGCTCACAAAACGATTTGGCTTATGACTAGCTGTTACTGTTGGAAAGCCCTGTATAGGCTCAATGTTACATAATGTTACATTTTTACCAAAATTATCACTACATTTAGACTGGACTTCTAATTCAAATGCGTTTTTTGATACGGCTAAAACATCTTGACGTCCGTTAAGATTTTTAAATGGTGCAAAATTTTCTGCACGGCCAACTTTTTCTTTAGCTTTAAAAGAGTAGGAATATTGACTATAAGATTCTACTAATGTTTCAAAATAAATTTTTTCTTCAAATTTTTCTAATTCTGTAAAAGCACGTTTTTGCTCATATGAGTTTAAAAAAATTTCAGGGTGACTTTTATTCCAAAAATATTCTGTTATAGGTTTTACAACATAATTTTTCGCTGCAAAGTTTATTAAGAAAGGTACAAAAAATAGTATAAAAATTGTTTTAATTGTTGTTAAAAATAAGTAACGATAAAAACGATACTCTTGTATTACTAAATTATCCACATCTGAAAAAAGTTGTTTTAAAAAACGATCCAAAACACGGCTAAATGAACGAGGAAATAAACCTATTTCTTCATAGGTAATCGAAACGACTTTATCTTTATCAGTATAGTAACTACTGTCTCGTTTACTTACACTTGTTACTAAACGACGTTTACTCTGCTTAAAAAAAAGCGATGAGTAACTATTATTACTTTTTGGTAAAAAACCATATAGTGACAAAACAAAATCTTTTTCACTTTGGGTTTTTAGTAACGTATTATTTTTTAATGGTATTTGAAACATATTGTCTTGTACTTTTTTATTGTTCTAGAACAAAGGGGAAGTCCGAGTAACGTCAAAACTAAAAGCACACTTGTTGTGACGTGTCATAAAACATAGGAGTTCGTATTGGTTGCAATCTACTTTGTTTATAATTTAGCGAAGCTTGCGCTTGAGCCAACAAGGTTATTGATCCGGACCTAGGCCGGATCAATAACAAACTTTTACAACGTGACCCTCTAATACATTTAATTTTGTGTTATTATTACCGGGGCTAAGCTTTTATTGTAACAAACGTGGCTACGTGGCTACCACAACAGAAATGCTTTTAGCTTAGTAGTTCTACATTCTGACTTGGTACCAACATTATGTTATTCAACAGATGTTGTTGTGTTATAAAAGCAGCCCGAGTTGTTATGTCACACAGTGTCATAAAAGGCAGCGAAGCTAGACGAAACTATCCGTTTATGGCTTGTTCTTTAAATTTGTAAATACATGGGGGGGGCAACCTGAACTGTGACTTTAGGCATCAAAATATTTTGTGGCTTCTTGTAATTTAGCTTTGTTGGAGTTAATTTACAACTCGGACCAAAGGCGTCTTCGCGAATAATTCGCTTGAAGACCAGAATATCTATTACAATGTACTTTAAACTTAGTTGAAGAATAGAAACTACAAACTCACAACGCGTGCACTGCAAACTTCAAGCATATGTTTCACCATAAGCCTACAGATATTAACTACGTTAGAGCGCGAAGGGTTTTGTCCCGAGCAACTAGTGCATTATACGGACTACTGCTGGTTTATAACAAACGAGGTCCGAAAACCTCTGTTAAGTTACAACGAGGTTGTGCCTTGTGAAAGCAACTCTATGTAAAATTAAGAGCTACTAGTAGAAACTACAAAGGAGTTTCTCCCCCCCCCCCTCGCAACAGCAAACAGTATTGTGTATATTAACTACTTTGTAGTAGGTCTTTAGCTGAGTTAAACTGCAAGATGCTCCACAAGAAAAGTACAACGCCTAGGATGGTTCTCACAATACTAGTATGGCGAGAACCATCCTAGGTCCAAAGCACCAAACGTTGGACTTAAGCTGTTGGCTGCTTTTGTCCACGTCTGCTTTTCGGGTTACCTTAAATATAAAAGTCGAAAACGTGTCTTGAATTCACTAACTACAACATCGTCACGGCTGAGCCTAAACTACCATGTAGTTTTATGTTGGCTCCGCCAATCCCGAAGGGCACGTAACTTAACTACGAAATGGGCTAAGCCCCGAGTTTAAACTATGCTTAAGTTTGCCGAAGACAACAACGTAGTTTAATAGAGTTTAACTCTATTAAACCGCAAATCTAAAGGAAAACTCCGTTTACTTAAGCCTTGTTGTAGTTTAATAAACCGACAGCCGAAACTACAAGCTAGGTGTAGCGTATGAAAAATTGACGGTTTAACAAAGTTCCCTTTTGCCACATGTGTTTGAACATTCGGGGTTAGCCCGGTTATTTTACTTAACACTTAACAAATTAGTCTAAATTTTTACCTGGGTTACGAGCAGGGTCATTTGATAAGAAACCAAAAATAAATAAACAAACAAAGAACGTTACTACTGTATAAACAAAAATTTTTAATGTTAACATACTTTTTAAGCAAAAATTTTTCTTTGTATTGTAAAACCAAAATCAACAGTAGCAAGAAACCATGGTGGCAGAAGGCCTACTTTGACAGATGCGCTAATGCTTGTGTCTAAATGAAGGGTCTGGATTTTGCCCCCTTACTAGATTGTTGTTTTCTAGAAAACATATAGTGCCAGACTTCAACGCGCAAAGCGCGAAGGCCTTCGGCCGTGGCTCACGTTAAGTCAAGCTATTATGGTCTCAACCAATTCTTTACAAACTTGTAACTCAGTTAATTGGGCTAAAAGCTCTAGTTCCTAACGTAGTAGAAGTTTAGCTACAACTAGGTTTAACTCAAGGCCAACGGCCTGCTTTATCGACCACTAGCCCCCTAAAAGACAACGTAGTTCATAACCAGCGTACGCGTTTTATACAAGAAGAAACGAAATTCCACGACTTGTAGCTAACGCGTGCGCTTAGCCACAAGACTTTACGGCTTTGTTGGTCCCTCCCTTAAGTCACAACGTGTTTGTTTCGGTGTCTTTGCCCGCAGTCCTGTTTGTGTCTTACAGCTTCGTTCGGAAAGCGACCAGAGCCTACGTTTCATATAGTAGCTACAACACGGGCTTTTGGACCTCGTTCAACGGCGAAGCCCAAGTTACTTTGCTACAACCATGTTTAGTTGTTAATTATATAAATGGTTTTAGCTTTACAGTATTAGCAGTATTAGTAACCTAAACAACGTTGACCCTGTGTATTTATAGTCTTTTGCCTCGTTCACGGTACGTTGCAACTAGTTTTTTTTATATTTACATATACATTGATTTATATATACAAAGTATAGCTTAGCGTAGTTTAAGCACTAGCTTTACACAACACCGTTTTTTAGTCAAATTCTTGACCTGACCTAAGTAGCTGCTTAACTGTCAAAATATTGTGCTAGTTGTTTTAGTTTTGTTTTACGATAGGCTAACGGTCCTTAAGTAGGAGGTAAAAATACAACAATAAATAAAAAATAAAAAAAATAATAATAAAATATAAAAATATTATATATAAATATATAAGGTAACGCGTGTACATGTTAATCCCGAAAGATAGGGAAACTATGTTGTTGAGATAGAGTTGAAGTTGTTTGTAGTTTTATCGTTTAACTACTAAACAAGTAACTCTAATCTAGTTGACGCCTGTACACACGCGGGCTTCGCGTTAGTTGTTACAACGGTCCTTGTAGTTTACGACATAAACTCCGTTTCTACGACTTTGATCACCGGGCTTTACCCCTAAAAGACAATGTACCTCATTACTAGTTCACGTATTATTCACGTTGAAGTACAGCTTACGGCTTTGTGGCCAACAATTCCGTAAAGCAGTCTACACGCGTCAACTACGATAGAACGACTCGTAAAATGATCCAGCTTAGGCCCGATACCGACGCGGGGGGGGGGGGGCTTTGTTGTAATTAAACTACGAGTAGGTTTAACTACAACGTTAACTCCATAAAACGACCCAAAGCCACAAGACCTTGTAAAACATTTCTTATGCGTCCTTACTTAGGCCTTAACTATTCGTTATAACGACAAGTAGTGAAATTATGAGACGGACAAACTACGTGTAGGTACATGGCAGCATTTTATACTGAAGGACATTGTTTAAGTTGTTTAACTAGTATGTAGTTAAACGACTTAAATGCAGTGCTAGCTCTGTGAGCTTAAGCTACAACGTAGTTTAAGCTCACAGAGCACGTTGGTTTAAGCTACGAGGATGTAGCTTCTCGTCATAAACAACGACTTTCGTTCTGTACACCTAAAGTTGAGTTGACGCGTCGTAGCGTGATATTGTCACTTGGCCACAACAGCGTTATTGTGATAAGTTTGTTGGCACAACTTGTGGGACATACGCTGCCAATAAGTACGATGAACTGCGTAGTTTCGTAAGCAGCTATGCCCTTTATCCTGTTGCTTAAGGTTCTTAGACTAGTAATTCGAACGTAGTTAATAAGCGAAGCCCTTGCAACTTTAGCCTTACAGCTCGTACCTTAAGCCTTGGACATCTTAAGGTGACACGCTATAATTAGGGCTACCTTTAAAGTAACCGCGTAATACTGTACCAAAATTTAAATTATTAATAATTAAGCAACTTTAGCACTTGATTTAAATTCTTCTAAATATTCACCAATAGCTTGTTTTACTAAACCCTCTGCTTCAGGAGTAAAAGTTAATGTTGAACGTAATATTTCACCATATTTAGGGTAGCTGTTAGCTAAATAACTACGGAAACCAGATAAGAAAGAACGTACTTGTGCTACTTCAATTTTATCTAAGTAACCATTAGTACCAGCATAAATGGAAGCTACTTGATCTTCTACTGAAAGTGGAGAAGATTGTGGTTGTTTTAAAATTTCACGTAGACGAGCACCACGTGCTAATTGATTTTGAGTTGCTTGGTCTAAGTCAGAAGCGAATTGCGAGAATGCTTCTAATTCGGCAAATTGTGCTAGTTCTAGCTTTAATTTTCCGGCAATTTGTTTCATTGCTTTAGGTTGTGCCGCTGAACCTACACGAGATACTGAAATACCTACGTTAATAGCTGGACGTAAACCAGAGTTAAATAAACTTGCTGATAAGAAAATCTGACCATCTGTAATTGAAATAACATTTGTTGGAATATATGCTGATACGTCGCCTTCTTGTGTTTCAACAATAGGAAGAGCTGTCATACTACCTTCACCAAGTGCATTATTTAGTTTAGCTGCACGTTCTAATAAACGTGAGTGTAAATAGAATACGTCACCTGGGTAAGCTTCACGTCCTGGAGGACGGCGAAGTAATAATGACATTTCACGATAAGCTTGTGCTTGTTTTGATAAGTCATCATAAATTGTTAATGTAGGACGACCTGTGTACATAAAGTATTCCGCTAAAGTAGCACCTGTGTATGGAGCTAAATACTGTAACGTAGCTGGTTCGTTAGCGTTAGCCATTACAATAATTGTATAATCAAGAGCACCACGTTCTTTTAAAGTATTTAATACTTGAGCAACAGAAGACGCTTTTTGACCAATTGCTACATATACACAAATAACACCTTTACCTTTTTGGTTTAGAATAGTATCAACTGCAATAGCTGTTTTACCTGTTTGACGGTCACCAATGATTAATTCGCGTTGCGCTACTTGAATAAGCGTAGTTCTTGAACTACGTTGTAATTTAATGGAATTTAATTACATTCATTCAAGCGCGGACTCTCTCTTTAACAAAAATTACACGCTATATTTAAACCACGATTTACAAAGTTTTACCCATATTTTTGATTCGACTGTTCCAGCGGGCTTTAAATGATAATTTAGTTTCTTATATTTAAAGTAAAGCAAAGCTAAACGCATTCGATACCTTTTTGCGGATTTTAAAGGAAAAATTTTTAAATATTCGTAAAGCAATTGAAAATCTTCATAAGATCTTATCGTCCAGTGATATTTTTCCTTTGGAGATTTGTTTTTTTTATTAGGCTTTTCTTTATAAATTTTTCCAAAACCGTAAGAATTTTTTATAAGATTCATATGCTGTTCATATATACTTGTTACTTTTAATGAGATTTGATTATGACCTTTTGAATTCATTAAACGTGTTTGCTTACCTTCCACTCCACTTTTTTGCGAATCTTCGGCACTTGATTTTGACACTAATATAGTTATAGTTCCATCTGAATCAATTAAACCTGCAAGATAAGCATTTTGTTTTTTAATCAAAAGCGGCTTTTCTAGCGGTTGAATATTTAGCATTTCACAAGCCTTCTTAAACTGTGCTACACGTGCTGGATTATATAATCTACCATTTAGTCTATAAATAATATCAAAAATAACAGATTTTTGTTTGACACGATAGCGAATACTTTGAGAACCACTTCGCAGTTGAACTGTACCCGCTTTAAGCTGGTTTTTTATGTCATAAACAACTCGAGCATCGTTAACATGTGTGGTTAGCTCAAAACTTATGCTGTTTTCTTTTTTATTTATATAAAAGCAACCGTCACCATCTGTTAAGCCAGCAAACCATTCATTCCATTTTTCTGCGTTCATATTTTTTGTATTCATAAAAGTTGTAAGTATAAAATTTCTTATATTTTAGGCTTTGCTAGAACAAGAACAAAAGTAAGAGAAAATTTTTATTGATCTTTACGGTGTAAGAATTGGGTATTTTTGTTAGGAAACGTAGAGTCTCTGAGGATCCTACTTAAGTATGAAAAACTACTTTTTGGTTTCCGGCTGATTCCTCAATATAAACTACGATTTTCACTATGGACGGGGCAAGGAATTGGACGTTAACACGAATAATAGTTCCTTATGCAACTTGCTCAACGTATGCCTCTTATATCCATGTACGCATTTTTTAAGCTCGAGGTTCCAGCATATAGTTTCCTGCGTTAAAGTTTTTCTTTGTTATTATTGAAAAATCTTTAAAGGGCCAGCACTTGACCACGACCAACAGGAATCATAGCATCTACAGCAACTAGACCTGTTGCTAATGGTTCATAAACAGAACGGCGAGAAACAATACCAGGAGCTGGAGATTCAATAGCACGGCTGTCTTTTGTTACTATAGCACCCTTACCATCTACTGGACGTGCTAAAGCATCAACAACACGACCTAAATATGCTTCACCTACCGGAATTTCAGCAATTTTACCTGTACAACGAACGCGGCTACCTTCTGTAATTTTTAAACCATCACCTAATAGTACAGCACCTACGTTGTTTGCTTCTAAGTTAAGTGCAATACCAAGGGTACCGTCTTCAAATTCAAGTAATTCACCTGACATTGCTTTTTCTAAACCATAAATACGTGCAATCCCGTCACCAACTTGGAAAACGATACCAAAATCTACCATTTTAACTTCTGGTGTATATTGTTCAATTAAATCTTTAATAAGATTACTTAGTTCTTCAGGTGTACGCATTGCCATAATAAATAAATAAATAAATAAATAAAAGACAATAATTAATTATTAAAAAGTACAACCTAATCCATAGGCCTTATGCCAATTGCTAGAACCTAGTAAAGACGTAAGGCCCCTTAACGTCTCTTCTTAGAACACGTGCCTTAGGCTTTCGCTCAATGGTTGTGTTTCAACGAGCACGAAGTGCGTTACTAAATTATGTGACAAAGTTTTTTAGCTAAGATGGCAAAGCCATACACCAAATGCAGCGCAGCTGCAGTTTTTACGATATGTCAGGACTCCGACAACTAACAAAAGCCACAAGCGGCTTCGCTACAGCGCTACAGCGATCAAGGTACCTAAAAATTTTACATTAAAAATTGTCTTTTTCTAGAATTTTCGTCTAGGTTATTTTACATCTAAAAATTGTAAACAAGGATGGTTTATCCAGCCTAAGCTGGATTATTTGCTTTGCAAATCTTAACGACCATTAGCAACTAAGAGGAATATGTATTACTCTCAACGCAAGAGCTGTAAAGAGTTGAATTTAGTTTTGAAAGAGAACTTAACAAAGTACCTTGTAACTTATATGCGTACAACATATTTACTCTACGATAAACTCACAGCGTGTGCTGTAAGGTTAGAGTTTAGGCTCCGCCATGTCTAACTAAAAGTTAGGTTTCCCTTCGGGAATACAATTTATCGAGATACCTTTTAAAAAATTCTACTTTCACGGCGTTTAAATATAAACGCCTAATTTATTTTAGTTTAGTTTCGTGTAAAGAACGTAGCTAATACCATTAATGGGGTAGTATCCAACATAGTTTTATATGCCATAGTTCTACTAAGAACATAATTATGCCAAGGTTTTTTGCCAACAGCTTACTTCCCAACTAAGTACAGCTTACAGTTTTTAAACTAATTTTTTAGTCAAGCGTAGGCGTTAACAAAGTTTACTTTGGGCGGAGCCATGTATAGCGTTTTATTTTTAGCTTAACTTCGTTTAACATACTTTAAAGATAGTTACTCAATTACTGAAAATATTATGTAAAATGCATCAAAATATGCTTTATAAAAAAGGTAATAGATACAAGATCTATTAAATATTATATATATTTATATATTTAGCGGATAATGGGACTCGAACCCACAACCTCGAACTTGGAAGGATCGCACTCTACCGATTGAGTTACATCCGCATTAGCATATTTATATTATATAAAAAAAACTAAATACTATCTAGAAAATATTTTATAAATTTCATGTAACGCGTAGCCCTTAACAGCATGCTTTATAGCTAAACGAATTAGCCTAAGGTTGGATCCTACTAGTAGCTAGCTAGGTCGCGAATTACTTATAAACTACAACCTAGTTCCTCCTCGGGATTAACGGATCTAACGTAATAAAATTACATCGTTGTAGCATAAGATTTTAATGGGCTCTAACTTGGGCCGAAGGCCCTACTGAAAGCGCTAACACAGTGTAGTTGTTGTAATTCAAACGTGGTAGACCTCCGGCGGAAACCTAGTTTAGTTTGGCCTGCGGCCAAAACTATAAGTTCCCTTCCGCAATAGGCGGAGCCAACATGGTTAAGGACCGATTACCTTGTGTAATAGTACTAAAATTTTTCTATTAAATTATATGTTTGTATAAATAAATAATTTTTTATTTTATTAAAACAAAGCACAAGAATTGAACCCGTGCTTTGTTAAGTTAAAGAAAAAAAAAATAAAAATTAAAGTTTGTCAATAGTATCAAATTCAAATTTGATTTCTTTCCAAACTTCACAAGCTGCTGCTAATTCTGGAGACCATTTACAAGCTGAACGAATAACATCTCCACCTTCGCGAGCAAGGTCACGACCTTCGTTACGTGCTTGTGTACAAGCTTCAAGAGCTACACGGTTAGCTGCAGCGCCTGGAGCGTTACCCCAAGGGTGACCTAATGTACCACCACCGAACTGAAGACAAGCGTCATCGCCGAAAATTTCTACAAGAGCTGGCATGTGCCATACGTGAATACCACCTGAAGCAACTGGCATTACACCTGGCATTGAACACCAGTCTTGAGTGAAGTAAATACCACGGCTACGATCTTTTTCGATATAGTCGTCACGCATTAAGTCTACGAAACCTAGAGTTACTTCACGCTCACCTTCTAGTTTACCTACAACAGTACCTGAGTGTAAGTGGTCACCACCAGACATACGTAGAGCTTTTGCTAGAACACGGAAGTGAATACCATGGTTACGTTGACGGTCAATAACTGCGTGCATAGCACGGTGAATGTGTAATAAAAGACCATTATCACGACAGTAAGAAGCTAAAGAAGTGTTAGCAGTAAAACCACCAGTTAAGTAGTCGTGCATGATGATTGGTACACCTAATTCTTTAGCACATTGACCACGTTTTAACATCTCTTCGCATGTACCAGCTGTAGCGTTTAAGTAATGACCTTTTACTTCTCCTGTTTCTGCTTGTGCTTTGTAAATAGCTTCAGCTACGAAAAGGAAACGGTCTCTCCAACGCATGAATGGTTGTGAGTTAACGTTTTCATCGTCTTTAGTAAAGTCTAAACCACCACGTAAACATTCGTAAACTGCACGACCGTAGTTTTTAGCTGAAAGACCTAATTTAGGTTTGATTGTACAACCTAAAAGACCACGACCATATTTGTTTAGTTTGTCACGTTCAACCTGAATACCGTGTGGTGGACCTTGGAATGTTTTAACGTAAGCAGGTGGAATTCGAAGATCTTCAAGACGTAAAGCACGTAGAGCTTTGAAACCGAATACGTTACCTACAATAGAAGTAAACATGTTTGTTACTGAACCTTCTTCAAATAAGTCAATTGGGTAAGCAACATAAGCAATGTACTGGTTGTCTTCACCTGGAACAGGCTCGATGTCATAACAACGACCTTTGTATCGATCAAGGCTTGTTAAACCGTCAGTCCATACAGTTGTCCAAGTACCTGTTGAAGATTCAGCAGCTACAGCAGCACCACATTCTTCTGGTGGAACACCTGGTTGTGGAGTCATACGGAATGCTGCTAAAATATCAGTATCTTTTACTACGTAGTCAGGTGTGTAGTACGTTAAACGATAGTCTTTTACCCCGGCTTTGAACCCAGCACCTGCTTTAGTTTCTGTTTGTGGAACCATTTATATAAATAAATGTAACTTCTTTTGACGATCCTAAAATAATCTGTCCGGAAATATAATAAAAAATTTTTATTATTTTTTATTACATTTAGATATCTATTATATCTAGAGTCAAATTCCATTAAAAAATTTTTAATGGACCCGTTTCTTCTTTGCAGTTTTATAAATAAACAAACAGCGTTTCTGCTCTGTGTTAAGTTAATTACAATATTAGTATTATAGTTAAACTATAGAAACTACAAAAGTACTTAAGCGTTTTTGATAGAGCCAACCATCTGGCCACCTAGGCGGACGTATGAATGTACTTTTTCCGTGTTAAGGCAGAAATAATGCTTTTTTAGAATGATTTCGATTGGTTTATTTTTTGTTATTAGTTGATTAAACAACTACTAATACTACCGGCCTTGCCAAAAGCACGACCGATAAAATTTAAATAAGATTCTAGTTTAACATAGAATTACGTTTAAAAAAATCAAAACAAATTAACCGAAACGACCAGATGTTGATGCAATTAAGAATGCAGCATAAGTAAAGATGTAACCAACTGAGAAGTGAGCTAAACCTACTAAACGTGCTTGTACAATCGACAGAGCAACTGGTTTATCTTTCCAATAAACAAGGTTAGCTAAAGGAGTTTTTTCGTGTGCCCATACTAAAGTTTCAATAAGTTCTTGCCAGTATCCGCGCCAAGAAATTAAGAACATGAAACCTGTTGCATAAATTAAATGCCCGAATAAAAACGTCCAAGCCCAAACTGATAAACTATTCATACCAAATGGGTTATAACCATTAATTAATTGAGAAGAGTTTAACCATAAGTAATCACGTAACCAACCCATTAGATAAGTTGACGATTCATCAAATTGTGCTACGTTACCTTGCCATAAAGTTAAATGTTTCCAATGCCAATAGAATGTTACCCAACCAATTGTATTAAGCATCCAGAATACTGCTAAATAGAAAGCGTCATAAGCTGATATATCACAAGTACCGCCACGACCAGGACCGTCACAAGGGAAGCTGTAACCAAAATCTTTTTTATCTGGCATTAGTTTAGAACCACGAGCATCTAAAGCACCTTTTACAAGAATAAGTGTTGTTGTGTGAAGACCAAGAGCAATTGCGTGGTGTACAAGGAAGTCACCTGGGCCAATTGTTAAGAATAATGAGTTTTGATTATTGTTTATAGCCTCTAACCAACCAGGTAACCATAAACTTTGACCGTTAGAGAAAGCAGCACTAGTTTTTGAAGATAATAAGAAATCAAAACCGTATAAAGCTTTACCTTGAGCAGCTTGAATCCACTGAGCAAAAACAGGCTCAATTAAAATTTGTTTTTCTGGAGTACCAAATGCTTGCATTACATCGTTATGTACGTAAAGACCTAATGTGTGGAAACCAAGGAATAAAGAAACCCAGCTTAAGTGAGAAATAACTGCTTCTTTGTGATCAAGCATACGAGCTAGCACGTTTCCTTTGTTTTGTTCTGGATCGTAGTCACGAATAAAGAAGATCGCACCGTGAGCAAACGCACCACACATAATGAAACCAGCAATATATTGGTGGTGTGTGTAAAGAGCGGCTTGAGTTGTGAAATCAATAGCTTGGAAAGCATATGGTGGTAAAGAGTACATGTGTTGTGCTACTAATGAACAAATTGTACCAACTGAAGCTAACGCCAAACCTAATTGGAAGTGTAAAGAATTGTTTACTGTGTCAAATAATCCTTTATGACCAGCACCAAGACCTCCGCTTGGAGGAGTGTGAGCATCAAGAATAGCTTGCATACGGTGACCTATACCAAAGTTAGTGCGGTACATGTGACCAGCAACAATGAAGATTACAGCTATTGCTAAGTGATGGTGAGCCATATCTGTTAACCATAAACTTTGAGTTTGTGGGTGGAAACCACCTAAAAAAGTTAAAATAGCCTGTCCAGAACCTTGAGCAGTACCAAAAACATGACCAGCAGTATCTGGCGTTTGCGCATAAGCTGCCCAATTACCAGTAAAGAAAGGAGTTAAACCTTGTGGGTGAGGTAAAACAGATAGGAAGTTATCCCAACCTACATGTTGACCACGTGATTCAGGGATAGCAACGTGAACTAAGTGGCCTGTCCATGCTAATGAGCTTACACCAAATAAACCTGAAAGATGGTGATTTAAACGTGATTCGGCATCTTTAAACCAAGAAAGAGATGGTTGGAAGTTTGGTTGTAAATGAAGCCAGCCTGCAAAAAGGAAAACAGCTGATACTAGGGCTAAGAAAACTGAACCCACGTATAAATCTTGGTTTGTACGCATACCAATAGTGTACCACCATTGATATACACCCGATGTTGCAATGTTAACTGGGCCAGACGCACCACCTCGTGTGAAAGCTTCAACGGCTGGTTGGCCAAAGTGTGGATCCCAAATAGCATGAGCAATAGGACGAATATGAACAGGGTCAGTCACCCACTGTTCAAAGTTGCCTTGCCATGCTACGTGGAAAAGGTTTCCAGAAGTCCATAAGAAAATGATTGATAATTGACCAAAGTGTGAAGCAAAAATCTTTTGATAAAGATTTTCTTCTGTCATACCATCATGGCTTTCAAAATCATGAGCCATAGCAAGCCCGTACCAGATTCTACGTGTTGTAGGGTCTTGTGCTAGACCTTGGCTAAATTTTGGGAACAGTTTAGTTGCCATAAAATTGTCTTACGAAGCCTTGTGGTTCACGGGAGTTTATGTCGGCCAACGGCCGTTAGTCACAGTAGAGCCTTAAGTTAGGCTCTGTGTATTGCGCGGCATGCCGGTGATACTTTGTTATTCTACTGTTAGCTCCGCAAAACCTGAAGTAGAACTTAAGTAGCTTAACTTTGTAGATACGTTGTTATTTGACTACATTCTAGTTATAGCAAAAAAACGTGCCACGTACTTGTTTGGGCTAGTGGCCCTCACAAGATAAGGTCTGGCCAATAATTCTGTAATTTACGTAGTAGCAAGAGTCTTTAAAAAATCGAGCCAATTTTTACCTTCACTTATGTTTGGTGACGTCTGCGCGAGCTCTTGGCACAACTATATACGTTATAACGGATCTACGTTGTGATTAAGTCCGTTAGACTTAAACACTATACGTTGTAATCCGTACCGACGTGAGCTAATGTCGCTATCCAATTTCACTATATTAGCCGGAGGCCTTAACCAGAAAGTAGTTTTGGATATAGTTTAACGATATCTAAACTACCAGCCCTAGAAAAATGGGCCAAGCACAGGCGTCATGTCACAAGACCTTTCTATGTATGCGGTAGCCGTAATAGTTAGCGTTGCTACAACTGGTGGCTTATGATAGTTTAATATGATTTAACGAGTAGCTCATGGCATAACTCAACATAGCGTTTCGCTTAGTTGCCGTTTAACTACTACATAGTTAATTTAACGACACTCCACAAAACCTTGGGCTAAGAAGTTAGGGAGAGGGGGAGGGCGGGGGGTTGAAGCCCCGTAAGCATAAACGTCGTGGCTTCGTTGTAAAGGAAGATTAGGCTAGTGGTCTTTTAAGGGAAAAGCCCCAGTAACACAGGCCGTTGGCCGTAACTACGTTCCACAAGGTAACTTATGTTACTAAAATATTTATTAGGCGCCAAGCGCCGTGAGTCTTATAAAAGTCTATAACATGAACGAATATTCAGCTTTCGGCTGGTTAGTACGCTTTCCAACAGGTGAAACTCGACTAAGAGGCACTGTAAAGTTTAAAACTGTCTGGGTACGCCTTATGACGAGCGAAGACTGTTAGGGCTACAAAACAGCCCAAGGCTGTATACTCACAAAAGTACTGCTCCGAACTTAATCTACAAGTAGGCATTTATACAACTACCACATACCGTTACAGCTGCGAGTAATCCCATTGGGTATAAATGGTTGCTACAATCTTGTAGCTTAAAAATAACACGGGCCTAGGCCTTCATGAGTCAATGTTTCTTAGCGTTGCCTGTTACAACAAATAAAACTAGCCCTTCGGGCTTGCATACCTAATAAAATTTTTGAGGTGCAAAGCAAACTTTGCTTTATAGTAATTTTACATTGCTTATAATCAGTCAAAATTTTTGTAAAACGAACTTATATAATAGGGTTTATCCGGCCGGAGGTCCCATTATCCAACAGACAAAGATTACTTTGTAGTTATTAAAGTTAGGTTCCTCTTTGAGAAACTAACTAAAAATGTCGGGCCACGTACTATGTTGTAGTAAACCTACGACCAAGACTAAAAACTTGGTGCAGAGCAGCAAAATTGCAGACCACCGTTATTTTAGCTCGCAGTAACGAGCTCGTATTAGTAGTATCTAAAGGGAAACTCACAACGCTAGTGCTCTAAGGTCGTTTATTTTTATCCTTTGGCCGTAGTTACAAAATAGACCTATAATATGAAAAGAGCCGTTGAACAATCAAACTGCTTATTGCCTTAGGCAATAGATCCGTATGGATCGATGCCTCGTTTTTGGGAAGTTCATAAGTATGCTTTGTACGGCTCTCTGCCAAACTTTTTTTTCTGATACTACAGCTACGCCATAGTCCTAAAAAGAAACGTAGTTCGTTTATTTAACTAAGCCCTAACCTAGTCGTGTAGCTTAACCACGGTTAAGCTACACGACTAGGTTAGGGCTTAGCGCCGAGCTACAAAAGACAAGTTTAATATTGTAGTTTAAGACTAACTCCGCAGTTCCACAAGGTCTTGTGTCGTAAAAAAAACATAGTTTGTATAGACAACGAAGCCACAAGACCAAGTTTGTCCACGGACTACGTTAAAACATACTAATCGGCTTAACAGATTTATAGTGTACACGTCAACAACAGTAGTGAGTTACTAACTAAACAAATTTCAAGTTCTGCACCGTCAACATTAAAACTTGACATAGTACCTGACTTATGTACGAGGTTCTCTCTAAGCTACTAAAAACACACACCTTACAGCACGAAAGCCTTTGGCCGTGTGCTGTAATGCTTATAATTAAAAAAGTTAAAAATCAAAACTAAACAAAATGGACTATGTCTAGTTTTGTCTGTAATGCATTGATTTTCCATTCTTCATAAAACAGCAAATAGCTTTTCAAACCGGTTTATATTGCTTGTAAGTCTAATGGTTTATATTAGTATCAAATAAAGTTTTGATATGTTATTACAGCGCTAGCGCTGTAACAACCTAGCTTTCTACCACGATACGATATACTACACAAGAACGCTTGAGGACTGATAGGGGCTAAGCCCCTACCCCTCCGCTGCTGACCTACCTAAGCTGCTTAACTTTTTGATTTTGCGTAAAACAGTATGCCTAAGGTTTTAAGATAGCTACCAATTATTTTATTTTCAATAAAATATTATTTGTAGTTTTTACTCTGCTTTAAACGGTGTTTTTTCTTTAATGTCCGCTTTAAGAGTTATCTTTCGAATAATAGGCGCTTAAGCCGTGACGTATTTTTTTTATTTTCAGTCGGGTGCAACTAGTTGGTAGAACCCGACTTGTAGCTATGTTATACTTGTAGGTGTTATGATTTTGTTCTTGTTGTTTTACGTAGTTAAGGTCCGTTCGTTGGACAATCTGGTTTACGGCCAGGTCCTCATAGCGTGCTGCGTATGAGTTTTCGTTTAACATCGTAGTTTGGTACCCTTCGGGAGCACAACGGTCACTTTAAAAAGAAGGGTTTTAAGTATGGCGAAACCAACAAAGCTGTTTGTATTCTAGCAAACCCTGTATTCTAGCAAACCCTGTATTCTAGCAAACCCTGTATTCTAGCAAACCCTGTATTCTAGCAAACCCTGTATTCTGGCAAACCTTACGCGTTACCTTTCAAGCAGCTGCTGTGCAGTCAGGTTTGAATATAGTCATGACAACAGCTTACCTTTAGATAAGAAAAGCGTTCGTTGATTTAACGCTCAACGCTCGCGCTTTGTTGGTTTGTTCTCAATGCTTGTGTTTTTCATATAGTGTACCATGGGACATTATCGTTGTTAATGTCCTGGTTAAACTAAAAGTGGCAAAGTCTTTTAACCAAGCGCACACGACATCCCACAAGATTCTATTGTGGGTTTTAACACGTTGGCTGTATGTTAATGCCACAACATGCGGGAGGTACGTTCTTGCTCGTTTCTAGCTTAATAGGGTTTAACTCTATTAACAAAATTCCCAAAAAATGGGAGGGGGGGGGTCGTTTGTAGATTAGTTACAACTAGACTTAACGTATTTAAGCTAAAACTTAACTGAAACTGTTACAGCACTAGTTTTGACAGATAAACATCCTTTAGCTAAATTACGTTGTAGCTTTTTTTTTAGCCCATCTAGCGCTAACATGCAGCTGAAAGCTGTATAGGTGTTCATCGTTAAAGCTACAACGACGGTGAAAAGCAGTTTTGCTGCTTTGCACCAAGTTTTTAGTTTCCAACAAAGTTCTCCTAAAACGTAGGAACCTTACTACAACTTAGTCTACACCCTTCCCGCTCAAATCCTTAAGCTACTAAGAGAATATTTAACCAACTATTGTTTGGTTAAAAGTTTTTAATTTTTTTATTTATACACATAAATAATTTATTCAAATATTTTAATTAAAAAAACCATAACTATGTAAACCTTCTCCAATTAAATTAACACCCAAATAACAAAACCAGACAACTATAAATCCTAGTGATGCTATAACAGCTGGTTTTTCACCTTGCCATCCTTTTGTTAAACGAGTATGTAGATAAATAGCAAATACTAGCCATGTCAATAAAGCCCAAGTTTCTTTTGGATCCCAACTCCAATAAGAACCCCATGCTTCATTTGCCCAAACAGCTCCAGATAAAATACCAATTGTTAAAAAAGGAAAACCTAAACCAATAATACGATAACTTAAAGAATCTAAATTTAATTTTAAAAGAGTCATTTTGGTATTATAAAAATCTTTTTTATGTTCAGGAGTTAAAATACTATTGTTAACCATGCTTTTTACAGTTTCTATCGAATAATCAGCTGGTAATGGTATTATATCCTCATCACAGCGCAAACGTTCTATTTCGTTAGGTGTTTGTTGCGTCATCATGTTGTTTATCTTTATATTTTGTTTGTCATTACTTAGTTTATTTAATATTAAAAATAAAATAGATAATAAAGAACCTATAATTAAAGTTGCATAACTAATTATCATTACACTTACATGCATCATTAACCAATTTGATTGTAATGCTGGAACTAAAGGAGCTGATTGTTGCATTTCTTTTGGTAAGCTGAAAGTCGCAAAAGCATTCATTAATAAAGCACTTGAAGCTGTAATTGAACCTAATATTTTTTCAACCGAAATAATAAAACTAGTTGAATAGATTAAATATAAAAAAGTACAGCACCAAGCTAAAAACATTAATGATTCATATAAATTACTTAAGGGGAAATGTCCAGAAATTTCCCAACGAACAAGTAATAATAAAACTAATAATAAATTTGAAACCGCCATACTGCTACGTGCATATAAAATATTTGAATCAGTTAAAATTTTCTTTGTTTTATTATTTGTTCCTGTAGAAAAAGTAGTATAAATCCAATAAAAAATTGTAGTAACAAAAAGTGTTAAAAAACTAGCATTTCGTAATGAATTTTCAAATACTTCTAAGTTTAGTGAATTAGTTAATAGCATATACTAAGTAATTATTTTAGGTACTCCGGTGCTTTGCTCCGGAATCCACGCGGCCATTATTATTAGTAGATAATGCTCCTTCATTACTATTCAAAGCGCATTTGCTGTGAGGAATGGCCCAACAGCTGAGTTAGCAAGCCTTCCTACTAGTTTATGTCGTTTGGTACAACCGAAGAACATAAACTAGTCGCTTTATACTCTTAAGCTTCGCCCCCCCCCCCCCCCGCCCTCCTTCGGTATATGGGCGTAATACGGATTTTTAACGACACTACTCGCTTTTTTATGTAGTCCGTAGTTGTAACTTTTACTTGCAACGACGGTTCTTGTGGCCAAAGTGCGCCCATCACGCTATACGCTACCAACGAACTCGTCAGCTTATCGAATACTATTTAATATAGTTTAACTAATAGCTCTTATTTGTCGGTCTCCGCCTATCTCGCTTACGGTCGGATCATCGTCGAGGCTGTTATTGTTTGAAGCACAATAAACTACAATTAGATAGTTAACTACGTTAAAGCTATCAGTTTTATACAACTTAGGCTCAGTCGTTTTATTTACCACCACTATAGTAAGGCCTGAGTAGTAACTTCTACCACGAATATTTTGACGTTAACAACGGAATTCACTAACTAAGAACTACAACTAATAAAACTCAAGGCCTCCGGCCCAAATGAGGGTTTGTGGCATAACACATGGCTTTTAGCTTTCGCCTTTGGCCACAAGGCCTTGTAAGAAGCTAGCTTGTGTGACGTAGTTTAACAAAGTTAAAAGCCTTTAGACAAACTCGCTTTGTAGGCTACAAGCATTAGCGTGTCTAAAATATTTCCCCTAGTTAGGTGCAAAAAGCGATTGTTATAAAATCGACAAATTCCACCGATTTTTCTGTATAAAAAGTAAAAAAGTTGTTTATAAATAGAATAAATTGTAATAACCGTACTAAGGCATAAAATAGTAAAAACGACTACTGCTCTGTACCTCAGAATACTTACAGCTATACGGTGCGAGGCTTTCGGCCTTCGCCCCCCCCCCAATGAGACATAACGGAGCGCACGGATCACATCCAACCGCCTCCGTTTAATTTAATGTTTTTAATTACATCTTATTTTCGCCTTAGGTCTAATTTAATTCCTACAAACGTTGTTAAGGCTAATAAGCCGAAAGCTTATGCTAGGTACAACTTCGTGTAGGCATTACGGCCAGTATAGTTTTTTCGGACAAAGACCGGGACAACATTAATAACTAACTACGTTATGTTATAGAGCTGAAGTAACAAGTTCTACGATGTTGTATAAACTATAACAACAGTAGTGACTTTTGTTGTCCGAACACGTTATGACAACAAACTTAAACAAGTAGCTTACAAAGATTTAGCTATAATTGTAACTATTTATCTTTTTGGGGAAAGAGGGACTTGAACCCTCACCTTGTTCGCACAAGAACGGATTTTAAGTCCGTAGCGTCTACCATTCCGCCATATCCCCTGTTTTGTTTGTGAGTTGTATTACAAATATAATAACATACTTTAATTTTTTTGTATAGCATATATGTTACAAAAGCAGCCCTGCTTCAATCGTTAAAGTCCTTGTGCCATGTGCCATGGTCCAACAGATGACGGGTGCGCTGTTGTCTAGTCTTAGGTATACAGCTATAGGCCAGATTATTTTCAAAGCTAATCTAAACGACTTAAGCTAGTAAATAGTAAATATAAAAGAGCCACGTTGTTATACGTTCTAACTTGGGCCGTATAAAATCTTCTGCTACAAAGAGCACACCGAGTTAAACTACAACTAACGGCCCGTTATGAATAGTTGTGCAGGTGTTGATTCGGTTAACATCAGTGATAAAATAGGGCCCGTATCTATAACGAAACATCTTTGTGGAATTCACTTTAGCGCAGCCATTGTTAAGCTACAAAGTATTATGTGACCTGATTTTTTTAGCACGGGGCTTACCGCCCCCCCTCCTTGAATTTATGTGTTTATAACAATTTGAATTGGAAAGTGGGCAGCAAATAAATCGATAATTTTAGACAAATAAACGGCATTGCCTATGCCGTTTATTTGTCTAAAATTAATGTAAAAAATTAAAACTTAAGGTTTAAGTTTTATTAACCTACTGAAATAATACGTGCTAAGAAGAACGACCAAGTAGTAGCTATACCACCAAGAAGGTAGTGAGCAACACCTACAGCACGGCCTTGTGTAATGCTTAAAGCACGTGGTTGAATAGCAGGTGCTACTTTAAGTTTATTGTGCGCCCACACGATTGATTCGATTAGTTCTTGCCAGTAACCACGACCAGAGAATAAGAACATTAATGAGAAGGCCCAAACGAAATGCGCACCTAAGAAGATTAGACCATATGCAGATAAAGCTGAACCGTATGATTGGATTACTTGTGAAGATTGCGCCCATAGGAAATCACGTAACCAACCGTTAATAGTATTTGCGCTTTGTGCAAAGTTACCACCAGTAATGTGAGATACACCAGAAGCTGTTACAGTACCCCAAACATCAGATTGCATCTTCCAGCTGAAGTGGAAAATAACAATTGATAAGCTGTTATACATCCAGAAAAGGCCAAGGAATACGTGGTCCCAAGCAGATACTTGACAAGTACCACCACGACCTGGACCGTCACAAGGGAAACGGAAACCTAAGTTAGCTTTATCTGGGATAAGACGAGAACTACGCGCAAATAAAACACCTTTCAGAAGAATTAACACAGTTACGTGAATTGTGAAAGCATGGATGTGGTGAACCATGAAATCAGAAGTACCTAGAGAAATTGGCATCATAGCTACTTTACCACCAACAGCTACTAAATCCCCACCCCAAGTTAAACTTGTAGCCGCTAATGCATTAGGTGCTGTTAATTGAGGCGCTACGAAGTGCGTATTTTGAATCCATTGAGCAAAAACAGGTTGAAGTTGAATTGCAGTATCTGAGAACATATCTTGAGGACGACCTAAAGCACTCATTGTATCATTGTGGATGTATAAACCAAAGCTGTGGAAACCTAAGAAAATACAAACCCAGTTTAAATGAGAAATAATAGCATCACGGTGACGAATTACACGGTCTAATAAGTTATTATAATTATTTGTAGGATCATAGTCACGAACCATAAAAATAGCTGCATGAGCACCGGCACCAACAATACAGAAACCACCAATCCAAGTGTGGTGTGTAAATAATGATAATTGTGTACCATAGTCAGTTGCTAGGTATGGGTATGGAGGCATAGCATACATGTGATGCAAGGCTATAAGAACAAGTTGTTCAATTCATTATAGCTTGGACTTTATCTTTATCTTTTTTCATTCAATCTAAAAAACTATGGTGTCTATAGCCTAGTTTCGCCGGGCAATGTAATAAAACAAAATGCGTCTTTTTCAATTTTAAATTTTTTGTTTTGTGCTTTAATTTTTTCAACTTTGTCAGAAAGGCTTTCAACAATACCTAGATGTGTATTGTTAACAAACCTTAAAGCTATTTTTTTCCACATTGCAAATAAAATATGTTTTTTACCTTGCAATTTGTAATTTTCAAAATAATTTAAAATATTCGCTAAGGTTTTTTTAGTACTTGCTTCTACCCTGAAATGTTGTTTTTCCGCATCACGTACTGTTACGGAACGAATTTCAAATAATCTTTGAATTTGCTCCATAACATCTTTTTCGTATTGTTGATCAACATATGCGTTTAAACGTAAACGTAGTATTTTTGTACCTTTTTGAGTTGTTTGTTCACCAATACTGGCGTGAAAACCACCCTCGGCATCATAAAATCCAGCAATCCAAGCACTGTTTAAGGTAATATTCTGTGCGTTTTGTCTAGGTTTGATTGCTAAAGGTTGCTTAGCGTATGTGTTATAATGGTTAACCCATTTTTCAAACCTGTTAAAAACCTTTTGAAGATGTATATTCCCATTAAAAATATGGAATATTCTTTGAATATTTTCTTCACCTTGTACTGTATAGCGAGCAAAAATGCGGTTATTTTGTTTATAAGGTTGCACGGTGCCAAAACCCAAGGTTGTTCGTATTTTATTTAAAACCAAAGCGTCTGCTTGATTAATAACAAATATGCAACGATTCTCACGTAGAAAAAAAGAGCCGTCACCTTCACTAAACCCAACAAACCATTCTAAAAAAGTGATTTCTTCGGGTTTTAAGCTTTTTGGTTTTTTATGCGCCGGTTTAAGCTGTTTATACACAGAAAAATCGTAAACAAAATTTTCTTTAGTTTTTTTAGAATTTTTTGACTGAAAAAAGAATGTCCCACGTAAAGTCTCTGAGGATCCCAATAAATGAATATTATTGGTTTCCTGCTGATTGTTCCTACCCCAAAGATTTTCCCATAAAATATATTTTTTATTTTGCAAAAATAAATCAACCAGGGACTGTTCACCAAACATATCTTTTAGTGAGAGAATATGTTGAATCCTTACAAATATATATCTTAGGACTTGGGGATACGCTTTGAACTGAGCAGACGGAAGGTTCCAGCAAATAGTGGGATTTAATGTGACCCAGAATATACAAGCCACAATGATTGATAATGAACCAAATAAAGCTAAGTTAATAGCTAATTGAGCATGCCATGAAGTTGTTAAAATTTCGTATAAACCAACGTGACCTTCACCTGTAAATGGACCGCGGTGAGCTTCTAAAATTTCACGAATGCTGTGCCCAATACCCCAGTTCGTACGGTACATATGACCTGCTACTAAGAATAAGACAGCAATAGCTACGTGATGGTGAGCAGTATCACTTAACCAAAGACCGCCTGTTACAGGGTTTAAACCACCTTTAAATGTTAAGAAGTCACTGTATTCACTCCAGTTTAAAGTGAAAAAAGGTGCAATTCCTTTAGCAAAACTTGGATATAAATCGGCCATAATAGCACGGTTTAAAAGTAAATCATGAGGAAGCGGAATTTCTTTTGGATCCACCCCAGCATCTAATAGCTTATTTACTGGTAAAGATACGTGAATCTGGTGACCAGCCCAAGCTAAACTCCCTAAACCAAGAAGACCTGCTAAATGATGATTTAGCATCGATTCAACGTTTTGGAACCACTCTAATTTTGGAGCAGCTTTGTGGTAATGGAACCAACCAGCAAAGAACATAGCGGCTGCCATTACTAAACCACCAATAGCTGTTGTATAAAGTTGTAATTCACTAGTAATACCACTAGCACGCCATAGTTGGAAAAAACCAGAAGTAATTTGAATACCTTGGAAACCACCACCTACATCACCATTTAAAATTTCTTGACCAACAACAGGCCAAACAACTTGAGCACTTGGTTTAATGTGTGTTGGATCACTTAACCAAGCTTCATAGTTTGAAAAACGTGCACCATGGAAATACATAGTTAGGTAGTAATTTTTATAAAAAAAATTACACCTGAAGATCCGTGCATGCAATTTACATTGCACACGGCTCAAGTTCTTTTATATTTCTAAAATCTAAAAAGTTTATCTGTGTTATGTTATAGGATACTACCTTACACAGAAGCAGCCAACGGCTTACATTTCAACTAACGGGAAGCCTGTAGGAATGTATTTGGCGGAGCCCTACGTCACATAAGGTATGAAACTTGGCTACAAAATATCCCCGGTATGTCCTTGCTCTGCAGCTAGATTAATACGCGGCAACGACTTATTACACTAGAACGAATCAGTGCGTTTTTCCCCTTACTACGTTAGGTTTGACTACGGGAAATTAGCTAAGAGCACTTTGTAGTTAGGGGGGGGGGGGGGGGGGGAGGCACGTGGTGCTGTACGGCATACCTGGAGATTCGTTCATGTCCCTAGTACAACCAACGGTTTTACCGGTTGTTCATTAGTATTATGGTTGAAACCTGGTTTTTCTATAAGCGAACGGCTCTTAAAGCACTTTAGAAGCTATTAGCTTAACGTTGGCTTCGCTAATACTTAAGGGCATGCTAGCTGCATGGTTGTCTGCAACAAACCAGAGCGTCAGCGTCAATAACTTTAGAGCTAAGGGTTGAACAAATAGCTCTTTATATAATTAAGAGCACGTTGTGTTTACAAGACTCCTTTCGTTATGCCAGCCTATGGCCGGAAAAGAAAACTACCTATGTAATAAGTATAGATTCTTAGCTCAAACTTGTGTGTTCGGTATAAAGGAACGCGTCTGCTGATCATCTGCCTAGTTGTATTTTAGGGCGAAGCCTCGTGACGTGCGCGTTAGTCGTTTACGTTTATTCCAAAAGTGGCTTAGTTGCTTAACTAGTACGACCTTCCACGTAGTAGGCCTACAATTAAAGACTAATTGTAGCGTAATTAGGTTTAGCTACTTTCATTAGATTTATATTACAATGTAGTTTAATTGGGATTTGGTTGTAGAGTGATTTGTTAAGTAACTAATGTTAAAAAAAGATTCTTAAACTACGTTTGATTTTATACTTAATTGTTTTTTTTTTACTATTTACTATTATATAAAATATATATATATATAATTTTATTTTGTAGTTTTGTGCAAAAAACCAAGAGAAGTTTATAGCATTAAAATTGACTTATACATAGCCTTCGTAGTAGTCAGTCTTACTTTTGTTCGGCGGAGCGAAACCCTAACTAAGGACAACGGATGTCGATGAGGACAAATATTATGGTTAAGCTATATAATAGGGCTACGTACTGTATAATTCCTAGTTAAGGGCCTAAACCATCATTTTATTTACAAAGACATATATTGCATTAAGGCACGTTGTGCCGAAGAGGCGCGCTCATAAAGTCTGAGGCATACTGATATAAACTGCACACTGTATAGTAATACATAAGTATAAGTCCAAAATATAGCCAGGTAACGTAGTTGCCTAGTGTCCTTGAAACCATTCAAACTAAAGCTGGATAAGGCTACAATATAACCCTGGGCGAAGCTCGCGTTTGCTTATATTGTTTATATAGTACCAAGCCAGGTTATAAACTACGTTCATGTTAGTGTGTTATAGTTGGTTTCCCTAAGTGGAACCTAACTTGCGCTTTGAGTTTGTTTCCCTTCGGGAAACGCAGGTTGTAGTTTGCTAACTAGGTGCATGGTACCTTACGTCCAAATTTTGCCTTGCGCTAGTTCTACGCTTAATTGTCTTTTAGTAACAGAGGCTGTTCTTCAAACAATGAGCAAAGCCTGATAAACGCACGCGTTTTGACAAAGATAGAAAAAGGGTCGGAGCTCATAATCTAACCATCGAACTAATAAGTTTTATAGTATGTGTTTTAATATAGTAAAACTAGTAACTCATAACGTAGCCTTAAACTACCTGCGGATTTTAGACACTCGCCTTGTGAGTAAGTCCGTTGGACTAGGTTGATGTCTGTTCTTGTATGGAGTTTAATAGTATTAAATTATATTAAACTACAACCAAAATTCGGCCGGGAGCTTACCTAGGTTAAAGGGAGCTACGTACCAGCTACTAGTTTTACTATAATGTAGTTTAATGCAGTTAAATGTTAACACTAAACCTACTTAGTTACTTCTTCAATTAAGAAACTTTAGCTAAAGTTTCCCAACTCATAGTAACGTCATCTAAAATTAGAGAACTGTTATAAATTTCTAAAATAATTAATAAAAAAGCTGCAAATAATACAATAAACACACCCATTAAAACAGTAGTACCCCATCCTGGTAAAACTTTACCAGCTTCAGAGTTAAGTGGACGTAATAATGTTCCTAAAGGTGTTTGAAGACCAGGTTCTTGAAAACCTGACTCTACTTTTGGTGATGTTCCTTTAGCTTTAGAAGTTCCTGTTGCCATAATTATAAAATGAATAAAGCGCAATTAGCGCTGCTTTTATTTACTTTCTGTAAAAAGAGTATCCGGCCGTAGGCTGGATAGTTGTAAGCTAAACCTTTGATAAAAGTAACTCTATGCACGTAGCTTAACAACTTTAACCTAGGCCTCTTGTCGATTGGCTAGGTAAACATTTGGGGCTTTACTTTAAACGACAAACACACGGCACGGGCGCTGTGAGGTTCAAAGGACCTAAGACCTATTTGAAAAAGCCTGTTATACTGTAATATTTTATTAAAAGAGAATAATTTTATTTTTTTTTTTGAGCTATGGAAAGTCCAGCTTTTTTCTTTACCTTTTTTTTATGGTTTCTTCTGTTAAGTGTTACTGGTTATTCTGTTTATGTTAGTTTTGGTCCACCATCAAAAAAATTGCGTGATCCTTTTGAAGAACACGAAGATTAATTTTTTATCTTAGACGTCGGAACCTAATTTTGTTTTTATTTAATTCACAAAATAACAGATATGATTTTTCGATTTTTTGTAATTGTAGAACTGTCAAGATCTTGTGCTAGTTATTGAGCTACTTTCTAACAACGTAGCACTTCAGCTGTACGATTGTTGTAAGGGAGCTTTGCCTTACAACAATCGTACAGCCTACGTCGTTGTGAGCAACAACTTGTGACTTTGTAAGCTTCTTAGTAGTTCGAGCTTTAGTAAAGTAACTAGGTCATCGCAGGCCTGCGATTTTCTTACAATTTTAGCTATGCTAAACTATTATGCAATTTAAGTCCCAACTATAAAATATGCCGAGGCCTCCTTCGTGTGGCCTCCGGCTGAATCAAACTTCACCGTCCTACTAATTACCACGAGGTCCAACGTACCTCCGACATGCTAGCTTAACAAACCATCAACGTTTTTTTCCAACAAAGCCATAAGACCTTGTAACACACTTGTTGTCCGCTTTTTTCGGCTTTAACAACGTTAGGTATTCCTTGCATTTTAATGGCTAGTAGTGAATGGTTGAAGTAAGTATGTCAGAGCACTAGCGCGCTTTGAGTAGGGCTCCGCCCGTGTTAGTGAACACCACAACGGCCGAAAGCGTATTATTCCTTCAGCCGTTTTAGCAGCGTTTGTTCTAAATGCCTTAGGTACGGAGTTTGGCCTCCTAAAAAAAGCCAAAATTAATAATTAGGAGAAAATTACTTAACCATACGTGGAGGATCTCTAAAGAAAATAGCAAAGAAAATAATACCTAAAGTCCCAACTAATAAGAAAGTATATACTAAAGCTTCCATAAAAAGTAAAAATCGATTTTATTTTTTTAAATTAAGGTACATAGTTTTAGTAATAAAAAATTACATAGTAACATTCTAACAATATCCGGCCATAGGCCGGATGGTCGAATGAAGCCTTTATGGGTTATGGGGGGGGGGTGGGCTAGCAAGCGTTTGTTTGCACAAGACTACGGTGTAGTTACTACAACACGGGTGCTATCTAAACCATTCAAGTACAACATAAGTTCTGTAGTTTAAGGTAATTGCAAACTACGTTAATTTAAACGACATTTACTTTATTTTACATAACTTATATTCGTTGTACCAAAGGCTCCCTGGTGATTACGTTGTACAAGGAAACTACAACTCGGATCTTTAGCCGTATAGCTTAACAATGTTAAGGTACTCGGATAATCACAACGGAGTTACATGACAACGCAAAAAATTTTAAACTGCCTCCGTTCGGAACGAGCCATTTCAGTTACAGCTAGGGCGAAGCCTGACAGACCACAAGTAAGTCTATATTTACCTTGCCTATGTAAGTCACCGGACGGAGACCCCAACGTGCGCTTGGCGTTAGCGTGTCTTGCTACTTAGAGTAGCAAAAAATGGCTTTTATGTAGGTAGTTAAAACTATAAAACAAAAAATTACCTTAAAATGAACACTGCGCTAAAACAATAGTTCTTGTTGTTTTAATATACTTGAAGAAGTCCAAGCAAAAATACATAAAAAAGGTAGAAGAGTGCGACAATGCCCAGCTTATGCCTACCCTAAAGACAACAACGGTAGTCCTAATGCTTTGTCTCTGATTTCACCCATATTAAGTTTATGCACAATTTGTAACTAGTGTGCACTTATAGTTAAATATTTCACACAGTGACATCATTGCAAAGGATCTGTGCTTTTTGCTCTTGTGTAGTTGTCAAGAAACTAGCTCAGGGCCTAGCCCCTAAAGTCGTTAAACAACATGGGCCAAAGGCCGTTGTATTTGAGATAAAAAACGGGCTGCGTACAACATACACGTGTTCAGACCTAATAGCTTTCAACTTAGCCTAAGGGCTCTTTTCGATTGTTTAGGTATCAAATAACATGACCGTAAAAATTTTAGAGCTAATCCATATTTATTATATAGTTATGTTGTTAAACTCCTACTAGAGCCCTTGATCACGACGGAGTCTTTGTTAGATGCTATGCACAGGATCTAGCCTAAGAAGGCCATAGGCCGTAAGTCGAGTGCAACCAATAGATAATTCGTTTAAACCTCCGGTCGACTATTTAGTAAGCTACGTTTTTTAGTATCTAGCTTTACTCCGGATCATAAGGTTTCCCTTTAGTAATAATCCGTCCTAAGGCCGGATCAAAGTCCTCAGATCTAAGATACAAAGTAGCTTGGGCGTAGCCCTAATAGACCTAGTAGCTACCTTGTTGTTTACTAATAACCTTCTAGTAACTACAAGATAGGCGCTGTGCAGCAAAGCGACACAGCACTGTCGTTGTAGCTGACTAACAAAGTTCTTCTTTGGAAATAATAAACTTTATTAAACTATAAACTTACAGAGCGTTGCGAGGTTTGAGCTATTTTACTCACCTAGCAGCTTAACTAACTTATATAGCTTAAAGATATTAAGTTTGTCAAACAGCGAGATAATTGAACTTCTGTTGCCTTTGGAATTGGCGAAGCCAAGGTAGTTAAGATCTGTTAGCTTCTAAGGCCGAACACTCATTTTCTAAAGGCCTGAGTTTAATAGAACCATTCTATAGCTATTTTAGGAAAAACAACACTAACAGCCTACACCTAAAAGGTGACGGGCTGTAATGCAAAAGTAGGTGGGCTTTTATTTTTGTTAGATTTGTCACAAAAGAGAGCAAGAACAGAACTCACAGCGCAAGCGCTGTGAGTTAAGAAAATAAGCGCTTATACCACAACACGTGCATTTTGCCTTAGCGTGTTATGGTTAGTATTGAAAACGGAGCGCCACAAAAATTGGCATTTTACCAAAAATTTTTTAGAATGCTTCTCTTAAAGAAGAAGTGTCACCAAGTTTTTTGTATTTACCGAATTCAACTTGGTCGTTGATATCATCGTCAATACCAGCAAATACATCACGGAAAATCGTACGAGCACCATGCCAAATATGACCAAAGAAGAATAATAACGCAAAACAAACGTGACCAAACGTAAACCAGCCGCGAGGACTACTGCGGAAAACACCGTCTGATTGTAAAGTACTTCTATCAAATTCGAAAATTTCACCTAATTGAGCTTTTCGTGCATATTTTTTAACAGTAGCTGGATCTGTAAATGTTAAACCATCTAATTCACCACCGTAGAATGTAACAGAAACACCTACTTGTTCAATACTATATTTTGATTCAGCTTTACGGAAAGGAACGTCAGCACGAACAATACCATCTTTATCTAGTAAAATAACTGGGAATGTTTCAAAGAAAGTAGGCATACGGCGAACAAATAAATCACGGCCTTCTTGATCTTTGAATACAGCATGACCTAACCAACCCACAGCAATACCGTCACCACTGTTCATAGCACCAGTACGGAATAAACCGCCTTTTGCTGGGTTATTACCAATATAATCATAGAAAGCTAGTTTTTCTGGGATACGAGACCATGCTTCAGATAAAGAAGCACCTTCTGTTAGACTAGCTTGTACACGTTTTTGAATTTCTTGTTGGAAGAAACCTTGGTCCCACTGATAACGAGTAGGGCCAAATAATTCAATAGGAGTAGCTGCTGAACCGTACCACATAGTACCAGCTACAACAAACGCTGCCCAGAATACTGCTGCGATACTGCTAGATAATACTGTTTCAATACTACCCATCGATAAACCAAAGTATAAACGAATTGAAGGACGTACACATAGATGGAATAAACCAGCTAATACACCAAGGATACCTGCTGCAATGTGATGAGCTGGAATACCGCCTGGATTGAATGGGTCAAAACCATCAGCACCCCAAGAAGGTGCAACAGGTTGAACACTACCTGTTAATCCATAAGGGTCAGAAACCCAGATACCAGGACCAAATACACCAGTTACGTGGAATGCACCAAAACCAAAACAAAGTAAACCTGATAAGAATAAGTGAATACCAAAAATTTTTGGTAAATCTAAAGCTGTTTTACCTGTACGTGGGTCACGGAAAAGCTCTAAATCCCAATATGTCCAGTGCCATACTGAAGCTAAAAATAGAGCACCAGAAAGAATAATGTGAGCAGCTGCAACACCTTCATAACTCCAAATACCTGGGTTTGTTGCTGTTTCACCACTAATTGTCCAGCCACCCCAAGATTGTGTAATACCTAAACGTGTCATAAAAGGAAGAACAAACATACCTTGACGCCACATTGGGTTTAATACTGGGTCAGATGGGTCAAAAACTGAAATTTCAAATAAAGCCATAGAACCTGCCCAACCAGAAACTAATGCAGTATGCATTAAATGCACAGATATTAGTCGTCCAGGGTCATTGATTACTACTGTATGTACACGATACCAAGGTAAACCCATAAAAAATTTTTATTGATTTTTTTACTTAATTATTACAACTGTATAAGAAATCCTCTAACAAACATTAGTTTAAGCCAAGTGCCGTGTAATCTACTAGTATAATAGTCTCCGCGGAGATTATCGTGAAGCTATGTGGAGAACACCGCTACATTATAGTTTTAGTAGCTGACGAGCATCGCCGCTTATCTAGCAGGCCTCCGGCCAAAGTCTAATGGTAGTCTCTGACCTAAGGCCGTATAGTTAGCTCTGCTAAATTTCACAAATATTCGTTTAAAAAACAAGGGAGACCGACCTTATGTTGAACAACATATAAAGACAATATAGGCTTTTATAACTCACAACGGAGTATTTGTGTCAACGGCCTCCGTTGAGGTACATGAAACAAAATACGCTTAACTAGGCTTAACCATAGGTGGGGAAGCCTCGTGAGGCGCACATTTCAGTTACAACTTCCGTGGTTGTATTTTCGCTACAACCGTTACGAGTACAGCTTAAGGCTTTTAACCAAAGCTTCACCAAACTAGCTTAACAACGTCCGAGCTTCCTTTTGCTACTAGTTAAGTCTATTTGTAGTTTAACTACAACCTAGTTTACCGTTGGAAAACTCAGAGTATACGCAATTTGAGGTTCGCGACTTTGGCTCTGACAACTATAGTATCACAAGTCCTAGGATGGTTCTCACCATACTAGTATGGTGTCGAGTGGGCTTAGTTAGTAGCCAGATGTGCCAACAACTGGATATAGAAAAAACTTCTACTTTAGTTTAAAAAACTAATCACGGCACTTTTTTACGTCTATTTTAACTTTTTAATGTAGCTCACCATCTATATTATTTTATAATATTTTTATAGCTCATAAGGTTTATGGGACAAATTATACAAAATAACAACCAGCCTTGTGTCCGCTGGAAGTAGTCGTTCAAAAACAAAACGTTGTCAATCTTAACCAGTAGTTCGGGGCGTAGCCCTAACGTTGTTTAGCTTTGTTGTAGGTAAGTATTTTATTTTAATTTATTTTAATTAACAGCTACTTTTCAATACGGAGTAGGTCTACTGCAAAACGGCTTTTTGAATGGGGCTTCGAGAATTATCAGAGCGCACATGTCAATTCTAGCTGTGTATAGAAAGTTGGTTTATTCACGCCAGAAAGCTATCGTAAGTTCGTCGATCTTCGGCCAAAGCTACAACTTGAGCTACAACTTGTATATAAACAAAGCGTTAACCCTGTGAGGTACTTGCTTATGTTACAAAAAATGTCGAGAACAAAAGCTACGTGGGGAAGCTGTTTTGTACTATAAGTAGTTGTAGTATAACTCCGTAGTTCCACAAGCGTCAGCGTGTCAAAAAACTAGACATAAAAAAAAGATTATGTTAGATTTATTAATGAACAGTAGTTAAACTAATTTTTAACATAAACTTAAGTTAGTTCCAATAAAAAAAAAAACAACACAACTAAAATGGGATTGTAGTTCAATTGGTTAGAGCACCGCCCTGTCACGGCGGAAGTTGCGGGTTCGAGTCCCGTCAGTCCCGAAAAAAATATTATTTGTTTTTTATAAGTTTATGTGTATAAATAAACGAAAGACCTTTGGCTTGAAGTTGTGAGCGCCTCTAGTCCTACAAACAACTCCCTCTAGTAATACCGCAGTTTAATGTATTCAATAGGCAGAGCCCCTTAACGGAGTTAAATCTGGCCGTAAACCCCATACAAGCCAAACCTCACGCTAAAGGCGGGATATCACAAATGAGTAATGCTTTACAGCCTTAAGTTAAAACCAAGTTTTAGGAATACGACGACTTCTTTGCTCACTTTAGCCTGTTAGAAAATTATTCTATTTTTTTAAAGTTAAACCTAAATAAGAAAGACTTGTTTCTATAAGTACTAAAGAGTTTTTTCCTATATTATTAATTTTTAATAAATCATTTTTTGAGTATTTAACAAGATCATTTATTGTTAAAATACCAGCTTTTTTTAACGCTGTATAAGCACTTAATGATATTTTTAATATAGCAATTGGTGCTTTTAATGTAGCTTGTGAATAAAAATTCATTTGATTTAAAGATGTTTTTCTCGTAGAAGTATTACTGTGTTGATTAAACAATAAATTTATTTTTCCAAACGCAAAGGATGTAGTACTAAGTTCACGTGTTTCTCGGTCTATACGTCTATTTTTTTTATCGAAGTTTATTTTTTTTATGTGATCAGCATTATAAAAATTATAATTATTACGTATAGAATATTTTAAATTTCCATAAGCTAATTCTGATTTAAACATAGTACCAAGCATTTTCACGGTTTGTAATTTTAAAAAATTATTAGATAATAAAGTAAAACATTGATACAAAGCTTGTCGTGGATGAATACTGCCATTTGTCCATATTTCTACAATAAGCTGTGCTTTTTTGCGTAAAGGTTTTAATTTTATATTTTTTGCGTATTCTAAATACATTGTTTGTTGTTTTATAGGATTGACGTTTGTATTCACTATTTTAAAAGTATTTTTAAAAATGGTTGAAATTGTTTTACAAAATATAATCTTGTGCTTTTTTTTAGTTTTACTTGTTGTTATTTTTTTTATGTTAGGTTGTTTTTCAAGTGTTTGATTTTGGTTTGTTTTCAATTGACTGTTCTTTGATGCTTTGCATGCAAGAAAAGTTTTTATTTTACTGAATGAAGCATGTTGTAACGGAACTACATCAAAACTCGTAGATTCATTGGTGCGCTTTCCTATAGGAAACCATACTTGCTCTTTAGATAGCCAAAGGCGGTAGTCCATAGTTTCTGAGATATTTGGTTTTTTTTTTAGCTTGTGGCCAAGCACTCTTGACATGTCACTAATATCAAAATAAAGTGTATCTGATTGCCATGGTATTAATTTAAAATGATTTTGTTTTTGTTTAGCTTGTTGGAAGCTAAGAGCTTGTTTGTTACCTTTTTGAAACTCCCTGCGGTTTTCATTTTGAGATTGTAACGTTACAAGGTCAGTACTCAGGCTTTGCACTCGTTGGTTGGAACTAACACTTTCCCCTTGTTCAATTCCATTTTTAGTATTAGTTTTTTTTAAAACTAAACAAGTTTGATATATTGAATTATATTCGATTGCATTTAAAAACAAAGCAGAATTACTAACAGTTTTATCACTTAAAGCTAAACTAGTTTTTAACTGTTCGGTTTTAGGTTGATTTGTATATATTACTTTAGAAGGCAACAACTTATTTTTAAATTGTATTTTCTCATCAAATATTTGATTATAAGTACTGATACTATCAGTGCTAAAATCGGAATATATATTATTTTCTTCGATAATACAATTAATTTTAGTTACAGGCATAAAAACCGCATCTAAAAGAATTGGATTACTTATTAAAGTTTTGTCTTGTAATGATATAGTATTTAATAATTTAGTTGTTGCTTGGTTTGTTTTTATTCTATCGTTATTATTGTGTTTTAATAATTTTCGTGATGATAAAGCTGTTTTTTTCTTGAAATTTTGTAGTAAAATATTACGTTTTTTTAAAACACTTACATCTAAATTATGTGGTTTTTGTTTAATAAAATTTTTTCCTTCATTAATATTTAATTTCATGTTTAACAAACCATCTTCAGCTAATGTTGCTATATATTGATTTGGATCGACGCATTGTAAACCTGATGGTAACTTTAAATCCATTGCTTTAATAACACGAGGACCACTAACATTTAAAAATCCTATATATGTTTTTTTAGTAGAACGTAATGTTCTATACGTTATACTAATTTCTTGTTTTTTTAACACAATATTTTGTAAATTACAAATTAAATCTAAAACAGTTTCTTTCATCCCCGGTATACTTGAAAAATTATGCAAAATGCCTTCGATTTCAATAGAAGTAATTGCTAAGCCTGTTAATTCTGATAAAAGAGTACGTCTTATATTATTTGCTAATGTTTGGCTTAAACTATCATCGAAAGGCCCTAGATAAAAACAACCATAAAAACTAGTATTATTTTCAATGCGTGATTCTTTACAAGCAATAAAAAAATCAGTTGTTTGCGTTTTAGCTATAATGTTTTTTATATTTGTATTTGGTATCATTTTAGTTATTGATTTTTGATTTCTTTTCTATTTTTTTAACTTAATAACTAATTTTTGAATATTTATAGTAATTAAAGTACAATTATTATTGCTTTAGCTCTGTGGCGTGAAATTACTACGTTATTAACAAACAGCGTCGTCGTTTATAGATCCTTTACAGTGTGGCCCTATATCATTTTATTGTAGTTCTACGAACACAGAAGTCGTGTCGACCTATAGATTATCAACGTACTTAAGCATATTAGAAACATCCTTAAAGGAGTTCAGAAATATTTCACAACTTTGGTCTTTGGCCCTTGTTCGTTTGTTAAGGAGTCCTGTAGTTTAACGTAGTAAACAATGTTAAGCCTAAACTTGTAAGTTTATTGTTCTATAAATATTTTTTTTATATTACTCAAATCACTACGTAGCTGAAAAAGATCACGCCACTTTGTGTCTTGTTATACTATAGAAAGAGAGCTTATGCGCGAAGTGTTAAGCACGCTAGATTATGTAATTTGTTAAGCAATTTGTAGTTTAACTATTAAGATTTTAGTAGAATAATTAAACGAACACAACATGCCAAAAGTTGCTAAGTTATTCTAGCCAAGTGAAGCTTTTACCAAAGTCTAACAAACATACTCATGGTGTAAGCACCTAGTTGTGCAAACGGCCTCCGTTGCGAGACTTCGACCTCCCCCCCCCTCCTTTTTTTATTTTTTATTTTCGGTCGTCGTGTATACTCAGCTACACTAGTTATTTTAGCGTGTGTTTGTTATTATAATAATTTTATTATAAAAAGTAAAAAACAATACTTTGTTGTTACAATAGCTTCTCTTTTTTTATATTATGAAATTTTACTTTTGTTAGTATTTTTCCATAAGCCGGATGCAGTCAATAGCTTCACGCTGCACACCTCAAGGTGTGCAGGGTAGCAAAAAGAAAGTGCCCTACCCCCAATACGTTACTTATTACTGAGGAACGACGGAGTTAAACTAAACAACTACAGTACAAGAACTTACTATACATCTAACAAGTAATCTCTCTATATTTTTTTGTGACAATAATAAAAAACTACATGGTAACTATGTGGTTGAATACCTATAGTTGTACTACCAACAACAGGAAAATTCGTGTTTAACTATGTTTGCTAGAACGGCCTTGAACCTACGTTAGGTTGTAGCTCGAACCTCACAACGAGCAAATGGGCTGTGTGATTGTTGTTTAACGATGTTGAGTCCAAGGCTGGTTTTTCGATGTCTCAATCCCCCCCCATCCGAAGCGTACTAACCACGATAAAAAAAAGAACTTCGGAATCCTCCGTGTCTTATAAAGCCAAAAAGGTCTTGTTGCCCTACGAATACAAACTTAATTTTAGCCAAAGTGTACAGATTTAAATAATACATTTAGTAGGCCTCTGGCTGATGCTAGCTTTGTTAGAGTTTAGGTAGTAAACTTGTTTAGATTTCGCTTTTGTATTTGTAAATTACAAAGCAATTACAATCTAGCATAGACTTTGTTAGGTCAGTCCCTTTCGGTAAACAGATCCACGCAGAGTTAAAGATTTTTTAACAATTAAGAAGAGGGTATCCCCTATGTTATGTGAAGGTACGCCTTTCGGACTTTAGAACAGAACTAAAGCTGTAATATGTGAACGACAGCGTTTAGATTCCGCCGAAACTACGTGTAAACAATTGTACTTAGGTTATAACTGAATGTTATATTCGCCGTTCTCTTAAGACACTTCTGTTATTGTATCTTGCGTCTTTGCTATATATATATATAATATATAATAATATAATTAACTTTTTATTTATACTTTATATAGTTTTATATTAAATATTATTTACAAATCTATCTAAACTACATAACTTACAGAAATTTATAGTTTACCTATCCGATCTTTGATCGGATCATTTGCTGAAAGAAAACCAAACCAAAGAAGACCTCGGCCCAAGTTGTAGTTTAACTACAATACTTCGAACACAAGTACTGTAAGAAACGCACATGTCATTTTAGAACGAACCCAAATTCGTGTACTCACAGAGCAAAAACCTTTAGACTTCTACTATAGTCCTACTGCGTTCGGGACCAAAGCTTGTGTTACTTTTAATGATCAAGAATCTCGTTTAGGGGGGGGGGGGGCTAAGCCCCGTGCTAAATAATTTATTATATTATAATCTATTATTTAATGTGTTTGCAACAAACGACTTAGCTTTTGGTTGGATACAGCTTAGGTCTAATTACTAAAGGCGATCCGTGAAGGACTTCTCCCTTAATCCTTTTATTTCTTTTTTTTTTCAAAACGAGTTAGCTTAATACAAAAGGTAAAATTACCCATTTATTTTTATTTCTTATGACAACAAAAAAATCAGCTGAAGTACTTGTTTATCCTATTTTCACTGTTCGTTGGTTAGCTATCCACGCAATTGCTGTTCCAACTATTTTCTTTTTAGGATCTATTACTGCAATGCAATTTATTCAACGTTAGGTCGGCTGAGCGCAAGTGATCAATTAGGCAATACCGTGATTACACGTGTTAACTACACATAAACCTTTATTTTTATATGTCTCCGAGTAGCTAACCTAGTCTAAGCTACAAACCCGGCTTCGTCGTTGACGCACTAAGCGCTTAACTCTTTGGTTAAAGTCGTATGGTAACGGGTTGGCTTTTGGCTCCGACAACCCTGAAGGGGGAGAGGCTAACTACGTACTAGTTTCGGTCAAAAACCTACTCTAACAAAATGACAAAACGTGGTTTATAAAACAACGTTTTTTAAACTAATGTTGTGCAAAGGAAAACATCCCCTATTTTTTGTTAAAAGTTGTAATAATTCCAACCCTCTATTAAAACTACCTCGCAGTGCTAATGCTGTAAGCGGTTAAACAACGTCGTAAGCTTACTTTACAATAATGAGGTTTCACTTGGCCGAAGGCCCTCATTGGAACAATTCGTTTCATAAGTCAGAAAATCAACCGATATAACAACTTAGGTCTTTGACCATATTAGTCTAGTGATTGTAGGTTAACTCGTTCGCTATAACACGGATCCTTGGTTGTTTTATAAGATTTAGCCAAGCACTAGTGTCTACGTTGCTTATAATACTATTAAGTCCAGTACGAGCATGTTTTGAGGAAGCAGGTGCGCAGCACCGAAGCTGGTCAAAACGACGTTGTAGTTGGTTTGTAGTTTTAATGGAATTTAACGAAATTAAACTACATTTGCGAAGGTGTAACTATATCAAGCTATGTGCAAAGCAAGTGTTTGTACCCTATGTAAGTTGTAGCTTAACTATGTAGTTTATAATGTTTTTAGTGATTGGTTAATGAGTAAAATTATTTATAGGCTAACTTTTTAGAATTGTGGTTTATTCACAACTCCGGTGCTGTGGACCGTCGTGGAAGAATTGGAAGGTACCTTAATAAATTGTAACATCAGTGGGCTTTTTGTAGCTTAGGGCTCTAACACGCGCCGTGTTATAGTTTAGTTGTAACTTGTAACATTGTATGCCTCCGGCCAAAGCTCTCAACCGAGTTCTAGCTGTCTTATCTAAATCAAACTTAGCTCTAAGATCGTCTAAGGTAGAACGCATCACAAGATCTTGATAACTAGAACCATTAATTTAACGTAGCGTAGTTTAGAGACCTTGTAGTATCCCGCATTGAGTGTCTACTCACTGCGTTAGTATAGTAAGTCAGGTAAATGACAAGTTCATCGCACATTTTGACGCCTACACGGCTACCGATTAAGAGCTATTCCAAGATATATCCTATTTTTACTAGTAATAAGTTAGACCAACTTTATAAGAAATTTTTTATGGTTAGACCAAATCCAAATAAACAAGTTGTTGAATTAAACCGTACGAGTTTATACTGGGGTTTACTTTTAATTTTCGTATTAGCTGTTCTTTTCTCAAGCTATATTTTTAACTAATTTTTTTTAGTCTAATTCGTATGCGGCCTTAGGCCGGGTCTTTGGTCACGCCAAACCAGAAAAGAAATTCGGTTGTCGTACTACCTAAAACACGGTCTAAACGTCAACAAACATCAGTGAGGGTCTTTTGCTCTCACTTATGTTGTGAGCGAATCAAGGCTTCTCCTTAACAAAAAGCAAAGCTCCTTGTGAAACCTAGCAACAAGTTATGACAACTGTCTCGGTAATAGGCTTTGCTTGTAACCAGCGCACGCGTTACTTCCGTATCAAACTTGTTTGTGTAGATGTTTGGCTTTGCCAAAATATAACCCAGTAGTTAATTACATAAAGAGATATATTCCTTGAGCCATACGAAGTCATGACACGTACGCTCATGGTGGGGGGCTTATCTCGGCTTATAACGTTAAGGTTTGTTTATACAACTTGTGGTTTCGTTGTCTATAAGTATGTAAATGACGTAGCTTGTAAGTAGATGATGGGACTTGTAATTGTAATTTATAAACTACCATCACGTCTTTGTTTGACTCTCGTTGTCTAAACAAACTACGTTAGGTTGTACTTCAATAACTATAACAAAGTTGATATTCGTTTGCGTAGTAACTAAACAGCTAGATCGTAGTTTGTTGATGGTAACTACTGGTTTTTAAAGCCACTTGGCACAACTTTTTGGCTATTGCAGCGAAAAAATAACTTTCGTTGTAATATTAAGAAAGTGCATTGAACTAGCGAACTTATGCTGTATCTGCATAGCGAGAGCGGTGTATATATTATACAAGAGGCCAAAAAAGTCACAAGATCTTGACGGCTATATGGTTACACAACTCCACAAAGCCTCCGTCTTTGTGTTAAGCAAGCTTTAGTTGTTTTCACAAAAAGTAAGCGTCTTTTTTTGACCACTTAAATAGCTATAAGCTACTAAGTTATGTTTTATTCTTAAATACAGAAGTGCGATGACTCCTTTTTCAGTAAAAATATCAATTATAACAAAAAGCTCGTTTCTAGTTTAATTAAACTACAAAATTCCCTAAGAGGAATCATACAAACCAGCCATAGAACGTATACTACAACATAGTTTAAACACGTTAGGAAGGGAATACGCCCTGAGTTACTCGTTAAACAACATTAAACTACTTTACACCACAAAGAACTGCGGAACACACCTAAATGTGAGGAGGGGAGGTGCTAGATGCACTAGTACTAGAGTCACTGTTTTTGTTGTGAAGTAACGGGTGGGTAAAACTAAAGTCTACAACACAAGCGTTGTTAACAACAACCTCACAGCGCTAGCGCTGTGTTTGCTAACGACGACACAATAGGTGTGGAGTCTTTTGTCACAAGGTGTATTTGTGCCTATTCGAACTTGTTAAAAACGCGGTCAACCTGATATTTTTATTAATTTTTTTGGTTAGGAGATTTTTTTGAATTTATTTTGTCACGGTTGTTGTGTTACTTCAATGTTAATTTTTTTACGTTTCTCTGTATATAAAAAAAGAGAAAAATAAATTGAAAAAGCCTTTTTTTTAGTTTAGTATGGTAGAACCTTTATTATGTGGGATTGTTTTAGGATTAGTTCCTGTTACAATTGCTGGCTTATTTGTAACTGCTTATTTACAATATCGTCGTGGTGATTTAGCTACTTATTAATAATTACTTTTAAGTTTTCTTCTTTCAACGTACTACCAACATTTTCTAAACTTAAGCCGTTCCGGAAGTTTATTGAACTAACGTAGCTTTTCAGGTTAATCTTTTTTACACTACAAGCATTAGCTTTCGTGGACGTTGTAAGTAACAAGAGCACTAGAAACTATTTGCTAACAACGCAACCTGGATATGTTGGTTACGAGTATTTTAAAAAAATTAAAACGTAAAAATAATAACACGAATTCTTTTAAAAAGTAAGAGAAAACTCAGTGGTTGGTAACGTGGTATCTGAGTTCAGAAACTAGGGTTAAGCAAACAGCCTCGGCTTAAATCTACCTGAAGGATGCCACTTCCAAGTACTTAGAATCACTGTGGGTTTCTCCCATTGAGATTGTCAGAGATAATTAGTGTACGTGTCAAGATTAGCTTTTTACAACGAGTGCCTTTGGCTCGATTTTCTGTTGGTGACAAAAGTTGCTTGACTTTCTGCGGTACGAAAATAAAACGCAAGGCTTTTCGTACCTTGGGTACGTTGCCGTACCTTTTATATATATTATATGGGAACCTTGAACTATAACGTTGAAGCCCGAAGCTAGAAAAATAATTACTCTTCGGTATAGGCAGAGCCAACAAATGTACGCATTATTATAAAAATCAAAGCTCTAACTACGTTAGACTACAACAAATATAAGTAAACACGAACTAAGTCTGTGACGACTAAACTACAGGGATCTTAGCCCGTACTTATGTTGTGAGACCCGCTGACCTAAGTTGTTATTTTACAGTGTGATAATATAAAGAGTCACAAACTACAACTACAACGAACATAAGTAAACATAAGCAGATCCAAACATCCGACTTAAGGCCGGAGAGTGCACTGCACATATTCACAAAGTAGTTCTTGTTATTTGCATCTACTAAGCCCTCAGCTTCTGTAGTCGCAACCTACTGTGCTCGGCATTTTTTCGTTTGTTTACACAACAAACGCAATCTAATGAAGGTTAAAAGCCTAAACTACAAGTTTAATATATAGCTTAAACGTAATTGATACGTTAGCTCTAGTTTGTCTTTGCCGATCATCTTGCTTTCATGGCCCTGCGGAATCTGGCCGTAGGCCGGATTATTGTATTTTACTAACGATAAAGAAAATGGCGCTTTACGACATTAAAAAATTAATGCTCTAGTTTTTTGCTACAACGTCGTCTACATGACAACGAACGGCAGGTAAGTCTCTTAAGCCAGAACACGTGTGCTCACGTGGCTTCGCGGTCTATATTGTTTAACTACGTTAAGATTGTCAAAACTATTCATCTGGCCTAGGATGGTTCTCACCATACTAGTATGATGAGCACCATCCTAGGTGGGATGCACAATAACTTGATAACTATCCAATTACATGGTTAAACTACATACAACGTTTTTCCCTTTGGGATAAGAAATCATTTTATGATGTAAAAGGTTCTATAGAAGCTATTTTTATTTCTAACATAATATAATTAGCTTACTTTTAAAAAATTCGTATTTTTTATGGGACAAAAAGTTCATCCTTTAGGATTCCGCGTAGGTATTACAAAAAAACATCAATCTCAATGGTTTGCTAGATTTCAAAAATATGGTTATTCACAAAGTATTTTTGAAGATCACATGCTTCGCAAAACCTTACTGAATTTATTCAGTAATCTTGAAAAAGAAAATGCCTTAGCAACAAAACAAACTAAAAAGTCTGAAGCCACACAGGCACAGCTTGCGAAAATCACTCAAATTAAAATTGAACGTGGTTTAATTCCTTATGAAATAGGGATTCAAATTCATTCAGATGATTGTTTATATATTACTAAAGCTATTGATAATATTAAAATTTCTTCTGATTTAGTTAGCAAATTACAAAAAACACGTAAATATTTATTTAAAGTTGGTACACATTTAAAAAAAGTACAAAATATAACAACAGTAAATACAAAGCTTGATAATCAACTAAATATAGAAGCTATTGTTACGGACAAACCAAAAAAACGAAAATATAATATTAAATTTAAAACTAATAAAAAAAGAAATTTGAAATTTAAACGACAAAGTCGTTTAACAAAACCTTTTTTAAAAACAAGACGCGCAAAAAAACTTTCAAAACATTTTTTTATGCGTTTAAAAAATATTAAACGACGCTTTTTAAAACGTCAAAATATTAAAAAACGTTATTTAAATCTAATTAATAAAGGTTTATTTTTACGTAAAAAAGGGAATCTTATAATTAGAAATTTAAAAATCAAACGCAAAACTAAAAAAAGTGATAAAGGTACAAAATCAAAATTAAAATATAATAAAATAATAAAAAAAGTAATTGTTACACCACAAAGAGCAGAAATAGACAACAATCGTAGCTTCAATGCGGTATCAACAAACCCACCAAAACAACAAAAAAAATTAGTAGAACACGAGCGTCGCAAGTTGGTAACAGTGAGTCGTTCGTTGTTTATTTACAAAAAATTTGCCAATTTATTTTTAACTAAACTAAATAAACAATTTTTAATTTGTTTAAAAGGTGTTATGAAATTTTGGCATCATCAAACAGCTGAAGGACGATTAACAGAAGCACCATTAGGTTATAACAAAAAATGGTATTATGCAAAATCTTATGCACTTGCAAAATATTTATCTAAAAATTCAAAAGGATTAGCTAGTTATGAAGTAGAAAAATTAACAAAATTAATTCGTATACTAGAAAAAAAATCTTTAATAAAAATGGAAGCATTACGTAAAGGTTTTATTACTTTTGGGACTATATCAAAAACACGAGCTTTTGGTTATTATCAATTGATTACGTTTTTAAAACAATTAAAAGAGCTTGTTACAAAAATAAAAAAACAAACTATTGCTACAGTTAATGGTAATAATAAACAACAACCTTTATTTGTATCAAGTGTTTATGCCTCTTTTTCAAATAAAGCTAAAATGCAAAATTTAATTAGAGCTAAAATAAAACAAAAAAAATCACTAACAGAAAAAGTCGTAAATAAGTTTATTAATCTTGTTGATAAAAATCAAGCAATGAGTAATGAATCTCGTAAAATTAAATGGATATTATTTTTAAAAAATCTTGTAAATCAACATCGTACTGAAAATCTATTTTATTATTTAGCAACAATTGCTGATGCTCGTAAAGATTTAAAAGCTTTAAAACGTTATACTAAGCAACATTCTAATTTCTTATTTGGTGTTAATTTTGAAAATAGCAAAGAAAATACAAATGCATTATTACAACGTGTTACAAAAACTTTAACACAATCAACAAAAAATCTTTTATTAAGTCATGTTGAACAAGAAGGTTCAGAAGGTATAACAAGATTACAAAAAGCCTTTTTAACTCAAATTGAAAACCAAAGAAAAATGTATAAAGCAAATTTAGCTCTTATCCCAAAAATTTCCATTAAATTCTTCTCAGTAAAAACAACTGATATTTTAGAAAAAGCTTCTATTGTAGCAGATTCTATTGTAGATGCTTTAGAAAAACGTAAAGCATTCCGTGGTGTTATTAAAAAAGCAAAAGAAGATTTAATGCGTCGTCGACGTATTAAAGGTGTAAAAATCCAAGTTTCTGGTCGTTTAAATGGTGCTGAAATTGCTCGTAGTGAATGGGTACGTGCTGGTCGTGTACCACTTCAAACATTACGTGCAAATATTGATTATTCATATCGTACAGCAAATACTATTTATGGTATTATTGGTGTTAAAGTATGGATTTTCAAAGGTTATAGCAAAATTAATTAAATTTTACTTTAACCATGTAGTAGCAAACTTCTTTTAGTTAAACTAGTAGCACTAACGTAGTTTAACTATGTATCTTTTTCAGCCAATGACTGTAGACCGAATATTTAAACTACTAGCTCTAACGTATTTGACGTGTGCGCCAGAATTTCACAAGATGCTGTAAAATATACGCTGGGAAACAGCTCACTAAACTACTACTACTGAAGTTGTAATAACCTTGGTTTGTTTTTTAGTTTGTTTCTGGTAAGGAACTGTGTTATAGTTTTGGTCGGAGGCATCCTTATTGAAAAAGGAGCTACAACACATGAACTTGTGTAAAAATAACTCAAGCGCACGTATTATATTGGTCAACTGCCTTCTACATAAGCTGTCACACGAATCATAACGCATCCGCTTGAATGCTGATTTAGCTTATTGGTAGAGTTAAGTAAGTTTTTAGGTTCTTCTTGGGAAAGGTAGTCCATATACAACTAGACATAGACCACGTTCGTTTTTCCTAAGAGAAACGGTTAGTGGTTTATATAGTTAAACAAAATTAAACTAGAATCATGCTAAAGCTACTTAAAGGTAAAGCCCCAAAGCTACACGGAAACACTGTTTTTGCGTTATTCACAGCACTTGCACTGTGTGAAGCCTATGTCACCTTAACCTAGTTAAGCTAGTTGACACACTTCAAGCGCACGCGTTGCAACAAGGCAGCACTGCTGTTTTGTAGCTAAACGTTTAGCTACTAGGACACCGCACGGCTACTGTATATCACACAAACAACTAAACTAACCCGCTTGTCAACAGCGGAGCGCGTGTTTCAGTGCTACTGATTTACGTGAGCAACTCTCACAAGTCCAAATTAACTAAAAGTTTTATAATTATTTATTTTTTAATTGTTTTCTGTTTTTTGTTAGTTGCTAAAAAATTTTTTAGATTTGTTAATTTTAGTCACAAAAAAAATCATTTTGGAATTTACGGTGCAAAGCATCAAACCGATTTTTTATTTGGGACATAAAATTTATTAAAATATAAAAGTACAAACCACGAAGTGGAAAACAACGCACGGCTGCTGGTCTTGGGTACTTGAGTACCGCGTCGTTTTTATTTTCACTTTACGAGTAACTCTAGCGCTTGAACTCAAAGCTTGCCTGTTAGTAAAAACTACTACTTTAGCAAAGTCAACCATACGGCCTATAACCGTATGGTCAAGAGAACTTACTTACAACAAAGTCAGTTTGTAGAACTACGAGATTTTATAAACAACAGCAAAGTTTAGACTACAAAAACAAACAAGTATTTTAACTATTCGGCCCCTAGGGCTGATGCCGAAAAGCATGCCAGCGGCATGAGAACCTGCTATGCCGCAAGTCTGGGAGCAGCAAGGTCTACAAGACCTTGCTGCGCATAAAGAGGTTTAAGGCCTACCAAATTCTGTGCATTCAAAAACGTTGGCTGTAACTACGTTTCTTCAGGTCAAGAGTCCTCACAACTATAGTTCCACAAGTGTTTTGGTTGTAGAGTATATAAGTAAACGTAGTATGTGGCCCGACGTTTTTGAGCTTAACTACTAACTAAGCTTACTACTATAAAACTGCATGACCCTTGATCAGATCTTATGTTATGAGGGCTGCTGGCCCAAACAAAGGCTGTTGTTTTATAACCACTGTAGAAGTGTCGTGTTTTTGTTGTAAAGATAGTACCTGAGCTGCTTAATATTAAGCATCATACAAAGTAGGTTGTACCAACTAGCCCTTCGGGCGTATGTTTTTTTAGCCACAAGCCAGGAAACAAGGAAGGCTTCAGTTTAAGTAAATAAAAAAGTCTCTTGTAAAACGGCCTAAACTAGAGCACACACTTCACACGTATAGACAACGAGAGCAGGATTAACACAAGACCAAGTTAACAAGGAACCTTAATTTGATTTAAACTTAAGCTACATTGTATGTAGTTTGCCAACTAGGTTTCCTATTAGGCATTCATTGTAAAATGCCTTAGGCCATGCGTGAAGCGTATATAAAATATTTTATTTTTGTTTTTACTTTAAATTTTTTTATTTAAAAACGCAGATAAGTAGCTCAGGGTGAGTCTCTCGTAAGTGGGCTTTCCTAGTTTTAATAACTAGACTTACGCTACTTGTTATTTAGCGATATCTTAATCTGGGTCGATTTATTACGTTATGTCATACCATTGGCTTGAATCGTTTTACGTAGCACTTCTCACAAATATACTATGAAGTGGTAATAAAGGTATGCCTTAATTAGCCATACGATGCATACTTTGAGTTAAACTAGCGTCGTGACCTAAATAATTAACGTTTGTTCGGGCCTGGGCCAATGAAAACATAAGTCACAAACGATTGTTTTAGTTTGTTAACTACGTGGTATGATTCAAGTGCACTTGACCCATATTTCATGGTTCCACATCCGACTTCGTAACAAAAAAACGATGCACTTTGCGCTTGACATTGACCTTAGGGACTATGCCCGTGACATAACGGCTATCTTTTTTTTGACAATAGGCCTTACAAAGCCACAATCAGACTATTTTTGGCTGTAAACCGGATGTTAAATTTATAAAATGCCTTTTTATAAGAAAAAACTTTTTTAATTTTTTGAAGTTGTAGTTTAAATCGGTTGGTACAACCAATGAACACACGGGTCATCGTGGAAGTAGGGCGAGGTCCTTTTTTAAGTTAACAACAACATAAGTCATAAATGTTGTTGTAGTGTGCTAACTTCTCATAGCTTACCGTAGAAAAGCTACCATAAGCCACAGGTAGTTCGTTGAAGTTTAGAAACTATAATATAAATCTCCCACAAAAAGCATTGCCCTTGTGTCTTCCTTCTAAAGTGAGCTTGGGCTGATTATGAGACTAGTTGTCTACGGGGGGGGGGGCAAACTATAGTACCAAAAACTTGTGTCTTCGTTGTTTTAACCAACTATGTTCATTATATTTATTTTCATGATTATAAAATATGTTTTTTATAAAAAACATAAAATAAATCCTGATAAATTTACTTTGTTCTACAATAATCCTAATATTTTACCAAAAATTCGAAGTAAAAGTATTAGTTTGTCTCAAAATGATTTTAGACATAATTACAAACAAAAAAGCCTAGTAAATTTACATTTAAGTTTAGCAAAAAAGCTCTACTGCCATAATTTATCATTAATCGATCCGAAAGCAAAGCTTGAACTATATTTAACAAATGCGGTAGATTTAAATAAAAAACAAACACCGCCTTTTTTTAATTTTACATTTGATAAAGGTCGTTTAAAAAATCTAGTTTCTTGGACATTAGAAAAATATGGACAGTATAAAACGGTTGAATTATTAGAACAGCTAAAAAAAACGGGTTTTGAATATGCAACTAAAGCAGGTATTTCTTTAGGTATTGATGATTTAAAAATTCCACCCAAAAAAAATACATTATTATTAGAAGCAGAACAATTAACAAAATTAACAGTTCATCAATACCAGCGAGCTGATATTACAGCAGTAGAGCGCTTTCAAAGACTAATTGATACATGGCACCGTACAAGTGAACAACTTAAACAAGAAGTAATAAATTATTTTGAAGAAACAGATATTTTAAATCCTGTTTACATGATGGCTTTTTCGGGAGCACGTGGAAACATTTCTCAAGTTCGACAATTAGTAGGGATGCGTGGTTTAATGTCTGATCCTCAAGGTCAAATTATAGACTTTCCAATAAGGAGCAATTTCCGCGAAGGATTAACATTAACTGAATACATTATTTCTAGTTATGGAGCTCGTAAAGGTATTGTAGACACAGCTCTTCGTACAGCAAATGCTGGTTATTTAACACGTCGTTTAGTAGATGTTGCTCAACATGTAATTATTTCACACTATGATTGTGGTACACAAAAAGGCATTTTTTTAACAGACATGAAAGAAGGTAATAAAACGATTGTTTCAGTTCAAAATCGTATTATTGGTCGAGTTTTAGCTCGTGATATTTATAAACCTAACACGAATATTAAAGTCGCAATAAGAAATCAAGAAATTTCAACAGATTTAGCTTTTGAAATTACAAAAATTACAAATCGAATTTTTGTACGATCGGCCTTAACTTGTAACACAACAAAATTGTTGTGTCAGCTATGTTATGGGTGGAGTTTAGCACAAGGAAATTTAGTATCAGTTGGTGAAGCTGTTGGTGTAATTGCTGCTCAATCTATTGGTGAACCTGGTACACAATTAACAATGAGAACTTTCCATACTGGTGGTGTTTTTTCAGGTGATGTTTCTGATGAAATTCGAGCACCTTATAGTGGATTTGTTTATTATGAAAATTCAATTCCAGGTATTTTAATAAGAGCTCTTGATGGTAAAATTTTGTTTTTAACAAAATCGGATGGTACTTTAATTTTTAGTACAAATCATATTTTAAATTATAACAAAAATAATCAACATAGCGAATGGTCCAATAAATTAAAAATAGGGCAACATGTTTCTATTAGTCCAGATATTATAAAGTATAAAATTCCTGCTTATACTGTTCTTTTTCTACGTAATGGAGAATCTGTTTTTCAAAAACAAGTAGTCGCACAAATAACTTCAATAAAAACAAAACCAAACATGCGTGATACTGCAGAACTTGTTATTAAATCTGAATTAGAAGGCCTTTTTTATGCTAAAAAACTACAAGTTCAAAAAAAAGTAATTGGTCCTAAACCTAAATTTGTGGGCGAAGCTAAACAAAATCTGCTTCTTGACGCAAAAGCAATGGAAATTGTTATAAAAGCTCGTGGTTGGAATTTTGCTTGGGTTTTATCTGGTAAGCGTTATGAATTGCCTTTATTACTAAAATCATTTCCGATTACTGGTGATTATTTAACTCCACAGACAGTTATATCAAGATATAATTTAAAAATACCAAATGATTATAAACTGAAACTAAATATTGTAAACAAAACTTGTCCAAAAGATTTACAAAATGTGAAACAAGATTTACAGTTGTTAGGGAAAGTTACTCCTTTTTATTTTGGCCAAACAAATAATGTATTTGGTAAAATAACAGATTATTTACAAAAAAACAAACAAATCTGCGCTAACACAACAACACCAAATAACTTATTTTTTTCATTAGATACTAAAGCTAAAAAAATTAGGCTGTGCCGTAAAATGCTGAAATCTATTTTAACTTTAAAAAAAATTAAACTTTTTAATTTATTTACAATATATACGAAAAAGTCTAAATCTTCGTTACAAACACGTTGTCAGAAAAAAAATAAGAACAAGGCCAACCATCTAGTTTTTAATGTTTTTAGCAAAAAAAACATACCAACAATACAAACTACAAAAATTGGAAAGTATGTTCATACTAAAAAAACACAAAAACAAGCCAAAACAATAAAAACAAACAAACATGTTTTCAGCTATATTTCTCGTAATTATCAAAAATTGATTTGTGAAAAAGAAAATATAAAAGCAACACTTAAAGTTTCATCTTCGGAAAAGCAGCTTATGTTTAATAACAGTGCAGCAATACAAACAACGATGCAAAAAATTAAACTAAAACAAGATTTATTATTTTTAAATCTAAAAAAAATTAAATACTATAAAATAGGTTATTTTCATTTTTTTAATTCTCAAAATCTTTTTTGTAGATTATGTAGTTATTCACAATATAAAATGTTTGGTATAAATATATTATTTTTACAACGTGTTATTAAATTGAATAATGCTCAACAAAAAGATCAGATAGGACAATCTAATATTGTTAATTATAAAAATAAAAACGACAAAAAATCGTTAGGTCAAAAATATGACTTAGTAGAATATGGAAAAGCAATTAAGTTTACTTATAATATAGATTATAATGAGATTATGCTATCCCCGACTTCTTTAAATTCAGAGGCTAACTTGACGAAAGCAATAGCATTAAAAAGATTTAAATCCTCTAAGTATTTATTAGAATGGTTTCCTTCTCAAACTATTTTAGATACTAAAGCATATTATTGTTCTAACAAGTTTTTATTATGTAAAGCTTCTTTTGTAAAAACATTAGATGATCTATCAAAGAAAAAACAACAACAAGCACCACAACGTCGACATGATTTACAAATTATACAGACAACAAATAATATAGAACAAAATAAAAACCTAAATCATGTTACCTTTCAAAAATTAAAATTAATTTTAGCAAAAAACGTGTTGAAAACTTATAAAAAAATATATAAAAAATCTAAAAATATTTTTATTAAAGATAAAGGCTCTACAGCGTTTACTTTTCTCAATCAAAAAAAAGAAAAAAATAAATTATATTATAAACAACAAACAAGTTTACAAATTTTAGTTTTTAAAATTTGGTTTAAACAATATAAATCTTTATGGAATAAGAAACAAAAACAACCACGCTTTCAGCTAAAAACAAAAATAGATTGTTATATTAATAATCTAACAAAAAATATTTTTTGTTTTGATAAATCATTAGACTTTGCTGTGCAAAAAAGTAAACAACAAACAAAAAGAATTAATGCTACCTTACATCGATATTATTTTAGAAATAGACACGTTTGTTGTGGTGAACGTTATTTAGTATTAAAAAAAGCCAGTATTCTTTATTCAGATAGATTATTTTTAAAAAAAAAATCAACTAATATATTTTTAAATCAAAAACAAATAAAAATTTTTTATGAAAATTCATTTTTTACGGCGAACAAAAACTTATTAACTTTTTGTAACAAAAAAACACAAACAAAAAAGCATTTTATATTTGATTCAAAAATACCAAATCCTATTACAAACATTTATCAAACTTCACCTGCGTTTTTAGCTAAAAAAAAGAGCTATATTAATAAAACAACTATTTTTGAATATTTTAAATTAGCTCAAAAAAAAAACGGAACAAAACAAATTTTAAAACATTTTAAATCAACAAACTTAAAAAAAGCAAAAAAAAATTATAAAAAAAAATTAGTTACTACTGAAAGCCACGTTACAAAAAAAAATATAGGGCTGCCGGCAAGCACACAAACTAGAAAGCATGTTTCTACACAAGTACCTTATTTAACTTATAGTAGTCAAGAAAAAATCACAAAGGTACAAAGGCAAAGCCAATGTAAATTAAAACAAGGATCAGTAATTCCAAGCTTAACTCATATTTTTTATACAAATCTTCACAAAAATAAAATAGCATTATTAAATAAATTATTTCAACAAAAAATAAAAATAAAAAAAGCTCGAATATTAAATAAAAAATTTAAGATAACAAATAATCATATTAATTATATATGTGCTCATTATATAAGTGCATTAAAAAAAAATGCTTTGATTTTATTATTATTAGATTTTATAAAAACGTTATTTGTGTCATATTGTTATATTTCACCTCATTTTATAAAGAAAAAGTTACAAATACAAAAACAACGTAAATCACAACTCCAACTACACGATAGCTTTGCACACTTAGGAGCAATGCCTAGCTTAACAAAGTCTTTTAACCATCAAACGCTCGTGTCACAAAATAAAATATTTGGTAACAACACAATTAGAATTAAAAAAATAAGACCAAAACAAATTGTTTATGTGGTAAAAAAAAAATGTAACATAATGTTACAATGCAGTGTAACCAGTGTTAAAAGACACCCTAGTTTAACTTTTGCAGCTAAAGCACCTTATAAAACAACGATTATCTTTAATAAAAATATTCATACGAATATAATTACTGATAAAGCAGAAAGTACTAGTGGTTGTTCATTTTTAAACAGTTTTAATTTGTCTGGTTTAAAACACTACACAACTACATGGATTTATAAAATCTCATTAGAAAAATTAACAAAAATACCTAATAATCTTTTAAAAGCTGGTTTATTACCAAACTTTTTATCCCCAGGTTATTTTATCTTAAATAATATTCTTTTTGACAAAAACAAAATAAATACTAGTTTTAGTAAAAAGTTAAGACATAACAAGAGAAATCAAAAAACACAAGCAAGATTTGCTGTTTTACGCAAAGAAATTGCAAAGCAAAACTATAAGATACATAAAAATAGTACTAAAAAAACAAGAAATCAAACACACTTTCAACTAAGAATAAAGACATGTTGTTCTGAATTGCATAAAATCGAACATCTTTTAAAAATAGAAAAATATAAAAAAAATTTAATTTGGATTAAAAATAAAAAACCGCGTTTTTTTCCTAAAGAGCTCATTATAAAAATTACTAAAAGGGAAGAAAATCCTAATAAAGCAATTCAAATTAGTGATAAAACAAATAAACCAACAACTCAAAAACATAAAATAGACACTTGCACTGTGAGTTTGCTTTCTTATTTTATTCAAATTATCAATAAAAATAATCGATTAACATTAACTGATTTAAAAAAAATAAAAAAAGAATATGAAAAAGTTAAAACAAAAAAACAATTATTATCTCCAAAGTTATCATCACAGTATCTATTTTTTACACAAGTTCATGAAATACCGGCTTGCGCCGTGATTGGTTCAGAAAAACCGGGGTTAGCACTCAAAGATAACAAAGAAGCATTGAAGGATGCAGAAAAAATTTTTAGTACTATAAAAAATAAAACAGTTACGGGTTTAAAAAATTATAAGACAACTAACATTTTAGGCCCTGCTGTGGCAAATGTTAAAGAATGTAACACAAAAAATAAATTAGGCGCTTGCGCGGTTAAAACTGTTACTAATGTCGTAAATAAAAATGTAAATAAAAAATTCTATACTAAATTTATAAAACTAGCAAAAAATACAAATAACAATAAATTAGAATTAAAAAAATATTGGAATTTTGTTTTATGCGCTTGCACCGTGAAAGTGCAGAATTCATTAGAAAAAACTTCTAGAGACCTTGACGTATCCTTAAGAACAAACAACACAAAGTTACACGTAACACCTGGTTGGAGCAACGTTAGTAAAGCCATGAATATTAAAACATTGAATATATTCCCTTCAACGTTTTTAGACTTGTTTAAAAAACGTGATAGTTTCAAACAAAAGGTTCTATTTATAGCACAACCTGCTCTTACCGTTTATAAAAATCAGAAAAATAAATTGTTTAGAATAACTGAATATAGTTATAAAACTGATAAAAACAAAAAACGTAAAATAGGTCTTACTATCCTGAGGTTTTTTGACAGACTTATTTATATAACAATAAATCAAATTGTTAACAAGTATGAGTTAATTAATAAAGGACATAAACAAAAAAAAGATGTAAATTTATTTGCCAAAAAACCGAATTTTGCACTAATTTTTAGTAGTTATAATATAATTAAAAAATCAAAAAACAATGAAAAGAAAAATCAATCTCACCTAAAAAAGCGCATAATAAATGATCAAGATAAAGTCTTAACTGATGTTATATTAGGTGTTACAAATAAAACACAACCTAAAGATAAAAAATACTTACAAAAAAATAAATATTGCGCAAAAAACCTAATTTATTATAATAAACCACCGTTTTTTGATACATATTTCACGAATCCTTCTTATTGTTTTACATATACAGTAAAAACTCAAAAAGAAAAAACGATTGTATCAAATTTTAAAAATCAAGCTAAAAACTTATTACTGATTCCAAAACAACCTTGTTTAAATATTTGTTTTTATTCAAAATATGCTTCATATTTAAATTCTAGGGTTTTCACAACTAATTTAGACTATAATTTAAATTTAGCAATGTCAAAAGAAAATCTTATTAGATTAGATTCGCATTATAACACAAAACGTTCTTTTTCAAGAAAGTTTTTTGCAAATAGTAGTGATCGTGGAGCGCAATTGAATAATGGCATTAGCTTTAATTATTATAAAAATCAACTAGTAGCCCGAAAAAATTATTTTTCTCCTTTTGAGGGGGAATTAGTTTATGCAAAAATATATAAAAATTATCTGGACTTAAATCCTTATGAAAATTTTAAATCAGGTTTAAAGCATTTAAATAATTACACATACCAGAAGACAAAAGAAGAAAAAATGCGTATGGCTATGTTTAAATACTATTTAAAAACAATAAACAAACTTTCAAATCAAAAAAAGGTAAGTCAAAAAGCTTGGTCTCGTTTTAACCTTATTTTAACAAAAAAAGATTTAATAACTTTAAATTATAATCAAAATTTTGAAAAAACAATGACTATTTTTTCAGAAATACAAAAAATTAATACATCAAAAACGATATTAAGTTCATATCAACAACACTCTAAAAATTTTAAAAGTGGAGTTAATATAAAATTTAATACAATAAAACCATTAGAAACAACATTAATGCACTCTAAAAGCGTTTTAAACAATAATTCTAAAGGCTTGTTGAATACAGGGAGTTTACGTAAAAGTAAAGTAACATCTTCACAAGCTTGTGTAAACAAATTGTTTCAAGCTTATATTAAAAATAATGTAAAAGTTCAAACAATAGCCGAATTAAATAAAGAAAATCTTTTTAATAAGTCGTGTAACTTTAATTTAAAAAATAAATGGCTAAAACAGAATTTTACTTATTTCCTTAACAAATTCGGTAGCTATAAACAACACAATTTGGTTTATAGTAAACAAAAAGAAGGGCAAAGCTCGAGTTATGACACAGCAAATGTTGTGATTTCTAACGTAGCTAAATCACAACGACACTTAAGTATTAAACATTATAATATAAAAATCTGGTTACCTTTTAGTGCTTTAAAAGTTAATACAAACAAAGAGGTTCAAACAATTTTTGATAAATGTAAAGAAGCTAGCTTATGGCGAAGCAACAACGTCACAGAACAAGCTAAACAAATTTTTTATACTCCTTATTATTCAAAATTAAATTTAAAATGGATTATTTTTAAACAAAAAAATGTTTTTACGAAAAATAAAGTAGGTTTCTTCTTTTTAAAAGGAAATACTTTTTTTAACACAACAAACAAATTGACTATAAATAAAGCCTTTTTAAATTCAAAAATCTATCATTTCAACTCTAAAAAAAGTTTTTTTGACCAAGTTGATCTTTTACTAGATACTCGGTATATAGATTTACAATGTTGTTTAGAATTACAAAAACTCCATTTAAATAAAAATTTTTTAAAACTAAAACCTCTGTTAGATAAATTAACTTTTAAAAGTTTTACTTATTCTAAAAACCAAATATATTATTTGGTATCTCGAGAAAATAAAGAACACTATTTTTATAAAAAGCAACTTTATTATACAAAGTATAAATCTCAACATATGTCTTTTTTAAGTTCTTGCACGGTCAATCTGCCAACCAAAATCGATCAGTGGAATGCAAAACATCTTCAGGTAAATAGAACATATCAAAAACTATTATTTTATTTATTTAAACCTATTAATACCGCTACATCTGTTTATGTTCATAAGGAAATTTTTGCTTGTAATTACAGAAAAGAAATTTATATAACGCAGCAGAAAATTATTCAAGGAATAAAATATTTTGACACACCAAGTTGTGAACTTATACAAGTAATTAGTAAGATGAAAATTTTATGTTTATTTTTCATTTATCTATTTAAAATCCTTGTTCGTTTTAAAAATGGTTATGCTGTATCAATTGGTACTGCGGTAAAAATCTTGGACAACTGGCAAAAAATTTTATTTTTATCTGTTGAAAAAAAACAAAATCAATTAGTTGAAAGCGTACAAGTTCTCAAAAAATCTGGTCAGCTAATTCATATGAATAAACAAAAAATTACACTAAGACTAGGACAACCTCTTGTGATTTCCCCACGTAGTATTATACATGCTTCACATGGGGATTTTATTCGTTATAAAACATCTGTAATTACTTTAACATATCAACAATTAAAAACAGGTGATATTGTACAAGGTATTCCTAAAGTCGAACAACTTTTTGAAGCTCGTACAACTAAACGTGGTCGTTTATTTAGAGATAATGTTACAAATTTATTAACTGGTTTATTTTTAAAATATTTTGTCAAAAGCGCGTATCTATTACGTAAAAACATGTTAGATATTTCAAAAAAAATAAACATAACATCTCCACAGAATTTACCAACTAAGCAAACAATATTAAAACAAAACGCAAAACCAAATTTATTTGTTAATAATAAACAAAATCAAACCATTATATTAGCTTTAGCTTTACATTGGTCAGTTAAACAAAGTTTTTATAAAATTCAACAAATTATTGTTGATGGTATTTTACGTGTTTATCGTTCTCAAGGTGTTAGTATTGCTGATAAGCATGTTGAAATAATTGTTAAACAAATGACATCTAAAGTTCGTATTATAAATCCAAATGCCTCAAAACTAACTGATTATTCGTTTAGTTTACAAAATATAAACCGAGGTTTACATTTAGATACACCTAAACAAAAACTTTCATCTAAACTCACAACGCAAGCGCCTATACCAAAGCAAACAAATTTATACAAACGTAAAAAGATTGTTTATACTCGTGAACGTGAAAATACAAATCAAGCTTTTGAAACTAAATTATTAGAGCAATTATTATCAAATAATTTTGATGGTCCTAGTGGTTTATTTCCTGGTGAAATTGTTGATATTGATTTTGTTGAAAATATAAATATTTTCTTATTTAAAACATCAAGCTTTGAATCATTTAATGCTCAAAATCAAACTACATTTGCAATTGAACCTATCAAATATGAACCTATTGTTTTAGGTATAACACGAGCTTCGTTAGAAGTTGAAAGTTTCTTATCAGCAGCAAGTTTCCAACAAACAACTCGTGTTTTAAGTCAAGCAGCTTTATACAAGAAAAAAGATTTTCTAAAAGGTTTAAAAGAAAACATTATTATAGGTAATTTAATTCCAGCAGGTACTGGTTATTTATCCAGTCTTAATGTAACTTAAATTATCTGGGCTACATTGTTAAACCAGTAGGTCGTTCCTATTGGTACAAGCGTAAGTGTTACGAAGCCAGCTTGTGGTACTTTGGCTCTGCGTATTTCAAGCTACAACTAGGCTTAACTTAAGGTTCAGCCTTAAGTTAAGCCTAGTTGTAGCTTAAGGATCTGACCGGGCAAAACTTTAACTACTAGGATATAGGCCAAAGTCTAATTGTAATATCTGGTCTAAATCTGTATAGTTGGCTCAATGTTCAGTAATGTTCGTTGCAGTTAAACTACAACTTGGGTTTTAAACCCTCGTTCACTCATAAAATAAGCTAACATAAGTGAGGGCCAAGGGCCCTTCACATATATTCCAAGCTACAAAGTCGTAAAACTACAATACCTTCGGTAAGGTGTTTTAAGTGTACGTCTCAAGTTCGAGGCTTTATGGGACTCTAGAATAATTCTAAAAAATATATTAACGTAACATGTTATACTGTAGACCGTTGTTTTTGGTTTTTAAGCCTTGTACGTATCATTCGTTGACATTTCTTAGTGGTAGATCTTAAGTAGTTACTACATTCTTTCGCTTATTTTTGTCAGCGGGTTAATTTTTCAATCAAAAGTTATGCGCGCAACCCGAAAAACTAAAATTACATTGACAAAAAAAAATAAAAAAGCTATACTTATGTTTAATGTTAGATAAATGGGGCGTCGCCAAGTGGTAAGGCTGCGGTTTTTGGTACCGCCATTCGCAGGTTCGAATCCTTCCGCCCCAGTTGTGGTTGTACTTATAGGTCGTAAAGTCGTTGTTATGTTACACATAATTCATTAGCTACAATTAAAATAAAATAAGAAACAACGTAACTATTGGCACAAAATAATTATCTACCTTACCTATTGGCGCAGTCGTATTTTAGCAAATACCGTAGGGGAATTATATTGTAGTTTAAAATACACATACCTGGAGGTTTAAGTTTAACATTGTTTAACTACATTTCCCATTAGAATTCGCGTAGCCAACAAGGGCATCTAAATAGTGACAACAAAGTAATATCACTAGGTTCGACCTAGGCCTTGCACTTTATGTACCTTGCTACTACTAAAACAATCTTGTTAGAGCCCAAACTCGAACGAACATATACAAAAATACAATCTTTGTAAATTTTAAAAACTATTTATATAATAAATATCTATATGGATCTACATTGTAAATAGTAATTTAATAAAATAATAAAATTTGTATAATAATAGTATTAAGCCGTTAAGCTATGTAGTCAACTTGAAAAAAAACAACTCGGGGCTTAGATCCCTAACTTAATGAAGCCTAATTGTAATTCTACTAATTCTACTACAACCGAGTTTTTTTAGGGGTTTTATTTCATATACTATATTAATATAAATCCTTATATTATTATAATAAGTTTAATTTTAATACGGTTTTATTTATAATAAAATTATATAAATTATATAAATTAAATTACAAACTCACAGCCCGTTTGCTCGTTCTGAGGTTCGTGGCACTTTGTAGTAGTATAAAACAAAAAACACTAGAAGAAACTATCCCACAGTAGGTTTTACATATTATGTCTACGTTGAAGATCAAGGAAACTAAGAAAATTTAGTATTGTAGGTCTGGTTTTTATGTAACATGCTTACAAAAATAGTGGAATATGGTGCAAAGCACCGCTTTAAGATCGTAAAACTATAAAATTAAAACAATAAATTAGAAAACTATGAAGGTTTTAGCAGTTTAACAAAGGCTTCGCTCTCGTGCAGGCCAAAGACCTTCACTTATGTTCGTTGTAGTTTAACTTGGGCTTACATAGGATGGAAAAACATAACAGGTAATGCTGTTATGCCAATTTAGCTGTGTTTACCGGAGGGAAACGAAAATTGTAGTTCACAAGCTACATAGTTATAGTTTGGTAACACTGGCAATTAAACACACACACACCCCTGACCCAGTTAAGTGGGGGTCCAGTGACCTTGTCTAATTTGGACCTTTTGTGACAAAAGTAAGTAGTTTACAGGGCTTTGCCCTTAACTACGTTAAGGGCAGTTTGTGCTAAACTGCGTTTGATAAAGACTTCATCATTACTTAACAGACTTGTTCAAAGATAGATGCTATTTTGACCTAAGTACGAAGGAGAATTCAAGCGCAAACTGCGTTCCGCATACGTAACCTTTTTCCTTTTTAGGTTCTAAAAGCAAAAGGATGTGCATAAACAGTTACCGGTATCTTGTATAAACGACCGGCCTTCGGCCCGCAGATTTAGTTACAACAAACATACTAGGTTGTATAATCCTCTAGCCCCCTGCCAATGAGGGCCAAAGGCCCGGAGCGGGGGGGGTTGTGAAACTAAACAACCAAAGACCGATTGTAACTGCTTCTGTGTGTATGTTCCAGAAAAATAGCAACACCGACTAACTGAGCTACTCCACGCAATTTTCTACAAAATTAGACCTAAGGTCGTGTTGAAACGCTTACATTGCAGCTGCTATGTTAGAAGTTTTTGGCCTGAAATCGTGCGCTGCACGATGAACCTTTACATAAATCACGAATGAAGTAAGTCTCCAGTCAAAGTTAGAGTAGTTGCAAGCTTACACCTAAAGTTAACGCGTTTAGAGTTATCTTTGAGATACAGCTTTTACTCATATATATTAATACATATAGATAAAAGAGAAAAGAACGACGTACCAAATAAAAAAAGCGTTGGGTGTTTTTTGCATTGAAAAGCGTTTATTTATAAAATAAATAATTTTTTTAGACATATCGCTATATTTTGCATTTTACTATTATTTTAAATAGATTTAGGGCAATGCTCATTGTCGCTAAGCGCAATAATACATCCAGGCATGAGCTGGCTTTATAACTATAAAATCTTATAGAGTTAGCGTAACCAACAGGTTGGGACAAGCTAAATAGTATAAGTAAATAGAAGCTCATGCGGGGGGGGGGGGGGAAGCCTAAGCAAATACTTTACAGCGATAGAACTGAAAGCCAAGGGCCTGCTTTGTAATTGTAGTTAAGCTACGTTGTCGTCACTGTCTTAAGGCAGCATGCTTGTCTCTGCGACAATCCCTAGGACATGTTGAGCTAAAACAACCGTGCTCTGTACCTAGTTTGTAGTTTCTACGACGTAGTACCGAGTACATAAGTTAGGTAACCACGTATATGTTAAACTGTATTAACTACGTTAAGCTACTCAAGGGCCGTAACCTAGGTTGAGGGTGTGCGTTTGAGAGTTTTGGCCCCCCCTCCTTAAGTACGTTAGATTACTGGTCCTTTTTATAAAAAAGACTGCGCATAAAAGGAAATACGTTGCGTAACATTAAACAAACACAACGCAATAACACAAAATTACAATTTTACTAAAGTTTTTTGTCTTATCGTGTGAACTATGGAGTTTAACGTAGTTAAACTCGGATATTAAAACTGCGATTGTAGTAAGTTTTGTCACGGAGCTTCGTCCCTTAGTTTATACTTAGTTTATACTTAGTTTATAATGTAGTTCTAGTTGTTTCGACGTAGGTAAAGAAGTAAAAATTACGACTTTGTCTTAAAGAACTTAAGTAGCCTAGTTCGATCGTTGACACGTGGGCTCTTGTTGACGAACTCCTTGACCACAAAAAGGTAAACTGTACTTGGTGGTAAGTAACAACGAGTACGGTTAGTGGTTTTTAAGGTTCATTGGTAAATCAAACCAGTAAACGTCACCGTCATCGTGTCATTAGGTAGCCGTAGTACCTATTCAGCTAACCACTAAGGACACGTGACACTTCAAAATGAGGGTCGAAGACCGTAGTAGATTTGGAGTTTAATGCAGTTTAAAGGACACATCTTACCAACGTTCAACGGACTTGCTCACAACGAAGACATAAAAAAGATTTATATTGTAGTGTTCTAAAATAAGGTATAAATACGGTAAAACAATAAGCCAACGGCTCTTAACTAGATAAAAATTAAGGTTGGTTTTCCTAGGGTGAACCTACTGTACTAGCAAACCTCGATTATCGTTAAACTCTGTGCCACTAAACCGATACATAGTTACTGAAGTTTACTAACGTCGTTGGCACATGCGCTTAGTTAAGCCTAGCTTACGCTTAGGGGGTTTAGCACCTAATGTAGTGCATAGAAATAACTTGTGGATTTTAAATTAGCTGTAAGACAAATAGAATTTCTAAACTACCAACGGGTCTTTGACCCTCGATGTCTAGTTAAATTGAGTCCGGTCTTTGGCACGTGCTTATTTTGTCAGGACCGCTGGGGGGGGGGGAGACCCCTTGACGTAGTTCGTAAGAATTCAATTAGCCATTATGCGAATAGAATTTAATTACACGGAGACGGTTGGTAGTAACTACGATTGAAAGTTTCACAAGGAGCTTTGCTTTTTGCGGGTTCGTTGGCTTAACCATACTAAAGCCCATGAGTTAACTAGTAATTCTAATGTTGTACTTAGTCTAGTTTTCTCGGACATTTGGCCTTAAGCTATTTTGTGACTACGTCCCGTGGTCAATTAATGGGGACACGTACTACGTGTATAACAAGGTGGCACTAATGTCGAATGCTCCCCGTACCTACTTTAAGCCACGCTGCTTTGCATCTCCACCTTTAGGTGCCCAGATTCAAGATGTAGTTAAACCTTCAAGCTACATTGTTCGCGACTTTTTATTATGCATCCATAGGCCGGATCGTCAAACGGGCCTTAACTAAGGGACCCTTTTATTTTTTTGTATTCGTTAGGGACGAAGCCCCGAGTCAAATAAGCCTAGAGTCATTTTTGGGCCACGGTATTGGCTCCGCCTAATACGTTGGCGTTCAATAAAGTTTGATGTAGTCTTTTGGCTGTGCGTCGAGCTTGAGCACCAATACCCATGACATAAGCTTACATTTTTTTAAATTTGTAAAAATATGACATCAATTCTTCAAGTAGCCCTACTTGCTTTAATTTTCGTTTCTTTTGCATTAGTAGTAGGAGTACCTGTAGTATTTGCAACCCCGAATGGTTGGACTGAAAACAAAAGCGTGGTATTCTCAGGTCTTAGCTTATGGCTATTATTAGTTTTTGTTGTAGGGATTTTAAATTCTTTTGTAGTTTAGTTTTAAGTATCATCCGGCATAGGCCGGATACTAACCTTTTAACCCTTTTTTTAGTTAAGGAACGAACACGGGAACTTTTTTGTTTTACGGCTTTGGCTTAAGTATGACCAACAACCTGGGTTAAGTTACAACGCAGTTGTTTGTCGCTTTACGTAGGCTGCGCTAATACGGAAGGGCATGCCAGCTGCATAATAACTAGGCCCCGTGATAGTTGTTAAGTTAGACAAAGCCAACCTACAAAGCGTAAGCATTGTAAAGCAAGCGCGAAGCGTCAGACTAATGGCCGGAGTCCTCCATGAGATAACCCTTATAACGCAGATGAAAGCAGTTCATGATTACCTAGGAATCCGGCCGTAGGCCGAATGCAAGCGCTCTAGGGCAACTCTCAACAAACGAAACCCTAGTGAACGTAGCACGTAAAGTAAACAGACTAGGCCTATAGTAAGCTTAACCATACGCACACGTTACATTCAACCAACTTCGTTGACTTGTAAACTAATTTGTTACCAAAGCTTCGCTTTTATTAGCTAGACTTAACTAGGAAAAGGTATTGTACAAACTAGGTACAGAGCAATATGGTTATAGCTAACGGAGAGCGGGTACCGAGACTCTAAGGAATTCCTCAAAGCAAAATAAACTACAACGTAACATTGTTTCCAGAAAGAGAACTCCGTAATAGGCTTCCGGTCTAAATCGTCAAATTTAAAAAATAGGATTAAATTTTATTATCAAACCTAGTAGGTAAACCTTAGTATCATTACTGTATTTACAGTTTACAAAAATTTATAACGGTTCAAGGGCATCGTAACTACAACAAAATCCATTTTATGGGTAGTAGCTTACATGACCGAGCCCTATCGTAGCAAAGTGAATAACAGTAGAGCTGTTGTAATAGATTAGTCCAACACACCTAAACAATCTTAGAGACAAAGTCTCCAAGCTACTTACAAGTCAACAAAGCGATTTCTCTTGTGGAACCAAAACCAACCATCTGGCCTTAGAACGCCTTATGTACTAACAGCTTATATTTATTTGTAATTTAACAAGTAGTTTGGGGGAGGGGGGGGGGGGGTCGTGGCTGGAGACCTTGTACGGTTTGCTACTAAGTATTATATTGTTTTTTAATGAAATTTTAATTTTTTAGAATTTTTATAATTTTTTATAAAATATAATAACATGGAAGTAAATATTTACGGATTAACAGCAACTGCTTTATTTATTATTATTCCAACTTCTTTTTTACTTATTTTATACGTAAAAACAGCTTCTTCTCAACAATAATTTTGTAGTTTATAAGATTCTTCTAACTCACAGGGCAGTCTCCTTTAGTAGTTAAGGGTGCGTTGTGCTGTGTTATACAAAAAAATAACTACGTTGGAAGATTACTTAAGTTAACTAAAGTTCCAATAAAAATTCTTCGGCCTTCAAACAACATACGCTCTAGGTTTAAATAACTACGGGCGAAGCCCGACAAGGAGGAGGGGGGGGGGGGGTTACAAAACAGCATCGTATGGTAAACCCCACAAAAGCTACGTTAAGGCAGGGCGGAAGACCTTCCTGTTTAGCTAAACTCCGTACGTTGCTAGGCACCGTAAGGAGTTTAGCTAAACTTTATTGTTACACAGTATATTGAAAATATTGAAAGCTACTTTTATAAAAATAGATAAATCGTGTCAGTCTGTGGATTGATAACAAAGAGATTTAACCCGCTGATGCAAAGCGCACGCGTTAGGTTGTTACACAGGAATAAACAGAACCTCGTCCATGTTAACGAGGCCGAAGGGCTTTTCAAGATTTCATAGGGATCGTTAACTATTTTTGACGTTAATTATAAATATTTATAACAATATTAGTTTTATGTTACCTGGGCGGTGACTTTGTAACGGAATAAATTAAACCCCCCTCTTTCCTCTACGGGATTACAAATCTGTATAATTAAAAAGGATAATAAAATATAAAATACCCATGACAAAAAATTAAAAAATGGCTAAAAAAAGCATGATTCAGCGTGAATTAAAACGTCAAAAATTAGTAATGAAATATGCTACAAAACGAGCGGCTTTAAAAGAACAAATTAAGCATACTACGTTTTTAAAAGAAAAACTTAGTTTACACAGAAAATTGCAACAATTCCCTCGTAATAGTTCTGCAGTACGTCTTCATAATCGTTGTATGATTACAGGTAGACCTAAAGGTTATTTTAGAGATTTTGGTTTATCACGTCATGTATTACGTGAAATGGCTCATCAAGGTCTTTTACCAGGTGTTTGTAAATCTAGCTGGTAAAAGTTTATTTTTATTTCAATTCTCATCCAATGTAAACCAAAAGATCCACTGGAACTGATTTAGAACCGATACAACGAACATACTATGTTGAGAGCGGCCCTAGCTCAAACAAACGTATACATAAGGGGCTTTGACCCCCCGTGAGCTAACAGCCTCCAGCCTCTAATTAATTAACCACGAAATCACCACTAGTATACCTACAGACTACGTAAATTAAACGGCCTAAGCCGACAACGTTCCAAAAACAGGAGTTTCGCCCCGTAACGGAAGCCGTTTGTTACTTCTATTGCGTTGTAAGTTAGTTAAACAAGGCGCACCACAAATGCTCAGAGTACTAGCAGTGTTAGCTTGTAGTTATTAGAGCAACACGGACTGTGGTTAAGCGAAAAATCCTTCATTGAAACACACACGTCACCATAATTTTTTACGTAGTTAAAAACTATTGAAAGAGCGGAAAGTGGGAATATAAACTGCAAGCATTAGTTTAACGAAGAAGCCCACTGTAAATTTCCCGAACAAAGCAAGGTTGTAAATTCCTACTACAACGTAGCCTATACGTTTATAAGCGCAAGCCTTAATGAGTTTTTCACGTGGATCCCCCACCCGCTCGTTTGGCTTCGCCAAGGGATTCCGTTGCCCATAAGTTATAGTATGTAGTTTAAATCGTAACTCGGGCGTAGTCCCTAACGTAGTCTAAGCTTAGTTGTATTTTATAGGAAACTAAAATAAATTATCTTTAAGAATCCAGTTTTGTAGTCCCTAATTTAGAATGAACCTAGGGCTACGTAAGTTGACTACAACTATGTGCTTTACCCGTAGTTTATATTGAACGTACGTCCGAAAAGTGCCCTCCAAACTTGCGATGGGATATATTAGCTTAAGCTAAATATTATCCACACGGTCAGTCAACAGCTTTTAACGACGTTAAACTAAAACAAACAAAAGTTACTTATCTTGTAATGGCCCTTGGTCCAAAGCAGAAAATTTTTTGGCTAACCGGTTAGATTGAGTTTTTATTACCATCCACACTTAAGTCGGATAGTTCAACAGACCTTAATGTTGTTTATCGATGTTTGTTTACCTTGGGAAATCATTTACCATCGGGCTTTGCCCGTCGTTGCAAAGTAAACTGTTAGCGTATAATATAGAATTGCTTATTTGGTATGAAATCTTGCATCTATATAAAATATAACGATGCTTTCTCTTAAAACAATGCCACGCCGTCCGATCAATAAAAAACGCACTCTATTACCAGATCCTGTTTATAAAAGCGTATCAATACATATGTTAGTAAACCGTGTTTTAAAACGTGGTAAAAAATCAGTTGCATATCGAATTGTATATAATGCTTTAAAAGAAATTGGTGATATTACAAAGAAAAATCCTGTTGAAGTTTTTGAAAAAGCTTTAGATAATGTCACGCCTAGAGTTGAAGTTAAACCACGTCGCCGTGCTGGAGCCATTCAAATGGTTCCTCGTGTATTACGTTTAGGTGATCGTGCTAAAGCAACTTCATTAAGATGGATCATGGAAGCTTGTGATAAACGATCAGGTCAACCTATGGTAACAAAATTAAAAAGTGAAATCCTAGATGCCTATAAAAAAACTGGTTACGCTATTAGAAAAAAAGAAGAACTTCATAAAATAGCTATTAATAATGCTATGTATGCTAAAAAACCACAAGTCATAATAAATGCTATTAATTTATTAGTTGATTAAAAAACAAATAATAGCAAAAACATTTTTAGTATCTAGCGGTGGGCGGTATGCAGCGAACCACTAAATCACAACAGACATTTTATGTTGTGAACGAACAAGGGCCTTTGGCCTTACACACAACGCTAAAGCTGTGAGTTAGTTTGTTGTCTAAACAAACATAAGTGAGGGTCCTACATTCTGATGGCGCTAGCCAGAACAAAAGCCGTTGCTTACAAGATCTGGAACTATAAACCAATTTAGAGCTAGAGCTGATTAAATGTAGTCACTAAATAGCAGACGTTGGGCAATTTATAGACTTTAATTACCTTACAGTTCTAGCGCTGTCAGTATGGCACGCAGTTAGTACTACCTTTGAGTTTCGTCTGTGGTTGTGTTGTAAGTTTTGCGGTTCCTGCTTACAACTCGAGAATTGAGCTTAGTTTGTTATTAAACCTAGGATTTTTAGTTTTAGGCTTTTTTAACTAAAAGGAGTTAAGTTACTAATAAAAACAAAGTATAGTTCAGAAAATCAAAAAAAAGTAAATAAAAAAACACAGTGTAAAACGTGTAAAATCTTTTTAAGGAGAGGGCGTTCCTCATAGCGCTAACGCTGTACTTTCAAACGCTATTCTTACTTGTAAAGACTAATAATATAAAGATTACTTAGCTCTTAAAAATTCGGTAGGAAGGTTCGTTCAACTATAAAAGCGTATAGAAACTACAAAGAGGGCAAAGCCCGAAAAGGCGGAGGACAATAGTACAAATTGTACAATAGTTCTACAACTCTAGCCTTTACCTCTCGTTGTTACTACACAAATCTTCGCCGTTCCGGTTAGGGCGAGGGGGGGGGGGGGGGTCCTGCAACTTATGGTCATTAAATCCGTTAAGCATAGTTTTCCTTTGGGAAACACCCAGCGCGTAAGCGCTGTGAGGTTCACAACATAGTAACTTGGTTGTGAAGTAACGTGACCGCTGGTTTGTTGGTTCTATTCAATAAAACTCAGGTCTTGTTATTATTAGTATAGTCAAAGATTTATATTAAACAGGAAAAGCCTTCGTAATGAACTTTAAATACTATTTTAAGTTAGAAAATATATAAAATTATCTATAGAAAATCTAATTTCTAATAGCTTTTTATTATTCCTATGAGTTTACAAATTTCTATTTTAACACCAGAAAGACCTTTTTGGAATGGTCAAGCTGATGAAATTATTTTACCAACAGAAACAGGTGAAATGGGAGTTTTAAAAAATCATGCGCCTATTATTACAGGTTTAGATGTTGGTGCTATGCTTATACGTGGGGGTCAAGCTACAGGTTCAAAAGATGAATGGAACTCGTATGCTATTATGGGTGGTTTTGCATTAGTAAAACAAAATCAAGTAACAATTTTAGCAAATGAAGCTGTTTCAGCTGAAAACATTAACCCGGAAGAAGCTAAAGAAGCTTTTGAAATAGCAAAAGTAAATTTAGAAAAAGCAGAAGGTGTTAAAGAAAAAGTAGAAGCAAATTTTGCTTATAAACGTGCTAAAGCACGTTACCAAGTGGTAAAAGTACTAAAAAAAATTTAGAATTGTAACTTTAGTTATACCAAGGCCTTATTATCAAGATTTCTTAATAATCAAGGCTACAAAGTTGTTTGTCTTGTAGAACAAAATATCTTTCTCCTTTTTTAACTGTAGTTTAACTAGTCGATTTTATTTAACCACAAAATAGGCTGACACGTGCGTTTAACGATCCTAAGCTACTAGTTAAACAAGTTAATCCGGGCAGCGCTCCTAAGCTAATAGATCGAAGGCCTAGCTATGTTGTAACAGAAAATTACAACAAAAGTTTGTAGTTCTAATGTAATAAGAAGCTTGGTTAGTTAAACAAAGTTTCATCTGTGTATTCGTTGTAAAAAGCCGTTTACTACCAACTATGCTATGTGTTACGCAGAAGCATGGCCGTATTACGATGTAGCTCGGGGCTACGTTCCTAATGTGGTCGGTACGACAACAAGCCGTTAACTTTAACAATGTTCCTTCGGCCAAAGGCTTATCACGTTTATGCTTTACTAGTTGGTTGTAACCTCTTATACAATAACGAAATGAAATGGGTACTTATATGCCATGGACCAAAAACTTCAGGAATTTTTTATTTTATATTGTTACTTTTTGATTTTTTATAAAAAATTTTTTTCTTTATTATGAGTCTTGAATTAGCTCTTACACTTGTTAGCCTAGTTTTAGTTGTTTCAGCTGGTCCTCTTGTTGTTGTTTTATTATCTGCACGCGGCGGTAATCTATAACGTTGTTTTTTATTTTGAGTCTACTTTATTAAATGGGATTGAGGCCTTGGTAGCTTAACCATCCGGCCTTAGGCCGGATACTGCAACGACGGGCGAAGCCCGTAAGTTGTATTTTAGCTAAAACCTCGACAAATAAGGTGACGCGTGCGTTTGTTGGCTGGCCATTGGTGAAGAAAACAACAGGTTTTCGGCCACATATTTCGTCGCTTGTTTTTTAGCTTAACACAAGCGCTTATTAAGATTGATGACAGTATAAGTGCATATGGTTTCTTAACGTAGCTTGTTTGATTTGTAGCTTGTTTATAGTTTAACTAAAATAAACTATAAACAAGCTACAAACAAGCTACAAATTTCGCGGTGGAAATCTACGTTAGTACACACGTGTGCGTTGACTGATTTGAAAAAATAATGAAGCAGCTGTTGCAGCTGCTCTGCAGTGAGGCTAGAAGACCAAGGTCTTTTGTGCCAAAAACACAAGACCTTGCTCCACAAGCCTAAGTCCGCCGCCTTGTCTGTTTACACCGTAGGAAAGCCTACTGAGTCTAGACGCAAGTTGTGGCAAACGCTTGGGCTTAGCCACAAGACTTTGCGGCTTCAAAAAAAGGTATGTGTTAATTTCTAAGAGAGACCTGTTAAATAAAATAGCAACATTCCACAAGACTTGGTGGTCAAGTGCCAAAGCCCTTGACCGTCTGTGAAGCAACTACACAACACGGCATATTTTTGGATTTAACGCATGGGGGTTGCTTTAAAGCGTTTAAGTTGTTACAAAGAGTTAAATGGAAAAAACGTTGTAGTTCTATAAACTAACTTACTGCACAAGAAACGAGGGTTCACTCCTGAATTTCTAGAACGAGGGCCAAGGCCTTCGTTGTGTTAATACGATGTTGTTATTTCAGCCGGAGGCCTACTATTTAGTGATACAGTGAGGCCAAATATGCTTATTTGGCCTATATAGAGAGCACACCGAAGACTAGTTTTAGTCTAGAAACCTAAAACTACAAAGAAAATTGGGTCGAGTCGGATTCGAACCAACGCAGACTAAGTCAACGGATTTACAATCCGCCCCCATTAACCACTCGGGCATCGACCCTTTTTATATTTTAAAAGTATTATATGTTATATAATAACATTAAAAAAAAAAAAAAACAAGGTTGAAAATAGATACACAGGTGCTGTTCACCTAGCCTACACGGCCATAAACCTAAATAATAAACTAGCTTAAGAGGAGGGATTGAAGCGCAAAGCTTCTTGTGCATGCGGCCTACGGCCGGTTGGGAGACATAACCAAGTTACAAGAAACTCAATATGTGAGACAAAGAAACGTAGACTTAAAACTTTAATCTACGAAGCGTGCGCTTGTTTGTAACTGAGGGCCGGCTAAGCGAACTTGTCATTTAAACTAAACCGGGCAGAGCCCTATCGTTGTTATGGTTTCTTGGTACATAAAGAATAAAAGAAAATCTTTTTTGTTATAATATTATTAGTTATTTTATTAATATAAGCTCAACTAATAATATATTTTCCGTTGTTTGTGGTTTTCTTAGCCTTTGAGATAGGTAGTTGTAATCTTTCCAAACGACCTTACTGCGTTACCACAGTGAGTAGCCCGTTACTACAACAAGGACGAAGCACGCGTTAAACTACAAGTCGTCATCGCAGAGCTAGTGTCCTAAATCCAAGCGCATGTGTCACGAATATTCGACTTACGGCCGAATCGTCCAACAAACTATGTTAAGCTAAAAGCTATCTCCAACACGTTCATCACAACAAAGGCAAAGCTCGATCCTATTTATTGTAACCAAGAATCTAGCTTTATAAAGGTAACGTTGCAAATCCCTTGGTCGTTTTAAGCTATGAACGCTGACGTTTGTAGCATAAGAGATCTTAACATAGGTAAGTTTCTCGAAACTTACCAGTTGTGAAGGAAGAAACTCAGCTGCTTCCGCTTGACGGAAGTCAGTTGGACAAACGACGTTCAACAAAGTCTTGTGGCCAAGTACAAAGCCACAAGACTTTTTTCTGATAGTTTTGACTTTATAGCAGACAAATTGTTGAAAAAAGCTAAGTAAGCACATTTAGGAGGTATTTTTTATGGCTGGTAAACCGGTAGAACGTCCTTTCTCAGATATTTTAACAAGTATTCGATACTGGGTTATTCACAGTATTACAGTTCCTGCTTTATTCATTGCAGGTTGGTTATTTGTAAGCACTGGTCTTGCATATGACGTATTTGGTACTCCGCGTCCAAATGAATATTTTACAGAAGATCGTCAAGAAGCTCCGTTAATTACTGATCGCTTTAACGCTTTAGAACAAGTTAAAAAATTAGCTGGTTAATTTCTTATTTACATATTTAGATTTATTACAGAATTACCTGTCTTTGTACACTAATAATATTTTTCTTATACTGTGTTCTAACTATTATTATCCGGCCTATATATAGCCGGATAGTTTAACGGACAAAGTTTATTTTGTAGCTTTATGACAACAAGCGAAACTCTATAGCTATATGTATGTTAAAACCATTAAACAATTATAGATTGTATTAGCCAAGACTCTAAACAATGTAAGGGTGCCCCGAACCACTCTAATAGGTTCATTTCGTTTCAGGTTTGGCTGAAACCACAAACGCAAACGTCAGCATAAAAATTAAGATCCGTTGTACTTTTAACTACCCGCCCAGCATGGCGTAGGCATGTTAATTAGGTACACCTAGTTTAACTATGTTTTACGAACTTCCGCCAACGGTTTACGTTTAAACAAGTAAGCTCTTGTGGCTTAATGGGAAGGCTTTTTAGGCTATACGTAGTTTGTAGAAATTTAATTAGCCATAAGTACGTAATTTAAAAACATTAAATTACACGGAGGCGGTAAACTTCGACGCTTGCGCTTTTGTCGTTTTACCTGGCCGAAAATTAAACTATATTAAACAACGTTCCCTAGAGGATCGTAGTACTGAATAAGTTGTAATAATAACAACCTTGTTAGCAATCTACAACGAACATAAGTCCCATTGTTATGCAAACGAGTAAATGGGCCTATACTTCCTATCTTTTTCAAAAGAAAGCATTTTGTGATTTTAGTAATAGTCGCTTTCCAATTTAGTATTTGTTTAGAACGGAGCTAAACATAGTTTGGGATTATTCCCCGAGTTAAAAGGTAATAGGCAGTGTTAAACACAAACGAGGGGCTAAGCCCACCCCCCCCCCCCACGTAGTATTTTCGGCTTGCGGTTTACTAGCTAGAATGTAGTTACGTCTAGGTGAGTAATACCTTTAACTCCTAAACCACAAGGCTCTTGACCCGAAGTTATTTTTGAGGACGCTCCCGCTAATCAGCCGAAGCCCATTGGTTACGACCAATTACAAAGCACGGTAAACTTACGCTTAATGCCTTCTGGTAACTCAGGGGGGGGCGTAGTCAGCCTTCGGCCAAAGCAACTTTCCATAGGTTTTGTTGTGAATAAACTTGTTGGTACAACCAGCGAGCATACACGTTGTCTTTTAAATACTGCCTTTGGGTTCACCAATCGTTATGTAATAAGTTAAGCTTAATATACGCTCGCGTTTTTGCCCAAAAAAACTACGTATTAAGTAAATAGTAGGACGCTACCTGCTGCGTAGCAATACACAGTAACCACAATTGCTATAAGACTTACAGCCTTATAGCAATTACTACAACGCACAGGAGGTTGCCGTTTTTTTGCAAAATCCCGATACTGGTGACAAAAAAATTACCTAAGCTTTTTTGGACTTCCAAGCACAGTGTCCGTACCACATTAAACAATTTTTTTAAATTATTTTAATACACTAATTTACTATGCTTGTTGATTTTGTTTTTGGTTGCTTTTTCCGTTTAATTTAAATTTAATTTTTAAACTCAAACACCGTACTTTATTTTGTATAATATTTATATTTAATAAATAATATAAATAAAAATTCGCGAAGCGAAGGAAAGCTTAAGTCTAGTTGTCGTTAGTTTATTGAAGGATAATTAGAAGATCTTGACCGTAGAAACAATAAGCTAAGTGCATAGTAGCTTACTAACGGATTTCTCTACTGGTATACTCGCAGCGAACGTGCTGTGAGTATTTATAGTGCAACGGACTTACAGCCAAGTGCTTAGTTTACCTATTACACCGGAGTTTGAACAACAGCTTTCAAACGACGAGGGTCGTAGACCCGAAATATTGGTCAAGAGCACGTGTCAGAGTTCTCAGCTTCTAAGTAGCATATCTAACGTAGTTGACCCATAGACGCTGATATGCTGCTGGCATGTTTTTCGGCTACTGGCCTAGGATACGAATTGTAACAATTATGTTAATATTCGCCAAATCAAGAGTAAAGCCCCGTAAGCGCTAGCGTCAACTACATTAGAGGAACTTGTTATTGTTAAAAAATAAAGCTACACTTACGGTCAACGGCTTCTTGGTTTACGCTCAACGCGCTTATCGTTAGCAGGTCATGCGCTTATTTTAGGCATTCGTGTAAACTACCTAAATCACAATAGTCACAACTAGGCTTCGGCTATGGCACGGCGGGAGCCTTCAACACAACCTAAGACAACAGTGCAGAGTAAGCAAACCAACTCATCCGTTTTTAATTCGTTATGGTATTTATAGCTAAAGCAGTAGGTCGTCGTAAAGAAGCCGTTGCACAAGTTCAAATAAAACAAGGAACAGGTTTATTTATTATTAATAATAAATCAGTACAAGAATATTTACAAAATGATTTTTATTCTTTATTATCTGTAAAAGCTCCTTTTGATGTTCTTTCTACATCAAAACAAACTGATATTTTATCAACATCATCAACATTTACAGAATCAACAGATTTATCATTAACACCTGTTGAAGATTGTAACAACATGTTACAATCTTTAAAATTCGATACAATTGTTAAAGTTAAGGGTGGTGGTTTAATGGGACAAACAGAAGCTATTCGTTTAGGTATTTCAAGAGCAATTTGTTTACTCTCAACAAATACAAATGAACCTTTACCTATTTCTAATACTTTAGATATTAGAAAACAATTAAAAGATAAAGGCTATTTAACGCAAGATTCGCGTGTTAAAGAACGTCGCAAATATGGTCTTAAAAAAGCACGTAAGGCTTCGCAATACCATAAACGTTAATCTTTTTAGCCAATTTTTGCAAAATTTTAGTTTTTACAGTTCCGTTATTTATAGGAGTTAAGTAACCTAATTTAACGACCTACGTCCAGCGTAAGTCCGCGATGCCGTTTAACTAGTAATTAGAGATTTTTTTATCTCTTTAGAAAAAAGGAGCAAGGCTTTATGTAGTTACACTACAACTTCCAACATCTGGCTAACCCGGTAAGCTACTGAGTTTGTATTTTATGCTCCGACCTGGTGAACTGACAGCGTAAAGTTACAACAATGTTTTCCGAACTACGTACAATGCAATTGTCTGCTCCGCACTTAGCTTGTAGTTTACTATAAACCTACAATTAGTTCACAAACGTAGTTCGTAACATTCCTTTAAAAGAAATAAACTAAACCACAAATTACAGCGTAGCTATACCTTAGGCTTTAGCTTAACGAAAAAACTACCTTTGCCACGAGTTGTAACCAACCCCCTCTTCCGTCTTACGGACTATTTTACAACTAGGCTTTATAGACTTTATTAAGTTTAACCTGCTCCGAGAGGCCTATGGTGCTGGCAACGACTTCGTTCAACGGTTTATGTATGGACAAAAGTCTTAGTAGGTCTAAAATAGACTTAATGAACGGTACTGACAAATCTTATTGTGAGAGAGCCGTTGGCCACACCCAAAGAGCTAGCTTTCGTGCTTAAAAGTGCTACGTACGTGACATTATTATATTATCACAAAATAACAAATAACTTGACGAAGCGCCTTGTCTGGTGGCCAATCGCATCTAATATGCCAAAAGTCATAAAGTCTTATATACAATTAATACAATCCCTTCGGGAAGGCTTTGCTAGAGCAATCATTAAGGTACGTTGTACCTTAAGCCTACAACGTTAGAATAAGCTAGATTACACAAGACCTTGTGGAACGTATCAACTCACAAGGTACTTCATATAGACAGCCTACGATGCTTGGTAGCTAGTCGTGCAAAAGGCTTCCGTTGACGTCCCACGCGCTTGAACCAATCATACAAGCTATAGCCGAATAATTTTTTCAATTTTTGTGACTTTCACTTTCATAGTTCTAAAGAAGTTAAATGGAGACGTTATATTGATCTGCTATAATCAATGTTAACAAAAAGATCAGAAGTAATTACATTAAATTTTAGTATAATAATAATTCAAAGAAAGCTTATGACACAAAATAACATTTTAATAAGACGATATATTATCGTAGGTGAACGTAGATTAAGTAATTATTGGTGGGCTATCATTATTTTTTTAGGTTCATGTGGTTTTTTAGCTACAGGATTTTGCTCTTATTTAGGAATTCCTAACTGGTTAAGCTTATTTAACACAACAGAAAATCTACTAGCTGAAAACCAAGAACTAACTTTAACTCCCCTTCCTTTTTTTCCACAAGGTTTATTAATGTCATTTTATGGAAGTTTAGGTTTTTTATTAAGCATTTATTGGTCACTTTTAATTTTTTGGAATGTTGGTGGAGGTTTTAATGAGTTTAATAAAAAAGAAGGTTTTGTACGTATTTTTAGATGGGGTTATCCAGGTAAAAATCGTAAAATAGACTTATCTTACTCATTAAAAGATATTGAAGCGATTCGCATTGAATTAAAACAAGGTATTGATTCACAACGTACTATATTTTTACGTTTAAAAGGTAAACGAGAAATTCCATTAACAGGAATAAGTCAACCCTTAACATTAAAAGAAATAGAAAAACAAGCTTCTGAATTAGCCAATTTTTTACAAGTATCTTTAGAAGCTCAGTAAGTCAGCTGCACGACAGTAACAATGGAAGCTTAAGGCACAAAGCACAGCATACCTGCGGTCATCTGAAGCCAAACACCTTGTAGTATTAAACTAAGTCGGCCGATGGCCTTTTTTTTCGCTATAGCCAAGCGCCGTGGGAGAAGACACTAAGAACAAGATATACAAAATAGATGTATATGGAGTTATCATTCAATAAGGCCAACAACTAAAACACAACGGCGGGTAGTAATACTTATTCGCCGCCCTAGGGGGGGGGGGGGGGTCGAAGACCCTCGTTCTAATGTGACATGTGTGCAGAGTAAACTTACAAATTAAACTACACAGATTTCAAGGGCAGATTAATTTGGTACGCCCCGTATTGCTAGTACGAAGTATTTTAGGACAAAAACTACTAACAAATCAATATTAGTAATTAAATTAAAATTAAATTCTTTTAAAAAACTATGCGTTGCTTTGATATAAATAACATTTGTGTAAGGCAATAACAGACCTAAAACCGGATAAGTGGCTTTGCTATTCTTAACTACGAGGGCGAAGCCTGTGGTAATTTATTGTAGTTTAACTTCGTTAAGGATGTTTTTAGTTATGCTACAAAGTTTTAACAACTGTTTCTCAAAAAAACCTAACAAACTACAACCAGTGCTAATACGCTGTGAGCATTAGTTCCTTTGAGGGCCCATGACCCGAACCAATGAAGCTAAAAGACCTGTATTGTCGCTTATACAACGTAGCTAAAAAGTTAAGTTACTATTATTAGTTTGTAGTTCCATAATGTTGATTTCGCTAATCCTGTGGAGGAAGAACTCCGTTTTAGTTTACTACTACAACATAGTCAAAACGACACGTAGGACGTGGCCTCTTTTTTTATTTGATTTAGCTCGAACCTCACAGAGCGCTCGCGCATTATGAGGTTCCGAAGGGATATGTTAAAAATGTCTTTTAGGTTTCAAACTTAGCTCACAGCGCTAGCGCTGTGAGTATATAGCCGCAGCCTGAATGGGTAGCTCTTGTCGGATAAAGTCCTTAGTAGGACGTTTGTTAATACCACAAATAAAGTGACACGTAAACTTGAACAAAGAATAAATCTAGACTACTTGAATTCCAACGAAATTTACCTTGCTTAATATGCATGCACGCGTCAGTTAACAACAAACGACAATACCTGCCTCACGTGGTTGTTTGTGACCAGCAGCTTCGTAAGCTTAGTCAAACCAAGCGCACAAAGCCCCGAGCGAGTCACAGCATCAACTACGTTAAGCTAAATATTATAGGGACACATTGCTTATCACCTACAAAGCGCGAAGGCTTTTAACCATCGCGCTTTGTAGGTCGTTCAAAATTTGTAGCAACTTCACAAAATCCGTCAAAATAAAGACTAAACAGGATGTTTTTAAGAACTCCGGGACCGTTACATAAAAATAAAAGGCCACTTAGTTAAGATTTGTAAAACCAATTATCCGTGTGTAAACGGGTTAATCGTTCAAGTTTTCATGCTTTGCTTCGTGAGCGCCTATGCTAAAGTACAAAGTTTGGTGAGTTTGCAAATAGTATTCTTGTGTTTTACACCAGTACAAATTTCCTTGAACTAAAACTATTTTAGTTTTTTAGAATATGTCTCCAAGTCGCAAGACACGCTAATGCTTGGGGGGGGGTGTAGTTTAATCTCGTTAAACAACTATACTACATACCACAACTTTATCTAAGGACTACGTTTTTATAAGTAGCTTAAAAGCCTAATACGTTAAATTTCCTTTTGAGAAACACCCTACTACGTATTTGGCGCAGCCAAGAACCCGACTCTTTAATTTTTAACATAACAACGTACTACGAAATTCTACTTACCTTATACTACAAAGTAAACATTGTTCATAGAACTCACCGACCGTAGTCCGGATAATATAACGAGGGTATTACCGTTAAGCTACTTCTTGAGGTGCGCTTTAACAGAGCTGCGCTTTGATTTAGAAAAGCCAACTATGTATATAATAGATAAAACTCGAGCTACATTATAGAACAAGGGCTTTTTGCGAGTTGTAACTTTCACTAAAGAGTTTTGCTACAAGATAACTTTTAGATGACGATAGTCAGCTACGCGTACTTCGCGCTTGGCTCGTTGAAGCCAATGACTGTTTGCTTAACTCGGGTCTTCGGCTCTATACACATTTATAGAACGTTCAAAAAATCAGAAGGAGCACCTAGGTTAACCGCAAGATCGTAACGGTTACAAAGCTACGCCTAAATTAGGCTCGTTGAGCGTAATAGAAGAGCGTTATTGCTATAAGAGAGGATGAGAGCTTTGCCCCTTAAGGCACAAGCAACTGCTCTGCAGCAACGTTAATTGTAAGTCTCGTTGTATACAAAGCCGTAGACTCAACTTGTCGCAGTTGTAGCTAAAAAAACAACTTTCGGGTTTTGCCCTTCTTGTAGCTTAAATTATCGGCTGTGAGACGTGCGCTTGGTGGTCCTGTAATTCTAATTTAAATTATTGTGTATATACTAGTATATAGAAACTATTTTGTAAAATATTGTGTATTTAGTACTTAGCTATAATAAATTATTTTGAATATTATTTTTAATGCCAAGAACTCAACGAAATGATAATTTTATTGATAAAACTTTTACCGTTGTCGCAGATATTTTATTAAAAGTATTACCTACTTCTCAGCGTGAAAAACAAGCTTTTTCTTATTACCGAAATGGCATGTCAGCTCAAGCAGAAGGCGAATATGCAGAAGCTTTACAAAATTACTATGAAGCTATGCGTTTAGAAGTCGATGCTTACGATAGAAGTTATATTCTTTATAATATAGGTTTAATACATACGAGTAATGGTGAGCATGGTCGAGCATTAGAGTATTATTATCAAGCATTAGAACGAAATCCTTCTCTTTCTAGCGCTTTAAATAATATTGCTGTAATTTACCACTATCGTGGTGAACAAGCAATTGAAAATGGTCAATCTGAAATTTCACAAATACTTTTTGAAAAAGCAGCAGATTATTGGAAAGAAGCTATACGTTTAGCGCCAACTAATTATATCGAAGCTTTAAATTGGTTAAAAATGACGGGACGCTTAACAGGTTTAGCGACTTAAATCAACATAAGGTCCTATGAAAACAATTTTTTTGCCACCTCTTTACTCTAAAAAGGCGATAGCAAGTCATGTTACAATAACTAGGTGCCTATATTTAACCAACTAGCCTTAGACCGTGGATAGTACAACGAACATCAGGTCTTGTGAGGGGGGGGGCCGTGGCCCGAACTGACGACAACAAAGCAAGAGTTTTCACAAAAGAGGTTCTGTCTTGTAAGGGTCCCTTGGCCCAAAACAACAGCGCAAGCTCTGTGAGTTTGATTGTTTCGACCTATGAAGAAATAGTCTTTGTCTTTGCGCTGTTAGTACGGTCCAAGCAGCTGCTCTGCACGTATTTTCTAAACACGTTATATTTTGTGACATCTCCAAGTCCCTTAACTACGTTAAGGGACGTTTGTACGTCCTACAATGGTCGAAGCCTAGTTGGCTAAAGGTAGCTCGGGCTTAGTTAAGTGATGTTCCCTTCGGGATTTTAGGAGCAAACGAATAAACAAAAAGTTGGTCTCCTAGTTCAACCTTTTGTTGCAAGGTCCCCCGGCCCGAAGAAAGATAAAAGCCCTTAGTTATAGTTGTAGTCTAATAGTTAAAGAAGATCAACTTCCGGCCAAAACTGGTATCTTAACAAACAGGCCTCCGTACGTAATTCGTTGTGAAGTAACCCGTACGTCTATGGTAAGGCTAGTTGTCTTTTAAAATAGTGCTTAGGAAGAGAGTATGTACTACGAACGACTTTAAAAGTAATAATAGGCCAAGGGCCTGTGTGTAATTTAATCTAATTTCATTCTATTTGCCTTACGGATAATATAATTCCTACAAACTAAACAGCCTAGGTCCTAAAACTAGACTCAATAATGCACACACGTCTTGTCTAATGGACTATTAGAACAAAGTTGGTGAGCCTACTAAATCTACAAAAAACACAATACTGGTAAAGGGCATGAGTGAGCACCAAAGGTGCAAACTAATATTGTGAGGAACTCTATCCCGAACGAAAACCGTTGCTCTAACCTGCGCTTAGTTAAACCTAGTTGTGATTTACACAACACGTAATCCGTAAAAAACGCGTTTAGGCCTCCAGGTAATCTTGTTAAACGACATAGGGTTCGTTGGTAGAAATACGTGCAGGGTGCATAGTGCGTTGTGAGTTTCTCGGTTACATGATACGACCGAAGGCCGGATAACTATAGTTACAAGTCATTAGGCGCTTTTGACCCCCCCCCTCTTAACCGCATGAAACTACTCTTTATTACAAATTAACTTAGACTACATTAATTCTACTAAAAAAACAACCAAACGACTTACTTCGGATGAATTTGTTATTTTTTTTACAGCTCAAAAATAAAAAACTGCTTTAAAATAAAGAAAGCAGTATTTCTAAATTTTAATTATTTGTTTATCTAAAGTTAACATGAGAGGTTTAAAATCAAAAAAACCCAAAAGACAAGTTCAAAAAACATCTATTCGCAAATTTCGTCGTAAAGTTTTATCTTTATCACAAATTTTATCTGGTTTAAGACAACAGCGTAATCAAAAACACGAACAACAAAAACGACAAAAACCAATTAAACCTATAATTCCACCAAAAATATTAGTAATTATTTTAAAAGAAAAACCTGAAAAAAAAGTTTATAATCGACGTATTATTGATTATAAACATAGTGGTTTATTACAACGTTATATTGGTTTAGGCGGAAAAATTTTACCAAGAAGACAAACACGTTTAACAGCAAAACAACAAAGATACGTTGCTAAAACAATTAAAACAGCACGTATTATGGGGTTATTACCTTTTGTTAGTAAAGAACGAAGTTTTTTTAAATAGGTGTTTTTGTCCTTGATTCTTATATTTTTATGATAAATATACTATAAATAAACAACAAATTCAGTTCTAGCCCTTTTTATTTTTCAAAAGCAAAGTGTTATTTATTGGCTTTCGGATATTAGGAGCTAACGACGTGGAACAAGTACGTTTTTGATTTAACGTCCAAAGCTCTAAACCAGCTTAACGGCAAAACGAAAAAATAAGGATAAATTCCGTTTAGCTAAAATATCGTATAAACTACTACTACGTATGTAGTCCAATGTTTTATAGTACTTTCCATATGCTATTTCTGAGTTAAGCCTAGACCCAAGTTTATATGGCCTCAATATGTTAAGCGCAAAATGAGCTACCTCACAACGTATTAAGAACTCGACTAGGTAAGTTTAAAGGCCTTTGGCCGTGTGTTAATAAGAATAAGGGCAAAGCCCGAAACCACAAGACATTGTTGAGCGAAGCTGTAGCTTAGACCAGAGTCCTACTACAACGTAGTTAAGCAACAACAACGGAGTTTATTAGATTAGAACTAGAACGAACATCAGTAAACTACAGAGTTTAACAAAAGCTATGAACTTCTAGTGTTATTGAGTTATAGCTTTTTTATATTATAATGGAGTCAACACAGAAGTTAAACTATAGCGAATATAAGTTTTAACTACGTTAAACTACAGTCCTTATGTTATACTTAGGTGAGTTTTTTCCCTTCTCTTTTACAACACAAGGCTAGAGTTTGGTTGTGCCAATGGCGTTTTTGCTTGCGCTTGTCTATAGCAAAGTGCTCCGCAACAATACTGAGGATGCTGCGCACCACCCTAGCTTACTCAGTTACAATATGTAAAGAGCGTTTGGAGACCGTAGGCTGCAAACTCTAGCATAGCGGGGGAACAATTCAAAGCAGGCTCATAGCTGGAGGTGTTCCAACAATAACGCCCTTATGGCCGTGGGTAAAGTGTAAACGTGTTTTATGTTGTTAGCGTTTAATCGGTCCTATATCTAACGTAAAACTGGGTAAGGAAGGAGAAAAAAGTCCTGGTAAGAATTTTCCATGTACTATAAAGACTAGAAACTACAGTTGTGCTACATAGTCAAGAGGGCGTGAATACACAATTAACGAACTAGGTAAGGGGACTATTTAGCTTATTGTAGTTAAGGTCCTTTATACTATCATGCCTTCAGCCGGATAATACAACTTTTTATAGTAAAACAATAACTTTATCCGGCCGAAGGCCGGATTACAAGTACTTAAAGTAATTTTGTTTGAGGTTTTAAGAGATTATTAATAGAAAAGAAAAATATAAAATAAGAGTGCTTATAATAAAGTTTTTTTAAGGCGCCTTTTTTTGGCAATATAGTTTACAAAATTTATATAACGTGCTACGTTGACTTTGCTATTTTTTTATTTTAGGGCAGTGCTTTTTTATACTGCTGTCCCTGACATTATATCACAATTTTCGATTTGCCAATCCCGTAAGTGAATTCGGTGCAGAGCCGTGAAGCTGCTCTGCACTGTTGTTGTGGTGTACGTGGCGGTTTAATTTATAACTTTTCTACTAGGCCTCCGGCCGAAGATAGGTACATATTAACTAGATAAGCTATACGACCTACGGCCCAATCCCGGCGGAGAACGGAGCTTAACTACGTTAAGCTACTTGTTTACACGTAAGTTCACGGCTTTCGCTTTTTTTAAGGAAACCAGAAATAACGAAGCTTTTTTCATGGTAGAAAGAGCGGCTTTGAAACAAATGCTCAACATTGGATGCTCGGCACCGTAGGCCATATTTACGGAATTATGTAGATCACGAAGTCTATGAAGGGCTACTCCTCATTTTATCGTTAGTTCGATCGAAGGTGGTCACTAATATAATTTTAGATGGTTTTGTGTACTTCGTAGTCTAAACCAACTATGTTCCACAAGACAAATTAACATAACTACGGAATGCTATTAGTTGTCGTATTCGACCTAAGTCCAGCTGGTTATAAGCTACTAAACAATGTTACATTTAAAAAATAATTATGATAAAAACACAAAAAAAGAAACAAATTATTAATAACCAAAAAAAATTAATACCTGGTAATTTCGTAGTATTAAAAATAACAGCTGTTGGTGCTAATAATGTAGGTATTAATGAATTTTCTTATGGTATTCCTGTTTTAGTGCCAAATGGAACATTAGGTGATATTGTTCGAGTTAAAATTTTAAAAATTTTAGCTGGTGCTATGTCAACTAAAAAAATAGCTGTAGCAAAATTAGTTAAGGTTTTAAAAAGTACACGAATTAAAGAAGAAAACATAAAGCTACCTATTTTAACAACTGGAGCTAGTTTAGAAATAACTATTAATAAATTGGGACCAAATTCGACAGGTGTTGCTGATTTACCTAATCTATATAACAATGTTAATAAATTAATAGTTAAAAAACCTGGTATTAAACTAGGTGAAAAATTTAACGTAATAGTAACACGTGTTAAAAAACAATATGCTTTTGCTGTTGTTAATTCTTCAACTCAAACTCCTGCTAACATAGTAACAAATAACAGCAAAGAAGAGAAAAAACAGCTGGCTTTCAAAGGGACAAAATATACTGTAGTACTTCCTAAAAAAGCCAAACGTTATTTAAAACATATTGTATTTAAAGTAGTTAATCCTATTCAACAAAAAGCAGCAGTTATTGGTTTTGATTCTCACAATCTAAAACACAAAGACTATGATGTTGACACACAACAAAAACAAAACACAACAAATTCTGTAAATACGGTTCAAACGGATACAATTTTATTTGTCAAACCAAGTTTAGGGGTTAAATTAGGTGATAAAGTACAAATTCAAATTACAAAATTTTTTAAAATTAATGGTTCATCGAAATATAACGTCTTAATTGCAAAAATTAGTAAATTAAACCCAATTCCTACAACACAAAAAAAATCTTTAGTACGTGCAAGCCTTCGTCAAATGTTAAGAAGTGGTATGCATTATGGTGAAAAAGCTATTAAATGTAATGCTCGTATGAAAAGTTATGTGTGGATACGTAAAAAAGGACTAGATAATAAATATGCTGTAAATAATTCTAATTTTAATGCGTCTAGTGTACGTAGTAAATTAAGTACATTATTAGGACAGACTAAATCATCATTACAAACGAAAACTAGAGACGCACGTCCATTAATTAAAAAAGGACGTAATATTATAAACTTATTAAAAACTAGACGTTGTTTAAATAAAGCTTTAGCACAATTAACAAAATATGCAGTTAAAGGAAAAACTTTTTTATTTGTTGGCACAAAAAAAGCAGCATCAGGTTTAGTTTCAAGAGCAGCTTTATTTAGTAAAAAAGCTTTTTTTGTTAATACACGTTGGTTAGGTGGTATGTTAACCAATTGGAAAACAATTTTAAAATCTATTTCAAAAATCCGTCCAATTTTAAAAGAAAAACAAATTATTATTAAAGAGATTTTAGAAAAACGACAAAATATTAAAACACGCTTGATACAAAAAGCTCTCCTTTTACGCAAAAAAAGCAAATTAATGCTAAAAAAAGGTAGACTAATAATTCAAATGCTTAAACAAAATAATACTGCCAATGATAACACTAGATTTTTATTTGCTGAAAAAACAAATCTTCTAAATAATAAACGAAAAGAATTTGTTTCAAAAGGCATTGTATTACTAGAAAAACGTCAACAATTATTTGTAAAACGTCAAGAACTTATATTACAAAGTCAAAACTTAAAATCAAAAGCTACACAATTTACAAATATTTATCGTCAGTTATTAAATAATTTAATGCTTTCTCGTAAAAAACTACGCGAATTAAAAGCATTATTAATAATTAGTAAAGAATTACAAGCATTTAAACAACAAGCTAAACAAGACAACCAAAATATATATATGGTTTCTTATAATAAATTTAAAACGTTAAACGCTGATTTTAAAATTTCAAATCCACCAAAAGAAATTTTAAATAAAATGGTTTCTATAATTAAAGGTCAAGCTTTGATTATTAAAAATAATAATTTAAATTTAAAATCAATAAATATTGATAACAATAATAAAATTTTAATTCTTAGTCAATTGTTAAGCAAATTTAATTTATTTGTTCCAACTATTAAACTTTCTATTAAAAACCTTCAATCTTATATTACAACTCTTCAAAACTCACTTAATAAAGTTGTTACAACATTAAAAGAAATAAAAAATAAAATGGTGTTTTATATAACATTAAAAAACAAATTAGTTACTGAATTACAAAAAATTAAACAAACATTATTTATTTTCCGTAATATTATCCGTGTATTACGTCGCAAATTAAAACTAATATCAGCACAAAAACGTTTAATTCAATTCTTACCAAAATTACGTTATTTACCAACACCTGCTAATAAAATAGAACAAACAACTCGTTTTTTAATGAAAAAATTTGTTGATCCTAAAATGAAATATCCAATGGATACAATTTATGATGAAAAATTAAGTAAACAAACTAAAAAAGTTGCAGCTTCTCGTAAAAAAAAATGGCAACGTATAGAAAAATATTTAGGTGGTATTTCAAACATGACAAAAATTCAAGAAAAACAAATACGTAATAATGTTGCTATTATTATAGGTCAACAAGAAGAAATGAATGCTGTACGTGAATGTCAAAAACTTGGTATTAAAATGTTCCATATCGTTGATACAAACTGTAATCCAGGATTTGCTGATCATTTTATTCCAGCCAATGATGATGCTCGTAATTCAATTAAATTTATATTAGGCAAATTTTTAACACGTATCCGCTTAGCACAAAAACTTAAAATTAAATTAAAAAAAGCCAAGATTAAAAAAGTGAAAAGACAAAAATCATATAGTAAAAAATAAAAAACACAAAAGACAGATAATACAAAATCTAGGTTAGTTGTTGGCCGAAAACAGACTTTTACATACCACCTGTCTAAGCACCAAAGGCCCGTGTTAAGTCACAACGAGAATCTAATTTTTAAGGAAACTACAACAGAAAACTCACAGCGCGCGCGCTGTGAGGTTCTCACCATAAAAATGAAGGGCCACGTAGTTTATACTAAAGCTACTTAGCGGCGAAGCCCCGAGCTACAAAAACAAGCGCTCTTGTGATGCCACAAGTGTTAGCGTGTCAAACTTTTAGTAGCTCAAACGTAGTTAAGGTCGGTTGGACTATCCGGCCTTCGGCCGGATAAAGGCTCATATTTACAAGTATATATATATATATATAATACATTAAAAAATTAGTTGTAAAGGAACTAGGCTTAATGTAGTTAAGCTACTCTTTGGCCTTTACAACATAGGCTTATGATCTTAGTTCATAGAAGAATTGTTGTTAGAAGCTAATTGTAAAAGTAAATTAAGTGCATTTCTTTTGTGCATAACTAGAGTTCCTAAGTTAACAAATTTGACCATTTTGTAACAAACAACAGAATTCTAGAAAGATAAGTTTTCTATTAATCTTGATTAATAGAAAACTAGAATACTATAAAACTAATAAGCTATAAAAAACGTTTCAATTATTAAAATACGTTACTTTGTTTCTTCTGATGGCGAAGGAACTTTTTCAGTTCTACGTTGTCGCTTAATATCTTTTTGCTGTACTCTAGACGGTGTTTATAATGTTGCATTAAAAACTCATTGTTTTCATCAAAAAAAGTAAACAACTTTAAACAATTTTCTAAAAAGCAAAAACAATAAATTAAATAAAAACGACCATGAGCAGCTGGACTTAGCGTGTAACGACGTAAAGAATAAAGTCGGCTACAAATTTAGGTGCGGAAATTTCTTTTGTAATTGTAGGATCTATTAATAACTCTACTGGCACCTTAAATTGCCATACCAGCCAAGCATGGAACGTAGTTACGGCCAACGGCCTAAGCTACTATGCTCTTTTGGCGCAGTACGAAATCTATAGACAGTTTGAATCATTTTCGAAATCATTAAATTACACCGCGTAGTTTTCTAGAGTCTAATAGTTAAGGTCCGTTGGACTATATTTACAATATATTTAACACACAAAAACAAAAATTTTTATGTGAATTCGTTTAATACTGCATTAATCTTATCTAATTCTGGTAATAAGATTTCAGCATTATTTATAATAGTTTTATGCCAACTTAAACTATATGAAATTCGTTGTCCATTTTGAACTTCAATACAACAATTTTTATGTATTCGTAAAAGACTATTTACAAAGTCAATAAAATTTTGTACCGTGGTTGGCATATAAACACCGCGTATTGGATCATAAAACATACTATGAAACATCGCATGAATATCTTTATGAAGAACAATACAATTTTCATGAACTTTACCTAAATGTGGATAAGTACTTTCGGAATATAAATGATGAATTTCTAAATCATCGATTCGTCCAGTTACCGCACATTTATAATTCCATTTAGTTAAAATAGCTTCTTTATCTGTTTTAGTTAAAGAACGTAGCTTAACGTAGTTAAGCTACTTTGAATACGTCCTGAAGTTTTTTGACGTTTTAATTTTCGTTCTTTAAATTTTTGTTCGGGAGTTTTTTTACGTTTTTCAGCATTTTGTATATAAACAACAACGTAAACCATGTGGATTTCTAGGTCTTTGGTCAGACCCACCGCTCAATCCAATTAAATCTATCGTGTGAATTTCTTTGTGATGAACGTAGCTTAACGTAGTTAAGCTACTGTGCAATACACATAAGATATAGCTTTTTGATTTTTCACAGAACCATGTAGCCATATATACTTATGATTTCTTAAACGAATTTTAATTAGCCGTAAGGCGAACAGCTGCTTTATTTATAAGATCTGTATGTAGTTTATATTGTTTACTTTTTTTATAATTAATTTTTTGATTACCTATTATCATCTTGAGCCAACATATTATTAATTCCATTTTCAACTAAACCATCAATTTCGTGTTCTGCTATAGGCATGTTAACACGATTTTTCATTTCATCTGTATATATAATTTATTATAATTTTATAAAATTTATTATAGTATTAAGTGTTAAAAGATTTTTATTTAAATACTTAAAATTCATAAGAATTTTTTATTGAATGTAATATTTGACAATCATTTTCGAAATCATTAAATTACAACGTAACTAATGCGTTAAGCTTAAATGTTAAGCTTCAACGTTACGCTTCTACAGCTGTAACAGCAAAGTAAAATAATAACAATTTGTTTTAATTTTAAGAATATTATACCTATGTAATATTATATCAAAAAATATTATGTAGAAATTTAATCTAAATAATATTGAAAATAAACTATTAGAGGTGAATTGACCCTATAGACCTGTTCTAAGCTATGTTATTAATACTAGAGTTCAATAAAAACTCTAGTATTAATAGTTCTAAGTTATGTTATTAATACTAGAGTTTAATAAAAACTCTAGTATTAATAAAAAAAATTAGTTCATTGAAGAGTTGTTGTTAGAAGCTAAGTCTAGAGGGAAATTGTGAGCATTACGTTCGTGCATAACTTCCCAAGATGTTTCTAGAAATTTTTAGCATATTGTGAAAAAATTTCTATTTATTAGAGCTCTTTATCTCTAACTTCTTTAGGTTTTTCTAAAGTTCAGACTATGTCATAATCTCTAATTTTAGAGTTTTTGGGCATTCGTGGGAGGATTATTGATTCAATACTCACCTCCTAGTCGTTGAACCTTCTGATTACGTTGCAATGTGCAATTGATTCATCAGATTGGCTGCAAGTTGGTATAGGTTTTTATTTATTTATAATTTAGTAGCTTAACGTAGTTAAGCTACGTTCCTTATACGTTCTTGACAATTAACCCAATTTTTATAACCTGATTTTATTGGTCAGGTGGTACCGAAAAAAAATACCTAAGTTAGCACGGTTAATGATATCAGCCCAAGTGTTAAGTACACGACCTTGTGAGTCTACAACTGATTGGTTGAAATTGAAACCATTTAAGTTGAACGCCATTGTTGATAGACCTAAAGCTGTGAACCAAATACCGATTACTGGCCAAGCAGCTAAGAAGAAGTGTAATGAACGTGAGTTGTTGAATGAAGCGTATTGGAAGATTAGACGACCAAAGTAACCGTGAGCAGCTACGATGTTGTAAGTCTCTTCTTCTTGACCGAAGCGGTAACCTTCGTTAGCTGATTCGTTTTCAGTTGTTTCACGGATTAGAGATGAAGTAACTAATGAACCGTGCATAGCTGAGAATAATGAACCACCGAATACACCAGCAACACCTAACATGTGGAATGGGTGCATAAGAATGTTATGTTCAGCCTGGAATACGATCATGAAGTTGAAAGTACCTGAAATACCTAACGGCATACCGTCTGAGAATGAACCCTGACCAATTGGGTATACTAAGAATACAGCTGAAGCAGCAGCTACTGGAGCTGAGTAAGCTACAGCGATCCAAGGACGCATCAATTTGTTATCACTAGAGCTCTTTATCTCTAGTTTCCATAAATCCAAATTATTCTAGTTGATTTATGGTTCAGACTATGTCATCAACGTTAGAATACTAAGTTGCTGGGCACTCGTGGGGGGATTATTGCACCCCCTAGTCGTTGAACGTTCTTTGCTATAAAAATCAATAGAATTTAATTCCATCACGGCGCAAAGCGCCTAAATTCCATAAAAATTTTTTTTTATAATCAAAGCTTCGTTGCAAATTCACTATTTTTTTGAAGGAACTACACGTTTTGGAGCGTAAAGAACGTAGCTTAACGTAGTTAAGCTACTTTAAGCTGTCTTACTTCTAGGGGATCTCCTAGCATAACTTTCCAAGCAATTTGATCACGATAGTCGTTAAAAACAACCCAACGAATATAATGTGCAATAACATGATCTTCATAGGTAAGGAGAACAACATTACTCTTTTCATCAGAACCTCCCGCATGACGTGGGATAATATGATGTTTCTCTACGTAAGCTTTCGGTTCCTTAGCTAATAGCGTTTTTGCACGTTTTTCAGCTTCAGAGATATGACGTGAGTATACATCTATACCTTACGAATTACACGAATTAAGTAGATATTTCTTCTTCTAAACATGCTTTATCGTAAAACAAAATACCCTTATTACTTTTCTTTTTCTCCATATTATCCTCCTTTAAATAGATTTTTTTTGCAATTCACCCAGTGCTACGATATTTTTCAATAAGGTAGGGCTAGCGATTAACCTAAACGGAATGAAAGTTCCCACTCACGACCCATGTAGCAGTATACACCTAGAAGGAAGTGGCAAACGATAAGCTGGTAAGGACCACCGTTGTATAACCACTCATCTAGAGAAGCAGCTTCCCAAATTGGGTAGAAATGCAGACCGATAGCGTTAGAAGTTGGGATAACAGCACCTGTGATGATGTTGTTACCGTAAAGAAGAGAACCTGAAACTGGTTCACGAATACCATCGCACGATTCATTGTTTACGAACTCTTACTATCGTTATACTATATAGCAAAAGTGTTAACAAGTCAAACAATCCTTTTTCGCCTTACGGCTAATATAATTCAAATATTTTATTGCCAATTGGCCAACGGCAATTGTTGTTCCAATAATTTTATTGGATCAACGTAGTTAACAATAGAATTTTATTTTGTATTAGATTACACGGTGAAAAAGAAAAGTTTAACACTACTCATTTTTTTTTCTTTTTAGACTCTTGGCTTGCTTTATTTGCTAATTTGGCAGTTTGAGTCTTTCCACCTGCAGCGATCCAAGCTTTATATTGATTACACGCTTCTAGCAATTCTTGGATTTTAGATCGTGTTTTATAAGGTAGCAGATTTAATAAAACAACTTCTACTTCTTCTCTTGCTGTAATTGTGATTTTATATTTTATAAATTCCTGCGCTTGTCTTGCGCAGTACTGGTATTACGGGTTTATCTAAATATTCACCTACTTGTTTCATTAGATCCTCTTCAATCATTTCTAATTTGATTTGAGGGCTAGGCGGAGGAGGAATGTAATCAGGTGAATTAGACTTAGATCTAATTCGTTTATCTAAATAAAAGAACGTAGCTTAACGTAGTTAAGCTACTAGGCTTCAGCTTGAAATAAACCCGCTAACCAGGCAACTTTTTCTCGCTCAAGGGTAGCAATCTTATAATTAGAAACGGAATTACATGCAGAGTGATTTGGGTTTGTCATAATTTTTATTTTTATAGATTTTTTACATATTTAAGAGTAGAGAATCGTTGGACTATATCATTATCCTTTTAAGCGGATTTTAAAAGGAGTTGGGCGCTTATGTGCTATTATTGTTGGAGCTCAAGCACTAGTCTCTGAACCTTCTACAGAATCTATCAATAATTTTTTGAATGTAATTACTCGTTAGAGGAATCTCATTAGCCGTAAGGCGAATTATAGTAGCTCGTGAGCTACTGTAATTAAATTAGTAGTTTAACTACGTTTAACTACGTTGATTGTCAAATATTACATTCATTAAATTACATAGTCCGTCTGTAGCTTGGCTGCCGATTACCTTTCGGCTTCCAGCAATTCACCCAATTTTTCAACACTCTTACGAGTGAAGGACACCGTTTAGTGCGAAATGTCTACTGGCGGAGCAGCGATGAAAGCGATGATAAATACTGATGTTGCAGTAAGAAGACATGGGATCATGATTACACCGAACCAACCGATGTAAAGGCGGTTCTCAGTTGAAGTGATCCACTCACAAAAACGAGCCCATAGGCTAGAATTTTCACGACGTTCTAAGATTGCTGTCATATTTTAATTTTTTTAAAAGTTTTAATTTCTCCGTAAAATATTTTTTTAAAATATTTTAATTTATAAATTCAAGCTTCTATTAAAAGCGTGGTATTATTATTATACCATAATTTTTTTTAGATGAATGTAATTAGCCGTAAGGCGCTCGCATAGAGATACTTTGGCAATGAAATTTAGCCAATGTTTACATTGTAGTTTCGGCCGGATAATTAAACGATTCCCATGAAAAGTTAATAAGATTTCTAGATACAATATGGCAATTAGAATTCATTTATTTAACCCTGGCACTAGAACTGATATTCCAAACGGCGACCCGAGAAGTTCTTCAGTTCCCTCAGCTTTTTCACAACCAAGTTCGGGATGGATTGGTGTGGGTCCAACTGAGCAAAGAGCACCAAGGTTTAAGTAGCTTAACTAGGTTAAGCTACTTAAATTACCAAAGTATATCTAAGCTACTTAGATATACTATAGTATAAAGTTTTATATTATTTTATTATAAAGGTCAAAATCAAACGGCCTTTAGTATATCTCGGCTGAAGCCATTGCTGACTGTACACCTGATACCTATATAACGGCTTGTCTAGCCACGGCCTTAGAGAGCACTCATCTTGAGTTTAGCTTCCTACTTAGATGCTTTCAGCAGTTATCTATCCATGCGTAGCTACCCAGCGTTTCCCGTTGGAACGAGAACTGGTACACAATTGGCATGTCCTTTCAGGTCCTCTCGTACTATGAAAGGCTACTCTCAATGCTCTAGCGCCTACACCGGATATGGACCAAACTGTCTCACGACGTTTTGAACCCAGCTCACGTACCACTTTAATGGGCGAACAGCCCAACCCTTCGGACCTACTACAGACCGAGGATGTGATGAGCCGACATCGAGGTGCCAAACCTTCCCGTCGATGTGAACTCTTGGGGAAGATCAGCCTGTTATCCCTAGAGTAACTTTTATCCGTTGAGCGACGGCCCTTCCACACGGCACCGTCGGATCACTAAGGCCGGCTTTCGCCCCTGCTCGACTTGTAGGTCTTGCAGTCAAGCTCCCTTTTGCCTTTACACTCAATGTCTGATTTCCGTCCAGACTGAGGGAACCTTTGCACGCCTCCGTTACCTTTTAGGAGGCATTCGCCCCAAATAAACTGCCCACCTGAAACTGTCAAGGGTCCTGATTCAAGGAACCCCATTAGGATTCTAGCTCTCCCAGAGTGGTCTCTCAATGACGGCTCTAATTACCCCGGAAGGTAATCTTCATAGCCTCCCACCTAGGCTGCGCAAGAAAAGCCCAAACCCAATTCCAAGATACAGTCAAGCTTCATAGGGTCTTTCTGTCCAGGTGTAGGTAGTCCGCATCTTCACGGGACAAGTCTATTTCACCGAGCCTCTCTCTGAGACAGCGCTCAGATCGTTACGCCTTTCGTGCAGGTCGAAACTTACTCGACAATGAATTTCGCTACCTTAGGATCGTTATAGTTACGACCGCCGTTCACCGGGGCTTCGGTCGTCAGCTTTTTTCTTACGAAATAACCAACTTCCTTAACCTTCCGGCACTGGGCAGGCGTCAGCCCCCATATATTGTCTTACGACTTTGCGGAGACCTGTGTTTTTGGTAAACAGTCGCCTGAGCCGGGTCACTGCGACCCAAAAAATAAATTTTGGGCGCCCCTTCTTCCGAAGTTACGGGGCCAGTTTGCCGAGTTCCTTAGAGAGAGTTCTCTCGCGCCCCTTGGTATTCTCTACCAACCTACCTGTGTCGGTTTCAGGTACAGGGAATTGAATTATAAAGATGTATGAGCTTTTCTTGGAAGTATGACATCACTAGCTACACGATAGCGAACCACCATATAGGGATCACGTCTCCACTCAAGATAGCTTTTATGCTATCTCTCAACGTCTAAACGCTTCCACTGCAATCCAAAAACAGTTCTAGTTTAGCCTCCTTCGTCCCTCAGATCATAATTTAATTCGTACAGGAATATTAACCTGTTTTCCATCGACGACGCCTTTTGGCCTGGTCTTAGGTCCTGACTAACCCCCCATGGACGAACCTAGTGGAGGAACCCTTAGGTTTTCGGGGCATTGGATTCTCACCAATGTTTTCGTTACTCAAGCCGACATTCTCGCTTCCGCTTCGTCCATCCCCACTTACGTGAAAACTTCACCCGAGAGCGGAACGCTCCCCTACCTATAATTTACTCTAAATAAATTATACCACAGCTTCGGCAGGTCACTTAGTCCCGGCCATTATCGGCGCAAGAACGCTTTACCAGTGAGCTATTACGCACTCTTTGAAGGGTGGCTGCTTCTAAGCAAACCTCCTGGTTGTTTCAGCATTCTCACATCCTTTTCCACTTAGTGACCATTTAGGGGCCTTAGCTGGTGATCTGGGCTGTTTCCCTCTTGACAATGAAGCTTATCCCCCACTGTCTCACTGGTTCACGGAAGACATATCTTGTATTCTGAGTTTGCCACGACTTGGTACCACTTTCGCAGCCCGCATCGAAACAGTAGCTTTACCCCAAGATAGTTCATCGTTACCGCTGCGCCTCAACGCATTTCGGGGAGATCCAGCTAGCTCCGAGTTCGATTGGAATTTCTCCGCTATTCGCAACTCATCCGCCGATTTTTCAACATCGGTCGGTTCGGACCTCCACTTGGTGTTACCCAAGCTTCATCCTGGTCATGAATAGATCACCCGGGTTCGGGTCCATAAGAAGTGACCATACAATGCCCTATTCAGACTCGCTTTCGCTTGGGCTCCGGATTTTACTCCTTAACCCAGCCACTTCCTATAAGTCGCCGGCTCATTCTTCAACAGGCACGCGGTCACAAGCCTACTTGCTCCCACTGCTTGTCAGCATACGGTTTCATGTTCTATTTCACTCCCCAACAGGGGTTCTTTTCACCTTTCCCTGACGGTACTATTTCACTATCGGTCACTCAGGAGTATTTAGCCTTACGAGGTGGTCCTCGCGGATTCACACGGGATTTCACGTGCCCCATGCTACTTGGGATATCATCCGGCCTAGGCCGGATTACATTGTAACTCAACGACCTAATGGAACGTATACTACGTTAAGCTACAACGTAGCTTAACTATTAGGCTTTGAGCTACATTAGACAAAAATAGAATTTTCTTTTTACTACTGGACTTTCACCATCTATGGTGCAGGATTCAGCTGCTTCGTATTAAAAAATAATATATAAATAGTCAACAGCTCCTCAATTTTTATGTAGTAGCCTAACGTAGTTAAGAGCCGTTGGCTTATACGCCAACGGCCGGGTACTCACAGTGAGTTACATAAAAATGGAAAAGCGTAGACGTTGTCCTCCCACGACCCCTACACCTTGCGGCGTAGGTTTAGGCTGTTCCCAGTTCGCTCGCCGCTACTACGGGAATCGCGTTTGCTTTCTTTTCCTCCAGCTACTTAGATGTTTCAGTTCACTGGGTTGCCTCGTACCTAACTATGAATTATATAGGTAGTTCTATGAGGTTGCCCTATTCGGGAATCTTCGGATCTAAGCTTGTTGCCAGCTCCCCGAAGCGTATCGCCGGTATCTGCGCCCTTCTTCGTCTCTGAGTGCCTAGGTCTCCACCGTACGCCTTAGTTCATTTGACCTTAAGTCACAAATATAGCAAGTAACTAACTACGTTACGACTCAGCCGTTCGGCTGGAAGTCACTAAATATAGTTAGGTATCTTATAGGCCGTACGGCCAGATATTTTTGACTTTCACGGCGCTTTGCGCCTAAAATAAAAATTCGCTCTTAAAATCAATTTATATATGTACATTGGTGGAGATAAGCGGATTCGAACCGCTGACATCTGCCTTGCAAAGGCAGCGCTCTACCAACTGAGCTATACCCCCTTTTAATATTCCACAAGTTGTGCCAACGGCCTCCGTCACGGGGCTTCGCCCCTAAAAGACAACTAGGCTCATAACCAGCGCACGCGTCACACGGAGTTAAGCGACAACTACCTCACAGCGCTAGCGCTGTGAGTAGTTTAATATAACTTACGCCACGACGCGTGCGCTTGGCGTCAGCCGTGCCCCGTGAGCTACTTGGGCTATAAAAGATTTGAACTTTTGACTTCCGCCTTATCAAAGCGGCGCTCTAACCAACTGAGCTAATAGCCCATCACGGTGCTTTGCAAATCGTATTTTTTGTCAAAATTATATATCTTAACGACTACGTACCTAGCTACATATTTTTTGGACTCGGAGACATATACTATGTTACTACCTATTTTTTGCTTTATTTATGTTTATTTTATAACAAAACTATAAAAAACTGTCAAGTCGCTCATTTAATCGTGTAGCAAGCGGTGCGAGGCCTCCGGGACCTATTCACAAGCCCCTAAGTAGCTTAACGTAGTTAAGCTACAACTCCGTTGTTCCAACTAGGCTTACTACGTTAGCTACTCTAAAAACATCCTAAGTTGTAGTTACCGTCAAGATATGTGAAGGCCCGAGTTGAACAACCCAGAAACGTACGCCCTACGACGGGCAAAGCCCGAAGGAGTCGGGCAAAGCCCGACAAGGGCTACTATCCAGCCGAAGGCTGGATAGTACCATCCTAGGCCGGATGCCGAAGGGGAACTAGGCTATAAAACTACATTGTACAACGTAGTCACTAAACTACAAATAGTTGAGTTAACGAGTCCGTTGGCACAACCAGGGGCTTCGCCCCGTGAGCACGAAGGCCTTTGGCCGTGCATCGTGGCTTCGTCGTAGTGACGTGACGCGTGCGCTTGGCCGTTGGTCACAACTTGTGGAATTTTAATTACACCATACTAGTATGGTGAGAACCATCCTAGGCCGGATAGTCCAACGGACCTTAACGTAGTTAAGGTACTAATTTAATTACATTTTTAATTACATTAAATTACAAGGAGGGCGAAGCCCGCTTATAGTTTATATATATATATTTAGTTATTGCTACGCATAATATAATAAAAATAGTAACTGGGGCTTTAACCCAGTTACTATAGTAACTCGTGAGCTACTGTATTATCCGGCTATAGGCCGGATCTTTTAGACAAAATTTATTAAATGAAGGAGGTGATCCAGGGCCACCTTCCAGTAGCCCTACCTTGTTACGACTTCAGATCAATTACTAACCCCACTGTGGTAGCTCCCGTCCTGCTTTGCAGGTTCAGCTCACTGCTTAAAGTTGAGTTAATTTTCGGCCTGTGACGGGCGGTGTGTACAAGACCCGGGAACGTATTCACCGCCATATAGCTGACTGGCGATTACTAGAGATTCCGGCTTCATGTAGGCGAGTTGCAGCCTACAATCCGAACTGAGGTTGGGTTTAACAGATCCGCTAGCTCTCACGAGATCGCTTCTGATTGTCCCAACCATTGTATTACGTGTGAAGCCCAGGGTGTAAGGGGCATGCTGACTTGACGTCATCCTCACCTTCCTCCAGCTTACACTGGCAGTCTCTTTAGAGAACCAAATGGCAACTAAAGACGAGGGTTGCGCTCGTTATGAGACTTAACTATACACCTCACGGCACGAGCTGACGACAGCCATGCACCACCTGTGTTCAAGCTCCCGTTAGGGCACCCTCCCATTTCTGGGAAGTTCTTGACATGTCAAACCCTGGTAAGGTTCTTCGCGTTGCATCGAATTAATCCACATAATCCACCTCTTGTGCGGGTCCCCGTCAATTCCTTTGAGTTTCACTCTTGCGAGCATACTCCCCAGGCGGGAGACTTAACGCGTTAGCTACAGCACTGCTTGCGGCAGCACTTAGTCTCCATAGTTTACGGCTGGGACTACTAGGGTATCTAATCCTATTCGCTCCCCCAGCTTTCGTCTCTCAGTGTCAGTTTCGGCCCAGCAGAGCGCCTTCGCCTCTGGTGTTCTTCCAAATCTCTACGCATTTCACCGCTCCACTTGGAGTTCCCTCTGCCTCTACCGTACTCAAGCTCGTGAGTGCTCTAATGCCGATCCAAGGTTGAGCCCTGGTATTTGACATTAGACTTTACGAGCCACCTACAGACGCTTTACGCCCAATCATTCCGGACAACGCTTGCACCCCCTGTATTACCGCGGCTGCTGGCACAGGGTTAGCCGGTGCTTATTCCTCAGATACCGTCAGAACTTCTTCTCTAAGAAAAGCAGTTTACGACCCACAGGCCTTCTTCCTGCACGCGGCATTGCTTCGTCAGGCTTTCGCCCATTGCGAAAAATTCCTCACTGCTGCCTCCCGTAGGAGTCTGGGCCGTGTCTCAGTCCCAGTGTGGCTGATCATCCTCTCAGACCAGCTACTGATCGTGGCCTTGGGAGGCCATTACCCCCTCCAACTAGCTAATCAGACGCAAGCCCCTCTATCGGCGGTTTTACACCTTTCACTCCTCAGCTTTTATGGGGTATTAGCAACAGTTTCCCAATGTTATCCCCCTCCGATAGGTAGGTTCTTACGCGTTACGCACCCGTTCGCCACTACACATTAAAAATTTAATGCTCGTTCGACTTGCATGTGTTAAGCATGCCGCCAGCGTTCGTCCTGAGCCAGGATCAAACTCTCCATGGATACTCTTTAAATTTGCAGTCTATCCCCGAAGGGGATAGAGTATGGCAAAGCCCCTTAACTACGTTAGAGCTACTACCTATTTTTTTATGTAGCTTAACTACGTTAGAGCTAAAAAAACAACACATTCCCAGTGTTTTTAATTTAACTTGTTTTTTTTTTTTTGTCAAATTTTTAATTTTTGTAGCTTAACCCGGGCCTTGGCCCTCGTTGTAGTTCGTTTGTAGTTTAAACTACAATAATCCGGCCGAAGGCCGGATTATCTAAACAAAAAAATAAAGGGCCACGTAGTTAAGGTCCGTTTAACAACCAGGGGCGAAGCCCCGTGAGCGTACGCGTCGTGGCTTGACGCACGGCCTTTGGCCTTCGCGCTTGGCCACAAGGTCTTGTGGAATGCCGTTTTATGATTTTTAATTAGCCGTAAGGCGAATAGAATTTAATTACAATGTAATTACGTAGTTACTACGTTAAGCTTTAGGCCTAAACTAGGCTTAACTGAGCGCACGCGTCACGTCCAACAAACTCGTTAACCAGAGCGCACGCTTCAACTACGTTAGTGAGCTACTAAGCAGCAGTGCTGCTTTGTCGTGACGCGTGCGCTTGAAGTATGTAAAATAGCTTAACTAGTAGCTGTGAACTATGTTGTAGTTTCCTACTACAACCTAGTCAAACTACAAGACTACGTTAGCTACTAGGAACTACAACTCAGGATGGTTGTAGTTTCTATTGTTTGACTATATCGGCCGGAGGCCTAAACTCCGGCCGAAGGCCCTACTCACAGCACTAGCGCTGTGAGGTAGTTCGTTTTAATTTTATTATTAATTTTATTATTAATTTTATTATTAATTTTATTATTAATTTTATTATTAATTTTATTATTAATTTTACCGGTTATTTATGGGATTTAGGTAGCCCCCATTATATTATACATTAAAAATAAAAAATTGTCAATAAAAATAAAAAATTGTCAATAAAAATAAAAAATTGTCAATTTTTGTGTCTCTGTGTCCAAAAAAAAAATAGCTACGTAGTTTACGCAGAACGGCCCTACAAAAATTAGTGGAAACTGGTGTTCACGGTCCACTTTTAGGGACGTAAAACTACTGTGCTAGGCTGTAGGCCGTGCTATGCACCAGTTTCCACTAATTTTTGAACAACGAAGCCACATCTACAGCCTACGGCTTTGTGCCAACGGCCTCCGTCACGGGGCTTCGCCCCTAAAAGACAACATAGTCCGTAGGTACAACTTGTGGAATTTTAATTAGCCGTAAGGCGAATAGAGTTTCTAAACTACCTTAGGATCTTCGACCCTCATTACTTAGTATAGACAATGTCTATACTAAGTTAAGTGAGGGCCCTTGGCCCGAACGGAGGCCGTTGGTCGTCACGTGTGCGCTCAATTAAGTAACGTAAACTACGTTCCTTGAGCTTTTAAATATTTTTTTAAAAAAACTTTTTTTATACCTTGTTTTGTTCTTAAAGAAACTGTATCACGTGCACGACAAATATAATTTGGCGTTTTGACACTCTTATTATTTACTCGCACGTTTCCTTTTGTTATAAGTTCAACAGCTGCAGTAACACTTGTCAAACCTAATCCCTTGATTTGTAATAAAACAAAAGGTAAAGTTTTTTCTAAACGTTTTTTATAAAAACGCATACGACGATAATAATCTTCTAAATTTTTATTTACAAGTTTTAATGAACTTTGTTTCATAGCTACCGAAATAACATCTTTTGGTTTACACATGTAACTAGGTATATTTACTTTTTTATTATTTACACGAATATGTCCATGACTAATAAGTTGACGGGCAGCTGGAATTGTAGGTGCCAAATTTAAACGAAAAACAATATTATCTAAACGCATTTCAAGGAATTGTAATAATACTTGACCTGTGGATTCTTTTATTTTTTTCGCCTTACGAACATAGTTTACTAGTTGACGTTCTGTTATACCATAGTTAAAACGTAAACGTTGTTTTACTTTTAAACGAATTAGATAATCTGATTCAGAAGAATCATATGGTCTTGTTTTTAAAAGTTTAGTTAAACCGTGTTGACCTGGTGGGATTACTTTACCTTTTGAACGACCAAAACCCCTAAAAATACGACGGAAAGGTTTTTTACGTGTAAATCCACGTAATTTACCAATACGACGAATTACTCTCAAGCGAGGTCCTAAATAACGTGACATACGATTTTAATAAAAACATTAATAAAGGCTATGATAACTTAACGTATTTATAATAACATAAAAAATATTTTTACTACAACGTCGATTTTCGAGAAGGTATAGTATTAAAACTAATGTAATATTTTACTCCTTAATTGGCAAAACTAACTCTTCTTGAAAACATAAGTAAAGTAAAGCAAATGGTTAGCAGTTTATAGTAGTTAGGTTCGCAAATTACTTTACGTTGGTACTGCTTCTGGTTTTTTAGTGAATAGACAACTTTGGGATTTCGCCTTTGTTGTACAAAGTTCATTTAAACTAGTTGTGATTAAAGGAATAATCACGTTCTGCTAAACAATGGTAAATTACTTGCAGGCGATAGGTGTTACTACAGTGTCCCACAATTTCTTCCCTTTGTGCTTATTTTTAACGCCAAACAGGGCGAGCATAGCATAAAAACATTTGAAGCTTTTTGCCTTTTATAGATATAGTCTACTAAAAGTTACGTAGCTATTTTAAACACTATTAAAATTTTTTAAAAATATAAAACTTGCAAAAAATAAATTCGTGTGTTAATATGAAATTATAATAACAACTAAATAAAATAAAATTATAAAAATTAAAATAAAACACCTAGTAGCAAAAAAATTAAGTGTAATCTCCTAATACCAGTTCTGATTATAAAGAACTCTATTACACTACATAGCAAGACGCCAGGTGCACTGGTCTTAACTTTATATTAAACTAAGTGCAACGACAATTGGTTGAAAATGTCTAAAAGTTATACTCAACGGTTTAAAGCCGAAACACCTAACTTGTAGACTAAGTTAGCTTACGAGCGTATTTATAGGAATTCTGTTGCGGACATAGCTCAATGGTAGAGTATTTCCTTGCCAAGGAAAATGTTGCGGGTTCGACTCCCGTTGTCCGCTTGACTATATTTATTTAAATTAAAAATAATTGAGCTAACTGATTATAAGTAGCCTTTATCTTAAGCTTTATCATTCGTTTGTATTGTTAGGCCGATTATTAATTATATGAATAGTGTTAAAACTCGGGTGCGTGTGAGTGTCAACAAAATTAAAGCTATGTGGTTATAATCCGTCCTAAGGTGCATTCGCCCCGGCATAGCATAGGGACATTGTAGATTGTTTTTAAGGGCGAGGTTTTAACTTAGCTAAAGTAAATTACGTTAGAGATTCTACCACGAGTAACAATCGGATGGAAGCTTTTAACATACCTAAGGGTTACCCGGTATGTTGAAAATGACAAGGTTCCAACTTGCTGTAAGGCTGTGAGCTTTAGCTAAATATTATAGCGTCACGTCCAACCTTTTTAACAAACGACAGATAAAAAGTATTGTGGTAAATACATCAACGTACTTTAAACTAGTGTAAAAAATTCCAACCCAACACCGCCGTAGTTGTAAAACTGCTTATTGCTTTGAGGAAGCTTTTGAACTTATGATAGTTTATCGGAGTTAAACTCTATAGTTATCGTAGTTTGTTTATTGTTCTATAAACACATTGCGTGCGCTGTAAATATCAAGCGCACAGGTGCGTGCTTTATAATTAACAAAAGAACAACTTAGTAATAATTGTATTCGGTTAGGCCCCAAAATTGTTTTTGATTTGTTATCTTACCTTATAAAAATTATTTTTATTTTTGTTATAATAAAATTATTATTATCGTAAAAAAGTTAAAAAAATTTAATACTTAATAAATATATAGTGTTATTTTTTATTTGTTAGACATTAAACTTTATTGAAATCAAATAAATTATGTTTGGGTAAAGTTAACTTTGTTAACTATAAGTAAAAGTTAATTACGTACCGATATAGCCTAAAGTCAACAGTTGTAAGTGGGGTACAAACGAAACTTGTCACCTTGTATGTTCAAAAAAGTATACCGTCGGCTTTTTTAGGAGGACCGTGGGTATTATATTTTTGTAGTAGTTAGTGGGAGGTATGTTATATTGGCTTAAGTTGGTTGTAACGAAATCGTTTGTGTATGTTCCAACTGGCTGCACAACTCACATACTAAAAACATTTAAAGTACGTTGTAACATAACAAAAGCAAAATAAAAAATTTTTGACATTTAGTTCCTTGATGCCAAGGATCGTTCATTCATACGGCGGTTCACTGAATTTGCGGGTTGGGTGCTATTCACAGCACTATGGTTGTATGGGAGTTGAAGTTTAATGTTAACTTTGCCAATTTCAAAGGGAAACATCTTTCTAACGTACTACAACTAAGTTAAGCTAAGACCTTGTGCCACCTGCTAGATGGAGTTGATTTTGGGCATAAACGTATTTAGCTCGGGAGTTTTGCACCTCAGTAGCTTAATTCGATAAAGTCCGTAGGACCTTAACATAGTTAAAATACGTTCCACAAGTTTTTAAGGGCTACACGATTACATTACAAACCGGTAAAGCGGTCGAAAGTATAAACTAACAATGTTACATGAGACTATTTAGCTTTTTATTTTTTGATGTACTCCTTATGTACGTTGCTTTATTTAAAAATTAGTAAAGTTATTTGAATGCATCTGACGATAAACATGTAGCTTAATTACAAACTACATTCCCGAAAAAAACGTAGCCCTTTAAGCTAAATAATATCGGGCTACTAAGTGCACGTAAAACTAACGTAACTTGCTACTACGTTAGGGACGAAGCCCCTAACTAGAACGAAGGCGGTAAACCCCAGTTATATTGTGAGCGCAATACGTGAAAAGAAACAATAAGTGTAGTTTTAGACTTACAGCGCTAGCGCGCTATGCGTTTTGTAGCTTTCTCATTCAAACGCCTTTGAATTAAGTTATGGGACTGGAGCTTGTGCTTTAGGAAGAGCCAACAGCAATAGTTCTCTGAGTTTACGACACAATTCAAGCACACGGGTCAGCATAGCTATAAGTCTAGCCTTCTTGCTATGAGCTTCGATAGTTATTGGCTTCTTTTGAAGGGAACGTAGTCCTAAAGTGCAGGTTCAGTGCACATACAAGTAGCTTAACCACACTAAGCTAGATTGAAGCTACACTAACAAACATAATATGTTGTACGTATGTACAACACTTTTTGAGGTTTTGGTGGTGGCTTAAAAGAAGGGTATTACAGCAACCTAGTAAAGCTATTTATAAAATCTTAATGACTACAGAGCTACTGAGCTTAATATTGTAAAAACATATTAAATATTTATCTTTTTATATGATAACATTTACATTGATGTCACTTGTTACTTCAGTTAAAGATTATGTTGAAATTACACATAAATTAATTGAAATGGAGCCTTTGAAAAATTATACAGAATACGGTGGGGTTTTTACTTATTTTATTTTTTCCATAGGCGATTTTTTAAAACATTTTTTCAGTTTTTCGTTGTTTAAAAATATTTGGAGTATTCCAGTAATTATACCAGATATTGCTTCTGCTATGATTTCCGAAGTTTCAGTATTAGATGGTTATTTTCATAATGCTTTTACATTTTTAGAAACAAATGTAAATTCAGGCACCAATTCAAATCTTGTAATTTTTGAAAAATTTATAATTGGTTTAATTAATAGTTTATTTTTAATACTACCAACCTCAACATCACATTTAATAACTTTACGTCGTTTTCTAATGCAAGGCTTAGAAGCTGGTTATATGGCAGGTTTAGGTACTCTGGCTGGAAATTTCTTATGGTTATCTAGCATTATTTTAGGTTTACGCTTTATTGTTATCCCATGGCTATCTTTAGATATATTTCGTTATTTACTAGGTTTTATTTTATTAGTAAAATTTATTTGGGATAGTTCAAAAGAACGACGTATGGTACTTGAAGATTTATCTAAATGGAAAATTTTTCTTTTAAATTTTTTATTAACCCTTACAGAACAAAGTTGTATCTATCCTTTTCTAAGTAATCTTTCCATTGGGCCTGATGCTTCAATTTTAGAAGGTTTTTCCACAGAAAATTATTCACTCTTTTTAGCAGTTCATGGAGCTTATCTCTTTGGTATTTTAGTAGGAAGTTTTAGTTTATTACAATTTACTTGTTGGTTTTGGGAAAATCCAGCTTTTTCTATTTATTTATGGATTACAACAAAATCTTCATTAAAGATTTCAACAAGTTCTTATTTTAAATTTTTAAACTTTACTTTTTTATATGCTACAATGCTTTGTGCTATTGCCAGCATTCCATATTATGGGTTAGATTATACAATAACTAATCCTATAGGGTTAGTACCACAAGACCGTATTCTTGATCAAAAAAAATCACAAGCTGATCCAGAGAAATTAATAACTGAAACTGCTTTTTTAGGAATAAATCCTATAGATAAAAACTCACGCATTAGAGATGGTGTACATGCTCGCAGAGAACGTTGGAAACAACGTTTAATAAAATATCAAGCGTTTGATGCTTCGTTGTATGATCAAGGTGTATACGATTATTTAACAGTAGAAGATTTAAATTATGGTTTTGATCGTTTTTGGCTACGTAGAAAAATGCGTAATCATCAAATTCGATTTAGGTTATTTCCTGGTCCATGGATGCGTTCAGTGAAAAAACAATTAAATAATCCGGCAAATCAATCTTTAGAAAAAACAAATAAAGCGTCTAGTGGTCCTCGTGTTGAATTTTTTAGAATTTTATTTGAACAATTTTATCATCCAAATTTTCATCAACGAATTTTATTAGATAGCAATACAACAAAATCATATACGACTTATCTAGAAACAAAGAAGAAAACAATAGAACAAACATCAAATGTAAATAATATTATAAGACCCAATTTAGTTACTACATTAAATGTAAAATCTGGTTTAATATATTCAAATTCTGCTTTACGCAAATATGTACGTAATGTTAATACACGTATAAATTTAAAATTATTGACAACTAAACAAAGTAATTTAGGTAAAGAAATTATGACAAATCAATATAATACAAAATTCATATATTCAAAACGTTGGAAATCCTTTTTTTCGAAAATCCAACCTTTAACAAAAACAAAAAATCGTAAATCTTATCAACTTTTTAGAAATCTAGCAAAACAAGTATTATTAACAACTGAAGCTAAATCTTTAAAATTGACAACAATAAGTCAAAGTTTATCAACAAATTTTCAACAAAAAAATTGGCAAAACCAACTTAAACTTTTAAAATTATTTACACAATATAAAAATCAAAATAGTATTGATAAATTAGTATTATTACGTCCGTTAAAAATTTATTTGCAAAAAGAACAAGCTTTTAAACGTAAATTACGTTATTATGGTACTATTCCAATGAGAAAATTAACTGTTGGAAATCAAGCTCCTTATTTTAAGGCTTTAATGAAACGAGGTTTTTATTATTATAAACCTTCATTACGTTGGGAAAAAACATTATATGTTGCTAAATTTTCTAGAGGTTTCCGTAAACAATCACGTAAACAACGCATTTTAGTAATGCCGGATGTACAAAATTTTGAAGTTAACAAACAAATTATAACTAATTTTCAAACAAATCTCGAAGATAATCAACAAATGCAAGGACTTAAACAAATTGAAAAAGTTGAAAAAGGTAGCGACGTAACAAAACCTACACATTCTTATACAGTTTTAGGTAAACGTACTAGTCGTTATCGTCATCAAATTTATAAAGATGTGCTTCAGCATTGGTATTATACACCATTTAATCGTTTGTTGCTTAAATTTGATATTGATGCTTTTATTAATCGACAACCTAAAACCCATTTTTTAACTAAAAATGAAGAACGCATTTTACATATAAGAAGGTTTTTATTATCAGAACATTATGATACGTTACGTTGGTATACTTATATGCAACATTATCAAACAATGAAAACAAATATCGGTGGTACAAAAAGTTTTGCAAATCGTATTTATAATCAACAATTCCAAGGAACTTTTAAAAAGATACGACATTTATTTGCTATTACTCCTAAACAAGGTGATTTATATACATTAAAATTTGATCAACCACTTTATAATGATAATAAACTAAAAGATAATGTTTATTTTCATGAAGAATTATTAACTGATAATTATTTTAATAACCAAATTACAACCAATTTCGATTTGGTGAAATCAGCTATTACAAATGATACATTACAAATAACATTTGAAAATCTTTCTAGTGAAGATAAAAATAAAATAAATCAACGGGGAAAAAAACTTAGTTTTCCAAAAGCTGAGGAAAACGTTGTGCTTGTAAAAACAGACAATGTAATCTCACAAAATATGCAAGTAAATAAAATTCCTGAAAATTTAGATTTAATTAATCAATCCAATTTTTTAATAGGTAATGCTTTTTTATCAAAAGATAATAAAAACACAGTAACATTAGATGATCCTGTGATGACAAGCATACAAACATCGGTTTTAGATAAAAAAAGTGTTTTAAAAACAAATTTTAACATTATATATAGTGAACTTTTTGTTAATTTGATAAAAGAATGTAAAAAACGAGTACATGATCAAACTTTTTTAAAAAATTATATTACTTATCGTCTGGAAAAACGTGAACAACTTAATCAAGAACAAACAAAAGAATTAAATAAACGTTTAGAAAAGTTAAAAAATTGGATAACACGTGAACAACAAACAAAAAGTACAGCACAGAATAAAGAAATTGATAGAACACCAAATAATGTTTTAACTGTTTCTTCTTTACAAAAAGCAGTCAATGATAGCATTAATTCTTTTGAAACAAAAAAAAAGTCTGTTTTTAAAATAAAATCAACATATAAGGAATTAAATAATGCATATACAATACGAGCAGAAAACCGATTTTTAAACAAATTAAATTTAATTAACCAGATAATACTAAACAATAAAAAACAACCTAATGTTGCAACAGGAATTCAAACAAAGTTACCAACGGCTTCTTTAGTTGCTAAGCGCAGCTTAGAAAAAACAAAACAATTATTAAAAAATACTATAAATTATTTTAAACCCGTTTTACTTGGTCAAACGTTGTTAAACGCACGAATAGCTAAAAAATTACAATGGTGGCGTAAAAAACAAATAATTGTTACAAAACGTAAAAATTCTCGTAAGCGAGATCGTTTTAAAAAACAAATAGCAATAATTAATAACGAACAAGCAAAAAGGATTGAAGAAAATAATAAAAAAGTTGAAAAAGAAAAAAAAGATTTATATAGTGTTTTATACGGTAATTATGATATAACTGATTATTTGTTAACAAAACCTGAAGATCAAACTAAATGGTTAACTGATAGTCGTGTATTAAGAAAAAAACAAGATAATTCAGCTTTTTTTTTAGGAATTGATACAAAAAAAAAACAAATAACAATTAACACAGAAACTAAAAATCAATTCCAACAATCACAAAAAAACGGTGAAAAACAAACTTTATGGCAAGCTTTTTTTAGTAAAAAATTACGTAAAAAGGGATCATACAAAGGCCGTCGTTATAGATTATTATCAATATCACGTTATTTAACTGCTACTCGAAAACCTCGTCTTGTTGGTATAGATGGTCTTACTAAATTAGATAATATTAGTAATCTTAAAGGTTCTTTTTTAACAAAAGAAGAAAAACAAGAAAGATTAAATTTAATTATAAAAAATAAACAATATGTTAGTGATTCTCTTAAAAAATCACAAATAAAAAAACGCAGTAGACATAGTTGGAAAAAACAAGTCCGACAACAATTTAGCAGAAATCACTATAAGTATCGAAAAAGACACATTCATGGTTATGGCAAATTACGTGTCATGAATAAAAAATTAAAAAAAATTAAAGCAACAAATGAATTAAGACAATGGTGGTGGACGTCTTTTTTACCACGTTATTTAAATAATTTACAAACAGATAATATTTATCATCAAGTATTTCTTGGTAATGTAAATAACACTTCTTTTAAACCTTTATCAAATAGTCATATAACTTTACTAAAACCAAATACAAAAGTTTTAAATAATAAACCACATAAACTATTAGATGCCTTAAATTCTTCTTTAGATATTGATAACTCTTCAAATGTAAATATAAATTTAGGCGCCGCTATGAACACAACAAGTTTACCTTTTTATGCAGGTTGGGATGAATGTTTACGAAAATTTGTTGTTACAAATCGTCTATTATCAAGACGAGATGCTGGTTTAGCTGTAACAAAAATACAAGAACAAAATTCTCAAGAAACGATATTTACTAATGCTCCTATACAAGGTTTAAACGAAGGTTCTTTCCTTTATTGGCAAACTGATATGCCTTTTAATTCATATGATATCGATCAATTTATTACAACAAATCAAAGTTTTTATGCCCCACTTGGTTGGAGACGTTTTGAATTTCGTCATAGTATCTTAAAAACATGGTTTAATTCCCTAGGCTCATCCAAAAAAAATGAGCCAATACGTAAAAAAATAAGCCAAACATTAATTGTTAGTCTGAAAAATTTACGTCTATTAAACGTTTATTTACAAACACAAAAACAAGAAAAAATTAATACTAAAAAAGCAGTAGCCCGTAGAATTAAAAAACGTTATAAGTTATTAAAACAAATGCCAAATCAATTATTGTATTCTCCGACAGGACCTTTATTAACTCAAGTATTACCCTCTCATTATATTTCTGTTTTTGATCAACAATATCGTTTCCCTCGTAATCGTTATTTAAAACGTAATACATTAAAAACCATCAAAAAAACAACTTTATTAGCAATGGTTGATTCAGCGACACAAACACCTACAAAAGAATTTACTTTAAGAAAACGTGTTAAACCTCGTCGTAAATATCATCGAAAACGTTTTATAAAAAAAGATGGCTTAGTTTTCCCTCGTCGTACAAAGTTTACAACTTTTAATCCAATAGAAAATTTAATTACAGTTGAAGATGTTATACGTTGGAGACCTTCTAGTAGAAGTAAACAAAAACTTGGACTTCGTCCTCGTTTAAAAATAAAATCAAATAAACGTGTTAAAACAAACCCACTAAGATTACGTCAATTACGACGCCGAGAATTTCAACAAATTCTTAAACCTATACAACGTTATATACCACATATTGGTGGTTTTGCTTGGCCTGGTGATTATTTACGTTTAGAAGTTGTTGAAATGCCAAAATTAAAATATACAAATGTTAAAAAAACTAGTTTAAAACAAAAAATTAATGTTCAACCTGTAGGAATTATGCCTCGTAAATATTTAATTGAAAAACATAATATTAAAGTATTGAAAAAGAAACTTGAGAAAGCTTATTCTTCACATCAATTAAGTCAAGCTGTTAAACAATATAAAAAATTATTTCTAGCATAACTTACTTTAATAGAGTTTAGGCAGAGACTAAACTCTATTAAATTATAAACAGCTACTGTGTTTATAATTTAACAGTAGCTTAAGTAGCTGTTTCTATGTTAGAGAATTTGGTCTGCTTATTGTCTAACCCTTGTTGTAGGATCTGGTTTAAGTTTGCTATTCCCGTAACACTGGTAGTAAGCTACAACGACGTTGTTCTGCACCTAACTTGTAGTTACTAAAACATCAATGAAACTGCACTCTTAATACTAGCGCTTTGCTTTCTTTCGGGAAATAGTTACTAGTTAAGTTTAACCATCCCAGCTTACAGGAAGGTAGTGAGGTTTTCCCTCTAGGAAACTTTGTTGTAGTTTATTTACAACTACGCTTAGCTATGTTTTAATTAAGTTAGAGTTACAATCTAACTATCCTGTCTTAAACTGTATACCAGATGCTTACTAAGTTAGCTAATAATTGATGTGTGGGCTCACGAGATTTTCCACCACGTCTGGCGGAGCCTACTAATAAGCCTTTGGTCATATAATTAAACTACAATATCACAACGCACGGCCGCTGTGTAGTTCAAAATAAAAAGCCTGATTTCCTAGTTATTTCGCTGTTTTGTTATGACTATGTTATTGAACACGGAATGTATGGCCTAAAGCCTATTTGTATAAAACGGAGTTATGTTCCATTATTTTGCCTGGACGTTAGGCCGAACCTAAACGTTAAAACTATATTAATTAGGCCGGATCAACAAAAAA